AATTTTGGCTTGGGGCAGGGGCGTAGCGAGCAGAAAATTCCCTATCAGACAAAGCTCTATAAGGTAAGGAAGAAAAGAAGTCTTAACTAAAAGCCCAAAGGCTAGCCTATCGAAGTCACTTACGGATCCGGATTCCATTCTTTTTGAGTGAACGAAGCCAAGTCAGTAGCCGGCTTGAGAGATGCGAAACCTTAATAGAATAGCGTAGCCAAGCCGAGAATCAGCTCTTGGTGGTTGGGGCTTTAGGAAAAGGCCTAACTTCCTTGCACTAGGAAGCGCAAGCCCCTCCGGGACCTTTCTTGTTCACAATCCCTTTCAGATTTTAGGGAAGAAGACGGTGCTATAGAATTGAAATACCTTCTTGTCGAAATAACCACGGGGATGGATGCCGCTCTCAAGTAGAATCAGTTTCAGTTGAATTTGCTGGTATCATAAATAAAGAAGTAGTGGATCCCGTTCACGGAGTTCTATGTCTGGGTTTCGGTTTACCTTGGTTTCGGTGAAAGAGATAGAATAGAGATAGGGTGGGCAACTCCCTAGGCGGAGTCTCTACTCTGGTAAGGACCAAGTGACTTCATTAGCGTGGAGCTAGGCATGGTAAGCATAAAGTAGCGGTAGCGGTGTGACTTTCTTCGTGACTTGACTGCTAGACTGCTTTCCTTTGGCGGTATCGTATCTAAGAGGTAGTACTAGGACCTGGGCCTTCGGCCGGGAACTTCCTTCTAGAAGCAAGTGTAGCGAAGTCGGGGCTTAAGTAAGGCAGATCCTGATTCTTGGAAAGGTATCGAAGTCACTTCCGGATTAACTGATTAAGGAGTTCCAGTCGAAAGAGAAATGAGTTAGCTCAGGCTCAGGGCGTGAAATAAAATAGATAAGAAAGGCGATTCCTGATCTGAAGAGTTGAGTTGCTATAGTTGAATCTGTTGAATTTTTGAAGGCTGGTGGTATATCCTTACTTATATAAGTAGTTTTGATCCCGGCTCCGAAAAATGGATTTAGGAAAGCTTCCACGTGACATCCTCAAGTTAGTCTTCTGCTTTCACTGTCTTCTCGAAAGCTAAAGGTAGTTCACCTAGGGGAAGAATTCGACTAAGCTTAGCCTTGACCTTGGCACCTTACCTTCTAATCCGCCTGCTTGGGAATTAGATGAAATAAAGAGGACTAGCTGTGAGCTTTGAGGAAAGCCTGTAAGTTATCTTTCGACTTCCCCCTTCTCTTCCTGGGGAGAGTAACTAAGTAAGGCCAGTCTATTAGGTGATCTGGAAGAGAAAGTGCTAATCTAATCACAACTCTTCTCTTATCCGCATGGTCTTGTTCAGCTGTCTTTCTCCTTGCCTTGGGTGGATTGGTTTTCATAGCCGGGCATACGGCATTACCGGTCGAATAAGCAGTGATTCCTGCTCGGCACTTGCTATAGAAGAAGCAGCAGTTAGCTCTAACACGGGACTGAAGTCACTTCAGGGGTTAGCTCTGCAAATGTTGAAAGAATAACGGCAGCTAATTCATCCGCATCTGTTGGAGGAATGGTGGAAGGGATCGATCCCATATCCGGTGAAAGGCCAAGGCAATAAAGAAGAAAGACCAGGCGCAGGGCCAAAGGCAGCATAGTACAGAAAAGAGATTCCTGATTCAAGTCTTGGAGGAAGGGCGGCTACTTCTTTCTACTCTCGAGTTACTGGCTTTCCTTGCACTAGGAAGCGCAAGCCCCTCCGGGACCTTACCAAGTGCCATCATTTGAGGGGAACAAACAGAGAAGTAATGATAGGAGCGGTATCAGAGCCGTAATCAGAGCCGGTAGCAGTCGCAAGCCAGTAGCAGTAGCTAGTCAGTTCCTCTAGAAGCATAAGAGGATTGACTCAATAGATTGACTCACTATATAGACTCACCGGGCGGTGACTCACTGGAAGATAGCCGTGACTCACCGGAATCATGAGCACGCGTAGGAATCAGGAGCACTCACCGGAAGCGGTACACCGGAATTGACTAGGAGCAGTGAACTAGCCATGAGTAGGAGCAGTAGCAATGACTAGGAGCAGTGAACTAGCCATGTCCACTAGCAATGAGAGCTGTGACTAGCCATGAATGAGTAGGAGCAGTAGCCAGCGAGTAGCAGTAGCAGAGCCATTAGCAGAGCGAGTAGCCTGAAATTGGTCGTGGACTTTCCCTTCGATCAGACGCTAGGAGATCGAGATACGAACCCGCTCGCCAAAGAAGGGCGAGGGGATACTTCGATCGGTACCGCCCCGTCTCCATCCAGTCAGACAAGGTTGAGCCATCCAGCCAGACCCATTTTGGTTTTTAGGGCGACCTTCTTGCGAACTTCCGGCAATCAACTTCGTATTTGTTGGTTGGAGGTCGACGGCGTATCAGGAACGATAGGATGAGGCAAGCTTAGGAACGGTGGTGGGATACCCCGAAGATAGCAAATTACACTATTCACCATTACTGCTTCCCTTTAGACTGTTTTGGGGTGCCCGAGGTTGCCCCTTCTGTAGGGGGCCGGGAATACCTTCTCCGTTTTGTTACCGGATCGTAGGTATAGGGCACGCCTGTCCAATCGACCTTGCTCCCCTCGGGGCTTTTAGGCTTTCGATCGGGGGAACGGGTTTCGCCATCATGGTTAGCGGTGGATATATTCATTCCCAATATGACGAGATCATATTGAGTCAAAGTTCTTCTGCGAGGAAGATTGAGGGGCTTCATCTGTCCAGCCATAGTAATAGTAGTTAGGAGAGCGGGAAGGCCCGATCTAGGTTCTGTTCTCCCCAAGTTCGCGTCCTACCACAGGCTACTGCACGCTGTATAGCCACTCCTAACTTGCCTAATGAATAGGTCTCAGTTAAGCTATGCATTCATGACTGGAAGAAACGAATGGCAGAAGTGAGCGAAATCGATCTATCATTCATGGCATAATGACATATATAATATATGCATTGTCATCGGTCGAGTCCCTCACCTTTCTTAGGTCAGGTGAGCAAGAAATCCCTCACACATATGAATGTATGAGTCGATGGCGGCCTTGTGTCGAGAGTTCGTTACCTCACCCTACCGGGCCTCTCCTCACACGTTACCTCACCCTGCCGGGGGCATGATGGCGGCCCGTTGGTCGAGCCCTGCCGGGGGCATGATGGCGGCCCGTTGGTCGAGCGGCCTATATGAATAGTGAGTCCCTACCGGGCCTAAGGTCGAGCGATGGCGGCCTTTTAGTCAAGCCATCTTGATCTCTCCAAACCTAACGTGATGGTTAGTTTACCATCATGAGGCTCTCTATCTATCAACCCGGACAGCCGGCAGATTCGCTCTGTGCGAGCCAGAGTAAGCCCCTACCTAGACTCCCCGTAATATCGTATACAAATAGATCTCATTATATATGTCATTATGCATTTCTTCCCCTCAACCCTGGGCGAGCCCTGCTGCCCGATCCTCGGTCTGTCGTCCTCCTCATTATAGTCGATCCGCTTCATTTGCCTATCGTCGCCACATATTTCTGATCTAGAAACACTAATTTCTCTCGTCTCGTTGGGGTCTGTTCACACCATATTTCCATATTACCTCAGATAGGGGGGGGAAGTCATTTACGACGGCTTTTTCTGGGCTTTTCTTTGAGCTCAAAAAACTCCTGGTCGTTTTTCATGAGTTTATACGATTGACAAGTGGCTGTTACGGAAAGGTTCGAAAAGCGAAGCTTTCCTTGCACTAGGAAGCGCAAGCCCCTCCGGGACCTTTTTCCATCATTTTCAAATGAGTCGCGCATAAAGGAAGTCGTTTTTGCGAAAGCACTTTCCGTAACGCGGATACACCACCGAAATACTGGCCTTTTGTTTTGACCACAAGCCCCCCCATAATCTTCAGATAGTCCTTCATTTTTCTCACCTGGAAAATCCTAACGCCTGTCTCCTGGCATTTCTTGCAGGCACACGGGCGGAATAGAATACTGTTGACTTTCCCCTCTTCCGATTCCCCCACCCTTTCCTTTTGGCGGATGTCTTTCTTTCTTAATTGAACACAGGGGGAGGGGGTATTTTTTCGAATAAGGTCGATCCCCGCATGTATGCCGTGGCTATAAATGCTAACCGCGCCCGGTAAGCGCTTGGGGACGTCCCTGGGTAATATACCCGTTAGCATTCCAATAGCCTGACAAAGTGAATGAAAGAGATCCCTCTTGAGGAGGGATATCAGATTCTTCCCTAGTTTGTCGCAAGGTAAATAATAACGGATTAACCCGAGGGCTACCATTTTGTATCGATAGCTAATGGCCACGGGGTTCTTTCCCAATCCCAATACTTTTTACTTGGCTTCAGAAAGCCCTTTTGGGTTAGTCGATAGATTACTCTATCCATTGGTACTTTGAGAGTGAGGTTACCTCCCTTTTTATCCCCCCGAGGTAATACCAAGTGGGCCCCTAAGATACACCCCGCTTTCTTGATCATTTTGACCTTAAAATACAGTCCGCCTAGCTCAGTTTTCATAAACTGGCTAAGTGGGTTGAGTGTATCTCGCGCAAGGCTATCCGAATTGACTCCCGTTCCTATCGTGCAGTCATCGGCATAACGCCCATATGTGAGTCCTTTCTCTTTACAGATAGACAGGGCGACACCGTCTAGTTCGTGAAGAACCACATTCATAAGGAGCGGAGAAAATACCGCTCCCTGCGGGATCCCCTTACCCGTAGAAGACTCATTTTGGCCTTTATCATCCAAAATAGGAGTAGAAAAAAATTTCATTAGTAGTTCTAGGAATAAGGGGTCTGCTATGTGTTTCTCCAGTAAGTGAATTAATGTCGAGTGCTCAATGTTATCGAAGCACTTTTTGACATCTGCGTGGATGATTCGTTTTATCCCCGTCCATTTGCATACTTCCGCGAAGAAGGAGTGAGTGCTCGCTGATGGGCGAAATCCATATGAAACTGGCAGGAAAAGGTGTTCGAATATTTGTTCCAACGCATTGGCGACGGACCTGTGCACAACCCGATCAATTGGGGAAGAGATCGTTATTGGCCTTGTATCCTTCGATTTGGGCTTCGGAACAAATATCCTTCGCATGGGAGAAAAGTCGAACGTGCCTTTCAATAAAGCACAATATATATGTGCTAAGCGCTCTTTCGAGATACCCGAAATGGTTTCCCGGGTGATGGCATGAGTCATTAACCCCGGGTTCGCCTGGATATTCTCATACGCGCTAACTAAATTATCAATATGCAATATTGTGTATAAAATACGGGTCCACCGGCCTTCCTTATTTTTGATTAATAGGTTCAAATGTAGGCCCTTATTTGTATTCCCGTAATATCGAGGTGTGACTTTATGCTTCATCATGAGAATATTATGACCAAATTCAGAAAGTAGATTATTCACTTCGTTGTCGTTACGCGAACAAAAACCAGCTGATGTGAAATCAATATGGTCCGAGAAAGCCATATCGATCAATCAATGGAGAAAGCATCTTCCAATCCAATATCAGAAAGCATCTTCCCATTTGACCTATGCAAAATATGGAAAGCACTGCAAAGGTCCGTTCAACGGCTTTCTTTGGTAAGTCTGCGATACTGCTTTAGTTAGCAGCCACTAATGGGATTCGATCCAGCCGCAGGTTCCTCTACTACGGCTACCTTTTTCGTACCAGATTGGCTAGGGACTTTTTCTGGTCCATGCAGCAGATCTTCCTCTGTCTGTCCATGCGCGCTTCGCGCACCCCCCGGGAGGGTTCTGTGACCGATAACAGTATGCAGGCGGATCTCTGTGCCGTTAGGCGATCCAGCCTGCCGCCAACCGATCATATCGGGAAGGCGCAGTCAAGTCCTCCGAGGAAGAGACACTCAGCATCCGTCAACCAGAATTTGCCTACTTCTGAAGTTTCAGTTTCAGTTTCTGATTTTTGGGAGAAATCCATGCGCATTTGGGGTGGCCTTTGAAGCTTAGTCTGAGAACCTTGTCTTTTGTTCTAAAGTTCTGCAAGTGGTCAACTTTCCCTCCCTCTCGTGGATTGAATTGATCATCGTCCTCTCCTTCGTCGAGAGTTCGACAAGCTCACCCTCCCGCATCGCTAATTTCAAGTTCTGCATCCTAGTCTTCGGTAGGATTTGGTTGCCTCTGGAATAGCGCCCCTGTGAACACTTCTGAAACCTGAGTTCAGTTCTTTGACTTCTTCAGGGTGATCTGTTGCAAGGGAATTAGGGCCTGAGGGTTCTTCATTGAGTCCTAGTGTTGAACCGCCAATTCAGTAGTTGGTTTACGTCTTTACAGAGAAAGCAGCGATATAATTCCTACCCCCCCTTGCTTGGGGTTACGCTTTCCCTTCAAGATCTGAAGCTTTACCACTAGACTGAGCAGCTCCGGAATCAATACTCATACCGCACATCAATAGGGAAAGAACCAGAACCAGAATCAGTCCGTCCTCGGCTCCCCCACCTACCCCCAGTATTCCTCTCTCTCCCACACAATTCACTCCCAACTTCCCCCCCTTCTCGTTACGCTCCAAAAAGCCCTCCTTCCCTCTAGCGACATCATCTATATGCCCCTCAAGTGGGTAACCGATTGCGCATCTCGGTTTTTGGATACGTTCAGCCCGCCTTTCACCTTATACATAGGCCGCTCATATACGCGCCCATCTCGTCCACTGAGTCCGCTGACTCCCGGGAGAGGGGAGCGCAGCCCTCGGCCTTTCAAACGACCACACTCACCAAATCAGGATCGAAAGGCAGAATTCCCTAAATCGTAATTTAGATCATTCCGGTATTAGGCAGGATACCCGAGATAGTGACCGCTGGCTTGAGAAATGATTTGGATTTGTTTTCATCCCTCTACCCCGGCGTCACTCAAGTACTGACCAAACATTCTCCGCAGGCCGAAGAACCCAGAATTCATTCGATCAAGGCCCCGGGCATCCTCGAGCCTCAATCCCGCGAGGAATGTTCGTTTTTTACAGTATTACTGACTTTGTGAATTACCACAGGCAGCTAAGACCGGTCGCGAGATTGATTCGATGATATGAGGCTCACCTACAACAACTCGCGTGTAGGCCGGTGAGTCAGTCAAAATTCTAGCTATTTTACTTACCCTCGACCCCGGAAGTAAAATAGAAGGCTTCGCACCCGCCATATAAGGGTGGGCGGCCCATTGTCCAATATTCCCTACTGCTGCGCAGGGTCTGGGCCGTGTCTCAGTCCCAGTGTGGCTGATCATCCGAAAAGACCAGCTAAGCATCATTGGCTTGGTCAGCCTTTACCTAACCAACTACCTGATACTACGTGGGCTCATCGAACAGCGCGAATTAGCTTGCTTTATGAATGATTTGGGATTTTTGCCCTTCTGCCCCCACGTGGATGGATGGGGAAGCAAGCCACGTTCGACTTGCATGTGTTAAGCATATAGCTAGCGTTCGTTCTGAGCCAGGATCAAACTCTTTTTTTGAGTATGATCTATTTTGAGCATCAAATGCCCCTCACCCATATGAATGAGTGAGCGACCCCTCACCATCGGAATAGTGAGTGGCTCCGCCCCTAAAGAATATAGGGCCTTTCGAATGCCGGCAGCCTTCATATTCATATATTATATATGTCATTACGGTCATGATCGAATTCATGACGATCTTCCTGCCTGAATGAGATAGGTAATTACGCTTTAGCAGATCATGCATATCTTATATATGTCATTATGCTATTTTGAGAGATCGAATCAAGTCAAGTTTCGGCAAAGCGCCTGAACTCTAAGAACTTTGAGAGAAGCGCTCCCTCGGCGAGACAACACTCCGTTAGAGCTAATTCCCTCCGAGCTCTCAAGCTAGGGGGTCGGCCCTATCTCAAACAGATATAGAGACAGACATGTGCTTCGGCTACGCTACGAAGCTTTCTCTTTCACTACCACATGCTCATATATAACTACCACCATAACAATGACTGGTCTTTCTTCTCTCTAGCTAGGAAATCACTATCATTATATATGTCATTACGGCAGCCAATGAATTGGATTCAAGTTCAATTGACTTATTGGGTGCCCCTCTCAAATAAGTAACTAGCGTTGGTCGAGCGATGGCGGCCTTATTAGTCGAGCGTTCGTACCTCACCCTGCCGGGGGCACCCTACTAATTTGGCCATTTTCTCTTGGCGGAGGTTTTTCAAGATTCCCCTACTATTATAGCATTTTCAGGAGGCGGAGGTTTTGGAATATTGAGCAACGAATGAATGCATAATGACATATATAATGAGATATTGTTCGTACAAGCATTCAACCTTCCGCCTTCATCACCAGCCAAGTCCAACAGAAGCCTTCACCCAGCCTTAAGCAGACCCGAACCATATGAAATGCATAATGACATAGAGAATATATGCTTTGGCGGAGGGTTGAACATCTTTCCCTCTCCCCCCTGGTCGAGCGTTCAAACCCTACTAATTTGGTCATTTTAGCTTGGCGGAGGTTTTGGAATATTGAGCAACGAAAGCTGAATTGACACGTGATGGATCGGTATGATCCCATCCATGATCCAAGGGTTGATTGACTGGATTGGTACTGGCTGGACTCAATACCCAGACTAGCCATTACACCCACTGATGATCGGCCCCGCTAAGGTGAGGCTTTACCATTGAAGGATTCACCTGATCAGCTATTGAACCAACAGATCGATGAGCCGATCCCAACCAGTTAATGAAAACCCAAATTCATCCAGATCTGTCAAAATTGAGAAATAAAGAGATGCAGGCGTTATTGTGGTGCGAGGGCAGGGCCGCCGGGGCATACCGATGCGCACGCAGGGAAGGAAAGAGGAGCGGGCGGCACACCAGAAGCAGCCCGAACTACTGAATAAAAGAAATAGGTAGGGGGGGGATCTCTTCTTCTGAGCGGTGGGTGGGATCTCTCGATACATCCGAGGAGAGGGTAAGGAGATTGGACACGGGAGGAGCTCGCCCCCCCTTCCGATCCGTCCGATATGGAGAGGAAACAAAATCGGGCTTTGGCCTCCCTGCTGGCCGGGCCCCCCTTCAAAGGAAGGGGGTGGGGGGAAGGGTGTCCGGAATCTGCCTCAAGGGAGAACCTTCGCAGAGCTCAGGCAGGACGACGAATCCCTCACCATATGAATAGTGAGTGACCCCTCACCATATGAATAGTGAGTGGCTCCGCCCCTCTCCTCTCCCTCTCCCTTAAGGTCGAGCACCTAAAGGTCCTTATGGTCGAGCACCTAAAGGTCCTGGACAGTCGAGTGTGCTTACGCACCCTCACCATATGAATAGTGAGTGGCTCCGCCCCTAAGTAAGAAATATAGGGCCCTGTTTTATTGAAACCGTTACGGCAAGATCGGCAGTGACAGAATTGGTGTGTGTAGGTTGGTTATGAACTAAGCATAGCGTAACTGTCACGAGGAAGGGGCACTATAGACCGGAAAGGGAGAACCTTCACGCTTCTATTTCTTCCCCTCAATCGCATAGCTCAGTAAGGCTTTTAGGGGAAGAAAGAAAGGCCTTTCTTCCCGAACTCTAGCTCAGGTAATTAAGGACCTACCCGCCCGCCCGTGGAATCTCTCGCAGAGGACCGGACCAACCCTCTATTCCCGGCCGGTAAGAGAGCGTAAGGTTATTACTCATATTGATTTCCCTCAAAGAGCATAGCGTAAGGGATAACCTTACCTTCCTTCCTTATAGCTCAGGTCCCGCTTCTATTTCTTCCCCTAAAAGCCTGAGTTAGCTTCGCTATGCGTAAGATCAGGACCTTACTAGCCTAGCTCAGGAGGACCTTCGTTCGTGAACCCGCCCGAGCCCCCCCCGACCTAACATTATCGGAGCAAGTGAAGTTGGTGAGCCGTATGATGGGCAACTATCTCCTGCGGTTCGGAGAGGACAGGGGCTAAAATAATGGTTAGTACCCCCTTGGTCTTGGGGCAGTTAGTACCCCATCCTTCGTCGCGGGGTGGACCCTTTCACCCAATTTTATTATATACGCTTAGCGAAAATAATGTATCCCGATACACCTAGAACATGGATGATATATAAACCAATGGATCGTGACAAGTCGTTACTACTAGCAATTACTTTCTCTTCCATTACTTCATCCTTCCCGTATCCCTCTCCCTCGTTCTTAGTTACTCATCAAACGGCACTAAGTTTCTATCTGTGAGTTCGACCATTTACTTACAAGGTTCAAAGAGAGGGCCTTCCTGCTCAGATGTACCCGGGCCCTGTACACACCGCCCGTCACACCCTGGGAGTTGATTTCGCCCGAAGCATCAGACCAATGATCACCCTATCTATATATGTTCCACTAGTGTGGCCCACTATGGTTGGGGTGGTCTTATTGGCGCATACCACGGTGGGGTTTTCTTCCTCTCCCCTTGGTCGAGCGGCCTTACGGCACCTAAAGAAGTTCAAAAAGAAGGAGCGTAGCGAGATCCCAATCCATTAATCGATATCACGTTGATGCAAGATATAACGTATAAAATAGCTATATTCAAAGTGAAAGTATACAGGAGCGGAGCCCTCGATATTAAGGCATCGGGTGGAGGGGCTGGCACCCTTCACTCCACAATCCTGGTTATTGCTTGCTTGCTGGCGGGCGGGTGGGCTGGTCGAGAGAAATCGAGGGCTGGGAGATGAAATAAAACAAACGGGATAGGCTTGGCTTTCTGCTAGCTTGCTGCAGCTGGTTAGCTCGTTGGGGACCTTGCTGGTTAGCTCGTTGGGGAGCTTGCTTGCTAGACCTAACCGAGGCTGGTCGATCTAATCTGAGGCTGGTTGAACACAGCTGCTTGCCGGTTGACTCACCGAGGGCTGCTTGAATACGTGAGGCAAGAACTTACGCTAGAACGCTTGGCTATACAAGTTACACCCGATGATGACTATGCTCAGATCGACAAGAAAGAGCAGAGCACCAATTGATTTCTTTATAGATCGACTACCTCGTTTGGAGCAGGCACAAAGTCTCGGTATAAAATATTAGATAAAAACTTATAAAATGATTTGATATAATCAAAAGTGTTTTTTAGGGGGTAGAAGGTCATTGCTCATCGCGATACTAAAAGTCTATTTTCTTTTTCATGAACCACTCCTTGCCCTCAGAAGCGAAAGACCTCCGGACCTTTTTATAACGTTTATCCATGGTTGGCGGGATGCAATCATTGGCTTTGAGCTTGAGAGCCTTGATCCTTGCTGGGCGGCCTTTATGAAAGAACCCAAGAGCTAGTTGAAAACGAGGATGGATGACTAGATGGCGGGGACTAAGTCTGCTTATCAGCGATAATACTTTTAGTGCCCTGAAAAGCCCCTTTTTTAGCAGTACAAAATGTAGTGTCCGTTGAGCCTAAGTCTTTCTGAAATCACTAATAAAGGTTTCGGCGATAAGGATGCGTAAGCAGGCTCGACTAAAAGGCCGCCATCATGCGTAAGCAGGCTCGACCACCCTTTAGTTACTTATTTGAGAGGGGCCACCCAATAAGTCAAATGAACTTTTTTCAGTAATAAAAAGTAATCCTTCCCTGATTACAGGAAAGCGCCCTCCGGGTCCTTCACTCCTCGGCGATAATGCAGTCAAGAGAGAAGCAGGAAAGAAGGCCAGGTTCGCGTTCTCTCTCTATCATCTTTATACGCCCACTTTCTGTACTGAAATTACCATATCGATAGGACGCGTTCATTCGCACTCTCTTCTCTATATCATTTCGCGACGCCACCATTGCTTACTGAATTTACCATTCCAAGCGCGGGCTCTACCTGAGAAAGGTGTTAACCAGCCGAAAGAAATTGGTGATTCAGATTCTTCCTAGCCTGATAGATATGATCCAGAGGAAAAGGCTCAAGGCTTATGGTGAATGGTTCGTGTGGCTCTTGTTAGTGTGGTTGGGAAGGTCAGTAAGCGTGTTCCCGCAGTGTGTGTTCTTTTCTGTCCGCTCTGTCTCGTTCATTCTGTGCCATCCGGTCAGATGGCCGCCCGCAGTGTCTGTCGTGTGTGGCTAATCGGTGGGAAATGAGTGGTCTTCCTTCGGTGGTTTCGTTGGTCGGTTTCTTCTCTCTCTTATCTCGAAGCATAATCTATCTCTCGACGGTGTCTAGCGTGGTGTCCAGGCATGTCACCTCCGAAGTATAATAGTGTTGTCCAGGCCTAGGGTGGGGTGTGTTGGTCGACGCCTCCCTCCCGGCAAGTCAAACTAATCCAGAAGAAAAGCAAGTAAGAAAACAAGATCGCCTGCCTGTTGGGTTGCGGCAACCACGCATAGTAAAGAATGTCCTAGCTTCAGGCAGGTTCTCTCTCTCCCTTTCTCTGCCAAACTAAAAGCAAGCATCCGGGGGGATCAAGCCGGTTCCCTAAAGCCTAAAAGCAAACGGCAAGCATTTCCTCAAGCCTCAAAGAAGCATAAAGCATCCGGATTCGTTCGTCAAGCCAGCAAGCATAAAGCATCCGGGTTCGATCGCTCCTCTAGCAAGCCAGCAATCCGGCCATCCATGCCGTTTCTTCGACCAGCCCGCCATCAATTAATCAATCGCAAGCGCGCCCGCCGTTTCATTATTTATTATCCCAGCCGGTTCTTATCCCAGCCCGTGGTTTCTTGGGCCCGCCCGTTTCGTATCTTCTGCCAGCCCGAGCATCCGGGTTCGTCTAGCAAGCAAGCAGCAATCCCAGAATCCTAGCTGTGCCATTCCCCTATCCGTTCGAAACGTTGTGAAGTACCAATCTTCAGTAAATAAAACATCACTTTCAAAGTGAAGTGGGTTCACCCTCACCCATATGATGGATGAGCTTCCAAATCGATGGCGGCCTTAGCAGTCGAGCCCCTCCGGTCCTCAACCTGCCTTCATCGACCGAAGACCTGATATCGACCTCAATTGAGACCCGTCGATCTCTTCTTGCTAACTGAAAACAATGAACTTGACGGGGATTGCTTGCTGGTCGGTTGCTGGCTGACATCCAAAGCTGACATCCAAAGCTAACATACCCAGGTTCCTCATCTCACGATACCCGAAAGAGAGGTATATGATCTGCTCCCGGTTTCTCTGCTGACCGGTATATTTCGTCAGAGGTGTTGTCTGCGAAGGAAGGTGGACCAATAGAGAGAGTCAAAGTGCTGATGGATAAGTATCGGAGCTACCAAGCGAAAGTACTTGGTCGGAGATATGCATATAACTTCAGCAGCGTTCTATCTTTCTTTAATGAAGGAGGGCCTTTTATAAAAAGGGCCTTCCCTTCGATAAAAGAAAGAAAGATTACCCCCCTTATGCTTCACCGGGGGCCTATACGGTACGGGGGGGGGAAGAACTTCTATTTTGAAAGGGTACGAAGTCGCTCGACCAACGGGCCGCCATCGGAATTGCTCACCCACGATTTCGTTCATTTTGTTTGAATCATAATCAGACTTCAATAACTTATCTTCCTTAGCGGATGTTTGAGCAGGCTCCCCTCTTAAATAGTGGAATTGCTCAATCTTGAAGCATAATTACATATATAATATATCTCATTCTAAGGTGCGAAGCCGCCAGAGGAGAAATAAGGGGCCGGGGGGCAAGGTCCTGGAGGGGCTTGCGCTTCCTAGTGCAAGGAACGTAGTGCTTGCTTGACGTTAGGAAAGCAAGGACCCGACAGGGGGCTCGACTGATAAGGAGAGGAAATTGACATACACTAAAGCAGCTTAACTCTATCTATATGGGGTAGGTTGGTTACAGCAAACTTTCTTTCCGGTATCACCCATATGACGGCAGCTCTGGGGAGTATTACAATTGGATTCATGAGATGGGATATACCTTACCATTCATACTGGTATAACATCACTCCCGCTCCAAAATCCCAACACTGTTGTTAACCTCGCCCTTCCCTTAAGGTGGTAAAGTTCTTACTAATGATGGGCTTATTTATGTATATATTTGGTTCACTGTTATCTAGACAACAGAGGCATTGGTGATCTCTTAAACAGAAAAGAGGAAGCCAATGGGGGTTCATTGAACCTCTCCTATTCTTAATTGATCCTTGCACTCGGAAGCGCAAGACGCCTCCGGCCCTTCTGTCACAGTCGAATGTGCAACTTGGTGGCATGCCTATAGGGTCTCGGAACTAGTGGGATGTCGGAAGCAGGACCGACTGATAAGGAGAGGAAAATCACCTTCCTGGGACGGGGTTTATTGAGAGAGAACAGTTTCAACGTCGGACTGGGAATGGTGGGGTCACCAAAACTTGTCCCAAAAACACCTCTGTAGTCATGGGTAGAAGTTGTGAAGGCCTGTTCCCTCCCTTCTTAAGAGCCTTTAATGTGCATCAGTGAGCTGGAAGAAATGCATAATGACATAAGACCTTACTTCCAGCCTAGCAATTTGAGGGGAAAAATGGAACGGAAGGTTAGTAAGGCCGCTCGACTAACAGGCCGTAGGGCCCTATATTATTTAGGGGTCACTCACTATTCATATGGTGAGGGATTTCGCTCACCTTCCCACAAAGAATTGAGGGACTCCGCCGAGGTTACGAAGGTGAGGAGAGGAAGGAACTATAATACTCTTTCCTTCCATAGGGAGTACCACTAAGTATAAATTATCTTTTTATCCCCTCTACTCTCGATGAGGACAGGGACTACTCATACCCTTCGCTAAGCGAGGTAAGGAACTACTATATCTTTCCCTTCAACTAGGGCAGGCCTAACTCTTTCTCTCTTCGATTAGAGGTCGGGGGCTTATAATACTCTTTTAGAACTCCATCCCCTTTCCTTCATCTGTGAAGGTAAGAAATTAACTAGACCCTTCCAAGTAGGGCAAGCACTAATTAACCTTTCCTTCGTCAGTGACTTTAACTTTTTTCCTGAAGAGAATTATTCCATGAGGGCTATGGAATTGATTTATACTAACTCAAGTATGGCAATACATTGATCTCTCCTCTCTTCCTCATGAGGTACGCGGAATCGTTATACTCCTTTCAAGCAGGGCAAGTACTAGTATTTCCTTCCTTGTAATAATGGTAAGGAAATACATATCCTTCGTCCGGGGCAAGCACTATCATCTTGCCTCCTTCATCCAGGTGACTCTTTGATAGACCATTCGATGAGGTATGGAACTATTTATACCCTTTTCCTTTGAAACCGATGAGCACTATTGCTCCCTTCCAATCAGGTAGGGGATCATTTTTTTCCTCTCCCGTTGGCGTCGACTGCTTACGCATCCTCGAATCAGCGCCCACACACTCTCACTAGGTTGAACTATTCATACTCCAGCGGCAAAGTGGTATCTCGCTACGTCTTCTCCCATGAGGCCAAGGAACGCAGACTCTATCCTCCCAAGTGGGTCAACTATATATTAGGACTTATCCTTTCCCTCTCAAAGGGGTAAGGAACTACTATACCTTTTACCCTCATCCCTTCACTATGAGGTGTCGAAAAGAACGGGGTTGGAGCCTTGTCAAAGTTGGTAATCAGTAAGCAAAGGTGGATGGGTAAGGGAATAAGCAAAGTGCAAGGGAGGGGAAGCCACACGTTGGTGAGTAACGTTGATCCAGAGATTCAGCCTTTTCTTCTTACTTGATTATGCAGTCCTTTATACAGGATCCAAAGCCAGCACCTCGTTAGTAGTCTTAGAAGGAGCAACAGAAGCAAGGGTAGTAGATGCATCAGTATATTCTGTTTAAGCAGCACGAACAGTTCCATACCCAGGAACAACATACCTAAGAGCGGAGAACACAGGTACCTAAGAGCAGCAGTTGCATTCATCGATCCAGCCATTGATTAAGTACAGGGCCAAGACCCTACAGGAACAATCCCTACGGGACAGATCCGACAGGCGAACACAGAACCAGTAGTGACAGCAGCAATAGAAAGGTAGATAGCACAATGGTTTCCTCCTGGCGTAATCGACTGTGCACTAATGAGAATGTAAATCCAATTGGCCTCTCTCTCCTTGTGTGTGCTTATGTGTGCTTCACTTCAATGAAAGGAGGTAGGCCAGGAATGAAGTAGGAGCAGTAGCCAGCTTAACAAGAACTAGAGATAGTCTCCTTGCATTACTATTTATAACCAACTAATCCTCTCGACTCCACAGATAGAACCTCCTCCAGCTAACTCGCATTCGTTCTTTCATGTCTAATTTGAATAGGGAATATATTGGCTAGTTTCATAGTTATTTCAATATCGAATAATCCATTCTGATTTAGCGAAGAGTCATACTGGGGTATAATAATCATACTAACTGATCTAGGCGAAATAAGAATGATCATACTTGTTCAAGAATCATGGTGGTCCTGTTTAGGTAAGGTAAGTCATAGCGATAATCAACTTACGAATCCGAATTTCATCGTATCCACTTGAAAATCTCCACTTCATTATAATGCTCGTAATCCATAGGGCCTAAAACTTTGGGTAAGTTCGTCATAGGTAATAATCAGACTAAGATATAAATGGTCCCATTCTGTTGGGGTAAAGACTAAATGATGGGTCCATTGGTTTTGGGAACAAAAGATACGTTCATGGTGCTGCTCCACTATTAGGAACAACCCTGCTGCTGCTTGATGAACACAACTCTAAGCCGACGAACAAACCCTGCTGATGAAACTTGGGGTGTAGTTTCCATTAGAATCCTAATAGTGCAGTTCCAGTTGAATAAAGAGATACCTGGCTTGGTTTGTCCTGGTCTTTTTCCTAATGGGGTTTATTCGCCGGATGAAATGACCATTTTCGATGCCCACACAACTTTCCTGGCATAGAGAGCGGTGCGGTTATTGACAAACAATGCCAAGAAGGGTGTTTTGGGGCTACTATTGTTTGGTTTCAATGCGACTTCAAAAGTGAAGTGACTCATCTGGTACGGTGGGCTAATAGTCTAGTTTTGTCTATCCCACTACTTGCTTTCAATTTCCTTATGCCTGCCTTCCCTTACCTGCCCGCCCCTTTACCTTATATGTATGCTTGGGGGTTTTTTAGTTAAGTGGCTCGGCATTGACGGCTCGAACGCTCTCGACCAGAAGCTAATAGTGATTGGCGTTGACTAAAATAGCGGCTGATCTCCCCGGCAATAGGAAGTGAAGGGCAGAGAGCTGCTGCTTTTCTTATATCGTCGAATGAATACTTCTTTCTAACCGACGACTCAGCTCAGTAAGGTTATTCATAGGTTCCCTCGGCTTTTCTTTTGACGCCGTTCTGTGAGCAAGCAGCCCCGGTGGCCGGTAAACACAACGCATGCCCAGCACCGCCCGCGTAGCATGGATCTTATATCTTCCTTCCTCGGTATTGAATCTCGACAGCCGTGTCTGAGAACTAACTAAACTTTCTCGTTTCATTCCGGCCCTCGCAGACAAGGCCATTTAGTATGTGAGGGCCTGTTCTTACTGGGCTGGCTGCGAAAAAGGTTAAAATCCCCTGTTGTTTCCGCTTCTTCAGGGGCTTTCTCGACTGAGATTTTAGAAGAAAGAAGTAATAGATGCGCGCCATGGAAAGTGTGTGATAGTGTGTGGCACCCCACCCCAATAAAATGCATTTTCTCTCATCCGATGTAAGAATTAGAAACCGCCCGTAGGATGCTCACTGACTTCAAGGCTTAGGGGCTTTCTATTATGTCCTGTATGGCAATAACTAACTCGAGTAAGGTACAGCATCTGCGCTTTATGAACATTGTTCCAATTCCAATTTGGGCAAGCGCAGAGATCCCTTCCACTTACCGGGTGAAAATCACCTTAGTATTGAATACCGGAAAAGAACACTGACCTTACCTTCCTTATAAGATAAGCAAAGCTATTGCTTACTTACACTCACTTCTTTTTCCTAGGGGAGGTAAATAAGATCTCAGTATTGCATTTAAGATCGTCTATAAAATAGATCCCATTTTCTATTTATATTATATAATAGCGTCTGGATTATGAGAGCATCCCAGACGATCCCCATAAAGAAATACAGAAAGAATTTTACAGATATAAATATGACCACTTGAATTGCCAGCACCAAATAAAAAGAAGTCTTTCCATCCCATCATTCATACTCATACTCATTACTACTGCTAACAAAATATACATCATCTACGTATAGATGCTATATATTCAATAGATATAGGAACAAACCATGTACCTCGGCGAACATCATTGAAATGATTCATAGTGGTAGAGGTCAGGTAGTTCAAATGGTGATATTCCCATTGGAGTGGGGAGGACCAACACCGTTCAATTCGATCAAGTGACAATGCATAATGAGCATATATAGATAGTTGCAGTGATGAGACTAAAGGCCTTTCAAGCGTAATTTGAAGTGTGTTAGTTCACTGCTATCGCTCACTGCACTTTCGTTCGTTCCGAGAAGCCTATAAGGAAAAGGGAGCGAAAAGAGCAACCAAACAAAGAGACTATCTATTCTGAGCACCATGACTATGCCATTCCCTCTGATCGCGAGGGGAGAAGTGTATTCCGAACGAAGCGGGATCCAACCTCATAACATGCTTTTTGGAAGCGATGGTTTGAAAGGTCCCGGAGGGCGCTTTCCTGTAATCAGGGAAGGGGATTTATTCTTCGTTTCGATATAGGTCTTTATCTGTCTAGTCGCCAACCCTGTACTTTGGGAAAGCAGGTGCCGCTTCCTACTTGAATTCTTTTTTTTGAAAGCCCACCCTTACTATTTTTCGTCCGGGACGGGAGGTTGGTCCCAATAATCCCGGGGAGCTCAAGCAGTAACATATTGGTCACTGGGGCCTTGCGCTCCTACACAGGGCCTAGCAGATAGAGGTGGAGAGATGGGCCTGCAAGAAGTCTCATCGCACGCTAGTAGCTTGAACACCATCCCGCAAGCATCTAGATCCCAACCAACTGCTCCTACTCTCTATCTACGCCCACCCTCTAATCCATATGCCTCATCAACCCATTTAAGGGAAATCTTCCATTGGTTATAGTTAGGGGAAGGAGTCACTTGGCCTCCCTATCTGCCCTTTCGATGGGATTGCCCCTGCCATGCCGCACTTACCTATGGAATGCGTGTTCGGAAAAAAGTAAAGGCCTTTAAGAGCCGTAAGGAACCGCTCGACCATAAGGGTGAGTGAGGGTGAAAGCCAGCCGAACTTTCTCGGACCAAATAGGCCCGAAGGCCCGGTGAGGGACTCAATTGAGGTTACGAAATTGAGCCCGGTAGGGGAGCTTGCCGAACTCTCGCACAAGGCCGCCATCGAACTCACTATTTCATTTAAGAATGCCCCGTAGCAATATCGATATTTCTGAATCATTGAAAATGAATTCTATACAAAGGCTCGAGTGGGTAGGACGTAATACTTCCCCTTATAAGTCAGGAGCTCAAGGGTTATATTCCATGGGGAAAAGCCCAGGGCCATTTGAAATGAATAAAAACTATAGAGCGGGTTAGCTAGGTGATGGGGACCAATATATTGAACTGTGCTATAAATAAATACACGGGCGCATAGCTTTGTCCCAACGGCATTCGAGGAGGGTTCACTGCGGGCTTAAACCAGCCAGTTCGGAATTCATTTATAAAGTAGGTAAGGTTGGCTGGCCAGGGCCTATCCCTCCATGAACTGGAAACGGGAGTAGCCTCATTCTATTCCAATAGCTTGGATTCAATAAAGAAAAAAGGTTTCCATTATCCTAAATATCAATGCAATTGTTACCAGAAGTCGGCAGCACCAATGCAAATTACTGATCTGCCTACGATACTGCTGGCTGATTCCCATTTATGTAAAGCCGCTGACTTTTGATACGATCTTCCAATGGGCATGGGATGAGATTCATTCTTTCATGGCCTGGGACTTCTTTCATGGAATTCCAACAATTTATCCCGCTCGAGCCCTCCAAAGGCCATAAAGGTGGAAACAACCCTTTGTTCATCAATTGGATTTCGATCTTCAGGATCCATAGCGTTTCACATGGACGGCAAGACATAGTATTCAAATGCATGATCTCCAATTTCATCCTTACCCCCTTTTTTCCCCTTTTCATACAATATGGTAAGTAATGAAATGCTGGGACCTTTATAAGGACCTTAGTCTTCCCCATCTTTTTCACTTTCTTATATCCCCAACAACCTAGCTTACCTTGAGATTCCATTCAAGATTAACAGCGAAGTTTGTGGGCTATAAGCAGTACCTCAACCAGAGCTTAACTGTTAATATGGTTCTATGGCATGGGTTAAGACGCTTTGAAACTGAGGAACTTATCGTTATACGGCCCCTAATAAATGGTAGGTAAAGTGGTTTTATAGATAGCCAGGTTCTTTAGAGGATAATTTGCCACTAATAAGGAAGTCTATTGAACCAGAAAAGCCAAACCGAGTACCGGTAATAGTCTTTGTGCTAACCCAGTTTGATCCAGTTATCTACTTTCTCTATGCAAGCATGTGCTATAGTAGCCTTCTATTTATTGGCACCAAGCTTGGCAGCAGGATATGTATTTCCTCAACCCAGAGTATAACGAGGTAAGGGGTAACGCGGAAAACTTACCTAGTACCGGAGCTATGGTTTAGATGGTCTTTGGCTGGAATCCAAGGTAAGTAGTGCTCGCAAGCATCCGCACCCCAGAGAGTCAGGCTACCACCTCTTCCCCAAACCAAAGTAGTAAGGGTCATCAGTGGCAAGGCAAGACTATAGGTGCCTTCGTTTCCCGTTAAGCCAGGCAGTCTAGGGGTTTTCCCTTAAACCCGCCAGGCCAAGCGGCAATAGGGGTTTCCGTTAGGAATAAACGCATAGTAGAGCCAGTTCGTCGGTAAGTAAGTAGAAACCCTCGTTATAAATAGGATTGGATGGATAATATATATACACTACTAATTTCTATTCTATTCTTTTGGATAATCCCGAGGAAAGATGGCTCACCCGAAGGGACTTATTTTAACCCACCCACCCAATACCCAGTGAGGAAAGATGGCAATAAAATGGTCAAGTGAAATATATTGATTCCTGGGCTCAAACTCCATTCCCAGATCGAAGTGATGACCGGATATAGTTTTGAAACCCTGATAGTGAGTGATTCTGGCCTAAGAATGACATGAAATTTCATATACGCAATGCATGCCTATATAATGGGCTATATAATATAATGGACATGAAATATTCTCTTTCCCTAATCCAAATCCTCAGTCGAGGGATACTTGGCCAAGCCAAGTCAAAACGTCGCCCACAGCACTTATACTATTGATTAAGTGGGTCCACCGGTGTTACGGAGTAGACGAAACACCGAGCAGCCTTCCTTCGACTGGGATTCTTACCATTTCCTTCCATATATATGGATGCCTTCCAAAATCCGCATTTCCGTGTTTGTTCAAGCAGGGAATATGCCAGTGTACATACTTCTGCAAACCGGAACCTGCATTCCTTGGAATAGATTCTCCCTATAGCTATAGTAGCGATACCTACAATAGAAAAACTAGTCTAGATTCTATGATAGGTACCTTCATACCCAATTAGAGAGATTATCCCTTTCCTTCCTTCTTATTATATTACCCAAAATATTCCATTCCCAGCGTTTTGAGTTCGGGCTGCATTCCTAAAGTAAAGTAAGTTATATTATATATATAATCCCAAGGTGCGAGAGCGCCCTGTCCCTCGGGGGCAAGGAAGATATTTAGTAGCTTAGTCGGTATGGATACCGGCCCCAACAACTAGCTTAGGGAGGTAGGGTTGCTATTCTATTGTTCAGTTGAGCTACTGGCTGTGGATGCGAGAACTAGAACTATTTCAGTAAGGCAATGTCGGTTCACCAGTTTGCTTGTGCACACAATTTTTAAGTGCGTTGGTACTGTGAGGGAAACCCGACACCGCTCTAAACCAGAGGAATGGCGACCCGGGCACCTATCATTCTTTACGGTGTCCACTCTACTATTCATATTAGGTCGAGAGGTTGAACCGTTTTTTGATCTGGTCGAACCTCCGGGCCGTCATCACCCCCTCAATGTTGGCAGATGTAGCAACCCCGCTGCGCTGGTCTACGGGCGGAGACCCCGCAGTTCGAGAGTAGCCTCAATTAGTGTTCACCGCAGTTCATCTCCCTACTGAGTTCTGGGTCACCAGCCACTTAGCGTGAGTAGTAGCATCTACCAGCAGCCCCAAGGAGTAGGCTACAAACCAAGCTTGGCAGCTGAAAACGTCTGATCAGCTCCCTGGTGTTGGGCCTAACGCCAGCTTCTGTCCGCGCTATATGTGTGGATCTTGTAAGACGATGTAGTTCTCATTGGCTGCAACCCCGGTCACTGTCCAAGAGGTAAGTAGTAGGGTCGTCAAGAGTATTCGCCGAATAGTAGTACCGTGGTCAAGGGGTTACACGAAACTAGTCTTTCTTCTCCCCGTAATGGCTATCCAGGTGTCGAAGCCGGCTTGTCCCTCCGCGGGGCAAGGTTCTCTCCGGTCTGGGAAGGGACTAAAACCTCGTTCTGGTATGCGACTCGTTCAAGTCAATACTTTCTGATTCGAATGGTTTAGACGGTATGGCTGCTGGTATTGTAAATGATAGAGTACTGACCGGGTTTCCAAAAAGGACTACCTCCTTAGTGTATAATTGAAGTTAAGAAAGAAAGGAGAGTGGTAGTGGTATACTTGGAACTTATTTAATGCATGGACTAGATAGGTGATCCCTATTAAGGGTGCCGTGCGGCCCTACTTTCTCTAAGCTATAGTTGGCTAAAGGCAGGTAGGGAAAGTAGACAGGTATAGCTACGGAATACAACTAGTAGTTTTACTCCCACCACACAGGGAATAATATCTATCCTGGACTTAACCTCATATTCACTATCACTTCGGAAGTATCTTCGGATAGGGATAGGAACTGACCACTCCCAGTTAGGTTTTCTCCTCTTTCTTTCAATGTAGTAGGGAAGTAGTTTCTTACTCTACAGACTTACAAGCTCTCTCACTCTTTCTATCTAAGGGAAGGGAAACTTCTTCCATTATCAGGCAGCATAGTTTACATAAACTTCCAAGGGACTCATGCTGGGAGTTACCGAGCCACCAGAAAACATTGCTGGACCACAATAGATAGAGGGCCTGGAAATATTTCATATGCCTGGGCACTGGAGTCTGGAAAACCTTTAGGGTATGGATTCTTCTTTCAAGTGTTTCACTTTCACATATTAGTTGAATTAAGAATAAGGGTAATAAGGGTATGTTCTTCGGATCTATCAAAATGCAGTAGGTATTACTTGCTTTGTTCCACATGCAGTATAGACTCTGGCTGAGTAAGCCCATAGATGCGAAAAGTTCAACTTGGACTAAGGGGAACAGGACTAAAGAGATACGCTAAAAGCTAAGCTTGTCAGGGACTTGCACTCATTCTTATATTTCATTTCTTGCAGATTCATATTTACAATGCAGGGGTCGATATTAAATCAGTTCGTATGAAGCATGTTCGTTCGATGAAGGCAAATTCACAAGTCGAAGAATACAGGTAGTTCTCAGTGTCGGGTCTCCGGTCGAAGGGGGGAAGGGTCGAGGAGGTATAGAGGAGAAGATATCAGGAGAGAAGCAATCGGGCAGTTCAAAACTCATCATATCTACGGGTGTGTATCAGTTTCCTCCCAGTTCCTACCTCGCTCCCGATTCGGGGGATATTATCGTTTACAGAAAGCGAAAAGCGTCCCGTGTTCATTCAGTTGCCCCAGTTACGGGCTCCGTAAATAAAAGAACAGGCCACGCTGACGCAAAATGAAATAAATAATGGATTAATCTCATATATAATGGCGGATGGTGTGCAAAATAGACACTCTGGCAAACCTTCTTTCCTTCCCTTTATTCTTTGCCTGGAAACTTCCCTTTCTAAGCGTGCGTTAGCAGCACTGGCTTTAAGAGAGAAAGCTATGCCTTTCAACCCCTACTGACTCGAATAGCTAGGCATATGCCGGGGCTAGTACCTCACAGCAAGCAGTGAAAATAGTCTCTTGTACCGGTAGTGCCAAGTAGGCTTTCCAATGAGTTTCAATAGGTTGCTTCCCAGGAGCCAAAACATAGTCAAATAGTCACTGTTCCAAATAGGTCGAAATGGACCTTTCACCCATTCTATTAGAGAGATATTAAGATAGCCCCAAAACTATAGAGATTTATTAATTGGCCGGCCGAAGAATTTGTTAACTTCTCTCCGGGCACCTTCCGGTTGAACAACTGATTTGGAAGGATAATTCGAGCGCCATCCCTTCTCCGAGCCGTATTCCTTCTCGCCCTCCCTTTTTTCTAGTTGTTTCACTGGGTCCCCTCCTGAGAAATGCCTCTCACCCACTGTCGGATGAAGTTCTTCTCCTTATTTATTTGTATATAACTGTCTTGTTCTACTTGTTTCAGCTGTAGCTGTCCCACCTCTTTAGCTTGTACCTGTATTACCTTGGTATCTGTTACCTCGAGCTGTCCCTGTTACCTAGTGTATGGTCTGGTTATGGGTAGCGTAGCTCGGTCTCAGTGTTCAGCTGCGCCTAGGTATATACTCTCTATTCGTTTAGTGGTCTCTTCAGTCCAGTAAGGGGTCTAGTCAGAGTTAAGTGTATTGTATGTCTTGTTTAGTGTCTTGAGTGTTATGGGTGTATGTAAGTAGCTGTGAGTTGTATGAGTCTGTTTGTGTAATCTGTAGCTTGTGCTACTTGTACCAGTACTTATAGCTGTAGCTCTCTTCCCCAGTTCCCTAAATCTCTCTCTCCATCAAGTCCCTAATCAGTCTGTATAGAAGCTAGTCCCAAGTCAATATGCCTGGCTGTCCACGTTATCTGACTTCTATCTTAGCTGTATATAAGTGTAGTCCTGGTTGATTGGTTGAGGTAGGTAAGGGATAAAAATAGATTGTAGTAGGTCCTATGAAGGATAGGGAGGGTATGGGTTAAGAGGGGAGACGCAAGAGATCCCTCCTGAGAGGTTGCTATGGTGATGGGAACAAGTCCATACAGCAGCTATCGAGGGATACCGTAGGGAGATAAACCCAGAATACTGATAAGTGACGAGGCGGTGAGAGAGCAAGCCATCTAGGGAAGAGAGATGTGGGTGGATGCCCAGACAAGCCTGCTTGAAAGAGATGCCTTTTATAACACTTAACTTTCCGGAACGGAATTGCTGGTGCTGTTATGGATCAACTATTCAACAACAACTGGTGCTGGTGTGAAACTGCTGGGGGCCTCTGCTGGAATATGCTGGTTCTGGATCAACTATAAACGGATAAACTGGATCCAACAACCTGCAACTGTCTCACCAGTGTTCTCTAGCCTAAGCCCTCTCCCTACGGTCCGAGCGTCTAAAAGACCTCGCCCTGTGTTCTCAAGCCTGTGGGTTGTTCTCAGCCTGTGTTTTCTTTCCCAAGGGCTAGCCAGGGAGTAATATATATTGGGCCATAGCACGGCCTGATTAGATAGCTGACCTGGGAACGTGGATGGTTATAGGAGCTTAGGCATATGTAGATAGCTTGTGGTGGTAGAGGCATGAGTTGTGTTTGCCTGAGTAAGATCCCCTGGCTAGTTATCCATCCCTAGCGCTAGAGCTTTTGTGTGATGGATTGGTTACAATCCAATGGCTTAAGCGACTCCGCTAATCAACTGGGCTTCAGGAACAATGTTATCGAATTTATCGATGATGCTTTTACTTAATAATGCACCCTATAACTTGAGGATGCCAGACACATGTCCTTTCAGGTGTAAGGGACCAGTCCAGGGAAGGGAGGTGGATGCTGGAAAGGTCTTTCCCTTATTGCCCACAGCTTCGAAAGAGGTTTGTTACCACGGACGCGGTACATGGTACGGGCGAGTGAGTGAATAGTGAGTGAGTCCAGTAAGTTAAGGGTCATTCCCAATATGCAGCAAAGCCAGGAGTTATACGTAACCAGTCGTAGATCCTCGTACCCCAAAGGAGTTGGTTCATCTATCTTTCATCCTACCACACATCTCGAAGGATTCCATCCTGCTCCTAATTTAATACAGCTGTCCGCAATCAGCCTGAAAACTTCGGCCTTGGGTTGCTAGCTGTTTCTTCTTGTGACAGTAAAAGTTATCCAGCGTGCAACTAGAGTGAAAAAACGTGCTATCTCTCAAAAATTCCAATCCTCAACTCCATCTCTACTCGAAAGAGATGTGGCATCGGCAAAGCTCAATCTAGATACCTGCCTCTTACCCTTTAAGTGATTCTTTATAAATGGTCCTGGCCCGACAATACTCTCCTGGCTTGAATGATACTTCAAATCTATCCACTGTAACAACGAAAATGGGGCGCCGATCTCACAGGTATTCCAGCGGCATCAATGTGAACCGGGTTGCCAAAATCAGCTTTTCGTAGTCCGGGTAGATTTCCCCCCCTCCACTGATCCCATGATCGCGTTCAATCTACCGCCCTCATCCCGCCTGCTCTCCTCCGGACCGTTGTAAAAAGATCGTCCTTCCATTTGACCCGAAACCAGAACTTCTATTAAACCACTCGGCTATTCATTTTGAGAATAGCCGCTCTCCACGCTTTCCACCGCTTCTCCACGCTTCAGTCTGACTTAATATCCTTTTCCAGTCTCCCTTCAGTCTAAATCAAATTGGACCTTTCAACAGGGGGGGAGGGGGGGGGGAGCTTCAGTGTTCAGTCCTCTCTCACTCCCTTTTCCCCCGCTTATTGAAAAACCCAGCGTAAGGAATCAATATGAATACCTATAGGAACTGAAGAAATCAGTATACATTGGAATTGAAAACGGTAATGAGTTTTCTCTTTATGCACTGAATTAGTACTCATATGGATAGGGGGGCTAGTTACCGGGCATTAGAGGAGTAATGAAAAGATATCCGGCAAAAGTACGACGTCGTTAGCGCCTTAAATCTCCGCTGGCATTCTCCGTAAAGCCCTGTCCCTGTAGAGGTAATAACCTCACCTAACCCAGATGGTGTCTGTTGTTGAAAGTACTTAGATATGAGAATTCCCCCACTCCCAACAGACACCACGTACGAATGGGAATTAATGCCTGCTTGATAGAACTCACTCCCATTAAAAGGCTGGCTTGCTGGGGCTTTGGCCTGGCTTTGAAGCCTCAATCTGGTCCCTGTCCATCAGGCTTGGGGTTCAAGGCTGCTGGTAAGAAACCCGCACCTGCCCAGTCTAGCCAAACGCGTAAGGGGGTTTCTGTAGTTAGTTACCGACTTGAAAAAGCACCGCTAGCATTCTATTTTATGTGCATGAAGGCTGCTTGCGGGGCCTATAGATAAGAACCCGAATTAGGCTGGCATTTCACTCAGGCTGACTGATATAATATATTCTGGGCTAGAGAATAGGTAGGCTCAGCAAGACCTCACTAAGCAAGCGGGTTCAGTTGACTATTGGGTGCCCTTCAAATAAGTAACTAACAAAGGCTTGGTGCGAGTCACTACACGTACCTCTCCTTATCAGTCGAGCCGATGGCGGCCTTGGACAGTCGAGTGTGCTTACGCAACCCTGCCCGGTTAAGGTTTGCCTTATTGGGTGGGGGGCTTAATGGGTCGAGCGGCCTTCCTTGATCTTATTGGTGGTGGGCTTATGGTCGAGCCTGCTGTAGCATCCTAATGGTCGAGCGGACCTTACGGCTCCTGGTTATGGTGTAGTTATATATGAAGCATGTGTAAGTTGCGGCTTCATACAATAGGAGATCAGAGCTGCCGTAATGACATATTAAGAAGAGTGATTTCCTAAGCTAGAGAGAAGAAAAAGACCAGCCATTGTTTATGTGAGTTATATATGAGCATGGTGGTAGTTTTTCCCAGAGGCTGCATCGAGAGGGAATCTCGTCTGATCAGTCAGTTCCTTAACAGTCCGAGCAATGCTTATGCATCCTCTCCTTAATAGTCGCGCCCCTACCGGTTAGGGTTTACTTATGGGTGGGTGGGTAAATAGTGGTCGAGAGTTTCGCTGGCTCACCTCACCCTGGTTGAAAGAGCCCTGTTACAGAAGGAATAGCCCCCTTATAACGCTATCGCTGCCCATATATTTGAAGAAGCGCTGATCGCTATCGCTTTGCCTCCATGTTGGGAATGAGGCAATGGTGGAGGTGGTGCTGGTGCTTGGTAATGGTTTCCTGGTGTGTGATATGGCCTGGAAAGGCAGTGGGCCATGGTGTCAACGCCAGAGACAAGAGCCAGATACTTCCCCCTTTATTGGAAGCAGGACGCCTGATCGCTCTAACAACGAACCACCACTACTCAGCAGACATCGACACTGTCGAACCTAGACCCTATGAGGGTTCTCAACACTCAACCCCAGCGGTCTAACAAGGACAGAAACACTTCGAACCTATCCCCTTTTTTTTGATACTAGCCCGCGAAGCTACTAAATGCCCTTCAGAAGCCCCGTCATCAGACAGATGCTTCGAAACCTTTACTTGGTTGAAGGAGGCGAGCTTGCCCCATAGCTCGCTTGGATAGCTTACAACACACTTTCCACCCCTGTTTCCCCGCTACAGAACAAATATTACCGGAGCAAATACCAAGAATAGAACCGCTTGAGCAACATAGAGACAGAATGCTCTCTAACCCCTGCCCCAACACGCACCACATCCCACCCGAAAAAACCGACACGCACCGGAAAGCCCAGCAGCATAAGAGCACATAAAGAACAGACTCGAGCACAAGAAAAGCACCCTAGCGATTCGCAACAATGAGCTTGTATACACAAATGGGTTTCGATACAATGATCCTCGATGATGATTAGACAGCACGGGAGAATACACCCAGCACTAATAGAGCCTCTGAGCAGTAGGTAACATCTATTAATTGGTAACTGGTTTGAATAGCGGGTCAAAGAAACACCTATTAGGGGTAACTAGGTGATTCGAGAACATGAGTGCTATGGTAAGATAACTGGCGTGTGAATGAAAACTGTAGATTGACACGCGCACGTAAAGGCGAAAAGCAGCATCAGAATTAACCAGTGGTGAATCGAACGGTCAGAATAGCAGACCTCATGGCGTTTGATAAGCAGTTGTTCTAGTACTCGGCAGAATCTAAATGGAGTGGCACGTCGGGAACCTGAGAGCTACTAAAATAATAGACAAACTTCGGTGCTTTAGCGCTCCTTCATCGGGCTGTACAATACAATATCCCAGTGACGATTCGAGGTTAGGTACGCGCATTCAGATAAGTTAATACCTCACAACAATCGTCTATATCGCTCCACCAGTAGTCATGCCCTGAGTCCAGTACATTCAAAAGAGTAACTCACGGGAGGGAGAGAATGTCTCATCCAAGAGATGAAAATCAGATTAGAAAAAAGAGAAACTTCTAGCTAGAATTAGTTTGCACAACTTCGCTCACTAAGTTACACCTCTTCTCTTATACAATTGCGATAGGGCTCTTGCTGGACGGGGCACAGCGATGCCCCCAACTTAATTATAGGTCCCCCCCTAAAGAAAACCCCCCCCACTTGGTTTGGGAAGGAATGAGACCAGTAAAGAAAGACCGCTTTGGTTGGGGTCATTAGAGCGAGCAACTAACCGCTGGACCCCTTGAGCTTGTGGTTTATATACTGCTTGGCTTGATTGTTATCGGCTACTTATCGTTCCCTTGGCGATTACCCCTCTTTACTGATAGAAGCATCTCCCCCATAGGTTGTTGGATCGCTAGTCGCATTGATGATGATACGGCCCCTGCATCGTCCGCAGTCGTCGCTTCTGTTACCAAAGACAACACTGTTCGGGGGTCCCCCCTCGCCCCCCCCCTCTCACACTCCCCAAGGGAGGGTGTTAGGCACTGGCACTTTGAAAGCGGGGTCCTCTCTTGCTTGCTTGCTTTGCTTGCTTTGCCTGCGTCTGACTGCCTTCTGAGTATACAGAGACTGGCCTTCCAAGAGTGATCCATGTCCGAAGAGGATCCTACACCAGTTCCAATTTCTGCAACCAAGCTTCACCCGATCCGTACAATCTGAAACTAGGTCTACTATATATAATCAATCACAGTAGATCTACTACTGTAAAGATACATAAAATGATAACTTGTTAAGGTTAGAGAGCCTAGTTATCTTCCGGGTGATTAGAACTACTTTCCCTAGATATTATGGGAACCTGCCGATAGTTTGTGGTTTCAAACCTCAAGTATAGTTGGGATAAGGCATGAAGATCCCTGGTGAGAATCAACAACGAGCCGTACAACGGGTTGAAGCCAATCTAGTTAAAAAAGGAGATCTCTTCTCAGTTGATGGGCTGACAGGTTACACACGTTTTGATCGATAAACACGTTTGAGATTCAGCAACCAGCTAGAGGGCCGTGCTGGATCCAACCTGCTTGTGTGCCAAAAAAGGTAAGTCTCTTGCTACTTACGATATAAAACAAAACCTAGGCCCTTACTTTTAGGGCGGAGCACTCACTATTCGATGGTGAGGACCGGGTAGTGCTCGACTGTCAAGGACCCTTAGGGGTGCGTTAGCACGTCGATAATAAGGACACCTCCTTTAGGGGTCGACTGATAAGGAGAGGAGAGGGGCTCGACTATAAGAGAGAGGGCGACCAACTCACTACTTCATATGGTAGGGGTGCCACTCACGCTATTATTATGGTGAGGGTGTAGAAAAACCAATAGGAGGACACAGGTCTCACCTACCTGCCCTCTCTATTGCCGCCTGCTTAGCAAGGCTAGAGCTAACTGGACTAGTCCAGTACGCGTAAGGTAGTAGATTAGCGTAGGTACCGCCCAGTACGCAATGCTTGCTCGCTTAATGAATAAAAAAGGGCGAAGAATTTCTTGCTGCTATACTGACCGGAGGGATAAATAAAGGAGGGCAGATTAGATTCAGAGGCAAACCGAACCACCGATGCGAACCAGCGTTGAGGAGCCGTGGACGCTGAGTGTATCGACAAGAGCCACGATTGCATGATTGGATTGATTGGAAGACCTGCTGACTGGGGAGCTTAGGAGCCGGCTGTGAGCGGCTGGATGGGGAGCTGGGATGGGAAAGCTGGGGAGCTTAGGAGCTGGTTAGCTTGCTGGTTTGGTTAGCTTCTATTGCTTGCTGGCATAGGTGGGCTTGATGAAGAAGGAACCCGCCGGACGAACGAAAGAAAGGACAGAAGCTTGGCACGAGGGAAGGCTGCAGGAAACAGTTAGCGATAAGAGGACGTTGCCGAGGACACATGCTTAGACCTGATGGCCTACGATGCCGTGCTGATGGCTGGCTGCCGGGAAGGAGGCGACCAGGCGAAGGAATGAAGAACTAATACTTCTGTATCTCTGTCTCTTCCCTTATATCTCTATTGGCTTGCTTCCTGTCGAACAGCGTAGCGTGTTAGTCGGAGACGCCCCATAACCTTAAGCTGAGGGAGAACTTCGAAAACGCGCCGGACCACAACTCACTCTATGTTATGGCTATCTTAAGCTGGCTCTAAACCTTGGTTATATCTTGTTCTTTCCCTTGATGTTTGGTTTTTATGTATCTCTTTATATCTATGCTATTTACTATTATGTTATATCCATTATTGACTATGCTAGATAACTCCTATACTGGATCACTACTAGTGAGTCGATTCGTTTTAGCTGGCGTCATGAATCTGGATACGGAACAGGCTCTTTTTCTATAGGTTGGATCCTGCCTTGCTTACTAGTATGAAAACTGATCACTGGGGTTAGAAGCAAGCAACTGCGTCAAGCGGAATAAGAACAGCTGAGAACCACAGCAGTCTGAACGCCTCTTTGGTTGAGGACCGGGAAATAGGGATCTTTGCTCAAATACATACCTTGACTTCTACTGGAGATTGGGATATGGGTACCCTGAACCACAACAACCCGGGCGTTGCTAGTTGAGATAGGGCTTGAACCAGTCGCCAGTGAGAGCTAGCTTGTTTGCCAGTTTTATTACGAGCATTGCGAACCAGACCCATTTGCTAGAGTGTCATATCGCATATTTCGATCCAAGCCAGCACTTGTTGATTCATAAGTTCCACTATTCAAAGTAGTGTCAAGGCGTACTCTAGGCATGTCCCTTCCTATTCTTAGATCGATATTTCGAGATCTGGTTGTTGATGACCTTGACTCAGTTGACCTAGATCCGGTACCATAAGAAGAAGACAGAACTGAACCTATAGAGATCCTCGCAGCAGAGACGGAAAGCCTAAGTCTGTGTATAAGCCACAGCGCAAAGGCACCCCGTATTCGGTGGTGTTGAGAGCGAGCATTAGCTTCAGATCTCCCTTGAAAACAAGTAGTAGCAGATCCATATCGAGATTCGATGCGACCAGTACCAAAGTAAGCATCGCCCAGTGTAACCAGCGATGGGGGCAATACGGCAGGGGTTGGGTGACCGTAAACCTGACCTCTAAACACCAAGGAGTGATGAGCAAAGGCGTGGCAATGACGGAGGCACCGGTCGAGGAACCAGATTCATAGTCTACCTTGCTACGGCGTGACTTTCCAGTTCGAGATCGAGATCTTGCTGTCCCATTTTGCCAATAGCGAGGATGATTGAATGCGATAGGACCAACTTAGGCTTGATATATGGGTATATTATGATTATTGGATATTATTGGTTCCACGTAAGCCACTCGTTGGGAAGAAGGCAGCGTTATCGGTCGCAGAGAAAGATAGAGAGGGGTTTACAGATTTTGATAGCTACAAAGGCAAGGTATTACCAATTCAAGAGGCAGGGTTCATTGTCTTAAGCCGGCATCGAGGATCTCTGAAAAGGGAAGGGAAGGTATATGGCACGGCCTCCGGCAGTTTCGAGACATCTCTATAAAGAAGAAGTATATGGTCGGTGTGCTCCTTTGGTTCACTAATGTAGCAGTAGAGAAGGGAGCATCTAGCTCTTATTCTAACCGATGAACATCTTCCCACAGTAAGCTGACCTATCTTTAGTCAATTTTGCCCATCAAGTTCCTATGCTTCGATCTGATCCCTGCCTTTCTCACCCAGGGATTCAAATTCGTGCATTCATAGATATATTAAGTGGTTCCGCAGAGGTTCATTAGCCGCTCCCAAGGCATAACAATGTTTTCTACGGGGATGGCTGACCCGGAATAATGACCAGTAAACTCTCTCCTTAATCAGTCGAAGCCCCTCTTCTTTTAGTCGAGAGTTCGCTTTCATTTTACTTATTGGGTGGGGGGGCCTAACAGTCGAGCCCTGCCGGTCCTTGATGCTCTTATGGGTGTGTGGGCATATGGTTGAGCCTATATAAAAGCGTAATGACATTATACCCATATATGCTTCTCCCTCATTCATTCCGGCATGGCAGAAATAATAAGAATGTCACTATCTGGTCTCGAATACACCAATGAAGGAGTAATTAGTATATTATTTCATGCTGGATCACTGGTCGAAATTGACATATATAAGTTAGGTTTTTTCGAGCAAGAGCCAATGGACCAATTGATCATACCAGGCTGACAGTCCAAGAGTACTATCAAGGTTCAGTCAGGTCGATATCTTCAGGGCCTGGCTCTATGCTCCTTTTTCAATATATCAGGGGGGGGCCTGAGCTTTCTCCCTTCTTCATTTGGTTCTATCATTTGTCGGCCTTCGCCCCTTCCAAAGTGAGGCCACCCTACAAGGCAGGCTGAGCAAGGTTGCGAAGCCGCCGGAGAAGACAATAGGAGGGGGCAGGGCCCTATTCTGGGCGGAGCCACTCACTATTTCCGATGGTTGAGGGTGCGTTAAGCCACACTCGACTGCCTTTGGTTACTTATTTGAAGGAGGGGAGAGGGGCGGAAGCACTCACTATTTATATGGTGTAGGGACCGGTAGGCTCGACTGCGAATGACCCTTATAGGGGGCTCGACTGATAAGGAGAGGAGAGGAACCGGTTAGGGGGTCACCATTCCGATGGTGAGGACCGGTAGGGGCTCGACTGTCAGACCTTTAGGGTGCGTAAGGCACGCTGACTAATAGGACCCTTAGGGGGCTCGACTGATAAGGCAGAGGAGAGGGGCTCGACTGATAGGAGAGGAGAGGGGCGGAGCCCTCACTATCATATGGTGAGGGGTCACCTCACATTCATATTGGTGAGGGTGCGTTAGCAACACTCGACTGCCTTTGGTTACTTAATTTGAGAGGAGGGAGAGGGATTTCGATCCAGCCGCAGGTTCCCTACGGCTACCTTGTTACGATTCACCCCAGGTCGAAGACCCCACCGTGGTATGCGCCAATAAGACCACCCCAACCTATAGTGGGCCACACTAGTGGAACATATATAGATAGGGTGGATCATTGGTCTGCATGCTTCGGGCGAAATCACTCCCAGGGTGTGCGGGCGGTGTTTACAGGGCCCGGGTACATATTCACCGCGGCATGCTTGATCCGCGGAATTACTAGCGATTCAACTTCATGTTCTCGAGTTGCAGGAAAAAGAACAAATCCGAACTGAGGCAAATCTTTCCGGATTCGCCTTCCGCCTTTACGGCCTTGCTTTCCATTGTCATTGCCATGTAGCACGTGTGTGGCCAGCCCTAAGGGCCATGCGGACTTGACGCATCCCCACTTCCTCCGGCATATCACTGGCAGTCTCTTGTGAGTGACAGCACGCACCTGCCTTCATAGGGAGTGTCACAAATTCAAAAAGAGGCGCTTGCCTCCGGAGGAGTTCGCTTACTACCCTTCGCCCTTGAGGAAGGGGCGATGACATTTGATCCGTAGCGCATTGTCTCAGCAACACAAAACGAGGGTTTCGCTCGTTATAGGACTTTAACCAAACATCTCACGGACACGAGCTGACGACAGCATGCAAGCAACCTGTATGAATTTTCGCACCATCCGTTAGGACAGGCACACTTTGTTCATATGTCAAGGGCTTTGGGTAGGTTCTAGCGCGTTGTATGAATTTAAACCAATTGTCCACCGCCTTGTGCAGGCCCGTCAATCCTTTGAGTTTCAGTTCTTGCGACCGTACTCCCCAGGCGGAGTGTTTCACGCGTTAGGCTGGGCCCCTGATTCCCTAATCCTACCTAGATAGGCAGGCAGACAAGGGACGAACACTTTCATCGCTTACGGATGACTACCAGGGTATCTGATCCTGTTTTTGCTCCCCATGCTTTCGCACCCCAGCGTCAGTGGGGGACCCAGAGAGCTGCCCTTCGCGGTTGGCGTTCCTTCGTTATTATCTTAGGATTTGATCCTCCACACGAAATTCCCACTCTCCCCTATCTCACTCAAGTGGAAATGGTCAGAAAGCACCCCGCCAGTGTTTTTGGCGACTTTCACTTTCCACCCTTTTTCACCGCCTACAGTGCCTTTACGCCCAAGTCATTCGAATAACAACTGCCCCCCCCCGTATTACTCGCGGTGCTGGGCACGGAGTTAGCCGGGCTTCTTCCTCGAGTTCTGTTCATGATCGAAACTCGACGAAAGAGCTTGACAAGCGACAGTTGCCCTTCTTCACCCACGCGATTATTGCTGGATCGGGCGTGAGCCCATTGTCCAATATTCCCCACTGCTGCCCCCCGGGGGTTGGGCCGTGTCTCAGTCCCAGTGTGGCTGATCATCCGAAAAGAACCAGCTAAGCATCAATTGGCTTGGTTCAGCCTTTTACCTAAACCAACTACCTGATACTACGTGGGCTCATCGAAACAGCGGAATTAGCTTGCTTTATGATTATTCAGGATTTGGAGTAACTATTTCGGCAGAATTCCCACCGCGTTACGCACCCGTTCGGCCACTTTGCTTTGCTGTGCCCCACGCCCAGCGCACCACTTCGTATATCATTGAGTGAGTGAGCACGCGGCTAGGAGGGGGCCATTCATCTTGCCCTTCTCCCCCACGGTGGATGGATGGGGAAGCAAGCCACGTTTCGACTTGCATGTGTTAAAGCATATAGCTTAGCGTTTCGTTCTTGAGCCAGGAGTCAAACTCTTTTTTGAGTATGATCTATTTTGAGCATCAATGCCCTCACCCATATGAATGAGTGAGGCGACCCCTCACCATTATGATAGTGAGTGTGCCCTAACGCACCCTCTGCCCCTCCTCTCAAATAAGTAAACCAAAGGCAGTCGAGTGTGCTTTACGCACCCTCACCCATATGAATAGTGAGTGGGTGCTAACGCACCCTCTCCCCTCCTTCTCAAATAAAGTAACCAAAGGCCAGTTCGAAGTGTGCTTACGCACCCTCAACGACATCGGAATAGTGAGTGGCTTCCGCCCCTAAAGAATATAGGGCCTTTCGAAATGCCGCAGCCTTCATTTCATATATTATATATGTCAATTACGGGTCATGATCCGAATTCATGACGATCTCCCTGTCCTGAATGAGATAGGTAATTACGGCTTTAGCAGAATCATGCAATATCTTATATATGTCCCATTATGCTATTTTGAGAGATCGAATCCAATCTGCTATTATATAATTGAATTAGGCATTTCTTCCAGTATTCATTAGATATGTAAATGAACCCCAGAAAAATGCATATATTATTATGGTCATTATGCCATGAATGAATTATATATGTCATGAACGGGAATTCATTCATTCAATTGATCGATTTCATTTACACCCGAGAAAATGCATATATTAGATATGTCCATTATGCATTTATGATATTTTCATTCCTGAAATGCATATATTTATATGTTAATTACTGTGATCTCAGAAATCGATAATCATAATCTCGGTGCAAGTGAAAATTCCATATGATCTGAGTTATTGTGGTTCAAATGAAGAGTTGGCCTTGCTCTTCCCTTTTGTCGAGCAAGCGACTACGTTCCTTCACTTTGAGTGTCGCTCGACAGCGTAAAATCAACGAAAGCGAGGTAACGAAGCTTGCCTGCTATTTGTTGAGGTCCCCCTACCCCATTTGAATGCGATAGGCCAGGTTCGTAAGATAACCTGATAGCCCACCTTTGAACTCTAACAAATGACCAGTTTCAATCCGCCACTCACAGATGAGATGGCTTGAAATGGGTTTCGCAGTGCCACGCCCAAAAGCCGGTAGGTAAGTTATTATAACGTATAATAATAAATGATTAACCCTGCGCGTTTGGCCTACACATTTTGCCGAAGGTTCTCCCTTAACTTAGTAAAGAAAGGTCCCTCAAGGGCCTTTCCTTTGGTCGCACCTTCCTCCCTCTCTTTTCTTAAGGTCGAACCCCTCCCTATTGGTTAGAAGAGGGACCGATTACTCCTCCAAATCCCAGCGCTATAGGGAGGTCATGTGGCTTGTGTGGAAGATCGTTGGAAGTCTCGTATTGGCTTATGCTAAAGAGGTTGAGCACACTTGAAGGGGGCACATAAATCATCTTGCCGGGCCGTGTGCTTGCTAGTGGAATGTTTAGTGGCTGGGGAAGGGGCGCATACTTTTCAGAAGGAAGACGATATAAACCAAGCAGAGGTTCCAAACTTTCAAGGGAGCAAAGAAACCAACCCGATCCGTGCTTTCATGGTACACGCCTTCATAGTACCGCCGCGCTTCTCGATGGCAACGGTTCCTATATCCATCTATCTATTCAGTGACCGAATAAAGGCAGGAGAACAACTTAAATAGCCTGGCACTAACCAAGACACTACTAAATGAAAGGAAGTAACTTAACTTGAGTGACCGAAGTCCTTCCTTGTTGCCTGCTTTACTGGGGAGCAGCGGGATGTGGTTCCTTCGGTGGCATAAAATCTTTTGCTCTCCTTCTTTTGGCTTGCACCCGATGGCTTGCGCCTGCGCTGGGAACGGAGAAGTTGTAGAATGATAAGGTTAGTCAATCCAACCCCTCGCCCCTAATTTTCCCCACCCAATGAATGTATCTGGTTTTTTATATCACGTTCCTCTCCCTCGACCCTCGTAACCTCGGCGAGTCGAATGGCGGCCTTATGTCGAGAGTTTCGGCAAGCTCAACCCTACGGGCCTATTGTCGAGAGTTCGGCTGGCTCACCCTTGCTTTCCAACTCCCTGCCCTTAAGGAAGGATTGAAATACTCCATTTCGCCCTATCTCCTCCCTATTTAATAGAAGTGTTTTAACCCATGGGGATTCAGTTCGTGGAAATAACTTGGTCATTTCCATTCTCCCCACTCCTTAAATTCTACATTATAGGCCCATTTATTGCCACTTTATTACCTAAATAGAAGGGAGAAATATAGGGATACAGAGAGGGATAAAGACCTTTTTATCACCCGCTGGATGCCCCACTCCCATGGCCCACTCCGTCCCTAAGCCCTATAATTCTCCTTTACAATAACCATTCCTAAGCCCTAATTAGGCCTGTCTTAACCGTAAATAAATCCCGGTTTAGTAAGGAACGTAAGTCCGCTTGTCCGCATCGGGCAAGGATCTTTACCAAAGCAAGTCAGAAGGCAAAAGTTACTTCACCAGGAAAGGTCTTCGACCGTAATAGTCTTTACCGTTACGTTTAGGAAATGTCTTTAGGTGCGGCCACCTACTTTAATATAAAAGATTAGAGGGTGAAATTCCGCTAGAAAAAAGAACTAACCAGCTACGGATATAACAGCTAGAGGAAAGAGGCAGTCCGAGGGGGGCATTCCCCGGTTGAGCGAAGCGAGCCCCCCCGAGACGGAGACCCCTAATACCGGTTTAGAACCACTTAAGCCGGCCGCTACTAATTCTCATAAATTAAGCCTCATCAGCTACTGTGTCATCCTGGGCACTTGTCAGAGTGTTGGCTGTTTGCGGGCTGACTGCTTGCAATGCGTTAGGGGAATGCGAGACTGGCCGGGCGGGAATGTGGGAATGTGTTGGCTTGAGGTTGGGTCCCTGAAAAGCGTGGGAATGAGGAATTGGAACCTGAAAGTTGACTGGTCCCTTCCTGTGTGAGTGTCCTGGGCAAGGTTGTACGGTGGGCAGTGATTTCCGTCTGTCTGGTGTCCCGCCCTCACCCCCAACTATGTTTTCCCTCAACCTCATAATTCAATCACTCCCACCTCAGCGGCCGATGTGTGTTGTGCTTGCCTGTGGCCGTCCATTGCCTGGGGATGTGGCATGTGTGGATGTGTCCCTGCCTGCCTGTTGCCGGTGGGCTCGCCTTAATCTCCTACAGATTGTGATTATTCCGTCCCGTTGGCACAACCTGGTATAACCTAAACGCTGGTTCACTAGTCCGGGGTGCAAGTATATAAAGCAATCGGTACATCAACTTGTCCTTCAACTCGGCAACGACCTAGAGACCCGGCTTGCCTTCCAACGATCGGCTATTCGAAAAATGAACTAGCAGCACACCTTTCCTAGAGCTTAATGCATCGACAAGATTCAAATGCACCTCACTGAGTCTAGGTTCGAAGAGTGCTTCCCATGGTAGACTTCATTCCTGCATCGACAAGAGCTTTAATGCACTGCCTAGCAGCACTTCTAGGCGCTAATTATGCCAACTGTTACTACGACGAAGTACTATGACTGGGTAAACTCTGACTAGGGCCGTCTCGGCGAGGCAACTGGGTATAATAAAAAAGTCCTTCCATTTCAACGACTAGCGTTACTATCAAGCAGCACTTCGTAGAGCATCATTCATGGGCACGGCCGACCCCTGCCCGTATTTCATGCACTTCCTAGAGCTTTCCACCATGTGACTATAGGTTCAATGCATAGCTTCTAGCTTACTACTGCCAAACTGTACTCTCCTATCGGATGACTCCCTAGGCGGCGACTATGACTCTTTGTCTCGACTAGCGTCGAAAGAATTCCTGGATTGGAGTGACTCGAGTAGCGGATCTCTTTTGAATCAACACCCTTTCATCGAGTGATCGATCGACCTTGTGGGATTCCTCCTGTTGGAATTGCCCTGTTGGGGGTAATTGAGTGCATTTAGAACCCTGGCATTGAAACTGGAATGTAGTACGGCATCTAGTGGATCGACTCTTGGGCTCGACTACTTGTAATTCGCCTCTTGTTATCGCCCCGCACCTGGAATCGATGCTATCAGCGTCGCCACCCTGGCTCGAATGCAATCACAAGGCATTGACAATCAGCATAGAGTCAACGCATCAAGCAATGGAGTACATTTAGTACCAGCCAGCATGACTCTGGAGGTACTGTCATTTCTAATAGTTCAACAACTTTACGTCCCAATAGTTCAACTTCAGTCCAACTAGTGTAGTTTATGTGAGGCTCCCAATCACAGATTGGATGCGTTTGCTAGATCTATCCTCTGGTCTCCAACCAGAACAGGATAGACCAAGCAATAAGGAAAGGGAGGGAAGGAGGTCAGGGTATCGCAAGAGCTATTTGAGGGGAAATAAATAGAGGGACGAAGAAGGAGGCTTTTTTAAATTGACCTAAAGAATCCGGCGGCCAGTGAGCGGCGCCCAAACCTTTTCCATGAATTGCTCCTCCCTTAAAAGGATTGTTAGGAAAGAGCACCGCTGCTTGATGGTAGGCGAGCTTAATCGTGCTGGCTTGTCATTTCTAAATCCTTTAAGGCCTAACGGTATTCGCTGTAATTCCCCTCTCACCCTGATGGTCTCGCAACTAAAACTCTGTTTTGACTGGTTCTCTTATCTTCCAGACAGATAAGGCGCAGAGCTTATCGAGAAGTACCATTGCTAACTGAAATCTAATAGGAGGGAGAAGCAAAACACGGAACCCAATCAAGGAAGACAAGCAATACCTTTCTTTTTATCCGATCTCAGGTCTTACCTCCTTTTCCACATATCCCGGAAAGCTGGTTCGGCCGCTTACTGGACTGAAAAGCCATACGATGAGTGCTTAACGAAGAACCAGTCCTTCCTCACCCGACAGCGAAATATCATAAGTAAAGCGCAACAACTCTTATAAACATCGATCGCGCGAACTAAGCTTTTAAGGAAGGTGTGGCCGGAAAGAAAATTAAGTTTTCGTTACATCTCCAAAGGCATTGCAAATGGCCAATTCTGGTAAGGTCCCTGATATTACCCGGGCTAAATAAAGGAAAAAATAGATGAGGTAAGGTATACCCAACCCTTCTAGCCCTTTGGAGGGTAATACATAGTTGAACGGACATAACTTAGCTACCTTGATACAAGAGAATTCCCCTTACTCAATAGACTACAGGAAAGCTCGCCTTTCACTTGAAAGGCCTAAAGGGTCCCCTTATTAGGTCCCGGCCATCAACCTATGAATTGAAAGACGAAAGTCCTGTCTTTTTACCTTAAAAGACTAAGATAGAAACGGGATCTTTTTACTCGGAAAGGCATCACCACTCCTTTACTTAAAAGCCCTTAAAGAAGAAGGCAACGCCTTAGCCCCTTACTAGAGACTAAAGGTCTGGGTGTTGTAGAGGGGCCCAACCCTACTCAGTTTGTCTTTCATCAATCCCTTGGATGCTCAAAAAGAAATGACCGACTCAAGGGCGGCTTTTCCCAAGGCCATCAAATGGATGTATTTACTCTAGTCCCCTGGTTAGGTTTACTAAAACAAAGAAATGGCGCTATTAACTCACTCCGGCCAGCTAACCCTCTGCTTTAGGTAAGGTAAAAGGATTTACTTGGGATGCTAACCCTTCAAGGGCTTTTGTAAGGACGGCCATTCCACTTCAAGGCGAGACCCTAGTTGACGAAGGGCGAAAGAATGTTACTGGTCTTTTTACTTTCAAGAGGACAAGAAAAGCAATTAGAATATTCTGCGGAATAACTGGCTACCTGGCCGACAGGCACCCCAGCAACATGACAATAAATTCTGCGGATGAGAAAAGAGGCCTACCCTAGTAACTTATGAACAGCGAAGGTGGAGGATGGATAGTTCGAATACCTAGGAAATAATGCATAATTCGAGTACCTTAAGGATGCGTTAAGCATGACTCGACAAGGAGAGGAGAGGAAGGATATTTCGAGTACCTAAGTATTATGCCAAAAGTGAAGGAACAGGCTCTCCCCAAATACCCGCAATTACTTACTCCGCTTAGTGCAAAACCGCTTTAAGCGAAAAATGCATATATTATTATATGTCATTATGCTTCAAGAATTGAGCAATTCCACTATTTACATTGGATAAGCAATAGGTTATCATATACGGTTTAATGAGTGCTTTATGCTTTAACAAGTTATAAATAAGATAGATACGCTTTATATATTGAGGAATCAAATGCATTATATCGGTTCCTAAATGATGCACATACCTTCCACCTCTCGATCCCTTTACGATTCCCAATAATCTCTCGATCCCTTAACGGTTCCCTACCCTTGACGCTACCACACGCTTACCCACCGAAAGTGATGATCGTTGCTTCACCTATAAACTTTCTACGGTTATCAAAGAAGAGAAAGGAAATGCCTGACTTACCCTGCTTGATGTTACGATACGTGGGTGGTTGAGCTTTCCTTAATTACTACTAAAACGATGGCCCTTTACCTTAATGCCTAACTCGATGATGCCCTAACCTCGATGAATTGGAAAGATGCTGACGTGAAGAAGATGGTTCTCTTAAAAGCAAGTCATGAAATCCCAGCTCTTAAGGAAAGGGAAAGCCTCATCATTACACACCCCACTCGTATCTAATCTCGACGCAAACGCCTCACCGGCGACTTTTTGGGATGCTGCAAGGCAAGCATATTGGAATATGCCTTTCATTTAAGCTGCTCCTACAATCTCTGTCTCCCAGGTAAGGTCGCCAACAGCCAGGCCCTTAACTACGCCCCCCTTATTTTCTTACGCCTACCTTGATAATGATTCATTTGGCCGACGATAAGAAAAAGTATGTATGTTCCACACTGTATCGCCCTATCTAACCATCCTCCCCCCCCTTAAGTACCGCCCCCCTTCATATTAGCACGGAAAGAATGTTTCAAGGGCCCATGGAATAAAAGAAAGATGTCTCTCCCGACCTGACCCTCACCCTGGAAGCTTCCTCGCATTTCCAATGCTTACCCTGGAATACGCGTCTTAGATTAATAAGAAAAGGTCATGTATATGCCCCACCTCTGGTCTCCCGCGCCCTCCTTCCTGGTCGTCTCGCCACTTATTAGTCTCCACCCTACTCCAGCTTCGAGCTTCCTCCCGTTGGAATGCAAATACGCGAATACCACTTATGAAGTTGAATAAGAAAAATATAACTGGTGTGGTGGGTTCATTGCCCCTACCTATATACCTGACCCAAAGGCTGACTGATCACGAAGCTGGTCTTATCACGAAGCTGCCTTATTCACGAAGCTGCCTTTCACAAAACGTCATACCTGCTCTGGATCGCCTGAATAAACTAACTACCAATAAGAAATATATGCATGTGGTAACCCTAACTCATCTGAAGATGGCTCCAGTGACTGACCGGTAGCCAGCCATGAAAAGAAAATCCAGTCCTATTAGCCTTTACGAGGAGGGTATGGTGCTATTGTTCTCGTTCCTTACGCTTCGAATTAAAAGGTAGGCGATCAAAATTCAATCGTGGAAATCGTAGCTTTTCAATCCCCCTTAGCCATTGGTGTGAAATGTGTTCAATCGGCATTATTCAAATAATAAGAATTGGGACGAATTGCGAAGAAAGAATTACACCGCCAATTGACAAGTCTCACCCCGTAACCAATTGGAACGAAGAATTACACCGCCGAATGACAAGTCTCACGCCACGCTAACATTTGCGCCAAGAAGGAGTTACACCCCCCCTTATTGGTTGGGTTGAATAGGCATCATTTCATTTTACTTATTGGGTGGCCCCTCTCAATAAGTAACTAAAAAGCGTGCTTCCGCATCCTCTACCTTCAAACCCTGACAAAAAACAGCCACCTAACAACCTGACCACTACAAATGGTATGGCAATTGATTATGGATTTCGAATCACCTTATTTCATTCGGTACCGAAAGGATACGGCCCTCACTCGATTTGATTATTGCGTCGCTCGCAGCTCTCTCCGGGCTGGCCCACAACAAGATAGAAAACCTCCCCTATATGGAAGGCGGGCCCTCCTACCACACAGATGGACCCCGCATTTCTGGACAAAGGACAATTGAGAGATATTGCGCTTTAAAGGCGTCGACCATAAAGGCCCACCACCCAAGCCCGCCCCACTCAGGGGCCATTTTCACCCCTATATAGTTATATATATAGCTGCGGAGGTTTTCAAGATTCCCCCTAACTATTATAGCATTTTCAGGAAGCGGAGGTCATGGGTGAGGGTTGAACTCTGATCCCTTACATTTCCCGACTTCTTAGGCTCACCGATCTTTCTTTGCGCGCTGAACGGAGGAACTATGACCGACCCGACGAAGGGTCCGTTATGCTCCCCATAGTTCGACTACTCGTCGAGGGGACAGTGACCTTACTTACTTGACCGAACCTATAGTTGACCTTATGAACCTTTGAAATTTGACACCACGAGCGGAGGGTGGAGGAAGAAACCCGAGGGATAGGCGCACCGTGGTGACGTCTAGACGTGGCGGTCTGCCCACCAGGCTGGTGGTTTAAACTCATGCTAGTCATCTTTCAGTGTTAGTTAACTTTTTTGTTCGTTCTGTTTACCAAAGCGGCCTTAGGGAAAAAACTAAACCTCACAGGGAAGGGGATAGGTTGAGCCGTTAGGGTCAGGGAGAGGGGCGTAGGCCTAGAGCCAGTATTTCCGGGAGGGACTAGAACCAGGGAGAGGGCGGCTATGTGCAAGTGAACAATTAGTGATTACGAACAGGTGCTGCTTAATGAGGTGCTCCAAACGGGCAATATGTGTCACCAATAGGGTTAGCTATGATACCATAACACCCAGATGCAGATAACCAACATGGCGTATTATACGTTGTATACTATTCGATCGATCTCCTTAGTCAATTTATGGTTCAAACCCATGAGAAAGGAGCATAGTGCCTAAATCTTATTGGTCTCAATAACTGACGCCTAGCCAATTGCAATGGTATTTCTCATGAAAAAACCCATCTGGCCAAAGATCCAAATGGGGCCACATGAGGCATCCTATAAAAAGATGGCAGAGACCACATCGCATTTAGACGTTTGATTCCACTTTTGTGTTAACTTCAGATTGAATCAATTTTCAAATGTCCGATCGATTAATAATTCTAACCTCTCCTATACCTTGAAGGGGGAAAAAAACCCCTGAGGACACAGCCAACAGTTCCTTGGTACGTTCACCTAAAGTTTCACAGTTTCACCTGCCTGGGACATACCCACACACCCTATATCCAGGGCTGGCACCCATCTTACACCAGCCTTCACCTAAAGCTCATAGTGGGACCCTACCTGCTGATATCGACCTTTCTTCTTCTCCCTTTTCCTGCTTTCGATCTTTACTGCTTCCTCCGACTTCCTTCTGACAAGGTGCCTTCATCACTTAAAAAAACCAACCAATCTGTTGGAGATTCCACTAAACACATCTGCTTCTCTCACTTGGAAATCGTCTAGCCAAAGGGGTCTAGCCTCAAAGCAATTCATCCGTGTTAAAGTTATCGTCTCCAGTTAGCAAGAGATAGACGCGGCAGCAAGAGTTCGATTCTAAGGTCTCGGTTCGGTCGGCAAGGTCGCATGAAGGGCAGGCAGGGGAAAGCAGCCGTAAGTAAGCGCCGCCCGTCGGTTGTTATTCTCTCTTTATTTACCCGTGCGCCCATTTCTTTCTGCAGCTAGCCGCAGCAGTTCCAGGGTCCTGTAGTTGTTTCCAGTTCTTTGCCTCCGTGCTTATCCAGATCTTTGCTCTGCGGTGCCTTTACAGATTGAAACCCACTTCACTAAATGTTCAGAATGGGAATGGATGCCCGGGACCCCACCCCCAAGCGGAATAAGCTTATTCCTCCGCTACTCGTGATATCATAATTGGTAGCCAACCATAAAGGCAAATCAATATGATGCCTATTACTTTATGGATGGGAAAAAGTCTTGTGGTCATCGATCGAATTTTGGCTGACCCCCTCTATCATACATCCATGTTAATAATTCCTATAAATTACTGATAACCCTGTAGCTGTTAATATATATACCCAGTCATTCGCATTAGATTACCCAGTTCCGCTTTCAGTTCAATCCGCTTCTCCCCATTCCCGTTTTTCATCTGTATTCCCCAGTACGCTTTACCAGTCCACCGTCCCACCCAGCTCGATCGCCTAGACAGTCACATGTAAGCCAAGGGGATACCGCCCAGGACACGTATTGTCGAAGAAGGAAGGACGGGACCAGTCAAATGGATTTCATTTATACTTTCACCCGGCCGGGGACTTAAGATGTGGATGCCAGGGGTTAGGGGAGGTCTTCGAGCGAGTAATGAGTGGGGCCAACGAACGGACGGAATCCAGAAATTTGGAACCGAGAATTGTGGTTTTGTGTGGGCGTGGTCACCAATTGAGGCAGTAGTAATTTATTAGTAGATTGACAGACAACATCTTTAAGGGTGAGGCCGGGACGATAACAGCCCAACATAGTTTGCAGGTTTAAGGCCGGTCCAACGGCTACGGCGACTGGCATTCAGGTTCAAGCCAGAAAACATACCTGAGAGTGTTTAGTGAGCGGTAACCAATACTTATTTTTTCGAGCTGAGGATGGCCAGGGAAGAGTGGCCAGCAGGCGACGGAAGTTGAAGGTCCCGGAGGGCTTTGCGCTTCTTCCTAGTGCCAAGGGAGAACTAGTGTGGGAAGGTGGGCCGGTTGATTATGCACGGGTATTTGTTGTATATCACGTTATATAACGCTATCATTGCTTGTGCTCTAGGTGAACGGCAGGCAAATTTTGACTAGAGCTAGGAGGTGGTTCAAGGCAGACACGCCACCTTATGTTCAGCCAATTTCCAGCCATGAAAGAAAAGACGTTCAGTTCATCTACGTTTGAAATCTATATACATTCAATCATACCTCAGTTCATACCCTGAGAGTGTTTTGTGGGAGGTCACCGGATTAACCCTTACAACTCTTATACACCCATGCAGGCGCATGACGTGTTCCCACGGCGGACACTGTCGATACACAGCCCTCGAACTCGACCCTCCACGGAGGAAAACCCCCATTAAGCCCTGAACTAGACCTCTAACCCTATACCTCGAACTCCCTTAACGCTTACGGAACACCTATGTTCTCATACCTCAACGGTATGGAATGAATTAATGAATGATGCGCACGTTACATACGATGATTCGCTGGTTGAGGGTTCATTACGGGCATTCTGACATACCCCCACATAGCTGAGGAACCTTCAACACAGACCCGAGACAGTAGTTATGCCTTAGCAAGGGGGAAATAAAAAGTAAATTGATCGCTTGCCTTTATGTTTATGTGTTGGAAAGGAAGGGCTTACACACTGAATGCACTAGAGAGATTATGGGAACATCCCATCTTTTACTGGGGGCTTTCACTGGTCTGCTACCACTGATTGGCGGAGAGGTAGGTGTTTTTATTCACTGGGACGGGAAAGGACTGGAAAAGCAAATGGTAATAACCACTGGAGAGGAGAAGGAACCACTGGACTGAAGAGAGCCACTGGACTTACAGCACTTGGAGAAGACGCCCCACTGGACTGACACCACTGGACTGAAGCCACGAGGTGGTGGTGGTCCACTGGGGGGGGTCGGGATGCAGCAAGTCAAAGAGGTGATTCTTCACGGACTGGACTACAACACTGGGGACACACTGCAAGGTTGTTGTTTACTCTTTGAGGGCTTACCCACCTAGGCGGATGTTGGAATCGCTTGGCAGAGGAAGGGCAATCTCTCCAACACTGCTGGGTCTCACACCCACCAATAATAGGCTTGGGATCGCTTTGCAAGGGATGGAAGGGGATCTAGAAATACGCACTGTATCCCGCTTCCCGCTTCTGTTAGCTTATTTAAGTTTAAGGGGCTGGCAAAGGAAAGGGCTTGAGATAAGGGCTCATGAAAGAATGGAAGGGGAAGGCGAAGCCGGTTACCTCCATTCCCTTCTGTTCCCTGGTTCAGTCTATGGCAGGAATGCGAATTTCCTACGACTCTGGCGAAGTTTTGTACGTCATTCTAAGTTGCGTTACAACTCTTACGCCCGTACCTGCCCTATTAGAGACTCTACTGTATTACTGGGCTAAAGGGGATCTAAATTAAAAGTAAAAAGGTTAAAATTTTGGGGCACGCGAAAACGATTGCGCATTACACTTTACACTTTCAACGCTTCGAAGGTTGACCGGCCGTCTTAACTAAATCCTTCCATCCCACCACCCACCACCCATTCTCTTTTAGGCTAGGTAGGCTAGGCAGTCAAGTGATCCAAGTGACCCTCAAGTTAGGTCAGCCCTCCCCCAACCGCCCCGTTAAATGCCATTTTCCCGGTCATCTGGCGCTTCCCGGGTCCAGGGTTAAGCCTTTAGTGATCCAGTGGTGTTTGGTGTGTGTGGAAAGGCTGTCACGAGCGTAATAAATGTAAGGGAAGTATAAAGGGTTCATAGATGCCATACTCCTCCTATTTTGGCACTGGCTGAAGCTAAGAGGTTATTAGACTCTGGTAGTTCGGGCACTTGTCCCTTCCTAAACGTCCCGAATCATTCCTTGCACTCGGAAGCGCAAGACCCTCCGGACCTTCCTTAAATACGCTCGGGCATCGAAGATTTATATTCTATCGTTATTTCTACCGATGTGTTTCATTCGCGTCTCGTACGCGTGTTATCGGCTACTGAGGAACAACGTACTAACGGGAACGGGATGGGATTTCGCTAGGGCAGGCAGTGAGTGAATTGAAAATAAGCTACCTTGTGAAAGACTGCCCACCCACCTGCTGTTACATCCTTTGTGACAACTGTATATCACACTGCGGCGGATATGGATACATCATTCCATTCGAGCAGCACGTTCCTTTCTTTAACGCCTTTATCTTCTAGCTTGAAGCCAAAATGGGAGCACCTAACCACGATCTTTCAAGAGAACTACGAGATCACCCTTTTCATTCAGGCAGGAACGGATCGTACCTTCGAGCCTTTTCATGTCTGGAGCGTCAGGAGAAAGCAGCCATAAACTAGTGAATGATACGAGTCATGAGAAAAAAAAACAATGCTTCGTTACAAGGATTAACTTCGTTACATAACTACAATGCTTCCTTACAAAGCCCGAGCCAGTCAAATCAAAATATCTTATCCAGGAGACGGCGTGTCGATATCCTTGATCAACAATCTATCCAGGCCAAGAAGAGGAATCAATCTATCCAGGTAAGAAGAAACCGTCCTTTACAGGAAGGATTCATAAGCCACGAGTGATTGGCCTTTCAGTTCATTTACTACTTTCTATGAAACGGTAAACATCTCATTTCCTTGCCAGTCAAATAAATATATCTTATTCCAGTTGGTTTAGGCGCCTTCAAATTCAAGTTGAGATACGCGATGCCTAACATACCAGTTGATCCATAAACAATCTTTATTTAACCTAATTTCGCCGTTCCGCTCCCTCGTTATCCTTGGCCCCCGGGTTTCTTATTGGAAGGAACAACCATGCATTAAATAAGCTATTTTGCCTATAGACAATGAGAGTTCCGGGAACCCAGATTTCATATGCCTTACCCCCCGTTAACACATAGATTTTCTTTATAAAATACACGTTTGGCGAAGGGCTTTTTCGGATTCGACCGGACCACCTGGAAAGATAGATCTTCTCTTCGATCCTCACCGCTTTAGATCTGGGGCCCTCTATATTAGTATATTGTATTTTATCCATTATTTGGATAAACAAATGCTAATTTAAAACCCTATTTGATGGTTATTTGCCTAAAACCCTCTTAACACGAATGATTTGATAGAGGAGCGGGAGCGGGCATCTCGAGAAAGGTTTTCAAATTGCCAGACAGACAACCGGCATGGCTGCCATATATTGCCTTCAGAGACAAAGTGTGGTCATATATTTATTGCCCTTATCGGACCGAGGATCAACATTCGGTTGGGACCAGTTCTCTAATGGCCCAGGCAGGAATCAGGCACGGGAGTGAGCGCAGTTACCTCTCCCCTGCGTCGATAAGTTTCGTTTCCTCACCCTAAAGAAAAACACAGAGTGAAATACCCAGTGAAGCTTACTTAGGGGGGACTTACACGCATCGGACAAGATGGAAGGATGGAAGGATGGAAGAGCTTGAGCATAGAAATAGAAATAGCCTGTACAGGCTTCAAATAGAAAAGCTGCTTGGTCACGCGATCTTAAGACTACATCGCTAGTGAGGATGGCCGTCACACTTATGAAGAGCCGCTTAGGACAAACTGCTATAGAATAACCTGGGATGGGACAGGATGGGTGAGTAGCCTCACATCAGATAGGGTGGGGTTGGTGCTTTACCTTTAGCTTAGATCGTGGAACTGCCGGCATGGACTTGATTATGGTCCATTATACACAGAGCAACCTTATTTATTATGCGGGGCGGAAGCTTTCAGACTGCTAGGAGATGCTTTATTCACACTGCCTTCTTGGCCTTAGGAATCTTAGGTAGGAGGTATTGCATCTATGAACCTTTTATTGCCTTTCACCCAACAACCCATGGAGTGGGGTGGGATGGTGAGCTGTTGCCAACCTCTTATGAAGCCAGGGAAATAAGAAATAATTAGGGGACGTCATCTATATTTGCCTTTACTTACAACCCCTCACCCACCTGCAATAAATAGGACTAGGAACGTTATACCGGCTTTATTTAATTGCTTCATGGCTACTGCACTATACCTGATATTATCGGGTTATCGGGATTAGACCGGCTAACCTAACCTTTTCTTATTGCCTGAGATAAACCTAGGGAGCGTGGAGTGCAGTGGAGGGGATGATCACCAACCTTTAGTGCTTTAGGACCTTTAAACCAAACGTAGAGAGAGGGATATGACATTGCTATGAACCCCTTGGCTTGGCTTGCTTGGCTTGGTTTACCATTTAAAGGGCTTTACCTGCAACCGAACTTGTAAGAGATCTGGAGCTGATGGCGGCCCTTCGGCCTTTAGTTCGAGAGATCGGGAAGCATCACCCTAGACAGAAATGCACTAGTGAGTTGGTTACTTCTACCTACCTTCTTTGAGAATATAAGCACCAGATGGATTGGATGATGATTGCCTTACCCCTTAGATTTATAACCGTACTAGCTGGAGGGAGTACCTTACCCATTCAGTCAGCCTCAAAAATGAGACAAGAATAGCTGTAGGGTACGGCACTTCAGACTCTTTATACCGGGAACCCTAGGAAGCATTAGCATGGAGTGCTGCCACAACACATTGAATTGATCTTAGAAGCAGAAGCACAAGATGGATCAACATTACTACTACCACCATACTTACAACAAAAAAACTAACACAAATAACACTTTCTTCGTATCCATATACGCCTTATATTACTTTCGGCCAGAAAGAATCCCTCCGTACAGGGTGGCGAAAAGGAATTAAGCTTAAGAAATGACATATTGTGTATCGCTTTTTCGGACCCTGGGGCTTATTGATCCGAGCTTCCCTTCCGTCTCTGGAAGCAGAGTTGGCTATTCTTCTATGCCTTACGGGAAAAGAGAAATAGGACGTATCGACCACAAGGAGGACTTATCAAGTTACTACATATCAGGTGTCAAGGTAGTAAGAATCTAACCAGAGGGATAACTTATTGCCTTCCTTTCCGGCAAGACAGAGAATAGGGACCTAGACACAGAAAGAAGATAGCCTTGAAAGCGCCTTAGGGTCTTTAGGACTTGTAGCTGTCCTTCATAGGATCATATCTGCCTTAGAGTAATTATTAATAAGGCAACAGATTTGATGCTTTACCCTCGGGGAAAGGGAGACCTTGTGAGATTCAAAGCAATTTCCCAGTCGATCCACAACTTCAGGAGCAGGCCGGCTAGAACCAAAGGCAGGGTGTAGTAAGCAACGGAACTGCCAGGCTTTTGACCGGAGAGATAGAAAGTATTCCTGGCTTATGGGAATCTTATTGAATGATGAGCCGCCTAACTCTTACTCCCTCCGCATTCGGTCGGGTTAAAGCATGCTTCCCTTCCCATGGCTCTCAAAGCGCCTCTTACATATATATATGAAGCAAGAATAACGCACCTTAGGATTGCCAGGCAGGTAGAGGGCGCTAAACTTCTCCCATCCATCTCACTCCCCCAAACCTTACTCCCTATGTATGTCGGAAGCCTCTCCGCATCGATCATTCTATAATGCGTGTACATAAACGAACATGCTCTGGGTCCAGCCTTTTATACCGACTCTCTAATCTTACACTGACCGCATTACAACCAGCACTTCACTCACTATTTCATATGGTGAGGGTATCCTTTCCCTCAATCAATCGCTGAGTTTCTTTCAAGTTGCTTTATGAAAAGACTTGGGTCTCGAGCTTGTTTAGAAAGGTAGGCTATGGGCAGGAATAGAGTTCTTGAAAGATCGATTTAATGCTCAGCTAGTCCAATGTGCTTTTCTGAATCTGCAACATGGTCATTTCTTTGTTTAATTTTGTTTTTTGAAAAGGTGCTGATACATTATCCTTGGCACCATCAACTCACAACAGGAGGCATTTTCTTTTGTTATTACGGGATGTGCATCTGTCAATTGTGTCTTCGGATTCTTCGCATCTTCTCGGTCTTGATCGAACATATTGATTCAGACAAGCAGGAAACAAAAAAAAAAAAAAAAGGGATGGTATCTGTTATTACCTCCACAGCAAGGTTTTTGGCGTCAGAACAGGAAAGGACTATTGAGGAAATTCAAAGGGTTTAGCAAATTCCACGCTGTTTGCACTTGGACTTTGATGCTTGACATGTGAAACAAATAGAATTGATCCAGAGGACCAGAAACAGATAGCAAGCCTTATTGAGATTGTTTGGTTCTTATAACATCGGCGGGAAGGCTAAGAGTAGGCATGTGGCTTTGGTCGTTCTGCGGCTTGGCTTGGGCAGGTACCTTATATGGGCTTTGATCCTTGTCCTTTCAGGTAGGCATTACCGATCACTAAAATACAATGACAATCCATTTCACTTCAGAGTGGGTTGAGTTACCAACTAAGGTAATTGGAAATGGGCTTCATTTTGTGCTTCTGAACAATGTAGAACAAGAAGCTTAAGATATGAGGCAGCTCTCATTTGCTGTCAGTTGTAGCAATTTAAACGGTTGTGCCTATTTGGATTGGGAGTTAGCATGTTGGGCTATGGTTAAGTCATGGTTGACATTTCAAGTCCGTTTGGAGCGTATCAGCAATCCAAATGGATAGGAAGACCCAACCCAATAGGTGATTCCAATTCCAGGCTTATTAATACCTGATATGTGCGCCACCACAATTTCATTTCAAACAACCTCGTGATCTTAACGCACTATTTCATAAAGCTTCATTCAGGGGATCTAGTTTCATGAGCAGTATGTGCGAGGATGACAAGAGCACATCGACAAATTCAGATAGCTCTTTATGTTAGGGATTTGCCGCATCTTTTGGACCTGCTATGGCCATGCGATTGCTCCACCAAATGTAACAATGTCTCGGCCTCATGGTTCATCCACAAATGATTCCGATTTGGGGCACATTCTGTTTCTTGGTGTTGCTAGCCCTTCTAATGAACAATTCTATAGAAGATGCTAAGATTAAGATTCAGATTGTCTTGATCTGACTTAATATGTCTCCAATATTCTTTTCTTAGAGGCGTGAAGAACTTGTTGGTGTGTATGCTTACATCATTGCACCTCATCTATGTTGCAAGCGTTGTATGCGCAACCATGATGGCGTTGAAGCTAAAATGACGGTGTATACGATAGTAAGAAATATTTCAATCGGCAATGAGCGGGTATCCGTCAAAGCTCTGTTTATATATCCTTTTAAAGGGACTTAGTAGTCTCGGTGGTGAACCCGCTGCCCGGGTGTTAAGATGGAAGATGGTGGAGAGCATCACGACTGTTGAGTGTTTAAAAGCAAACACTGTGCCAGGGCTTTGTTTACCCCAACCTTCAAACAATTTATGATTCTGAGTTATTGCCAAGCTGAATTGCGTGCACAGATTGCAGCATAGCAATATGGGGGGTGGAATTCGCTCTTCTATCTGTGTGGAGAGGTACCTAGATGCAATCGTTAGACCCCTGCATAAGCATTATATCTTTACTTTGTTAGTTTCCAGACCTGCTGATTAGAACAAAAGTGTCAATTCTATACTCCTGGTTGATGCTGTTTCTCAATCAATGAATGCCACTCCTAGGACCTTCAGCTACCATTGACTTTTTTGTCCCTACTCCGAGCCGCGATCTTGGCAATTGCCAAAGTACTTGGGGATCCTGAGTTACAATTATTCCAGGTATCCAACTTTAGCTCAATTTCATCTCCGTGGATCGAGCCCTCTCCTTATTCAGTCGAGTCACTACGTACCTCTCCTCTTGGGTTTACTTATTGCCCCACCCAATAAGTCAACCCTGCGGTCGAGCACCTAAAGGTCCTTATCAGTCGCAGCCCCCAAAGGTCCTTATCCAGTCGAGTCACTAACGTACCTTCCTCTTGGTTTACTTATTGGCCCCACCAATAAGTCAACCCTGGTCGAGCCACCTAGTCGCTTTCAGTCGAGCCCCTAAAGGTCCTATAGTCGAGTATAACGTAAAACCTCTCTCTCCTTATTTCAGTCGGCCCCTAAAGGGTCCCTTATCAGTCAGCCCTGACGGACTCGTGATGCGGTACGGCGGGTGTTTCGGTACTTCTCAAATACCAGTTCCTTTGTCGGGATTCCTTCCCGTCATATTCTTCTTATTTGAAGCAAGGCTCTTTCTGTGAACCAGGTTCTTATGCAACCAGGCTATTCTTTAATTCAGGGCTTTTTTTTCTGTCAACCAGGCTATATGAACCAGGCTAAATACAACTTTCTATTAGATTCCTTCTCTATATTTCCGACAGGGCTCGCTTCCTCTGTGAACCAGAGGCAATATGAGAAGGTCCTTAGTGTACTTCCTTTCCGGATTCTATTGTAGCAGGCTCTTTCTTCGGCTTCCAAATCTTTTTTAGAGTTCTTCCATAGAGTACAGGCCGAACAGGAAAAGGAGTAGGCTTCTGATCCGCACACTAGCTTTATTGAGATAGGATAATTGTACACAAGTACATATGAACCACATCCGGGGGGTATGACTAGAAAGAAATCCAGTTAATTGCACATAAGGGTTGGGATCGCACATAGATGAAAGTGAGTGATATTGAAGAATAAAGGTACGAAAGTGCTTGTCCGCAATCGGGCAAGGCATTTTGATAAGAAGAAAGCATTTGAAAGCGTTACAACAATGGCTAGGGGGATGGCTGTTGTACGTGGCGGTGCCAAGGCCAGACCCTACGTTCATTTGGTTAAGGAGGCCTTGCCATAAGTAGGGAGGGAAGGGAAAGACCTAACCTTGGCCTACCCACCAGACCTTGGCCTAACAGGGGAAAGTCAAAGAAAGGATTACAAACCGGTTTACTCTCACCATAATCCCATAGTCCTGTCCTTTCTCCCATTCCCCACTAGTCTTTCTGTTCCTCTTGTTCCTGGGAGAATGTTCCCATTAGATCTGTCCTGTCCACTGGATCACTTTAGTTCCCACTATTGACTGTCCACTAGTCCCAAATATTGACTGTAAGAGAACCAGTTACACTATTTTACTGTCCCTTCTATTCCTGCCTTTAATCCTTTCTAATCCTTTCATCTCTCCTTGGCATAAAGAAAGGTAATTTCCTTTGCAAACATTCAATGTTGTTGCAGCAAGTCCGGGCGCGGTATTCAATGTCCATGCTGATGGTTGGGCTACGACAGGTGTTTCATTGGTTGAAGGGCGGTACCATAAAACAGCTTGTTATAACCTCCTTGGGGACTATGCATATGTTCCGGATGTCGTTCGGGTTGATGCATGTGGGCCACATTCCAAGGGCCATGGGATCACCCTTCCGCGATTTGATTGGCAAGGACAATTGGTGTATTACCAAGATGATCTCACTGTCACTCCAAGGTATAGGGAAACAACATTTGTTTCCATTGATCGAGCTGATTGGTGAACTCATTTTAATGAGGATTGATTGATGATGTATATGTGTGTGGGCTTCCTTTTATCGATTCGATCCAGGGGCACTAATGATAATTGATTATTGGGCTTGGCGCGGAGTTAGCTCTTAGGTCAGCAGCGCAAGAGAGAGCAGGTGAGGTGTGACACTTGAGTTGGGAAAAGGACTGGCCCAGGTCGAGTCGGTGTGTAAAGATGTTCTCCTTGTGGTTTGATTTGGGTGGGTGCAAATCTATTGTCGCGAACCAAAACCCATCTGTCCAGTGAAAGGAATAGAATAGCATACGGGGTGTTCGGCCGAAGGTTGGTTCTTGTAGGAGTAAGCGATGTAAAGCTAAGGAGAGAGGAGAAAGAATAGTCGTTAGCTAGGGGGAGAGAGTAAGTCGAAAGAGAGAGTGACTAAGGTCGTGAAAGCCAGCGTAATCGGAATTCACTGGTAGGCGATACTTCGAATGGGGAATCCTTTGTACCAAGCTGGGAAGGCTGGAAGGCGGAAGATAATTGTTACCGAACAATGTTTGGGCTTGGGTCAGTTTAACATATCCATCTGGGGAAAGCATGATGGGCTCCAATCTCTTTCGACGTAGTGGGCTGACTCTTTTCTTGCACTAGGAAGCGCAAAGCCCCTCCGGGACCTTGTTTATCCTTCACCGGCACTGTTCGGAGGATTAGTGAGGGTGAGGCTTATTTCTGAACTGAGTAAGCTTATATTCTGAGCTATCCACTAGGGAAGCGGAAGCAAGGGCCCTCTCCCGGGGTCAGGTTCTTACCTCAACCCTATATTTTATTAGGGCGGAGCACGTCATATTCATATGTGGTGGGGGACGGTGGGGCTGCTGTCAGGACCTTTTAGGGGGGCTCGGGACTGATAAGGGGAAAAAGAAGGGGGAAGGGGGAGGGGGTCCAACTCACTATTCATACTCGGTGAGGGACCGGAGTGCAGAATGGACGGGACTAAAGACATGCATGAAAGATGCGCCGCCCTAACACCGAAAGAGGAGACGGACTATGATTGTACGAATTGGAATACAGATGTGGGGACGGGAAGCGGGCATTTCAGGTTGGAATGAAATGAGAAGCGCTACTATCAAGAAGGATAGTTCGGGTTGGTGCGCAATATTATATACGTAATTACGCATTTGACTACTTACGATTGATCCATTTCGTTACAGTCCTTTAGGGGTCTTGATCTGCGGATTGGCTTGTTCCTGAGAGGCAAGTATAGAGCAAGCTTACGCACCTCTTCCTGAAGGCGAGTCAGAAGGCAGAGTATCAATTGGATTGGATCTATTTTCAAAAAGAAGGCATGTGAGAAAACCGCTACGCCTCCCTCCCTTTCGTACTTCGACGCAGCTTTGGCCTCTCGATGCTCGGAGTTGCCTTCCATAATAAAGATAGGACTAACCTAGAAACGAAAGATCTGCTACTAACAGGTGCCTCTACTCTAGTATATTGTTATTTCCCCTGCCTATCTCGCTGCTTTGCTTTTGCAGGGTTACACTTTATCCAACCCGGGATAAAAGGTGGCAACTACTAGGCCTGTGTTATAACCTGGATAAACTATAATGTGTATGATGTGCCCCTGCTACAGGTTCTGTACGACGGTGATAAAGGACTGAATGGAATAGATAGATGTACTTGATTACTCTTCAAGTGCTAGTAGTGCTTTACTGTGTGCTGCTCCTGTTAAGATGGCTGCTCCACCTGTAGACCTGGTTTCTTGCTGATTAAATTAACGAAGGTTGATCTAGTTAAGATCATAAGTTTATTTACCATTCAATCTTCACCACAAAGATGATAGTATGAATCTTGGAACATCAGCATAAGGATCTCGGTCACCAAGAACACCATAATCGGTCAACGAGGCTCCCGTCATGTCTTAACGAGGATACATGGCTAGAGGATATTGGGGGGTCTGGGGGAGGCTTTTGGTTTTTGCCAGGTTGAATTTCAATCAATGCACTCGATCAATATCATGGTTGGTGTTGATGGTTGATGTCTCGTGGATGTATTGCATGCAGTTCAAAATCAGCTAGGGTAGATCAGTAAGAATTAAGCCTAGGTGTTGTCTTTTTTATGGGGTTTATACAAAGAGCCTAGGTATTGAATATTGAAAGCTGTGAACAATTAATCATGACTGGATCGACTCCTGGTGTTGTTGTTCTGCCTCCACGGACCCAGTTACCCCACGTCGACAGTCCCTTCACCTGTCTGTTTCCGTCAACTGAGTCTCGTTCTCGCACCAGCAAAAGTGCATTCCATTGAGCTGCAACACTCAGAGGAAATGCGAAACGTCTTTTATTTACGTTACACCCTTTCATTGTTGGAATGATGGATTTTGATGAAGTAGCTGCTTCAAAGCTAAGTGGTTACTGTAATCGTATCTGAAGTGGTTCCATTTGCCAAAGCTAAATGTTACTGTGGATGAGATGAGAATCTTGGCCTGTGCCTCAATAGCAGCAAATGAGATCTCGTTAGATAGATAGATTGTTCCTCCTGCATGGCTGAAATACCCTATGCATAAGGGGTGTTTTTTCCTGTTTGAGGTGCTTTACCATAAGATTTATTTGATTCAGCTTTGTCTAGGTAAAAGGTTGTTTATTCGCCGTTTATGACATGAAGGTCTAAGTGGAGATATGTAATCTCCCAATGATCGCATGAGATCTAGGCTGATCCACACCACACAAAAAGACCCCCTTCGAAGTCCCCATTTACCCGTCGGTTTGATGTGTTTTCCTCTTCCCAGGTGGCTGGATTATCGAGTTCTTTTCGCCTAAAGCAGGTCTATTACATACCAACGAAGCTTCCGGCGCTGCTATTTAGTATAACAACCGGCTACCCATAGGTTGGCCAAACCCAGTCCTCTCGTAACTAGGGGTGGTTCTCGCAGTTCTCCCTGAAAAACCAACGGTAGGATAGGAACTGAACGTGTCTCGCTTATTGGCTTAGAAAGAAAGTAACATGCTGAGACTGACTCATTGTATTCTAGGTTGGGCTCTCTTTAAACTGGTTAATACTCTTATTAATTACGATGCACTAATTCACCATGCTTTCCCACACAAAGTAATGGCCTGTAGAGAAACACACTGGGACCACTAGCAGCCACAGACATCTTAATATGCAGTGGATTTTTTCACCCAGAGTAGGAAGATTAAGCACGGTAGGAAGAAGATAGAACTAGAGTTCTTACCTTCAAATAAGGCCTTCTTTACTAACTAAAGGATTAGAACTATAGGCTTTAGACTCAAGGTTCTATAAAGACCTATCCTGGGAATGATACTCGCTAGTCTAACTAGTCGTTAATAATGCTCCTAGTTGTTCTGGGATTCTTTGAGAACAAAAAATCTGGTTGTTGTTTCAAGTAGACACAGTGGATCGAACCTTGAAGCTCGCACTTAGCAATTCTTACTCTATAGACATACTAACCTCGCTATAATCCCTTTACTATGCTCTAACTTTATCCACTATTTGGGCTCAAAGGTTAAAATTAAGCAAAACTGGTTAGGAAGCTATAGTTTCTTTCATCTTTGAAACTTATTACTCTTTGATTACTTGTATTGTATTCCATGTTAATAAAAGGAGACGTAAACTGGCCGTTCCTACTCCTCAACTGACGTTATTCTTGCTCATTGCGCCTCCACTGCTTCGCTTAAAGGAGGGAGACTATGAATCTAATTAAGAAGCTATTCATTAAGTAGTCGGTAGGAAGGAAAGGGAATAAAAGCTCAAAGGAAGCACTTATAGCTAGTGGTGTTCTGATTCCAAGAAAAGGGAGTTCAAAATGCGTCTTGTTCAATTATGCGAATGAATTCGAGTGTAAGGTAGTCTGGAGGCAGCTTAGCAGTTGGAATGATTGTAGTCCGTATCCAGCAAGAATTGCAATACAAACAGCTTCCTCAGCCAAGCAGGGAAGAAGAACAGAGCCGGTGAGGGACTCATCTATTCATATGTGAGGGAAAGCTTGTTTCTTTAAAGCAAGTAGGAACCCCTATTAAAAAGAGTCTTAATGCATCATAGCAATAGAGTGATTATCGGTACCAAAAGCACAGGCTCTATCCCAGGCAAAGGTAGATCGGATTAGATACTCCTGTAGGCAAGTATGCACTTCATCCAGAGCAAGGAAGGGATCCAAAGCTATCATTTACTGGAGCAAGCTTCCTAATTCAAGCTATCCAGTGGACGAGGTTTCAGAGTTAAGATTAGGATAGAGCTTACAAAAAGCAACAAGCTGTATAAGAGGTTATCCTTACTCAACAGAAAATGACATTGGACATATAGAAATAAGAGATTGGTGAAGTAGCCCACTCCACTCAAGCAACAGCGAGATACTTCTTATAGCGAATTCATTATAGTAGGACAGGCCACTAACTGACATTCCTACTCCACTAACTGACGTTAGCCTGCGCTCCACGAGCGCCTTGGTAGCTCTTCTTGCTCGTTGTTATGATCCTGTATTTCTTAAACTCCTTTAGTAAGGCAAGTTCCGAAAACACAATGCCAGTGCAAGCAAAAGCACAAGCCAGGAAGGGAGTTATTATCCTGATCATTCTTTATTTAAGCGAGGCGAGCAGAGCTTTTCCTTATGCGGGAATTTCAATCTCTTTCATTGCGAGTTACTCCGGTGTAGGCAAGGCTATAAACTGAAAGCGAGTTTAAGGTAGGCTAAGCAGCTATACTGCGCAAGGAGCGATAAGCTGATTCATTGTTCTTAATCGGGATTCCATTACATAATGGCAAAGAGCAAGCAGGCAAGGTCTTATGAGCGAAGAATGCAAGATTGTTCTTATTGCGAATGATTGATAGTCGGATCTACTTGTAAGCAATATAGAAAGAGCCAGACTCTGACACCAACCAGGCAAGGAGACGGATTTGGTATGAACTTAGCCAGACAGGAATACAGCAAATCAATCAGGAGAACCGGTTATCCATCCATAGTAACCGGAACCGGAGCTCTCGTATCATACGGAATATAATGAATGCACATAAGGTGCTTTAAAGGGCGCTCGGACCATAAGCCCCCCCACCATAAGTAGAATTGAAAGGGAACCAGATAGAGATCTATCTTATAATCATTTCATCTCAGAGTTTCAGGCAAGTCTAGGGCTTGCCGCTTCTGAAGGGCAAGGGGAGCGAGCGAAGCGAAGAAAGAAGCTATTGATCTATGGTATATAAGAAGGAAGCTAATTCCAGCAATCCTACAGTCTAACCTTGGATATCTATCTTCTTCAATCCAGCGAGAAGGAAGACAGTCAGCTTCTTATCTCGTATTCATTCCAGAAGTCTTCCCTGATGAATAGTCTCTTCCAATCATGAGCTTAACACTCGCAATGGTGATTGAACGGAGAGAGAAGGAACCCACCGCCCACAGAGCCTACGTGGCTGGTCACCGGTGGTAGTACTTATCAACCAATCAAGACCAGAGAGAGCTTGGATTCCATCTATGATGAGTCGCTATTGTGAGATCCAGGACATAGAACGAAGAACTGCCCAATGAGCGTGTTTAAAGCCGGTAACTGGTTCAGTAGTTCTCCTAAAAGAAACACAATCCAGAGACTCATCATGGAAGAAGACCTTTGTGAAATTCAGACGAGAGAAGCAGACTATCCGGATGGAGAACTGAACTCGCTAACCGGATAATAACTATATGGCCTCGCTAACTGGAGATTCACTCTATTGCGTTGAGCTTCCCTTCCCAGCTGGACTCCCGGACAACAAGCTCTCCTTTCTTCCTTTTCTCTATCTATCCATTATATGGTATACGGTGCCCTACTATACTAAAGGGGCCCCCTCTACTCTATAATGGCGGTCGGCCGAGCGCCAAGTCTTGTCCAAGATCCCTCACCATATGAATAGTGAGTGACCCCTCTCCTCTCCTTATCAGTCGAGCCCCCTAAAGGGTCCTTGACAGTCGAGCCCCTACCGGTCCTCACCATCGGAATAGTGAGTGGCTCCGCCCCTAAATAATATAGGGCCCTTGATCCCCTCATATTACGTACGTAATAGGATACGGAGCGAGAACAGGAGGAAGCCGTGAGCTGGAGCACGGTATACGGTATACGGCGGAGGGACTGCTAGAACAGAAGGAAGCTACGACACGTTCTCGTCCGGTTGCCGTTTCACCCCGGTTCCCCCCCTAGTCTGGTTGGTCCTTATGGCTTATGGCTTATGGCTCATGCCTCCGAAAGCAAAGCCCTTTCTAAACTATAGTAGGGGTGGGGGGCCATGGCCGGTTCAAGTCCTAGACAGAAAGCGTTACGGAAAGGCTTTACCAGTGAGAGGGAAACACCTCCGTCATCGACCAGAGAGAGTTTGCGGAGGAAGGAAGCCAAACAAAAGAGAAGTTTAGGATGGATGTCCCAACTAGATAGAGTTATCCGGTGCTTGGAAGGCAGTGCTAGCCCATCTCCAAGGAAGCTAGCCCATCTCCAACTAGAGTTGTTTTCGCCACCGAGGCCAGCCTCACAGAAGCATTGTTGGCCCTCCCACCCGGAACTAGGCACCTATCGTTTATTTGGCCACCGTCCGGGGGTTCAATAGTCAACACCGGGGGTGGGGCCTCAGCATAATGAACAAAGGGACTCACATAGAAAGAAGGATTGTAACTATAATAAGCTATAATTCCCCCCCCACCCGCAACCGGTGCTTGGAAGGCAAGCAGCTGGACCACCATCCTTTGTTACGTTATATCGGGCCATAGCTTACTTTCATCGAACTCCCGGGTTATCGATGGGAGGGAGGGAAGGTAGCTCGAGAGGAGGCAAGATCCTTTGTTTCTATCGGTTACCCGGCATTTGAAGAATTCTATGTAGTGAAGTCCTTCCAGGGGTGGGTGGGTGGATGATAGTTGGGCCCCCCGATTCTCTTTCTTTCTCCCCTCCCACACCGGCTATAGCTAAGGGTAGTCCTTCATTGGATTCCATCTCACTAGCCGGAAGTCACGAGGATGGAATCAAGAACTTCCTCAACCTGAAGGTGCGAAGCCGCTTGTTCCCTCCGGGGGGCAAGGATGTCACTCCCTTACAGCTTTCATCCCTCGGTTGGCCTAACTCACTAACCCAACCACCTTCTCTGGATGTCTTGCCTGGTTCCACTATGGTGATTCGATCCATTAGGTCTGGTTATTCCAGCGAGTCCAGTCATGAATGAGAGAGATGATATATGTCTGCTTGAGTGACTAAACCTTCAAGATGACTACATGAGTTTCACCCCAGCCTTGGGCAGACCAACAACGTCCACCGGGCGCCTAGAATAGATTTGACTTCTTCCATAGAGCGGAGTTGGGGCGCCTATCCGATCCATTCCAATACAATGACAATAGGCATGAAACTTGCCGAACACTGAAGGCCCTCAACGGCTCCTCGAATAGTTGTGTTTGTTTTTTTCCCGCCCACCAGTAGGTATTGATTCGATATGCATACGGTCCGGGGACAGAGGTGAAAGATCATGGGGAGATACCGTTGGATCTCCGATCGGGCGTATCTAAGCTTGTTAGTTCGCTGTCGCTCACTGCACGCACTTCCCTCTCCCTGGGGCGTCGTAAAGTGCATACATAAATGCACTTTCTCACGCCCCAGGTCGATCTCCTTCGGACCCTCGACTTACTAATTAATAGGTCACTCGACCGACATAGGAGGTCGAGGGAATCCTCTCCCTACCGGTCGAGTGCATAAATGCTATCTCCCGATGGGTCGATCTCCTTCGGACCTATTATATAGGTCGAGGGAGATCCTAAAGGCCGTTCCTATTTTATCTGCTGATCTCTTTCGATGGAATTTGCCATGTTGCACTAAGTTACCTACGGAGGTATGCATACGGTCCGGGAACACTTTAGGGTGAACACCCATCCAAGCAAGTAGGGTCGATAGTTCAACATTTAGGCCGTAACATTGAGCAGCGAATCAATCTCTTGCCGCTCTGCTCACCCTGAATCGTAGTAAACAAGTGCTCTCCGAACCGAGCTGGATAGTCTCCTATCACTAGGCTCACCGACCAACCTGGACTTTGATTCTTTTTCTTATTATTCCTATTCTTATTTTACATATCCAAACCATCCGGATTGTTCCCAGCCATGAGTCTTCATATGACATAAGCGGGCCGCAATCACCATTCGGATTAAGGTCTTCGCCTACTACGTGGTTGGTGCAGCGCCACGATCTGATCTCCACTGTAGTTTTCTTATTCTCGGATCTGGCACCTGATATGGTCTGGTCTGGTACCCAGCTCTTAGTTGCTGGCTCTACGGTCTATGTTCGCGATTTGTACAAATGAATGTCTGGCTCCTACGAGATAACCTTTATTGGATGGAATGGATTGGGCCATTCCATTAACTCTTTTATAATGTTATCCACCGCACCAGTGTGGAGGCCAGAATTTGGGTTATCCCAGAAGTAGGCAACTACGTACGATCTATAGTGACAGAATGTAGGTAGGCACTATAGATCGTACGTAGTTGCCGTAACAAATTCCCTGGTTATTCCTTTCCCTAAAGCGAGCGGGATAACCTTAAGGCGTAGCATATTGAAAGCTAGGCATAACTAACGTATTAGCAGGCTAGGCGTAACGTATTGAAAGCCAGATCGTGTCATTCAAGTGTGCAACGTCCATCAATGTTCATGTCCGTTGATTTAGACTTCTTCTCCGTCACCTTCTACGAATAGGATCGATAGGGGCCCCAGCAGCCCGCACGCAGAACCGCCTTTCGACTCACCACTCGTATGGCTCGCCCAGAATTTGTGTTCTCCCAGAAGTGGGCAACTACGATCTATAGTGAAAGAAAGAATGCACTATAGATCGTAGTTTCATTTGTGTAGGTCATTTTTGTAGGTTATCCCTGAGCAGAGCTCAGTTAAGACCTTTCAGGATGCGCAAGCAGGCTCGACCATAAGCTAGTTACTTATTTGAGAGGGGCACAAAATAAGTCAATTGAACCTTTTGATTGAGGTTATCCCAGCCAGAATGCACTATAGATGGATAGATCGTAGTTGCCGTAACAAATGAAGTAACAAATTCTTTCTGGTATAACCAACGGGATATCTTCCTTTGCTGCCATCCCCCCTCGTATCGCACAGAAAACCCAGACAGCCAGCAGGTTCGCTGTTCAATAAGGTGCGAGCCAGAGTAAGCCCCTATTCATTACGGGTGTTTCGCTATCTAGCTAGATACTACGAGTCCTCCGTCCCAGATTCCCTGCGGCCACCTGGTTCACCGGTACTACCAAAAACTCTCATGCTTACGTTACTTATGTAAGATCTCGGACCAGTAGTGCCGGTCCGAGCGGAGACCCCAGTCGTGCTTCCGGCATCGGCGGCTGGCGCATTTTCATCATCATATTGAAGTTGGAAACTCCTCTTCTGCCTGCCATAGAAACTTGGAGTCCATATCATGGTGAGGATGACGCTGCGATACTATTTCTTGCTATTGCTCAAAAAACTGACCGAACGCGTCCGAGTTATTGGCTCGTCCGACCCGGCAGCATTCATGAGTCACTCAACTGTCCTTCGGAGACACGAGGTCGCCTTCCCCCCGTCCTTTCCCTTTTCCGGGGGACTTTTGCAACGGGCTATGTCACCCATTGTTGATGAGGTAAGTTGCATCCGTCCCATCGCGAGCACCTACAATGTCGTGATCACTTTCATCATACCATTTATTCGGTAGTTCAACGGACGGTCGCCCCTCCAACGAGAAAAGGTAGAAATATCGGAACTTCTCTTCCATTTGGATCGGAGAATTTATGGGGGAAATTGGGTTTTAAATTTCCAAGAACCACACGATTATATAGCCAAGGGGAATACGCTGCGCCTAGAATCATCCCAAGCGCTGCTAATGTGGCTACTAAGCTATTGATTTGGAAAGCTCCTACTAAGATGGGAAATTCCCCGATAAAGCTGCTAGTACCAGGTAAACTCATATTGGCTAAAGTGGAAGAAAACAAAATGGTAGGGGGATTCGGCATGGTGCTTACTGAACCTCCATAATATTTAGCAGGTCGAGTCTTATGCCGGTCATATAGAAAACCGACACATGGAGAAGGGGCTGGAGGAACCGGTCCATGGCTTAACATCGGTGGAATGCTACCTCCAATTCCCTGTATGTTCGATGGAGTGAGATATTCCCCACTGATCAGAGTGCGCCGATTACCCCCCGAACCGTACGAGATAGTTACCACCTATCATACGGCTTTCTAGCTCCACTTTTTCCTCTGGTTGTTCCGCTCCGATCGATGGTAGTATCTGCGGTGGGTTGGGTAACGAACCCGGCTTTCAAGACGTTTACGCCTTATGAATAGGTAGGGGGGGGGGGTGCGGCGGGCGACATACATTTTTGGAACTATGTACCCCATAGTTGGCATGTAATCCCCCACGCCAGAAGGATATAACCTGAACCATCGTAGACCCCAAACTCTCCTTTCCTTACAGTGAACCGGAACCATAGTGCATAGATAGATAGGTAATATTCGAAATGGCAGAATAGGCAGGTCGCCCGCGAGACGACGTGATATAACACGATCACGGTACAGAAGCCACTTGCTGTCGCGATGGAACACTGCTCCCGTTCCATCGGGCGGCGGGGGGAAGGTAGGCCAAGCTTCCCCGCCACCCGTCGAGGACCTTTAGTACTCGCTCGATAGGGAAAAAGAGGATCGAGGACCAGGCAGGGGCTCGACTGTCAAAGGACCTTTAGGTGGCTCGACGCCTAAGGACCTTTAGGTGTCGACCTTAAGGGAGAGGGGAGGACCTTTAGGTGCTCGACTGTTAAGGGACCTTTAGGTGACTCAGACTATAAGAGCGCAAGCAGCTGTGTTTAGGACCTTTAGGGGGCTCGACTGATAAGAGCAGGAAGGACTTTAGGTGCTCGACTGTTAAGAGAGGAGAGGAATGCGAAGCATGCTCGACTGTTAACCCCCCAAACCATAAGTAAACCCTAACCTTTAGGTGCTCGACCATAAGGACCTGTTCGGGTTGCTTCTTTAGGTGCTCGACCCATAGACCTTTAGGTGCTCGACCTTAAGGAGAGGGAGAGGATGCGTAAGCAGGCTCGACTGATAACCCCCCAAACCAATAAGTAAACCCTAACCTTTAGGTGCTCGACCTTAAGGGATTTATCGCTCGACCATAAGGGCCGCCATCGCCGCCATCGAGAGGAGAGGAGAGGACCGGTAGGGGCTCACCATTCCGATGGTGAGGATTTATTCCCCTCTTTGCACGTACATGTGAATCTCGGCTGCCTACCCGGTTCGGATTAACCCGATAACTCTCTCGTATCGATTCTTTGTATAATGCAATACAATACCCATGGTTGGTTCGTTGCGGCGTTGGGAAGCATCATGCTAATATAACCTCCTATGCGGGGGTGGGTACCTTGGAAGTAAGGTGCTCCTGATGATGCTACGGGTGGCTCTCCTTCTCCGTCCGAAACCGATGCAATGATGGCAAGCCGCCTATCGGACTCGGATAGGATCGTGCCTATCAGTCAGTAGCGAGTGTCCGTATGGGTGGCTTAGTTCCCCGTAGGCAGCGATCCAGAACCCGATGTTACGCGTAATATTGTGTTACGTTTCATTCACCGCTGTTACGCTCTAAATCCAATCCAAGGGTGGGGTAGGTCAAAATCTGCATGCAAAGGTAATGCAAATACATAGGCCCCTTCCCCTATTGTTCAGAAGGCGCTTTCCGTTCGTACGGTCGGAAAGGGTTAGGCAGGTAGGTAGTACGGGCCCTCTGACTTCCGGCTATGTGCTGTGCGGCTTTCGCGAAGCGGATGAAGGCTGATAGTCTTTCTCGCTATGCGCGTTGGCGCCAAAAATTTGATTCAACGCAACTCATATTGAGGCTAGCGGCTACGGCTAGGATATCGATCATACCATATCATGCCATATACTTAGTTAGATATGGAGATGGGCATCTATCTACCTATACACGGATATCTATATATATATAGATATATATATAGATATCCTTATGTATAACCAGATCCACATGTAATGGATAGGGAGATCTATTCATAGATATATTCAGAAAGATATAGATGATCCATATCCATCCGGATACATCGTGGATATGGAATGGATATACATCTATATGCATTTTGATTAGCGGGCGGAATGATACCCCTTAATATTGCCGGTCCTTGCACTAGGAAGCGCAAGCCCTCCGGTCCTTGCTCTCCTTTTGTCGAGCAAGCAATCAATTTCAATTGACTTATTTTGTGCCCCTCTCAAATAAGTAACTAGCGCTGGTCGAGCCCCTCTCCTTTTAGTTCTTCAAGTCCCTCTCCCGTTGGTCGAGCCCTCTCCTTATTAGTCGAGCGTTCGTACCTCACCCTGCCGGTCCTTGCCCCGAAACTAACCCGCCCGTTATCTGGCGGCTGGGCACGCACAGCGCCCATTGCCCGCATAGCGTTCAAAAGACTAACGCGCAGCGGAGTGGAGCAGCCGCCGCGGCGACACGAAGGTTCGCCGCTTGGCTGGATCTCGCTGGTGCCACCTATAGGTAGGCGTGTGTGACGTTTGGAGTTGTCGTTCGTGCACCTGTCCCCAATGAAATAATGAGTAATCCGTTACCCTGCAGATTATGGCCTTACCACTCGGTCCCGATGGCCGGCGGGGATTATAGCAGCAGCTTACGTTCGCGCGTCTCCCCACGTGTGACACGTGTTAGCTGTGGGAAGTATGGTTCCGAAAGCAAGCGACTTCGGCCAGTTCAGGCTCAACCCCTCGCTTCACGTTAGTTAGCGGACTTACATGATACTATCGGGCGGGCAATCTCTTTCTTTCTGTGTGGGATGATGCCGAGGAGAGAGGAGAATGCGTCGAGGCGGCGAGCAACTACATCGTTCATTTCCCCCTCATGAGCCAGACAGCCCACCCGGATCGGATAACGTGCATGCATTTGGACCGATCGATGGAGAGAGCCAAAAAAGCCAAAAAGCGCTTGAGCGCTGTACTATGTATAAGATATTCATCCTATACAGATAGATGGATATATAAGGATAGACATCTATATCGATTCGGATATTTGTAGATATCTGTATATCGATATACATATATAGATATCCAGCCAGATGTCTCGAGATCTATATATGTCCATCTATGAAGATCTTTCTATGGATACATAAGGTTCAATTGACTTATTGGGTGCCCCTCTCAAATAAGTAACTAAAAGGCGGTGGTCGAGCCTGCTTGCGCATCCTGAAAGGTCTTACCTGAGCTAGCTAGCTAGAAGGTACGGTCAGTCATCACTTACCGGGTGAAAATGATAGGTAAGGTATAACCCCCCCTTACCTGAGCATGAAGGTAAGTGATAACCTTTGGTCGGCCTGTAGGCTCTTCGATAGACCCTTTCTTTCTGGCTGGCTCAGTCATTTGTGAATTACGGCAAATTCTGTCACTACGATGGATAGATAAATCGGTTGCCTACACAAATTCTGGCCCCGCATCACCCAGCAGCGCAAGTGTGTCCTGCTGACGCCTCGAATCAAGCTTTTGTTGCGACATGCTATGTTTTCTCCCCCATTGCTAGTAGGTTGATGGGTCGCACGCCCGGCACACATGTTTTTTTTGCTGGCCTTGTGTGTTAGTAACTATAGGTGACCTAACGGCCGCCGCCCGACTGGACATACCAATAGTCACAGGATTCGTATGGGCTACTGGGGAGTGGGCAATAATCTTCTTAGGATCGATTTGTCTCAGAGTGGTCGGGGAAGTATATATAATAGCAATCGCGCTTAGAGTATAAATGAAGGGAGTGGAACAAAGTGTCGCTTCGGGAAACATGGGTATGGGAAATCTCGAAAACCCATAGGTTCCCAATTTTGAAGGAATTCCTGCCGAAATGACGGATCCAGCCGTAGGTGCCTCTACATGAGCTTCGGGTAACCAGATATGAACTGGTACCATAGGCACTTTGACGGGGAAAGGAGCGGGAGAAGCAATCCATGGAAAGATTTGGCGCCGCTCACTGGATTCTGTGGTTGATAAGATTTGTAAATCGGTGGTTCCTGTTTGGGAGAGAATCAACGGAATAGCTAATAGCATAAGAACAGATCCGAGTGAGGTGTATGGGGGAAACTGATATGCTGCCCTGATCTTTCTTTGTCTCGAACCCCATACCCCTATAGTGATAGGAGAGTAAGGGGTAGCCCCAGAGCTTCGGGTGTAGGTCAAGAAAAAGCTCCAGTGGGTAGCCACTCCCTTCTCAGAGAACCGTACGTGATACTTCCGCATCATACGGCTCCGCCCCGGGATAGCTAGTCGTTCGTGGCCCTTGTCATTATCCCACTATCCATGCATGTACTTCCCGTCTTCACTTTCTCATTTTTTGCTTGCTTCTCGCTCTACTGAAATAGATTTCGCGGAAAACCGGCTATATCCGATCTTGGTTGGCCTTTCACCCCTAGCAGCCACGGAGTCATCCCCGTATTTTGCCACATACGCGATCAATCCAAATCTCACATCGAATCTGGTATGACACATATCGATGCATTCATTCGTTATATACGTAATTACGCTTTAGCATATCATGCATCTATGGGCATATGTCATTATGCAATCGAGATCTCGAACTAAATGACATATCTGAGAATATATGCTTTTCATCTCCCTCACTCACATCAACTATGAGCAGGATTGGTTCATTTCGACCAGTGATTCCAGTCATGAATTATATACGTAATTACGTCATTCGAGATATGTCATTATGCATTCATTCATTATATATGTCATTACGCATCAAAACCTCCGCCTCCTCGTGGGGCCTAATTATTAGGGTGAGCCCGCCGAACTCTCGACTATAAGGACCTTTAGGTGCTCGACTGTTAAGGATGCGCAAGCATGCTCGACTGTTAACCCCCCAAACCAATAAGTAAACCCTAACCTTTAGGTGCTCGACCATAAGGGAGAGGAGAGGACCCTTTAGGGGGCTCGACCATAGGGAGAGGAGAGGGAAATCTTGAAAAACCTCCGCCAAGAGAAAATGGCCCCCTGAGTAGGGGCGGGCTTGGGTGGTGGGCTTATGGTCGAGCCTTAAAGCGCATCCTCATCAGTCTGGCTAGTTAGATAAGTTCAGTGGGTATTTGTATTATTTTGTTTGCCCTGGTGTTATTCTTTAAGGGGGGGAGTTACAGACTGGGGCACCCGAGGACTACGGGAGACTCAGGATAAGCTTTTCATTCATTTATCAGGCAGGGTTACAGGCAGCACCCCGAAAGCAGCTTGTCAAGCGAGAAACGGTCCCAGAACGAGCAATGAGCCCGGTTCCAGAACAATATATGGGGGCCCAGAGAGATACAGAGCTGGTCCCAGAAGGTTCAATTTAGAAGACATACGGCTGGTCCATATGGGACAGGTACACGAGAGCTGGCAGCAGCCACAAACCGGACCGGAACCTTTTACATTGATCTAGTGATTTATAAGTAGCATTTATTTCATTAAACAGTTCAGTTAGTCAGTTAGGGAGTAATTGATTCATTTATATATGTATTGCAGTTCAGCATCCTTATAGAGTGAAATATCCTATATAATACATGACCTTCTTAGTTCATCTATTGAATGAAGGAAGACGAGCTTAGCCAATGAGGAACTTAATAACGAATTACCATAAGGTAAGGATTTCATACCAGTCCTACCACGAGCTTAGTCGAGACTTATATCCGAGACTTATATCAGTTACGTTAGCCAAAGATACTATGAGCAACGACATTACCGTGAAACGTAAACGAAGATACGACGTAAGACATTACCGGGATTCAGGAAGGAACGGGTCTCGGATACGGAGGTGAAGATAGGACGTAGGGTTGGAACAGAAGGTCGGGTACAAATAGAAGGGTCGGATACCACAGAATGGAATACCCTTCGTTAACCCTTCGTTAGTTTATGAAAACACCCCAGTATGGGATAACCTTTTGGATATCTCTTGAGTGATTACAGGATCTTGATCAAAAGGATGGAATTCTATTAATCGGTAATATCTTGATCGATTTTATACAACATACCCACCCTCAAACTAGATTGTGTATACAATCACACCTTCTTTGTTATTGCAGGCAGGGATCGGACAACACCTATTGCGTACGAGAGCTGGCTGGTTGTTGTCGAGCGATAACTGAGCCGGTACCAGAATGAGATACTTGGTGGGTCCCAGAGATCGAAATAAATTAGAGTTGGTCCCACAAACAGAGCTGGTACAACTTATCAAAATAACTGGTACCGCAGAGATATAATGGGAATGGGCCCACAGAGGCGTCATGAGATGAGCTGGCACCACCAGACCGGGTTGAACATCCACCATATTAGTTACCTATCATTGAATTGAATTGAAAATACTCGGTTACTGTTAGGGAGCTTATTAGCCTATTTCTTTATGTAATGAAAGCAGCGCAGTCCAGCAGCCCTTATATAGTAGTAGTGGATATATAGTGGTGGAAATATAGTGGTGAAATATTGTATATAATGAAAACCTTGCCCCCCGGCCCCTTATTTCTCCTCTGGCGGCTTCGCACCTTGTTCATATATGGAATGAATGGAGAGGAGCTTAGCTTAAAAGTGACAGACAGAATGACAGTGGCGTTCGCTGCAGAGGGACAGACGGGAGATCCGGAACTTAGCCCAGTATACGACGTACGACATTACGGCAGGACAGGACGGGTTTCGGATAGGAGGGTCAGATACAGAGGGCCGGGTACGGATACATAGGTCGGATACCACGGAATACCCAGTTCAGCCAATACACCCAGATCGGTCAGACCAGCTCAGCGAAGAATAGAACATAGCGGTCAGACCAGTACGTTAATGCCCTTGATTGAGATAATATACTCGGTAGGCATACCCCCCTCGACCTCACCCCTGATGTTGACGGAATTACGTATACAATCAAACTGAATATGGTTGCTGGCGAGGAATCTGTTGGACACTCACATCAGGCTGGAAGGCAGGCAGGCTTTATTGCCCAGTCCCGTCGTGCTATATTCCACCTTTTGACAAGTTATATATACGTATAATAAGATGGTCCATTCATAAAGCATTTTACTGCAGCGCAGGAATTTCACTAGCCTATCAGAGTCTCACCTTAACTAGAAACTCCCATTTATGGTAGCTGGGCGGGCACGGTCTTATACATTACCTTCTATATTATAGATTTATAGCTGGGAACCCAACCCCCGGATATATAAGTAAGTAGGATCTGCCGGGATATCAATTTCTCCTTTGGTGGGCCTATCTAGTATATGGCTGGGGCAGCTATATTACCCTCCTATCCTTATGTATGGGGTGGGGAGGAAAGCACATTTTTGACCATATAGGCCAGGCCCTTCAAATTGCACTTTTAGAGAACGGATGGAACATCTGGTGCTACCTTCAGGAGCTTGAAGTTATCATAGAACGCACGCAAATGCCTCTTTAAGACGTTCCAAACATTTCATTGATGGCTGGTGGGATTGCTGACTGGCTTGCTTGCTTTTAGTGCTAGCAGCTTTTTTAGAGCCGCGGATCCTGGAGCAACCACCTTTTTCTCCGAGGGCACAAGATCTTACCCTGGCTGCTGGTCGGGGAGGTACTTCAGCTATGAGGGAGTGGGTCCAGTGTTCCTTTCTTCGGGAACAGATAGGAGCCCAGTGCGCCTGCTTGATTCCGGAAAAGAGAGTTGCCCGGTTTCTGCTGTAGAATGAATAACGCTAGCTTGATCGTGGGGTGACTGAGTGCGGACCAGACAGATTCTATTTCCTGAGTGGGATCTAGAACCTCCCGAACCCACTAAGTCTTTAGGTTACCGCCCACACTCAATGCCCTATAGTTTACTCCCGCTCCCTAAACTGTGGAACCTTGAAAGGAACCTACTAACCTCACCCACCCCGCTAAGTGATCTTCGGGGAAGACGGCAAGGTAGGCTTTCTTCCGTTCGTGAATCTATCCATCATTTACTATTCATAATATATATTATATATAATATATATATATATATTAATATGTATTTATCAGAAAGGAATGGTCATGGTCCACTCGCAGCAGTCCGTTTCAACTCTCAGTCGGGTATCTCGCAGCCGGGCTTGAATAGCCTATTTTGGAAGAACCCAGCTTAAACTAGTTACAACTTAATATCATATGTTCTGGCGGGCACGGACAATCTATATAGAGTTATAGAACAGGCATTGAGCTCAGCAGGCCAGACATAATCTTTTTTATGTATAGGGACGGAATACCCGGATATTTCATTATGGCAGGAGAATCCTTTTTCACCTACACAAGAAAGATGGAGAATAGGTAAGGTAAGGCGGAAAGTCTGAGTTAGTTAGTTAGTTTCGGGCCTAGTATCGGGCCTAGTTAGTTTATGCTAGGGCGTTTATAATAAACAATACTCTCCATCTGGGCAAAGCCTTTCGGGCGGGCTCCTGGCTTGCTGGTACCGGCCTCTTGCTATAATAGCTTTAGCTGGGATATCGATGGCTTTGGATTGCTGGCTAGTGGCCTTTTACGAGCTTTGCATTCTACCTTTCAGGCTGGCTTGATAGAACGACAAGGCTAGTTAAGCTCAATTAAGCTTCGATTAAGTGTTGACCTTATTTAGGGAGGAGAGGGGAGTTCATAACTCAATCAAAGATAGGTCCTGAGTTGCTTCTCATCCGGTATCGAATCGTCCTGGCTTTATGTGAATTAGAGCGTTGTCCGTTATAGCTTTAGCTTCGGGGAGAGCGATCCTAGGAACCAAGTCTATTATCGCAGGATGTAATTGCTACCAGCCTTAAAGGAGGGAAATGCTTTTCTCTCGCCGAACAAGTTCCCCTCGGTAACGCTTAGCTCTGCTGTCCTTGGTGTTTAATATAAGTTGATACTTCAGAATCACGACAAGCATTAATCCAGACCAAAATCAGTTTCCCTCCCCTGCTCCTTGCTTCTGGCCTTGTGACGCTTTTCCTTCTTCTTCTTCATCAAAGTGGGTTAGGAGCTAGTTTAATACCACAAACTGCATCTTATGCTCCCCTGCTTATCGGCGCCTATGGTCTTATCAATGAAAGGCTTCGTCATTGCAGTCAGGTAAGGTCCTGTCCTTTCTTTGGCAAGGATGTCAATCCATTAGATGATATCTGTATTATTGATGTTCTGACAAGTGTTATCTTTGTCCAAAAGCTATTTCTATCTCTACACCTCACACTGGCATGGGTGACTAACTCCTCCCTATGGTCCCTATACTATAGGCAACAATCAGTAATTCTATCTGTGCCTGACTTGGTCAGGTGAACGTAAACTACTCCCATTTGCTGGTGGGAACTTGGCTCAAACAACAACCAAAAATTTTGAAGGAGACAGAAATTTGCCAACCAGTAAGTGCCCAAGTCATGGATGGCTTTCAGCTAAGTAGTAAGTTCTAAGAACTTATTTCCTTCTAAGCGTTAGTATACTGGCTTAAGAGAAAAGCCTATGCGCCCTCTCTACTGATTAAAACTCTTAAGGCCATAGGCTATCTCATTCGGACGGGTAATGTGTTTCAACCCATGTTCTGAATAAAAATGACCAGCTACTTCCATAGAGCCCACTTTGCTTCTCAAATTCACACTCTAAAGGCCAGCTAGCACGTGGGTCAACCGCTACCCTTTCACTAGCGAATTTACCAACTTCTTTGACAAGGCCCGTAATGGGGGAATGAACCAGCTACTTGATAGCCCACCCTTCTCACTCTGTCATTTCCCACTTTTGAAAAGGCTGCTGGGTTTAGTCAATTTCTATTACGGCTACTTCCCATACGCCCCACTTCGCTTATTCAAATTCCCAGTCCTGAGAGGCATCAGACTCTAATATCATTTCGCAACGCCCACTTTCATCTTAATTTTACCATATGCGTTGGGACCACCCTTTCAGACTATCTATCATACTCGACACGCCACTTTGTTTACTGAACATTCCCAATACGCATTAGGGTCCGAAGTTTCGGTGGCTCCGTTTTCAACGATCCAATGAACGCCCACTTTCCTCCCTTGTGGTCGGGCCTGCTTGCGATTCTACAAATTTGCGTAATAAATTTTGACTTATTTTCAATTTTCAATACTAGATAGAATGATTTTCATGGCTTTGAAATATGATTGAAATGACTACTTTACTTACTTGTCCCTTTCTTTCATTTCCACGAAGTGGGTAGGCGTGCGTGAGAGGATGGGGAGAGGATTCGCTCGATACTAAGCGAAGACGACCGAACCCCATCCGAATCAACAGTGGGTAGAGATGAGGGTGAGCATTCCCCTTACGCATAGATACCTTACCGAGAGATCAGGCTTTGAGCTTCTACCGTAAGTTCTAGTCCTCAGATCGGGTGCAATCACTCGCATCACTAGGCCCGTCACAAGGCAATTGTTTCTTTTTTCCCCCCCGTTACCACCTCCGTCTTTTTTACCTGCTCGCCCTCGATCCATTCATTAGAAGAATCTTGCATCCGGAGATCAATCCCTTCTATATCCTCTCACTTCCTCGATCTAAGTTCGGAAAAAGGTAGAAGGAGAAGTAATAGAGANATATGTCATTATGCATGAATGAATGAGATATGTAATTACGCTTTAGCGGATCATGCATATATTATATATGTCATTATGCATGAATGAATGAGATATGTAATTACGCTCTCGAATCCAATCATGCATATATTATATATGTCATTATGCTATTTTGAGAGATCGAATCAAGTCAAGTTTCGGCAAAGCGCCTGAACTCTAAGAACTTTGAGAGAAGCGCTCCCTCGGCGAGACAACACTCCGTTAGAGCTAATTCCCTCCGAGCTTGAGAGCTAGGGGGTCAGCCCTATCTCAAACAGATATAGAGACAGACATGTGCTTCGGCTACGCTACGAAGCTTTCTCTTTCACTACCACATGCTCATATATAACTACCACCATAACAATGACTGGTCTTTCTTCTCTCTAGCTAGGAAATCACTATCATTATATATGTCATTACGGCAGCCAATGAATTGGATTCAAGTTCAATTGACTTATTGGGTGCCCCTCTCAAATAAGTAACTAGCGTTGGTCGAGCGATGGCGGCCTTATTAGTCGAGCGTTCGTACCTCACCCTGCCGGGGGCACCCTACTAATTTGGCCATTTTCTCTTGGCGGAGGTTTTTCAAGATTCCCCTACTATTATAGCATTTTCAGGAGGCGGAGGTATGGTGAGGGCCACTGGCTCTATTTCTGGTGCTTCCACCTTTCATTGGACAGGCAGCTAGGTGTTGACTGAGTCTAAAATAGCAGAACCGGGCCACCCTTTCTCTCACGAATTGACCAGTTTGATAGGTCAAGTGAGCACACTCTATATCATTTTGACACGCCACCCTTCTGTACTGAATTTGCCAGTTTGACAGGTGTTTGAGCTCTTACCTATACTATTACCATCCTCCACCTTTTCTTCCAGAATTTAGGCTTTTCATCCACCAGCCCCGCCTTAATAGGCACTAGCTTTAGTCCACCTGCACTCTGAACTCTTAGAAAGTAGAACTTCTATATGCCAGTATCATATGTTAAGATCTTTGATGTTAGATTGATTCTCAGATTTTCCATATCAATTCTTACTAGCCTTAGTCCAAGCACTTATTATAGAGTCTTGCCTTCTTGCTTGGTCCAGAGAAACAAGCCTTTAAGAGAGTCTCGTCCATTGTGGAGTGAAGACCGTCGTCTTAAGCGCTGTATAGACAGAATACTTCAAAGTATCGGATAGGAAGATTCTAATTAAAGCACTTATTGGAGAGTAAGATTCATTAGTCCCAAAACAAAAAAACACCCCTACTATAACCTTTTCAGTTTGTCTAGGCTTTTCTCATCTGCATGTGGGAGCTTCGGAGAGGAATATCTAATTGGAGAGGAAGAGTTCAATTTACTACTATCATTGGAGCTTCGGAGAGGAAGATTCTGAAGTTCGTAGAGTAAGATTAAGCTGTACATCCCCAACCTGGCTGGACCATCCTAGCACGCACCAACAGCTCACTTTCTTTTAGAACATAACCCCCACTTATATTGGAGTAGTTATGGGAATATGACAAATCAGCTCTCATTGGAGTTAGAATAAGATGAAAATCAGCTCTCATCGGAGTTTTAGCAAATCTTTGTACAAATACCTAACAAATGATGTCGGAGCTTGTATCAAAGCTTTAAGTCAATATGCATATATTCTGGTTACTCACCATTCTTTCTTTGGTAGCTCTCAATTTGCTGTTGGAGCTAACACTGTAGATATGCGAGTCTAACGTAGATATGCCAGCATCATATGTAAAGATAAGCCATTACTTCATGAATTTCCCAGTTCTCAGAAGGCCAGGATCAGACTCTATCATCATCTGGATATGCCACCTTATATTTATCAATTTACCATAGACAAAAGCCTTAATTATAGTCTCGTCCATGCACTTTGGTTGGTGGAGTCTTAAGCTGTTAGAGAAAGAATGACTAGACAAGTCCAGTTCGGAGAGTAAGATTCTCAAAGCTATTCGGAGAGTAAGATCTATCGGAGTTAGAGGAAGATTCAAATCAGCTCTCACCAGACCGTCTTAAGCTGTAGAGCTCCCTATTGGACTGGACTAGTTTCGGACAGGAAGATCTCATTGGAAACTAGCCTTAAGAGACAAGCCCTACTAAGTCTGTACAGTAAGCCCCATTGGACTGGACTAGTACCCCCCTATGTGGATGGAATGCCTTAAGCCCCAGTGCCATAGAAGCAAGCCTTAAGAGATAATCTCTTAGTCCATGCACTTTGATCCGTGTGAATACCGTAAGCTGTATAGAAAGAGGTGGAGTGAATACCGTGTGCTGCTGTAAAGACATAACTACTCTATACAAGTCTCGGAGAGTAAGAGCTCTTCGGAGAGTCATATTTTTCTTGTTTGGAGAGTAAGAGTAATTAGTCCACAAACAAACACCCCAATAACCTTTTCAGTTTGTCTAGGCTTTCTAATATGCATAACCCTTATTGGAATTAGATCACCTATCACAAATCAGCTTTCATCGGATATGAAGTAAGATGAAAATCAGCTCTCATTGGAGTTAGAGTCAATATATAAATAGAATCCTTTCTTGTCGGAGCTTCACATGGTGGTCTCCAAGCTTTCACTAAATATGCATATATGAGGTGAACTCACTCTGTTGGAGCTTCAGACCTAGAAGTGACCCCACTAATTGCGTCAAAACGAATTGTGTCAGATGCTGCTGGATCCACTACCCATGCATGCCACTTTCTCTTTATCAATTTACCATTTATTGGAAGGCGCCAGGTTCAGACTCTATCTAATCTGGATACGGCACCTTTACTTAGATCTTGACCATGCCACCTTTTCTCTCACGAATTGACCAGTCCAAGGCCCATATTCACTGAGATCAAGACTAACTGACACGTCCTTCAAGTCTGGATCTGCTGTTAGATCTACCCATGCCACCTTTATTTCATGACTTTACCATCTGGATAGACAGCTCATGCTCGTAATCCAAATAGACGGGCCACCTTATCTTTCTCAATTTACCATCCCGCATATCAAGGTGTCTTGTCCCAGTACCATGGAAAAAAGCCTTAATAGACAAGCTTCTTATTATTAGTCCTGTTAGTCCCGCCTGGAGCCTCCCTATGGACACTTGTTGCTTTTAGTATTAGCCTTGGTCCTGGGAAACAAGCATTTTGAGACTATCTTAGTCCAGAATTAGTCCCCGCCCGGAGCCCCCCCTATGGACACTAGCTTCTTTAGTCGCCTTGGTCCAAGCAGCAGAGAAACAAGCTGCCTTCAGATACTCTAGTTTAGCCCAAGCAGTTTTTTAGTCCCATGGATGGACTGCCTGGAGCCCTATGGACAACACTTGCTTTAGTCTTCTTGGTCCAGATCAAAAGCCTTAAGAGAGAGTCTCTTAGTCCAAGCAGCAGAGAAACAAGCCCTAAGAGAGTCTTCTCCAGCGTATTTCAAGATTTCACTTATGAATGATTCTTCCACTCTTTGTAACCGGCTAGTTCCCCCGTTAGTGGTGGTCTCCCATCAAACCCCCAAACTGGATATGTTTCTATAAATCAAACCCGCCAATGATACTGATACTTAGTGTTTGAATCTGCTGTTCCCGAACCTTGTTGTTTCACCATTCTTTTTTCTACTCAATGAGCTTTCTTTCTTGCCTTTAAGAGAGTCTTGTCCGTCCATTGGAGTGAAGATCGTCTTAAGCTGAATAGACAGAATACTTACAAGTCTTGGAGAAGAGTCTTATGGATTGATTGATCACTGGATTTCTAGATTGAACTTCAGAATGCATTCTTCTATAAGGTCTTGAAGGTCTTGCCTTGGTCCTGTGCTGGGAAACTCGCCCAAAGAGACAAGCTTATTAGTCCAAGCAGTTAGTCTTAGCCCTACGAACTTACTGCTGCCTTTCAAATCTTGCCTTAGCCTAGCCTACCGTTCCGAGTGCCTTAGTTTCGTGTTAAGCCTTTGTCCAGAGTTTCAGTGACACGCCACCTTTCCTTCCTCAATTTACCACTTATCAGAAGGCCAGGTTCATACTCTCTATTGGATATGCCACCTTTTGTTGCTTAATTTACCATCCCCACAGGCCACCTTTACTTCCAATTTCCATCAATGAGGACTAGGCAGGCTCTTATGCTCGTGATCCAGATAGACATGCCACCTTTTCTCTCGCAAATTTCCCACTTGGATATACGGCTAATGCTCGTGATCTGGATATACAGGCCACCTTTCCTTCCTCAATTTACCATCCATCTCAATAGGTGTCTTGAGCTCACTTTCTTTTAGTAAAACATAACCCCCCTTATTGGAGTAGTTATGGGAATATGACAAATCAGCTCTCATCGGAGTATGAACAAATCTTTAGTTAAAGCTTGTCGGAGTATGAGTCAATCTAGAAATCATCTCTATCGGGGTTTGAGTAAGATTCAAATATACCTTTCAATCTTGTTGGAGCTTCTACTAAGGAGGAAAAGAGGCCTATTTTTCCTAACTAATCTTGTCGGAGCTTCTTCACTTGGATCTACTGGATATGCACCTTATCTTTCTCAAGACCATATCTCTTGGGCCACTACCTCGAATTAGATCTACCCATATGCCACCTTTTCTTTAGAATTTAGGCTTTTCACCCACCAGCAGCCTACCTTGCAGACAACATAATCTGTAGTACCCTCGACTGAAACTGGTAAGCAGCATAAGAAACCACCATAAAGTGACACATTCTATTTCTCTCTACGGGTCCACCCGGCATCCAACATAATGATGGGAATCACTGTGCTATGTGAATTGAGATCAACCCTCTTGCTTTGGCCGGTACCGAAGAAATTCACGCTATGTTGTATAAAAACAAACGTATATAAATCTACGCTGTGTGGTGTGTCAATATTCCATATAAGCCGCTGTATCTGTCGTTGTAGCTGCCGCTGTTTCCGTATCCGTCGTTGTTTCCATTCGTTGTAGCTGTAGTTGCTGTATCTGTAGTTGCCGTAGTTGCTGTATATGTATATGTATATGTTGTAGCTGCCGTAGCTGTTGTCATTCGTAGTAGCTGGCGTAGTTGTTGTATCCGTAGTTGCTGTAGTGGCTGTATTTGTTGCCGTAGCCTGCTCCCCCAACAAAGGCTGTATTCCGTCCGTTGTACTGCCAACCCCTGGGTGCTGACTATAAAGAATCACTATCATCGATCACTGTAGGCCCCGCTCTGCCAATGTGGGAAATCAATAACTAACCGGTGCTACTTCGCTATCGCTGACTGTCAATCGTTTACATAGAAAATGGCACGAACACCTTACAGGGACGTGGATTGAAAACGGGTAAAACGCACTAAGAACCGACTCCTTCCTGTGTATGTATCGAACTGTTAACGGTGGATAATCTATGAAAGTTCCCGCACCAAGAACCACTACCTCCTGGGCATGGGCGAGAACAGGTTATGTATAACTCCTTCCTGGACACGTACAACTGGGTATCGGAACTGACTGGGAATCGACTGTTGGATCAGCTCTTGGCATGGAATACCAGCATCTAATGAATCAACACCAGGCAATCATAGGTAACCTATCTGAAAGGGGCGAGGGGGTGAGGGGGTGAGGATACGAACCCGCTTGCAAAATAGTAGTAGTGAGAGGGTATAGTTCATAAAGAATCAAATCCATTTCATTGTTCCGATGAGTCATTGGCCATCTGACCGCCTAAAGAAGCGTTTTTATGGCTTAAACCCAGCAACTGAGAAGGTTTCCCAAATTCTGTTCCAATCTAAGTTGTTCTTGGCTGTGCCAAAGTAGGCAGCGTGAGCGATCAAGCAGCGATCCCTTTCCCTTTCTTTCCACAACTACTCCTTTTCCATTCAACCTTTTTTTTCTAGAGCTAACCTTTTCCAGATTCCATATCCATTCCACCAGAAGAGCTAACCATCATTTCCAGAGCTAACCTGAAGGCATAAGCAATCTGCCGTATCAAACCAGAATCAGAAGCAATCCGGGAGCTCACCTACAACAACTACTTTCATCTCCAACCAGCAACCAGATCAACGCCACTCACTTGATCAAAGGCCATCTGAAACCCTACGACTAGATCCAAGCAAGCAACCAGAGAGAAGTAGGCAAGCAGTAGGAGATCAGAGGACGTAGGCAAGCGGTATTATCGGGCCTAGCTGTTCCTGGCGGGCGATATTCTCGTTCGTGGGGCATACGACGTGGGCGGTATCGATCCAACCCGAACTAACCAGAAGCGCTATCCGCCGGGGATCAGACCCCATTTCCACAGATCGAACCATTCCCAGAGCTCACTATTATTTCCATAAGCAATCTGGGAGCTCACCTACGACTAATTCCAGATCCAAGAACAACCAACCCCCAAACTAACCAACCAACGACTCACTATGGGTATGCATCATATAATAAAGCGATGCTCCTCATATATATTCAATGGCATTATAACTGCCCTGCTGAAGAAGCATGAGCCAGCTTCATAACATTGACAATCTCGAAATTCCGTATTGACCGAGTTTTTCCCTAGAATCTGCTGTTGGTTCTATCGAGTTATTGCGGGCACCCAGATGAAGCTTTACCCTACCTTCTTATGATCCTTGGTACCACATATTCACTTATGGTTTGGCCGAGCCTTGATCATATAAGAAACAAATCATCTGTAATAAGCTCTTTTATCCACTAAATAATTATATCGCCTATGTTGGCTAAATTTCATTCAACCTTCAAGGCAGGACAGAGCTTCCAGTCTCGAGTCTGAACGTCAAAGAGATCCCCAGCCTTGGACTTTCTTTCAGCTACGATGACTAAGGAGGCATCCGGAAGAAGGTGAGTGATTTTGTAAAGAATGACTTTGCGAGTCACTTCCTTCTCCTTATTATTGATGAAGGGCCCCACTACCAGATGAAAAAAGTCCACCCGTGGGGTTGTTCTTGAGAAGGCGTTAAAGCGTCCACCATAGAAGTAGCAGGTTTAGCATAACCATATTGGGAATTTGCATGGCTGTTTGCTAGAGTCGTAGGTCAGGAGGATACTGCACAGGTGCCTAGGTATGTTCTGCATGTTATATACTACTCTCTGCATAAGGGCACTGTATTCGACTGGGGAGAACTCATATAAAATGAGCTCTCTCATCAGCTGTCAAACTTCCAAAAGACGAAGAGGATCTTTATGGCATCTTATCTCATATATGCTTTGATTTCGTGTAACACGTTTTCAAATCTTAGTCCAAAAGCAGATGTCGATATGAATGAGTTACAGGACACAGATATGGCTCCCAAAAGACAGCGCAAGCAGAAAGAAATAGTGAAAGAGGCCAGCCTAGAGAGATAAATGTCAGTAGAACCGGAAGCTTAGGAAGTCACTGGGCCATTTTATGGATATAAAAAATGCAAGATAGACCTGGACAACAATCTGCAATGGGGTGAAATTGACCAAATGTGTCAGGGAGGAAAAATATCCAGAGCTCCCACTGCAACCGGGTGAGAAGAATCCTGATGCCGGGGTATATCAGACTATCAGAAGGTCCTGTCTCCACAAAGTAGCAGCCAGACCAGCTCTTATGCCTTGCGCCGAGATTCTCTCCTGGCTTATTAGTCACGCTAATGTAGAAAACAGGCTAATCAAGGACGAAAACGGAAAGGCCATCGCATCCTTTCAGCCATCAAGTTTGGAACTGTACTACAAGTTCCCGAAGCCTGAAACCAGTCTAACCGATGGCCGGGTTCTGCAATTTGCTCACAACATAAATTCTCATGAAATGAGAAAAGGATGGTGGATAACCGGGAAAGCGTTCAGGTCACGACGGAAGGGCATGTATCCAACCATCAACCAACCTCAGGATGCCCTACAGGTTTGCAGTGGCCCTGATCAGTAGGCTATATGGTGAAGAAGATGTGAGTCAATTCAAGGAAGCCTGGATCCCTCTGCTATACCAAGTGTCAAAAGTTGGGACAATTTGAAACTGGTCTTCCATTCTGTCCACAACATTGAGGGACGCTGTTTCCAAAGCCAAATACCACATCCCCCCAACATGCTATATGTCTTCATATTGATTAGATGTGGTATGCGCTGCTAACAGTTTTGCGAGAATGGGATGGCAGTGGCAGCCTAGCGAGAAGCCAATTCACGTCTAATGTCAAATTTTGTGGGAGTATAAATACAATTCTGATTACACGAGAATATGTTAACACTTCATGGCTCCTATGTACACTTTCATTTTCTGCAAGCCTGCTCAATGCATGACTGAGAAGGCTATGCAACTGATAAGCACGATAGGGGACTGGTATGTAACAGAAAATGGCACCTATATCAGGGTATTTGGAGCTACTAAAGCCCCACATCTGTTACCCAAATTGATCCCAGAGAAATTGGCCATCCAGGAGGTGGCATACCAAACTTTATTGCGCGGAGTCGGAGCCTCTCTGGCCAGGGATAAGAAGGCCCCATGGCCCGCTTTGCCTTTGTACATAGGTTATTATGGTCTGGGAAATGTTAAGGCTGCCAGAGAAGAAGGAGAGGCACTAGCCTCTTACCACTTTGGAGAGGAAAGATTTAGAAGACATGACCCTCATAGTGTCACGCCATTGTTCAATATGCAAGTACATGTGGCCTTATCATAATGAAATATGGCAGGAAGAGGAGTTATACCGAAGAGCAAAATCATATGAAGAAGTGTCAGTGAGGCTCGGCAGCAAAGGCAAAGGAGCACAAGACAAGTAAGGACGACATGGCAGAACCAGACAGGGACACATGGACTCCGGGTAGACACCATATCACTTGCCACGTAAGCAAGTGACACGTGGCATCTCACGTCAGCAGAAAAGGTTATCCCTATATTTGTTCCCCTCAAAGAGATAGCGAAGATAAGGTCCTCACCCCGATACGGTCAGGTAGGACCAGTGAAGGAGGGGTTCCATATCCATTAGTAGGGAAGGAAGTACTACCAGTCGAAGGAGTACCAGTGGAAGTAGACTTATCCAAAGCCAAGGGTTCAGTTTCATTCTCTCCATTGATCCCAAGCCTTATCCAAGTCGAGTGAGTTTGCCGAGGAGAGCCCGCAGGAGATAGCCAAGGAAGTCTTGGTTCATGAAGATAGAACCTGGAAAAATGCCAGGAAAGAAAGTAAGTCTAGGGTGCTGCTGGTCATTCTTTATATATGTAATTACGCTTTAGCATCGTATGGGATCTCCGCTCTCATAATGGATCGTACCAGAATCTCGTATATAGAGAATTTTCAAACATGACTATCAATTAAGGGCCATTCAAATACTTTCCTGGGGCTTCTCTTTGAGGGGAAGAAATATGAGGGATAACCAACCCTCCCTTCTAGCTCTTTGAGGGGAAGAAATATAGTAGAGGGTCCTGGTCTTACCGTTCTAAGGCCTGTCTCTCCTTATTCCTTATCGATCGTGCGAACTAAGGCAGTGGGTATTCGTTACAGTAAGGCCCGGGTTGGGGCCCTAGCTCAAAATATCAGGTTCAGCGCATCCAGCCAGACTGTACGGTTTACCATTCATAGTAAGGCAGGTAAGGTAACGTTATCACAAAGGCAGGGAGACAGGTGGAGTAGTGGATGATCATCTTCCAGATGCTAATCTTTTCATGGTTTAAGCTATCCCCAATTACCTAGAATAGATTGCTCTGTTTCTTATCAAAGGTTAAGATCGGCAATAAGAAACTCTGACCTTTAGAATTGAGCTCGGCGATAAGCACTATTCCAGACACATATAGGAACAACCCAAGTAACTTGGCAAACGTACCTCGGCAAACATCATTGAACAGCTAAGAACAGCTAAGGTCCTGTTCTATCCTATAAAGAAGGTTGAAAGTAAGGTCTTAAGGTAAGGTCCTAACCTTTAAGGTCTATCTATTCTATAAGGTCCTAAAGGCCCTATAAGTAAGGTAAGGCTATAAGATAAGGAAGGATAAGGTAAGGTCCCGGAGGGGCTTGCGCTTCCTAGTGCAAGGAAAGATCTATCTCTCTAGGTAAGGCCTCACTTACCTACTTGACTTGGCTGGAAACATATACACAAATTCCCGTATTCGCCGAGCTATGTCTTGCTAACCAAGATTACCCCTCCCCCTACACATACTGTGATCAATGAAAATGAGTGACCACTTAAGCGTATATAATATGACGGACCCATTAACAGCTAGCAAAAGAGCTCTCTCTTAGGATCAGTTACTGCTGCTAGAAGGTTGGCTAAAGTGACCATGCATAATGACATATATAATATATGCGTTGTCTGCTAAGGCATAATTTGCTAAGGCATAATGACATATATAAAGAATGACGGACACACATATCTCATTCATGATTGGATCATGAATGAAAGGGACATATATCCTTCATTACGTAATGACATATATAATGAATGACTGGATTCGAGAGCGTAATTACATATATAATAGCAACATTTTTTGTCTTATCTCTCTAGTTACTTTATTATACGTAATTACGTATATAATAAGGGTTCATAGGGTTCCCGTTAGATCTTTCCATCTTCCTTCCCCTCAGCGGGAAAGCAACTTCGTACCTTTTTTCCTCTCCCTCTCGACGGTCGAGCGATGGCGGCCTTTTAGTCGAGAGTTCGCTTTCATTTTACTTATTGGGTGGGGGGGCTGCCGGGGGCATCCTCTCCTGTTAGTCGAGCATGCTTACGCATCCTCTGGAATTTGGTCGACGCGATGGCGGCCTTTTAGTCGAGAGTTCGCTTTCATTTTACTTATTGGGTGGGGGGGCTGCCGGGGGCATCCTCTCCTGTTAGTCGAGCATGCTTACGCATCCTCTGGAATTTGGTCGAGCCTGCTAACGCATCCTCCAAATATCCTCTTTTGGCCATGAAAAGTGATATTTCTATCATGATGAAATCATTCCCGTATCTATTCTGTCAATCATTTCTTTATCCATTCTATCTCTAGTTACCGAAATGATACGAGTCATTACTGACTGGTCCTGAGTTAGCTCTGATCAGCTTAGTCCCCCTTTACGACTAATAGAGAATGGGCAGTAAGAAATATAGGTAAGGTTCTCCTTACCTTTCACCTTTCAGGACCTTACTGCCTGAAAGGACCAACCCAACCCTTCTCACTCTTTGGGGGGAATAAATCATAGTACCTTTCCCTTCTAAAGAAGGGCAGGACCTTACCGCCCGCCTGAAATCTATTCCCGAACCTACCTAAATTTCACCCGGTAAGTAAGCTAACTTTCGATCGATATTTCCCCACAAAACTGAGCTGAGTTATTGGCATTGGCACTAGCACTGGCACTAGCATTAGCCCCTGTTTGATTCGTTATTATTAGCAAGCAAAATTGAGCTATCCGGATCAATCACGGACGGATGTCACGAAGCTCCCTTCTACCTACTCCTTTTTTGTGACAGGGATGCTCCTCCCATGCTACTGCTGAAGAACCAAATTCATGTCACTCTTCGATTGATTTTTCGTCGATTCATTCACACACACATTTCTTTATTTCTTGTAGGGGCTGACTGCCGGCTGGAAGCTGTATGAGCGGTAACGTCCACGTACGGCTCTGTGAGAAGGTGGACGGAAATGGCCTTGTTGTACCCTACTCTCGTCTTCGATGGGGTCTGCTCCTTCTTTTCTAGGGGAGTATGCCAATATGATCTTAATGAGGTGCGGAGCTTTGCATCTGACATTCGTTGGGCCTCTGCCTGCGGGAGCCAGCGTCCCCGGGCCTTATCTGACTGAGCAGAGCTCTTTGAGGGGAATAAATCAAGGTGCCGTAAGGCCTAAAGACCATAAGGAACGTAGTCGCTCGACCATAAGGATGCTACAGCAGGCTCGACTGTTAAGGAGAGGACCGGCAGGGGCTCGACTGTTAGCCCCCCCACCCAATAAGTCAATTGAAACTTGAGTTGCTCGACCATAAGGTAATTTATTTGCTCGACTGATAAGGATGCGCAAGCAGGCTCGACTGTTAGGGTTTACTTATTGGGTGGGGCAATAAGTAAACCCTAACCTTTAGGTGCTCGACCTTAAGGGAGAGGGAGAGGGAGAGCACCTAAAGGTCCTTATCAGTCGAGCCCCCTGTCGGGTCCTTGCTTTCCTAACGTCAAGCAAGCACTACGTTCCTTGCACTAGGAAGCGCAAGCCCCTCCGGGTCCTTGCCCGGTGCGGACAAGCAATCAATTACCTTGCACTAGGAAGCGCAAGCCCCTCCGGGACCTTGCCCTTCCTATTTCTTCTCTGGCGGCTTCGCACCTTGCTTTCCTAGCGTCAAGCAAGCCCCTACCGGTCCTTGCCCGACGACTACGTTCCTTTCATTTATTTCAGGTCAATACTTCGAAGACTTGTCCTGATTAACCCTTATCTAACGAACGAAGAAGTCATCTTTTCAGATCAATACTTCAGACAATAAGGCAGGCCTTTAAAGGAAGGATATATTATTTGATTCTGGGAATCTTGGTCTGGGGTAAATCCTGGAGTAGGTAAGGTCCCCGGCCTTATCCGGTCCTGAAAGGCCGGCCTTACTGGGTTGGTCCTGACTGCGCCGGTCAACCCAGGAGCAGTAAGGCAGGTAAGGTCCTGTGCCGGCCGGTCTTACGCTAAATCAGAACCTTTCAGTTTGAGGGGAAGAAAATAGTATCCTGACTGTGCTGGCCCTAGATTGATTCCCTCAAGGGTTGCTTCGCAGAGCTAGCGAAAAGAAGAACCAGGACCTTTTTTTGCAGTAAACCCCTCCGGGCGATCCGGAGAAGACTAGTGGTAGGTGGTCCCGCGAAGCTTTCGGAGAAGGGTAGCCTAGTGTGTAAGCACAGCAATGAAGGCGAACCCTCGGACGACCAATCTAAGATTAGGGGGGAGATCCCAAGTAGTGGTGACCTTGTAACTCTTCCACCTATGCATGTACCGAATGCTCATACGGGGAAGTGCACTCCTGGGTCTGGAACCAGGGAGGGTTGCTCCGAGAAAGACTTTCCCGTCCACTCCAGGGGGTGCGGACACACCTGCGCGGATTGCAGGTGACGGTGACAAGAATGGCGGGGAAGTTACAAGTACCCGACGACATCCAGGGATGAATGTAGACCCATCGGACAGGGATAATCATTCCGGTCCCGGGGGAGGATACTCACTCATTTATTATGAAGTGGTAGAACCAGTGGCCCTATCACTGGCAGGAGGCGAAGCGCACCCACCCATTGACTGCCTGCTGCTATTGCGAAAACAAGGTGCCGTAAGGCCGCTCGACCATAAGGGAGAGGAAGGATGGCTTGCTCGACAATAGGTTCTTTATTGCTCACCCATCAAGGGTGAGGAGGGCAAGGAAGGAACTAGTCTCTTGAAAAGGGAGAGGATGCGCAAGCAGGCTCGACCGCTAGGGAGAGGAAATAAGGAGAAGGAGAAGGATAAGAAGTTGTAAAAGAAAGCCAAGGCCCCGTCTTTTGGGGTATCGGTTTAGGGGATGCACTTATAAAGGAACTTATATTGGGGGGGGGAAATGACCGAAATGAAATCGTTTTTGACGTTCAAGAAACACTTCTATAAATGCGCTATGGAGGTTACATAAGGTGTAAGGATGGTTGGTACGCAAGGATGGGTTGTGCTTTCGTATGGTATCCTTCGATGACCCAGAAAGAGTGACCTCTACCACTGGGATGGATTCAACTGAAGCTGCCACGAGCGGGTTCAGAAGATTCCGCAATTCTGGGAGTGTAGGGAACTTGTTGGTGGCGTGGCCATTGACGTTGCAAAGAGCACAGGGAGGTACAACCCTAGTGGGCACAGTGGTCGGAGTGGCCATAACCGGCCTAAGAGTACTATTACCCCCAATTTGATTGTTGTTGCCCCAAGCGACCTTTCCCGTGTCTGACTTAGTCTGCGTGATGGGTTCCTAAGGTGACTCCGAGGTTTACGATGATGGGACACTTGAAGGTTGAACTAGGGTCAAGACTAAATGGGGAGAAGGTGCTGACGATGAGGGAGGTGTAGGAGAGTCAAGGTACCAAACAGGTATACCAAGAATGAGCCTGGGAAGACTCAACGTGGCCATCATAGGGGTCCCAACCACACCAGGTGGTGGGAAAAGGAAAGGGTGAGGGTGAGCCTGTCGAACTCTCGACCTCTGGGAGAGGTAACGTGGCCCCTCTCAAATAAGTAACTAAGAGGAGCAACTCTCTTTTGGGGCCCCTCACCAAATAAGCACCCCATACGAACCCACTCTCCCGACCAAAGAAGGGGGAGGGGCCACGTTACCTCACCCTCACCCTCACCCTCTTTTTCTCTAGGACTGAATTGCTCACATATAGCGATGGATAGATTGCTTGGACTACAGAATCAATCAGTCAAGGTAAATCCGTCAAAATAGCAGTAGCTGCCGGTAATGGGAATACTGAAAAAAACGTTCCGTTGGAGCTGTACAACAGTTCCGGGCCATCTACGGTTCTGTAAGAGATAGAGCCCATCTATCTTATGGGAACCCCTCCGGCTTTACCAAGAACAAGAATGAGCTTCAGATGTCTCGATTGAACCTCTTTCTCTGTTTGTCTAGGCATACGGAGAACTTCGTCCCAGTTCTTCTCTATGCGTTAATCCAATAACCTAACCGTATTGCTATCTCTTGCGCTTATCCTAGAAGCCAGCCGTACAACCCCTTTCTTTCCCTTGGTGCCTACTAGGCCGGCCCTAACCTTCCTCTCGGCAGTCCCCTAACTGAGACACCCCCCCACGTTGCCTGCTTGGAGTGGGTTCCGCATTCGATATATGGACCCCTTTAGGTGCTTTGCCTGCCACATCCGTTCACAAGTCAAAACCATCTTGTTTCAATGAGATATTGAGGAAGGGGTTTGTCGAATGCCAGGTCCATGGACTAGATATGAGTGCTATCACTGAGAAAGGTCCTATTGCTTGCTGAACACACCGGATCAATTGAGATGAGAAAGGGTTTGGACGTTTCGAATAAGTGGTGTTTCGTCGAATAGGTTCCATACGACGTACTTCGTTTCGTAAGTGTTCCCAGAAGTCAATAGCCCGACGAATATAGACAAAGCGTTTCGGTTAACCTATCCACTATTGAGAACCTATATACTAAGGATTTAGTTCAACGGTCAAGTAGTTTACAAAAGAGAGAGGTCTGTCAAAGGCGTGTTTCAGCATGTGCAGGTATCTCACGTATCATTCTATTACTACTATTAGGTAGGGGCTCTTGATCCAATCCTATCGTAGCACTTAGCAATCCAATAGGTAGATCCTTGCAGGCAGCACTCCTTAAACAAAGGTTGGGTGAAGGGAGTCAATAAAGGAGCCAATAGTAAACTAAAGTCTAACTAAATAAGAATAACTAAGCCTAATCGGTCATTATTCCTCCTAACTAAGCTCTCCCGGCGTAGCTACAGTCGAAGCCGGAGCATGGCATGAACAAAGAGAGTATAATGGAAGGTAACAGGTATCTAAGCTAATATATAGAGGACTGCCTAAGAAGACTGTATGTTATAGGGTTATCACTGGGGTGCATGAAGTAAAGGGTAAACCGGTCTAATGAAAGGCATATGGTAAGCATGTCGATTCTACGATGTTCCACTATGGGAAGCATGATGATTCTGCTAAGGTCTTATAGGGGTGCGTCTAACAGGTAACTTGAAACTTGTCACTGGGAAGACCTCATGGTATAGGGCCTCCTGGGAAGACTTCATGATATAGGGCTGAAACATAGAAGGTATTTCTGGGGGTAATAAAGCAAGGAAAGGGTCTGATGGCCGTACTAAACTGAGATTCAATCCTGGGTGAATATTGGGCATATACCTTAGACCTAGAAACGTCACTCTGCCATATGCCTTCTTCCTAGTTGAGGGAGGAGGAAGTCATGCCCAACCTCTTCTTAAGCCAGGATGGAATAGCTGTACGGAACATACCTTTGCCTTTACTCTTTCACCCACCTACCTGAACTTGTAGATCTTGAGCCCTAGAAAAAGAATGCATGGCATGTTGTTAGTCAGTTGCTAGAACTTACCTTAGAAACTGCTGATGGGATTGGGATGCTCAACCTCCTAGAAGAGAAGCCAGAAATACTCAACTAGTAGCCAGGGGCATTACACACTACCTTGGTTTCTATTTACTTGCACGAACTTGTAGAGGGAGGAGATCTGTAGCCCTATCCCTGGAATCATGTAGTGAGTTAGGAGGGTATCCCTTAGAAGCCAAGGATGCCATGGGTAGGATCGTTGGATCGTTGGATGGGAATTGGAATGGGAATGGAACATGGGAATCGGGATTGGGATGGGTTGTCATTAGCCCTTACCACCTAGTAGAACCGGAACTATCACTACCTACCTGCCATATGCCGTAGATGAGGCCCTTACCTTAGGAGCCACGGGTGGATGGGATGGATCATCGCCTTACCCTCTTATATTAGCCGGAACCCTACGATGATGGATGGAGTTACTTACCAACCTATTCATGACACCAGGAAGATCAGTAGGGGACCAGTATATATTTCAATCCCTTTATACCGTCATCCTATATATATAGAGTCACAACAACCCTAGAAGCCAGGAAAGAATCCAGTAGCAAGTATGGCATCATCTATTCAACCTTTATCCATTGCCTTATGAAGTGGGTACAACGTATTCACTTATGGAGGGAAGAGCCTTAGACATTACTTACCTTTCTCTTTCAGCACCAGATTGAATGGAATGAATTATTGAATGACGAGGCCAGGGACGCAAAAAACCCGAGGTAACAAAGCTCAATCCCCGAAGGAGGCAAGCAAGATTCAAAGTGAAAGGTCGGGCCTGCTGGTTGAACCGGAGGGAGGGGAAACAAAGGAGGTAGGCAAATAGAGAACATCGAGGACGGGCTCCTCTCTCTCTTACCGCTAGGAAGGGTCAGGAGATCCTATATAGCCAAGGAAAAGTGACTAGCCTATCTCTTGAAACTATTGAATGAAGTGGGGCTATTGAAGTTAAGGTGGAGACCGTTTATCGACCGCGAACATCCAGGGCGGATAAGGCACAGGAGACAGGCTAAGTAAGGCTACAAACTACAACCTCCAAACTGACAGGGCAGGGCAGACAGACAAGGGACAGGGCACAGGCTAAGGCGGACAGGGGACAGGGCACAGCGAATCAAACCCCTTAGGCCAGCTCTAGTCTGGGTTAATAAGCTCCCCCCTTAGCTTAGGCCAGCTCTCTTGGTTATGAAGCTCTTACTAGTCATATTGTTAACCGGTTATACTCTCAGCAATAGATATTATATATTTGTAAGCAATAGAATAGATAGTTGGAAGCTTAGGGGTGACTCTTCATACTCGAGAACAGAGTAGAGTAGATCTTAAGCAATGGCCATAAGCGTTACGAACCTCTTAGGCTAAGCGTTACAAAGCTCTTAGAATGCATATTGAAAACTGTTAATACTACCTTAAATATAATAAGCTTAGTCGTAACTGGACTGGTTATACTCTTAATTAGAGTTGAGGTTATGCTAGTTATACTTACAGACATGAATAGAGTTTAGGTCAAGCTATTACCATGAATAGACATAGAGGAGGGGACAGATTTATTACGGTCACTCTTAGGAAGCTTATTGGACACTGTTATGACTCTTAGAAATATATATTGATTAGCAGCACTGTACTGGACTGGCGAACCTAGGAAGGACCTACCCATGACCATTAACTTATTATTGAGGAGCTCAACACTTGTCCCTCCCGACCTACCAGATAGATTGACTAGGGTTCTTCCTTTAGTCCCCATCCTTTCCAACTAATAATCTACATAATAGAAAGGAGACGTAACCAAATGTACAGGCATCTGTAATGTACAGGCATCTGTTCTGGAGCGCCTGATTCCTTACTTATTCAACCTGACTGCTATGCCAGTGTAGACAGACTGCTATGCCTGGGGATAACCTTGGGTAATATACTATGCAATGGAATCCCTTTCCTTTGGGTGAGTGAGCGTTCTGCCTGCCACCAATATCCTTCGCCTTGTGGAGTTAGCGTTCATCCACGATTCTCCTTGCACTAGGAAGCGCAAGCCCCTCCGGGACCTTCCTTTATTTCGTAGAGTTAGCGTTCATCCACGATTCTCCTTGGACAGTAGGGCGTGCTATACTCATAAGTGCGATGGCTTTGTGGAGTGCTTATTCCTATTACTATTCCTATTCCTGTGCTTTATCATTTGCATGTATGGAGCGTTCTGGCCTGAACCAGAATCAAACTTGCTTTTTCTTGTACCATTGTTCCCAGGTGAGTGGTATGGGCTGCGCTCTCTCGAGGGTTATGTGGCTGGACTCTCTATTTTCTGGATATAGACTCTTCTTTATGTTATAGTCGGTATGTTCATTGCGTAATAGCATATATATAAGGTCTATCTCGTCAAGCTCGGAAACCCTCTTACTTGTACGTCTGCGCCGCGAGTAACGGTATGGCTGGGGGATAGTCTGTACCGCGGGATAACTGTTCTTTCTATCTAAGCCCCGAAAGACCTGGACCACGCCACGTGAAGCTCTTACTCTGTCCCCCCCTAAGCTGCAGCACGCTAATATGCCTCTATGGGGGGAAGCTGTCTCGCCCGTAGTATCTGTATAAATCTGGACTGGTGGATCTGCGCAGCATTCTATGGCGAACTCTGTCCTGCTATGAAAGTAAGTGGTGTATAACTAACTGTGAGGTTCAAGTTATTGGAGTCTAAATCCTTGCGATCCTACGTGTGGAGTGGGTCCTGCATTGTTGGGCTAAAGCAAGCGTGAGATAAAGATCTGTCTGTTGAAGCCCATGTAGTCTAGAAAGCATTGGCTCGGAGTTAAGAATGTAACTTGTTGCCTGATGTGGAAGTATACCATAGGGCAAGTGTTCTATGGACACTCTGTCCATTACATAGTTTTGTATTCAAGGTTGACGCTTTAACTAGTGCACCTTTCATCCCACACACCCATAGCCCCCATCGTGACACAGTGGAACCTACCTGCTGATCGATCGAGCTTGCCGACTGAATGCTTCGACCCTTGCCCCCTGACTGATACCTTCTCTCGACCTCTCTTGCTGCTTGCCAGAGATATCTTGCTGCCCGGCTCTCTCTACCTGAGATCATCGATCTTGAGAACTGTACGTCTATCTCTCGATACCTGCCTGGGATATGATCTATTTATACCCGGATCTCGATTGATACACGGATGGATCTTCTCAATTTAGAACCGGATCCCTCTCGCGAACTGGAGAAGACAATTAGCTTTACGGCGGGGTTTCTATTGCTAGAGCGGGCTTTACAAACACGGACGGATGCTGGGATAATCAAACCGGGCGGGATTGGTTGCTATGACTTACGCAATTACTGCTTGCCCCAGATCGAACTCTCCCTTACATACGAGGGGGAAGCTGCAACCTTGGCCTCGGCTTCATCTTCATTCTCCTTGCACTAGGAAGCGCAAGCCCCTCCGGGACCTTCCTTCTCCTATCATTTCTCTGGCTTCGGCCTCTGCTTCAGCGCTCGCTTGCTCGCGATGCTCTCCCTACCTGCTGGCTGCCCATATTTATTATAACGTACCTCCGACAATGCTGCTATTATATATGTAATTATGCATTCATTCTTTATCTATGTAATTACGCTTTAGCAGACAATGCATATGGAAGCACTCATCGAACCTATACTCAGTGAGTGCATGAATCTATTGTCGATGCAGGAATGAAGTCTACTCCGTCGGTGCATGAATGAAGCTCTTGTCAATGCATTCAGCTCTAGGAAGTGCTGCTAGTCATTGTTTTGATAGCCGATCATTTGAAAAGCCGGTCACTAGTTGTCGCCGAGTGGAAGGACAAGTTGATGTACCGATTTCTTTATATACTTGCACCCCGGCGGACTAGTGAAGCCGGGGTTGGACGACGATAGATGAAGGACACCCAGTCGCCACGATGAGAGAACGATCCTACGCGATGGCACTAGAGCTTACCGGGAACAATCCTTCCTACCTGTAGCAGTTCACTTACCGACACGGAACAGGAGGTCCTTCATCACCAGCGCATAGAGCACCAGACGTAGCAGCACATACAGCACCTCACAGAAACACATAGACACCCTACAAGCCAGACATAGCAGAAGCGCCTACAACGTGGATATTGAAATGGATTCGATGTTGATATGGAGGATGTTTAGTTCGATGTTGATTGGTGTTGGCGTTGGCAAGGGCAGAGAAGGAAACCACCTACGAGATGGTGGCACTACAGCTTCAGTTCACCGAACGATATGGAAACATAGTTCCTACCTGTAGACGTTCACTGAACGATACGAAACGCGAGGTCCTACAGCAACACTTAGAGCTTAATCGAAGGGGAATAATCAAAGGGGAATAAGCCGCAGAGGTTACTCACAGGGCCTAATCCATGGGGATACACATAGAGCTACACGTAGAGGAGTACTCTCTGAGCTACAACGTAGAGCTACACAATGCATGAGGTTCGATGAGGTTCGATGAGGTACACGTAGAGCTACGATGGATGAGGTTACACGATGATGAGGTCCCGATTAGTTGCTGATATCCAGTTGACGATACCCGGGAGAACAGACCCACCGGGGTCATTCCTAGTCGGTTGACACAGGGAAGGGGCCTAATCCATGGGGCTAATCCATGGGGAAAATACATGGGGCTAATACATGGGGATACTCGACGCTGTCGATCCATGAGTTTATGCCGGTACTCAATGCCGGTACTCGATGCTGGTAGGAGAGATCCCAAGAGGAGATCCAAGAGTTGATGTACTCGATGCTGCTGATCCCACGAGAATATGGCCACGTGGAGATGCCAGTAATAGCCGATTGACATAGCCTGGTGTATTTGCTTAGAGTCAATTGTTCTTGCTGGGAGTACTCGTATTTTCTCACTGCCGAGAGAAGACCCTCATTCCGGGAGGTTCCGATACCCGCTAGCCGATAGATAGCCGCCCGTTACCAATACCGGGAGCCACTAGTTCATGCAGTCGATGCACTCGATACAGGTGGAGATGCCTTCTTTTCTGTTTGTGAACCGATAAGCAGGATGTATTCTTGGCTGTTTTGGAACCGATAAGGGAGGTCGACGATAGCCAAGAGGTGATCCAAGTGGTGATGCTTGTACTCAATGATGGTACTCTATGCTTGTACTCCATGGCTTTGACTCTATGCCAGTCAGCCAATAGTCATCAGTAACAGGAGAGGTACCGATTAACGCTAGCCATGAGGATAAGGCCAACTCACATAGCTTACAGACTTACACAGGGAAGGGGGGCCACCCAACATAGCCAACAGATTCGGCCCAGGCACCAAGTTGGCTTGGAACAGATTCCACAAAAAACTCTCATTTTCCATTTTCATTTATAGAAACCTCGTTTTGATCGGGTCGGAGGCATAATCTATCACCGGGACACTTCAAATTTCTTTTATTCTTTATGAACATAGCCTTTTCCAGATGTTTACCTACTTCTTTTCTTTTGCTCAAACTTCTTTTTATGGGGTACAAGGATCTATCATTCGAGCACTTCAAGTAAGGTTTTTATAATAGAAGAATTACATTTCGTGACGTTTCTCTAGAGCAGGCGGGATGGCATCCATTGCTTTGAGGTTGAGCTTATGCTTGCTGGGCGGGACGATAGAACCCAAGAGCTGGTCGAAAGAAAGAAGAAACCCCAGGCTGGGATGGATAAGAAACCGGCTTGCTGGCTTGCTTCAACTTACATACGCCTGCCCTAGACCTTGACCTCATATATAGCTTCACCTCGACTCTAGACGTTCAGTTTTGTGAAAGCCAGAACCCATACCGAGTTAGTTTGTTAGGTGCACAGATACAGATCGGATTCTTAGAAGACAGATACTGGCCAAGATCGGCTAGACAGGGAAGGGACGGAAGTGAAGGTCCCGGAGGGGCTTGCGCTTCCTAGTGCAAGGAAGAACTAGTTTGAGGTGGTGCTTAGCTGCTTTTTTTGTGTGTATATGCACATATATAATGCAATCATAGCCTTCATGCAGTGAGTGGCTTAACAATGACTCTTCAGTGATTGGCTTTTGTGAATGGTATTTGAGAAATAAGAGCGGACAGGAAGGACAGAGGGGACAGAAGAAGTTAAGGAAGAACTAGTGAGTGTGAGGTGGTGCTTAGCTTGTTGTTGAATATTCACGTATATAATGCTATCATTGCTTGTGCAGTTTACGGCTTGGATTCCGTGAGTGGCGTGTGTGCAAACCCGGCACAGTACGGTACGGTCACGGTACAGCACTAGAGATTAACTACACATGGGTATCCAATAAATAGCCCATGCCAACTGGTTGAGACAGCCCATCTAGGGACAGACACAAGCAGGGGTCACGTTGACAACACTGCGAGGATGTTAGTGAGTGCACTGATTAGGAGTGATTTATTAGATTGATGGAAAACATCGGAATGGGGGGTCCACCAGACAACTGCCATCTACCAAAGGGGTGGTACAATGAACGGACGGATACAGCACACAGAGGAGGTGGGGCGGGAAAGATTTCAAGAGCGGAAGCGGAAGTGGCTGAAGATCGATTAGCGAACAAGAACAGAAAGAGCGGAAGGGAACTAGTGTGTGTGTGAGGGAGGTCACCGATAGAGAGATTAAGATGAAGTGTGAGGTGCAACAACCTTACAACTTCTCCATTACCTGGTGCCAACAGACCAGAGGAGAAATGTTCACCAATGGATAGGAGTTCAAGCAGACCTGTTCAATCCAGTCTGTTCAATCCAGTCAATCCAGCTGTTCAAGCCATTCAAACTCTAGCTATACTTTAATCCCTACCTCAGCCCTCATACTCATTCATACAGCCTTGGTACGCCTCCTCATTCAAGTCAAGCTCAGCTTACCTAACCTGTCGAAGGCGAGGTTGGGTTATCACTTCCGACCGGCCAGGCCAACAACGTTGTGAAACCTATGATACCTTGATCAGTGCATATCAAAATAGGATATAAAGGGAATATCAAAATGATAATAAACTAAACTCTCCATTGATTAATCAGAGCCGGGGTTGCTCATTTACTCAGAGAGCCGGGGAGAAAAAGGAAGGTGGGGATAAGTCGCCTGGACCGATTGAGAATTCTTCATCGTTGGGTTGTTTCGTAGTCCCGAATAAGAGACAAAAGCTATAGGCTACGTAATCAACAAAACAAAGGGCCCTTACTTCTTAGGGGCGGAGCCACTCACTATTCCGATGGTGAGGACCGGTAGGGGCTCGACTGTCAAGGACCCTTTAGGGGGCTCGACTGATAAGGAGAGGAGAGGGGTCACTCACTATTCATATGGTGAGGGTTCCTAGTCCCAAGCTAAGAGCTACTTTCATTGTTCCCCTTTGTTACCGAAATCCGAGTTTCAAGGCCATCGCGCAGAAAGAATAAGCCCTGTGTAACTAGGTTCAAATGGTAATAGTAATGGTCATACTACTTATAAGCTCTGATTACTAATAAAGCTATACTATCATGCATTCATAGTATATGTGATATAAGGGCTTTATGACTCCAAGCATCTAGCATATCATGTAAACTATAAGGGATATAAATTACGTAAGATTTCTAGTTGTAACCATTGTATTGAACACAGTATGATATGGGCGTAAATCGAATACAGAATACAAGTAGATCATATCAGTATAACTGACACATCAGCAATATCAATGGTTCTAATCCATATCAATAACAAGAAGCTGTGTTGAATAGGAGATAAGTGATAGTTCATTAGTACCAATCATGTCTCCGTAATCATTATCCTGATAAAGCTCATACTTCCTCTTTGTTATGATTGCTCTAGTAACACACTTGGTTAAGCTATATAAGCCTGTACAGTATGGAGCTTACATGATACTACGACAATAAGGTTTCTTTTATTATGACCCTTATGTCAACTCATATAAGTGCTATTTCCCTAATATAGAGAAACCTTAACACTGTATTATGTAATCAATGGATAGGGTTAGCCTTATTTACCTAAGATATTGGTATGAGAAAGAGCTGGTCATATACCTTATAAGCTACGTATAAGTGATATCCCTTATTTCTATAATGTATAAGCTCAACCCATGAAGTATCCAGACTTATCGTTTGCCTGTATTCGCTATGCTCATTCACCAACCTCTATCTGGTACTTGAATGAAGGTTTATGGATAAGACATAGGCCCACACTATGGTAATACCTTATGTATAAACTAAGCTGTATAGAGCTCTTAGTAATGAAACAGGATAGAGTATGTTCCCTATGTGATAGATTATGGAAACAACATACATGCTTATACCATACGACATAGGTAAGCTAATCACGTCATAAGCTCTTATGGTAAGCTTTATTACTAGAATACACAGAGTTACACGTATACATTTAGAAATACGTGATCATTATGGATTAATAGTAGTGATTCCCAAGCAGTACCAGGTATAAAGCTCATACTATAACCATAGCTAGCACAATGATTGGTATAAGGTGTGATATCCTGTACAAGCTCTATGAATACGGTTAGTATGTCTATTACGTCAACTCTTACATCTACCATTACGCTCTATTCACTTATAGCTCTTACTTAGATTACACTAAGCTGTTACTCTTATCACTTGCTTATGACAATACAGGTAATACAGTATCGTTATAACAGGTTCTGATGATTTAACAAGTTGACTAGTGTTATCATTTACATTAACATTGCTAGGATTCAGCTTATTGGTTAAACACGCTTGTCGTCCATATTAACAGGAGAGATGTTTCCATAATAACTAGTGCTTTTCTTGATTACTGGATCGTGATTTAGCTAGTATGAACAAGGAGCTAGTAACTAAGGCTAATGATTACACTAAGCTTGAACACGCTTGATTACCCGCTTAGAGTGTATCTGAACATAACCCTTATGAATACGATGATTATCATAGTTAAGCATCACCTCTTGCTCAACTAGTGTGATCTGTGTTCTATTCCCATATATGAAGCTGATTACTTATTATATATGGATGTCTCTGCTTAGTCTATACGTTCTATTCAGACTCTATCACCTTTGTGTTCATAAGCATGGGTACTATCTTGGATAATGCATATCATGATTAGGTAAATGAGGCATATCACATTCCCTGTTTATCAGAGCTATAACGATTAGTTATGTTCAAAGCTTTAATGGGTTGACTTATTGTATCAAGCTCAGCAAGTACAATGATCGTATTAGAAGAAGCTTATGTGCAATGGTTACTCCTTGTTAGATAGGGTTGTATAGAGCTTATTGACACATACCAGTACTCCTTAAATTAGCTATACAACATTGCTTATCTTATAGAGATTAGTATCATTACCATATAAGCTGAATATCAATGGAACTAACCTAATAGGGTAAGTAACTACAACTAGCTTTATGTTAAACTCGTAAAGACCAACGTAATTAGAGTAATCAACATAATGACTTGGATTCACTAGCATAACTATTACTGATCTACTTAGTATTAGCTAACAATGACTGTAATCATACATGTGGTACGTATTAATACAAGGCTTTACTTATCACTATCACTTACCTCGTATATGAAAAAGCTTAGCTTTGTTATCATTACAGTATCTCTGTAATCAAGTATCTGCATCATACTAGTAACTCCGACTGTCCGGAATCAATCAGTACTTGCTCTTAATGGACTCTACTCTCTTGTTCATATCGTATTAATAGGGGATACTAGTGAGTGAATATAGCCCATATGTATTGATTATTTAGAATACAATGTCCTTACCGGGTATAACTAGGCCATGATGTCTATGGCTGCGGAGACTTCCTCCGCATATATACTTTTATATGGTTGTTAATGAGGCAAGCACTCGCTCTCAGCCCCTTATTGGTACGAGGTACAGTGACCATTAGCACAGTGACCTTAGTTACCCAAGTAAGTGAGTGAATCTCCTCGACCTCGTAACCTCGGCCGAGTCCCTCACTTCTTTGGGGAAGGTGAGCGAGAAATCCCTCCGGGCCTTCCTTCACCGAGTCCGCATTGGATTGGTTCATGAGTCAAGCGAACACAGGGGTTCATGAGGCAAGCGAACTACAACGCACAGGGTAATAAAGTCTATGACCTTGAGCACAGTGCCCCCACCCGCTGAGATGTAGGCTTTGAATAGCTACGTAAGAGGTAAGATCGAGTGCCAGTTGAATCCCCAGTTGATGATAGCTCCAATTGATCGATAGCTTGCTGGTTTGCTGGTTAGCTCGTTAGCTGGCGAGATGGGAAGCTGGGGCAGGAGCTGGCTGGTTAGCTGGCGGGATGGGGAGCTGGAGCTGGATGGCGGGATGGGGGAGCTTGCTGCTGGGAGAATGGAAGCTGGGTGGTGGTCTTACTCAGTTGGGCGCAGGCACTAAGTTTGCTTGGTACAGAATTAGAAAAACCTTTTCAGTTGCTATTTTTATTGAGATAAACTCACCGCTAGTTACTTATTTGAGAGGGGCACAAAATAAGTCAATTGAAACGAAGTCGCTCGTTTTTAGGGGGAAGGGTTGGAAATCCTATCATTCGGGCACTTCAAGTGATTTCTTATTTCCGAAGAATGACATTTCATGAAGTTTCCCTATGAGAGGCGGGATGGAATCATTTGGAGGTTGAGCGCCTTTATGCTTGCTGGCCGGACTTGACGAAAGAAACCGACGAAGGAAGAAGCTTGGCACGAGGGCTGCTGGCAGAACCCGTGATGCAAGAACGTCAAGGTAGGTAGTGGGCTAGAGTGTGGCTAGCTAGACCTCATGAGAAAGGCACCCATCACACCCATCCGTCGACCCACCATACGCGAGAGAAGGACTTACCGCCAGACGAGAAAGAAAGAAATAAGCCCGTCATCACGCCATACCCGAGGGAGAAGGAACCTACCCGCTTCGAACTTGCTGCGGCTTTACGAATCACCGAATGAGAGAGATTATGTTCCCCATGATGTTCCCATTAAGCCCAGTGTTTCCTACCTGCCGGTCGAAAAGAACATGACATTGCATGGCAAGGAACAGAATGTAACAACCTAGGTTATCAACAGTCAGTCAGCCTTCACCCGATGCCCACCGGGAGAACCTACCTGCAAGAGAGAGATATTCTTGCCCGTTGAGAAAGATCTTACTTAAGTAAATAGGCCTAGGGAGGTTATAACCGATAGGCCACAATACCTACCCGCCTGGGGAATAGCCAATGAAAGCTGAACGCTACGGAACAATGCTATGTTCCTACCTGGGCTGACCAAAGAAAGCTGAACGCTATGGAACAATCTGTTGATTGTCCCTACCTCCGCTGACCCTTAACGCTACGGAACAATCTGTTGATTGTCCCTACTCCAACAACTAGACATAGCGAGAGAGACATGGTTGGTTCATATACGTTGATTCACCGTGCGACCTCTTGATTTGATTTCGGGCCCGCTAGATTAGATTGATTCGCGGGCTGCGAGAAAAAAAGAAGTTATGAACCGAACCCCGGGAACGGGTGCACGGAATGACCCCAGACGGACGGGGGGTGAACGCTTCGAGGGATGCCGTGCTTTTAGTGATACAGAGAGAGATGCCTTATATACGTTACACCCAGAGAGAGCATGTGTATTATTTATAGATGCTGCTCGAATCGATTCTAGTTGCTCCCAACAGATCACAGTGAAACTCAAGTCCTTAGTTCACTCGATCCCACAACGCAACCACTCCACCCATCGTTACACACCCATTCATCCACCAGACGCGAGATATTCATTATGTTTACCCAGTCCAATCAGTCCAGTCCAATCAGTCCAGTCCCACCAATAAAACCAGTCCACCAACAGAGAGGGCCTACACAAAGAAACTGCCCACCAACTACTCCACTAGCCCAACTAACAACAACTGGTGCTTTCTCCCTTGCTTGCCTTACAACCCACCACACTACAATTGGTGCTCCCTTGCTTACGAGCTTGCCTTCCCACCCTTGCCCACCAAACTCCAACCAGTTTAGGTTTGCTTACTTGGCTTGCCTGGAACCGCCCACCACATGACAACGGGTTATTGCTTGCTTTTACGCTAGACCCGCTTAACTGGATTTGAGTTCGTTACTTGCATCGTTACTTGCTGGCTGGGAGAAGAAACAACGGCTGGTTGTTGAAACCGAGGCCGGGATATGAAATGAAATGAAACGAGCGGGCTGGTCCAAGAACTCCCGGCTTGCTGATTGCTGGAGGGTGAGCTGGCGGGGAGAATGAATCCCGGCTTGATGCTTGATGCTTGATGCTTAGCTTCTTGAAACGGCTGGCTGGCACCCATCAACGCCACATCGGGCACACCCGCAGTTCACCTTACGCCCACCAGGAGAACCTACCTGCTTGAGAGATTGTTGCCCATTGAGATAGATAGAGATTGCTTACTTACGCTAATCAGAACTAGGAGGGATGTTATAACCCATAGAACACAGTAACGCCTACCTGCTTATCGATTGATGCGAGCTGGATGGATTGCTTTATTGGCTGGATGGCTTGGCTTGCTATTGACTACTCGCCGGGTGGGGCAGGACATGGATTGCTTTGATGGCTTGACGGCTTTCCCGCTGACTTGCGAAATGGCTCTTGCTGGCTAGTTGGCTGGGCTTGCTTTTCTCGCTTGCTTGCTGGCTACACCAACCCGGCATCCCCAGCCAGTTGGGAGAAAAGGGGAGATAAGGTGCAAAGCCGCTTGTCCCTCCGGGGGCAAGGTGGATTTTCTTATTTATGAATGCCATTTAAGGTGCGAAGCCGCCAGAGAAGAAATAGGAGGGGCAAGGACCCGGAGGGGCTTGCGCTTCCTAGTGCAAGGAAGTTTTCCTGGTGGAAGTGGTTTACAAGGAACCAACTTAAGTGAGTTTCAGTTCATGGCTGCTTCTGCTTAGACTCGCTTGCATCTCTACGTGTTGCATATATACGTTTTCACATACATGCGCATCTCTACGTCCTTGCCATGAATGAATGTGTCTCCAAAGGTTGTGTACACAATTCCCATTATAAATAAGACTGGCCAGCGATAGTTGGGGAAGCTTACATACACCATATAAACGCGGCATTATACTAAACTTTACTTTTTCCCCTCGAAGTAAGTTCTAAGGTTAAGGGCAGTTCGTCCCACTCCGTTTAAGCATCGAGGTAGTACGCAATAATGGGAGTGGCATATAGAGGTAACCAATTGAATTCACTTGACTCGTCCAGGGCTGTTTATCATTAAGTGGGTAGTGCAGATCGAGAATGCTTCTCCTTTGATCCAGCCGGGACCCTTCTAGGACTTATATATACGCGCATGTTTATTTACCAATGATACGATTCTGAGGCTCCTCCGCTGCATCTCAATCTAAGGTGAGTTAACTTATCTTGGGCGTCCAATCTTATACACCCCGGGCATTGAGGTAAGTCTTCTCTATGGCCCACTATCGGTATGGTTCAAATCAGTATTCACTAGTTGACCAAGCTCATACGACTCCTACGATTCTGGGTTTCAAGGCTTAGATTCCACACAATCGGTATGGTTTGGTCCACCTGACTATCCTCCTAATCTGCCCTAAGCATGCTCTTACCCACTTACTGATGCTCGTATTGGTGCTTCTGTCTCTAGCCGGGGGAGTGGTCGGACTTTCGGGTTTTGAGTCACATAGATAGTGGTGGTTCAGCCGATCAAAGGAAAAGCGGCCAAGGATGGGGTAGAAAGAAATATGGTGATTATGGCTAGGCATCTCCTTCTTCGTTCACAGATTTATAAATGAAATAAACTATGGAATAAGTACGTCCATATTTCAGCGTTAGGGATGCAAGGACCCGCTAGTGACAGGACTCAACCCGGCCCTTACCCAATGCATTTTCTATTTTTCACCCTAAGCCCAAACATCTTACGCTCTTGGGCATGACATTCTCGGAGCAAGCCCTAACCTTACCTTCCTTAATATGGACCCACCTACTATCGGAGTAAGTACTACTTCAGAATGTCCCTGGCTACTCTACTGGTTAAGTATTCCTGCAGGTGGGGCATGCACATAAATAAAGGATGAATTATGCGTCTTTAACAGAAGAAACTGCTCAATCGACTGTTGCTTAATGAAAATAGACTTCTACTGGATCTAATACTGGTTCTTCACCACCTGGTCCTGAAGCTGCCTTAGCTTATGCTTTTCCTGATGCCTTAGTGACCTTCACCTTTGCTTATGGGTCTCGATCTCGAAAGACAGAATCTCGTTCACGAACGTAAGAATCTTTATATACTGAACCATTTCAAGGGGCTGGATCGACTTTTGCTGCTTACGGCTATTGGTATGAATCTTCGGCTCGCTCTGGATCTGGATCTACTACGACTGGTGCTGCTTAAACAGAATTCCCTTTTGCTGGACCTGGGGCTGAGAGCGAAGGTAAGCTAGTACAGGAAGTGACGTTGGTCGGGATGCTGGGTGATCAACTGTCTTTCTTTAGAGCTACCTCTGTGCTTTATCGGGGCGGTTCCTGGCCCTAGGCATTGGATAGGTAGGTTTTCTCGCGGTTGGATGTGCTACGAGTGGATTGCTTCGGTTGGTTGGATGCACTACTGGACGGGTCCTAGGATTGGACGGGTAGGTGTGAGTTGCTAGGTTCGGATGGGTCCCTAGCATTGGATGTGTGATTTGCGGAAACGTGTAGATGCTGCTGGGCGAGGTGCTGCCACCCTTACTTCTGCTGTCCTAGCTCTTTCTTTGTCTCGGCTACCTCTTCCCCTCAAACTCTTTGGAGATCGTGCTGCTGGTAATTCTTTATATATGTAATTACGCTTTAGCAGACAATGTTGCTATTATATATGTAATTACGTTATCGAAGACCAGCTGATCCCAATTTCCTGGCTGGAAATAGGGCGTTACAACCATTTCATCATTCTCCGTGTCCCTATCAGCAAGGACGCTTATCAACCCATATGAATGAGTGAGTAAGTAGGCTACTTCTCCTTCCTTTCTTACCTTCCTTCTATTTATATAAGAGAGTTAGTTTAGTTATATTATAGATTGAATAACGAGTCATTCGATCGCTAAGGTCTTTCAGCTATTCATTATATATGAAATTATCTATGATATTATTGCTTCTACCTCTTTCATTCTTGTGAATTCACGTATGTAATGCATATTATTTCATTCCTCACATGGTTCCGTACCGTTCCGTCCGTCCGTTGGACCAAACCATCTCTGAGGATCTGTTTCCGTCCGTTGCTCGTTCCTCTCCTTATCAGTCGAGTCACTAACGTACCTCTCCTTATCAGTCGAGTCACTAACGTACCTCTCCTTATCAGTCGAGTCACTAACGTACCTCTCCTTATCAGTCGAGTCACTAACGTACCTCTCCTTATCAGTCGAGTCACTAACGTACCTCTCCTTATCAGTCGAGTCACTAACGTACCTCTCCTTATCAGTCGAGTCACTAACGTACCTCTCCTTATCAGTCGAGTCACTAACGTACCTCTCCTTATCAGTCGAGTCACTAACGTACCTCTCCTTATCAGTCGAGTCACTAACGTACCTCTCCTTATCAGTCGAGCCCCCTGCCGGGTCCTTGCTTTCCTAACGTCAAGCAAGCACTACGTTCCTTGCACTAGGAAGCGCAAGCCCCTCCGGGTCCTCTCCCGGTGGTCGAGCAACTAAAGTTCCTTGCTTTCCTAACGTCAAGCAAGCAAGAAATTTCAATTGACTTATTGGGTGCCCTTCTCAAATAAGTAACTAGCGTTGGTCGAGCCTGCTGTAGCATCCTCTCCTCTCCTCTCCCTTAGGGTCGAGCACCTAAAGGTCCTCTCCTCTCCTTATCAGTCGAGCCCCCTAAAGGGTCCTTAACAGTCGAGCATGCTTGCGCATCCTTAACAGTCGAGCACCTAAAGGTCCTTATCAGTCGAGCCCCCTGTCGGGTCCTTGCTTTCCTAACGTCAAGCAAGCACTACGTTCCTTGCACTAGGAAGCGCAAGCCCCTCCGGGTCCTCTCCCGGTGGTCGAGCAACTAAAGTTCCTTGCTTTCCTAACGTCAAGCAAGCAAGAAATTTCAATTGACTTATTGGGTGCCCTTCTCAAATAAGTAACTAGCGTTGGTCGAGCCTGCTGTAGCATCCTCTCCTCTCCTCTCCCTTAGGGTCGAGCACCTAAAGGTCCTCTCCTCTCCTTATCAGTCGAGCCCCCTAAAGGGTCCTTAACAGTCGAGCATGCTTGCGCATCCTTAACAGTCGAGCACCTAAAGGTCCTTATCAGTCGAGCCCCCTGTCGGGTCCTTGCTTTCCTAACGTCAAGCAAGCACTACGTTCCTTGCACTAGGAAGCGCAAGCCCCTCCGGGTCCTTGCCCGGTGCGGACAAGCAATAAATTACCTTGCACTAGGAAGCGCAAGCCCCTCCGGGACCTTGCCCTTCCTATTTCTTCTCTGGCGGCTTCGCACCTTGCCCGATGCGGACAAGCAGGTAAACCTCCTTGCCTTCCTATTTCTTCTCTGGCGGCTTCGCACCTTGCTTTCCTAACGTCAAGCAAGCCCCTACCGGTCCTTGCCCGGTGCGGACAAGCAATAAATTACCTTATCTCTTCTATCTATTAGGGGGGAAGCAATATAAGGTCCCGGAGCCTATCTAGCTTGACTCAGGCTTTGAGGGTAGGTGATTCATAGATAGGTAAGGTGGATGGATTTAGAAATCGTAAACTCAAATTATTCTATACCATCCATTCGCCGGCGCGGGACCCACTTGTATTGGTTCCCCCCCCCCTATCTAGATCCTATCGAGAATTGATTGGGGAATCGGAACAAGGAATCCTGACTCTGGAACGATGGATGGCGTAGGAATGGGGGACGCAAGGCTTCCTTCACACACAGGCTCTGAAGGAAGTAAGGGAAAGCGGGGCTGAAATACCAGCTAATCGGACCCAGGGACAAGGAAGTGGGGATAGACGCAATTAGGTAGGCCCAATTCAGAGAGAATCGATCGGAGGGGGCTGCTGAATTCCCGTAACGAGGACGCCGGCCACTGGCATTTGGCGGGCAAGGAGTGACGACTATTACTATATTTATTCCCCTCTCCCGGTCTAAAGACCCTAAATTCATATCTTCCCGACGGCTTAGGATGCCTTACTGTAACGAAGTATTTCTAATCCTCGGGCCAAGGAACAATAGCAAGCAGGGTTTATAAGGTTCTTCTATGGAGTTGTGTACGACGATACTTGGCCTTATTCTATATCGACTTTGTTCTATCTAGTTTCATTCTTATCAAAGAAATCAAGCCAACCTACCTTCCTAAAAGCATCCACAACTTCAGCATTAAGAGAAGCTTATAGAGGGAACTAGCTCTCGTAGTGGAACCAGCTATCGTAGAAGGAAGTTGAACTCACTAGCCTTCTTAGAATCGTAGAGAGGACAAGACAGACTTACTAGCCTTATATCGTTGAGCTCACTCACTGAAGCCATATATCGTTGAATTCACACACTTCAGCCTTAAGAGAAGCTTATAGAGGAGAAGGCCCACATCAAACTGGCCGAGAGAGGAGAAGGACTTACCGCAGAGAAGGACTTACCCCCAGACGAGAGGAGAGAGAGTTCCACATAACACGATACCCGAGAGAGAAGGAACACATCACTGGCCGAGAAAGAAGGAAGCCCACATCACTAGCCGATAGGAGATGTCCCCTATCGAGTCACCATACCCGAGAGAAGAGGGAAGTCAAGTCCTTACCGCTAGACGACGAGAGGGAAGTCTTTACCGCAGAGAAGGACCCCATCCCGAGAGAGAAGTTCCCCATCGTTACCACCAGAAGAGAGAGAGCCAAGTTGCCATACGTGAGAAATGAGGATTATCCCCATGTTCCCACCAGATGAAAGAGAGGCTAGCACAGAGGGCAAGGAAAGGATCCCGCTTGCTTGACGTTAGGAGAGCAAGGAAATGGATGGCTTTTCTCTACTTTCAACCCCGTGTGGGCGGTGGACGGGGGTTCACAGAATGCCCCAGACGATGAGAGGAGAAGGGGAGAAGTCCTTACCGCCAGATGACGAGAGAGTGAGTGAGGTCATATGCCACGAGACGAGATAGTGATTGAGGTGAAAAAGTTGCCAACAGCCCAAGAGAAACCGCTTTAAAACCACTCAGCACTCTGTTACGGATAACCTATGTTCTCTAATTAAACAGCTGTTACCAAATAAAAGCTAGGGAGGTACGCCCATTGGTCGCTATTCCACTTTTTCACATCACAAACGGCTGTTACCAATTAGCTAGGTTCTGCTCGCGGGTATCTGTTCCACCTGTTAGCTATTAAAGCAGCTTTTTCCCATTTCAACATGGGACTACTGCTCTCGGGTAGCTATTCAACATGTTCTAGAGTAAAGCAGCTCAGTCGATCCTTGATTTTAGACTTATGGCCCACGTGGAAACTACTGGTCTCATCACGCTCATAACAACAGATCTCAGTTATCCAATCACCCAGTTACCAAACACAATCTGTTATCCCGGTCTCTCATCTTTTCGATTCACACACGGCTGGTCCCAATACGGAGCTATCTGACAACAACAGCCCAGTAGATACTGCTGCAGGTCACCTCAGCACCCTGTTAGTTCCCAAATGCCCCAAGTTCTATAATAAACACATGTTCCCAAATGAAATCTTTTACTGCCCACGGGTCTCTACCTGTTCTCTAATCAACCAGCTGCTACCCAATAAGCTATTGGACCTACTGCTTACGGGTCTCTAGTCAGCCTGGTCTCACCCAGTGAAATAATTAGCTATGTTCTGCCCACGGGGCTCTACTCAAACTGGTATCTATTTTCACAGCTGCTAATAAGCTCTGTTCTCTCATCGAGCTGCCCAATTCAACTATGTTACCTACTGCGGTTGCTTCTAGTTTCACCCTGCTTGCCACACGCCCACTAACCACAGACCTCAGCTACCAGCCCCAACAATCTCAGTTCTTACCACGGGGCCGCTCTAGTCACACTGCTCTATCATACACCTGCACTGTTTACACTTGCTTTCTACTTACAGCCAACTTACAATGGAGGATGGTCTCATCAATAGTTCGGTATAACACAACATACAGTCAGTGATGAATTGATCAACCTACATTGCTTAGCCATAAGCTGCTCATTGCTAGAAGCTCATTGCCAGAAGCTCTAGTCATAGAAGCTCTAGTCATAGCAGTAACAGTCATAGCCATAAAGCCATACCCGAGAGATATAGACCCCCAACCCCGGGAAGGTACTTTGTGCAGTGAAGGAACGGGGCTAGGTGCGTGCAGTGAATTAATGGCTGTGCGAATGGCTTCTTTGAACCCGGTTGAATTGATTCTATGTGGTGCTGTAATGCCTTCTGTGAACGGCTTCGTGCATGCAGTTTATGGATAACTTATTGTTAGTTTGTGAACCGATGGATTGATTCTGTTAATTGCCTCTATGTTTGCTGTAATGGCACGTTAGTTACCCATGTTCCCACCGGAAGAGAGATAAGGCAGCCCAACTTACCGCTACGCAACCATGGCCCTCTACCTCGACGGAACAGCCCTCGACCCTCGAACTCTACCCTCTACCCTCTACCCTTGACCTCTATCTCCACCTCACATAGTGCCATAGCCACACATAGCTAGATATCATATACGTCATATAGAGCTTATACTGAATAGCGTAGAAAATACAGTGACTAAAGAGCACGCGCGCTAGGAGAAGAAACGACACGGGATGGATTGGGCACGGAGAACTGATATCACGGAACACAATTTGCTTTGACGCTGGTTGAACCCGTGATGCTAGAACGTGAGGCGAAACAATGGCCGGCTAGACATGTGTGTGGATAGATAGAGTTGGCTAGAACGTTAGGCAAGGAAATGGCTAGATTCATCGACTTGCTCAAAACCGGGAAAAGGGCGGGGGTTGACGCAATGAACCTGGTACGGTATGGTACGATATGGTACAGGGACGAATGATCGACACTGTGAATCACACCCGCCTGATGATATATTATCAATACTGATAGCTTCTCGATTGCTTATCGGATATATCAACTGATCTTAGCTCCTAGCAACACACTTTTGACCTGAAGAAACAGCAAGCACACAATGAATGAACTAGGGACGTTCACCGATAGGACACAGGAAATCTCAAGCGCACAGTGAGTCTAGAAAGACCAGTGAGTCTAGAAAAAGAAGTGAGTCTGAAAGAAGACGCAGTTCACAACACGGACGGAACACAGTATCTACCTGGACTTACAACATGATGATCAATAAGAATATTCTTATCTTACTCACACCAAAAAGAAGACCTAGGGAGGGAGATACATGTTACATACGTTGCACTAGATTTGGGTTTGAGATTTGATCAATTGAGATTGATGAGAACTGTCCGTTGATCTCTGGCTAACCTACTACGATCTACTTGATGGCAGGCTTGCTTGCTTGATTTGATTGCGGGCTGGCCGTGGAAAGGTAAGGGACGTGTTGTGACTCGCCCGAGGTAGGAAGGTCAGGCACTTTCCTTGGGGCAACGCCACCTCAGAAAGTGTATGTAAGGCTAGTAGTACCATTGCATAGACAACCTTACTCTATAGTGATTAGAGGTCTCCTGAGGCTTGTAGTAGAAGCTAGTTAGTAGTGCCAGTGTCCATGCAGCTAATGAATGCAATGACTAAGGTCCCGGAGGGGCTTGCGCTTCCTAGTGCAAGGAAGGGGACTAGTTTCTTTTTGAAAGGACTCCTGGATCGAGGACTAGGGTGAGTATCAACATGGAGTATTAGATCTACACCTACCTCCTGGCTATCCTAGCGGCATCGAAACCTCCCTGGCATCTCTTGTATCGACTCTTGAATTGAATCCCCTGCATTGATTGAAATAGGTTTCTCCAAGCAAGGTGTTCAGAAGGTCATTGTAATAAAGTCGGCCGATAGCCCATCATTGTCAGTCATTGCCAAGAGTCTCATCGCCAGGAGGCCTAGCCTTTCATAGCCCATAGCCAGATCCTCCCTCTCTCATTTCTACTTGCATTCTCAACTCCACCTGGAGCTTCCACCACTCTACCCACCCATCCTCTACCTTCTCTCTTTTTTGATTCCCCATTCACCCCACCTACCTCCATATCTCGTGACAATGCCAAAAGTGCAATTCCCTGCTCATAGCTTGCCCTGATACCCTCCCCTACACTACAAAGAAGGAAGGCAAGTCTCCTCGCTACCGCATGAATCTAGTCTGATGGCTGTATTTATCGACTAGCGCCTAGACTAGATGAAGACCCTAGACTGACCAACTTCACTGGTTAGGCAAGCCAACAAGATAAGATAAGCAATCCACGTATTTCTGCCGAAGGTCCTGAACCAGAAGGTGGCGAAAGAAGAAACCCAGCTACCGACATACCTTAGCAAGCCACTTCTTTCAGGCAGGCCGAAGTCAGGAAGGCAGGCCGAATCGCAATACCAAGGAAGAGCAGTGGTCAGTGCTCCTAACCCTCCTAAGATCAGGTTTCGTCAGAAATGACTCTCCCTTTGGTCTCGCCTGCTTGCGCTTAGAGGCTCGTATGCTCTGGGAGATAAGAAAGCCAGAGAGACACTCTTTATCAATCTCTCTGATCAGCGAGTCAATCCTCAATCTATGGAGTTGGTGAGGGTGAGACTCTTCAGCGGGCTTAATGGAGTTTACCATTCAATTTATTGATGGAGTTTACCATCAGGATCAGCTAAAAGGTATGCCCCCTTTCCTAAGCAATGCTTGACGACATAGGGGTTGTGCCACATGGACTGAAACTTTCCTCGACCAAGTTGATCATGGGATTGGTTGTAAACAAGGACGAAATCACCTTCGCAGAATGAGTGAGGGTGGATGTGACGGTCATAGTGGGCTTTCAAATGTTGTTTGGTAGCTTCAATGTGATAGAGGGTAGCACGATGGTCCTTGTCTGCTTGTTTCAAGGCGATCAAGCATTGTTCCAGAGCGGAGGTGTTTGGAAAAAGCTCGACTGCTAGATGCAAGGAAACCCAACAAGGCTAATGGGCTCCAAGGTACGAGCACAACGCCGTCGATGTGAAAGATGTGCCGAAGTTTCACATTGACAAGGTTCGTCCAATCGGGACCCAATGATGAGAGATCCTGTCGAATGCGAGATGACTGCCAATGAGGCTAACGATCATCAAGGCACTCTACTTCTAGAATAATCCTCAGATAATGTGTCGGAGTCTATGATAAAAGCTCTGATAGAATCAAGTCAATTATATAATCCCTTCAACTACTGTAAAGCCAAAATGAAGCAAGATGGTGTATTGTCCCTCAAGATGGTGTATTGTCCCTATGGTTGGATGAGGTGCTGACCAACAAGACTTTACTTAGGCTTGACTCAATGAAGATGATGAGACGGGACATTACCCAACCAGTAAGGTCCTGGCCCTTTATCTATTCGATGACCCAAAGCCCCTCAAAGCGAGGACCGGTAGGGGCTCGACTGATAAGGAGAGGAAAGACAACCTCCCTTTAGAAAGTCATGAGGTCCGTCAGGGTGCGTAAGCACGCTCGACTAATAAGGCCGCCATCGGCTCGACTGATAAGGAGAGGAAATAACTCGTAAGTGAAGGCAAGAGTCAGTCAGAGTCAGGAGCGTTAGCGAGACCCTTACCTATCACTTATTAACCGACTATCTTCGCAGATACTAAAATATGATTTCTACTAATGATGCCCCTCATCCGGAGTGGTGCGCGTAGCCAAGACAAGGAACAACTCGAGCGTTAGCGAGACTATCACTTTCCTTACTATTACGTATGATGCCCCTCATCCGGGATGGTGGGCGTAGCCAAGGCAGGTACTAAAGGTCACGCCCTACAAGTAAGGTAACGCCCCAGATAACCATACCTTACCCACGGAAAGAATATTGATCTTAAGTTCTATTCCTGAAGTATCCATGTAAGAGTAAGTAACCGGTCATTCAACCCTTTCCTCTCACTGTTAATCATCCACCTATCTATTTTGATTAGATATACAAAAGGGTGATGAGCAGGGTTATAACCTCTTTATTCTAAATCCAAATCCTTCTGGGTGAGCTCCTTGTCCGATGCGGACAAGCAATAAATTACTTATGTGGTGAAATTCACCATATAAGCAGTTCTACGGGGACTCCCAAGCATTTGGCTCTAGCCTTGGAGCCCTCTATATTTCCTCACCTTAAAGGAAGGAATACCTCAGCTGGATACTCGTATATAATTATATTACGGAATCTCCCTCTTGCAACGACTCGAAATGAGTGATCAAAAAAGCGTAATTATATATGTAATTACGGTCTCGAATTCATTATTCGATCGAGAGAGATTGAATGCATATATTATATATGTAATTATGCATTTCATTTCTTTCATTCATTCATTCGATGTGTGTCGATTCGGCCCTTCACCCAATAAGTAACTCAAGGTCGAACAAGCTACGCATCCTAGTAGCACGGAGACCTACCTCGCGTAGAAGTACTTTGGGCGGCGGTTGAACTAAACACTTCGCGTATTCATTTACTATTTGGTGTGGGGGGCCCTCGCCCACTTAGGGTGAGTCACTAATCGTACCTCGCCCTGATTAGGTTGGGCAAGTACTCCCATTCCTTATCTGTGCTATCTCTTTGAGGGGAAGAAATATAGGGCCTGATTTCACCCAGTAAGGTCCTGATCAACCCGGGCCTGCCCCCTTATCTAACAGATATGATCTCAGTTTATATAACTGTGTTCAATGAAATGAAATGAAAAGTTGGCCTTTCAGGAAAGGTCAATCCTTCGACAATGCTGCTATTATCAATGTAATTACGCTTTAGCATCGTATGGGATCTCCGCTCGAATCATCGATCGTACCATAATATCGTATACAAAGAGATATATCATTATATATGTCATGATGCTTGCCTTATTACGGGCATAGGGTCCCACACGGAGGAAGATAAAGGTAGTTAAGGACAGGTGTTAACAAAGGTCCAGCAGAGACTCCTGGGATAGCACTCGACTCTGTAGTTAGCACTCGACAGTAAGGTCGTTTGGTTGAGCTATGGCCCCAACCCCCAAGAAGGATAGATAGTTGAGGGATGGATAGTTGCATTCTTTCTCAGCTAGTTTCATTCCACAGGAAGGGAGTTCATGAAGGCCTACTGAGGGTGAATGCAAGGTCCCGGAGGGGCTTGCGCTTCCTAGTGCAAGGACCCTCCGCCCGGTAAAGCAAACTAATTAGCTATAGCCGGAGGAAATAACTTGTCGGCAGGACCACCCACGGCAGGAAAGAAAGAACAATCGGGGGTGAAGGATGGGCAGGAGAGGAAGGAGATGGTGATATCTCCTCACTATCCTATTGCGGTGGGTGGGAGGGAAGTTAGTTAGGTCGGACAGTACTCAACAAGAGAGAAAGTTAGGATTGATCAATCCATCCTCTTGCCTCCCGGCAGCTAATACACTCTATTCTCCTTGCCCTCACCCCCTGTAGGCCTTCACCCCCGGAGTGAAATACAGATAACATCAATCCATCACCGAGTTCCATCCATCCAATAGAGTGATAACTCCTCCCAACCCCACTGAGAAGAAATAATAGCTAGTCGACCGGAATGACGTATATAATGACGTAGATAATGATAATGATCGTCAGAAATGACGTATATAATTGAGATGGCCAATATAGTGAGGGTGCGTTAGCACACTCGACTGTCCAGGCCGCCATCGATTGTGCGGGTCTAAAAAGAGTGGATCTTCGTGGAGATGCATCATCCGGAAAAGGTGAGGAACGAGCACCCCATTCAATAGAGGGGATCGGATCTCACCAATGATCAGTGGGGGCATTCGGGCTAAGCTAAGCAGGTACCATAGTTTGTTTGAACCACGACGCCTATCTATCAGTCAGGCAGGTTGTAGTAAGCCTGGCTCTGTTTCTCACACTATGGTGGGTGGAGGAGGGTTACCCAAGGGTTAAGATCCGGGAGTGTGAGCAGTACGAGCCGAGAGGCTCCCATACTGTTTGGAGGGCAGGGGGCAGAGATGCCAAACCTGACCCCTATCTATCGCCGTAGAAGCTGTTTCTTTGAAAGATTATGTTTCTCGGGTATCCAATAAATTCATCCAAAGGCCCCCGAATAAGAAGGCCCCCACCTAACATACCTAACATACATAGATATGGCAATGCAATCACTCTATTGACTATAAAGAAGCCGCCCCACCTAACATACCTAAAATAGATGTGGTATATAGATAGATGCAATCACTGGCATTTCTATAGATGCACTAACTCTATTGATTAGAAAGAAGTGAGTTTGCAGGAGAGGGAAGGAGACGGCCACCTGGAAGGACTACCACCCATAGAATATAGACCTTAAGTGTTTCAAGTAGGGATAGAATACAGGCAATGAGAACAAGCAATAGAGTTTCTTCTCGATTACCAGAAGTACCAGTTTTGAGGACTCGTTGGAGGGGAAATAAGTAAAGTAACCATAATAGAATACAGGTAATCAATAAGTGTTTCAAGTAGGACTGGCCAAATAGATATTGAAATACGCATACGTCCGAGGGAAGCTAGTGATCCACCCTCAACCGGAATTCTATGATCCACTAACGCGTGTAGAACCATTGACTACCGCTTCCAACCATAGTCCAAGGTTCTGTCTAAGGCAGCGCCCCTATCTGAAGAAGAAATAGATGATATGAAGCCCGGACCTCGTACTTCTATTGGGCCTATTATCCCTCCCGCTACTCACTGGGGCTGCTAAACGAGCCAAGCTAGTAGTTCTAGTCCAACCAATTAGTCTACTTCTTCTCTGGCCAAGTAGTTCCATTAACCCATAGTCTAGTTATCAGCCAATCTGTCCTAGTAGTTCACTGAACCTATAGTCTTTTTATAAGCCAATCAGTACAAGTAGAAGTTGGTCTAAGCAGTCCCACCTAATAGTCTAGTTCTTCTCTTTGAACCGTACCTCGGATGTCTAATCCAACTGGTCTACCCGAACCATACCTGTGCGAAGCTGAAGCTCGTCTACCCGAACCTTAGTCACGGAAACCTATTGCTCGCTAACCCTACCTACCATTCAGTTGTCCAAGCAACCCTGTTACCAAAAGTTGTCTAACCAAAGTCTAACCAACCCACCAAACCTGTGCGAAGCTCAACCTCGTCTACCCGAACCATACACAGCTCACTGAACCTATTGTCACTGGGAAGAGACAGTGCGAAGCTGAACCTCGTCTACCCGAACCATACACAGCTCACTGAACCTATTGTCACTGGGAAGAGACAGTGCGAAGCTGAACCTCGTCTACCCGAACCATGCTGTCCAACCTAATAGTCTAGTTCTAATCAGTGCAGCCCCAGTAGTTCTCATCCAAGCTAGTGACCTAAACCTACCAAGCAAATCTATTAGTGTAGTTATCAGCAGTTACCTAAAGCAAACAACCAAATAGAATAGTGCAGGTATTAGCAGGCCAAGCGAGTAGTTCTCATCCAAGTGACCGAACCCTACCAAATAGTCTAGTTCTAATCTGTCCAAGCAAGTAGTTATAACCAAGCTAGTCTCACCAAGCATGGTGGGAAGCTAGATCTATATATGCATCTGCCATCTAGGTATATATATAGTCATCGATAGATATATAAAATAGAATATGGGCTTGTTAAGGACACTTTTTATTGACACTGACCCTTACTAGTTCGTGTGGCAGAGAGGTTGTTTGTTGCCCACGCCCTAACTCAATGGGGTGGGGCATGCTGAGGACTACTTCCCTTGATTCCAGCCATACCCAGTAAACGATATATACCTGGTATGACATATTTACATATATAACCTACACACTAATGCATTGAATGAAAGGATTGACTTGAACCCGCCAGTGATACGGGACATACATAGATAGCAGTGGATAGTGCGGTCTAGAGCGCTGGGCAGATAACGCGGTGGAGATAGCTGCGGATAGTGCGGTCTAGAGAGCTGGGCAGATAAGCCTAATAGCGGGGTGGACCTTATACGGGGGTTAGCTAGGAAGAGGTATACGTGGTATAGGTAATGCGGGGTATACCTAGCCAGTTTCTCTCTTGGTAAAGCCTATCCTGGCAGTCCTGGGGTTACTGGGTATACGTCTAAGTAAGAGCTTATACGAGGTATACTACCTATAACGTACTAGCTATACCAAACAGGCCCTGATCGGGCATTTGATTATATAAAAACTAGCCTTTCAGAACGACACTTTCCTACTTATCATTGGGCAGTCTGCGGACCCTGACCTCTCAGTGTAATGAACATTGCGGGAATCTTATATTAGATCCTTGCTTCTTGACTTGCTTCCTCTTTACCTAGCAGTGGCACGAACATTCTGGGAAGATCATAAAGCCGTCTTGCTTCTTGACTTGCTTCCTCTTAGGGGCTTGGGCTCGCTTAGCAAACTTGGCTGGCTTACTCAACTGAACGGATGCCGAGTCTGAGTCTGGCTTTACTGACCTTGGCCGGCTCCCTACGCAACCCATCTCCTCTAGTTGGTGCTTGGCTTAGCTGGGTCCTATGCCTCACCCTTTTGGGGCTTCTACTTGACCAAGGTAGGCGGAGCATCGGGTTGTTACGGACCTTGCCTACTCATGGGGGAATCAACCCCGGGCCTCTACGTGTTTGGAAGTTCCCAACCTTGACTACTTCTTTATGATTGGGGAGTCAGCGAACACATACCTAGCTGTGTTACCACACGTGGTGGGGTGGGATGGGAATGTTTCCTTTATTTTATAGGCTAGTCCCTTCTCTCATTCGCACTCGATATTCAATTAACTAAAATAGATAAGGGTGGTTCCGAGTAGGCATGCTCCTGCACCGAGAGATGATTCGGGAATAGCGGAAAAGGATACTTGCTTCCTTGGGTGGGGCAGGTGTTCCTCTTTCACTGCTTGCGGGTATAACCTCCTTTGCACCGACCGGACAACCATCATGACGGGAAAGGCTTGATAGATTCGGCCGCAAGATAAGCCGGTTAGGAGTCTCTTTCCGCTGTAGGAGACAGCTTTTCCATAAGTGGTAGAGATTGATTTCTGAGGTATGCTTGTCTTCCTCTGGTTGAGTCATGTAAACCTCCTCCAATGGGCTCATCCATTTATAGAACCCCAGCTGAGAGTACCCAGGAGGGGGAAAGACATAATAATGGCCCTAAGATCTCTAATGAGTACTCATTTCCCTGCCTGTCATGCTGCTGCAACCAGTTCTCTGGAGCGTTTGAGTTCCACAACTTGGGATCTAGTAAGATCCTCCTAAAAATATCCTGCTAGGGAGGGATAATATACTTCGCTTGACCCGGAGAGCCTGTGAGGCATGTCACCTGCTTACCTGAACCGGATTCAAAGTGTATAATCTGATTTTCACCAAGTATCTCTAGAGTAATATCATGGAGATCAAGGGCCCTATATTATTTAGGGGTCACTCACTATTCATATGGTGAGGGTTTATCCGGTTGCATGAGGTCCGTGGATGGGAAGGGTGAGGCGCGAAGCCCTTGCCTTTAGATTGTTCATCTCCCCGGCACGCCTAGTATGCTCTTCTACAAGCTTGGCCTGCACTACTTCCTCAACCGCAGCAAGAGGGGTAGGAGCCCCTTCCCCGAACGACTTGTGCCCAAGAATTCATGTCTCAATTTCTTGTTTGAAGGTGGAATGTTGAGTTGAAAACTCCTCCCTCTCCCTATTCAAACCAATCCAATGCTCCAGGGCTTGCTTCTAGGAGGACTATATATAAAAAGACTCCATCTTCAGGTTCTTTGAAAAATAAGGCTCCAGGGCTTAAGGCTATGGATCTTCCAACCATATTTCACTTTCATACAAATAGCATTTCACAACGTTTAGAGCTATTGCGCGGGGGCATGGATAAGCTAGAATTGCTGCTATTGCTGGTACGGCTGGAATTGCTTTTAGGCTTGAGGAACCCGGCTGCTGCTGGCTTTTAGTTAGTGTAGGCATCGTTCGTTACTTGCCTCGTTAGTTACTGGCAGGCTGCTGGTTGAATTACCCCGGGCAGGAGGGTCGAACCCATAATGCTAGAACCTGTGACTAGACCCACGATTATGGTGCTTCGCGAAACAAGAGCATTGAACCCACCAGTAGTAGATTGACCTGGCTTGACATCCCACCCATTGTAATCAATACACAGAACGATATAGATTGAGATGAGTTCCCCCATGTTCCCATCAGAAGACATTGAGCCATGCTTGTTTACTTACGCTATGAATACCTAGGGATTTGAAGAAACGATAGGACACAGTGGACCTGCTTCGAACTTGCTGCTTGCTGGATAGCTGGACAGAATGATTGATGGTACCGCTGCCTAGAATAATGAAGAGGGTGCCTACAATACAAATATGATTCTGAAAGGAGGGGGGGGGAGGAAAAGCATATTAATTGCTGAGCTTACTTTTGGATAATTACGTGTATAATAATAGAATTGAATTAGTACTGCTTGAGTTACTTGCTTCGGTACTGGAGATTCTTTTACTGCTCGCTGGGACAAGAAACTTGCTTGTCGATGAAACCCCGGCTGGCAGAAGAAACGACACGAGCTAGGTAGGAAAAGAAACAATTCTATCTTCCCCATCCCTCTATCCCCTCTACCCTCTATCTCTACCTCTCTCTACTGTAACCTATCCACCGCTATCTCTACTTCTCTCTACCGATACTAAATACTTTATACTCTAGACGTTCAGTTCATCAGTCCAGATACGGTAAGTCTATAGACGTGAAAGCCAGAACAACCCATCCCGAAAGTGTTTGTGTGAGGAGGTGCACCGATTACCCTAACAACTTATCCATGCATGACAAGGTGCCAACTTCAAAGAATGAGAGATGTGAACCAATGGATGGATAGGAGTTACAGCAGACACGTTCTTTTCAATCCATTAGATACAGATGTTCTGTTCAGTTCATATACGTGAAATCTATATACATGAAATAATTACCCCATCCCGACAGAGTGAGTGAGGTAGGTAGGTGCACCTATGAAGAGTGATTGATTGAAAGAAATCAAATGGACTAAAGCTAGATCACCACGGAAGTCATAGTCATGGCTTGAAAACGGGAAACAAGCGTAGTGCCAGGTCAAGTAGTGGAAATTACGTTTACTAGTGTAATTAGAGCTTAGAGTCTCATGCAAGTGGTTACAGTGTATGAAACCTTATGAAATAGGTACAACCTTAGAATAGGTAACTGCTTAGGCTTAATCAATTAGAAAGAAAATAGATCATTAATGGAACAATCACATCCGGAGTGCAGGCTGGCTTGACCAAACCGGCTTGAACCAACCTACTAAGGCTAATCACTTACCCTACCGGCTTCTATTACGCTTGAACTAGAAGTCCGTATGGATACAGAGAGAGTCCAGTCATTATCGCACTACAGAGAGGCTAAGCACAGAGAGTAGAGCTAGGAGTTAGCTTATGAACTCAAGCTAAGCACCATATGGATTCCACTGGTTGTTTCTTTATATGGAATGGGTGCCGTAGATATGCGATCATCATATAAAATCTATTTGGATTTTGGATTATTCCCCACTGACTAACCTCACACTCACTAACCTTACTGGGCATGTGGTAACCTGAATAGCTGCTGCTATAGTACCTTCTCCCTTAGGTCTGGTCTACATGTCTGGTCTGGCGTGCCCTACCACCCTACCCTATGCGGTTGTGGAACCTCAGCAAGCAGCATTGGCTTACATCTGTTCTCGGCCAGCGGCATCTAACCATAAAGTATGGTGGTTTCTTATTGGCTAGCGGGATCCCCCACACATACACAGTCTGGTGTCTCTTTCGTCTATGCGGCAGCAGGTTCCATGCTCTTGGGTCTCTTGATAAAGGCTTCAAAATATGGTCTCGTCCGGTTCGGTCTCCGGTCGATGACGGCAGCGAGGTATTCGGTCACAGGGGGAAGGTGTTTTCACTGTTTAAGGGGTCCTATCGCGTATGATGGGGTCCTTCTCTCACGTCTGGTGCTGGCTAAATCCTCTCATCAGGGAGGTTGAGCCATTCAGGAAGATGGGCTAATTGGATGGTGAAATTAGAGGAGTCTTATTTGGAAATAAAGCCCTACCCACATGTTCCAAAATATCATCTGCAAATGGTGTAGCGAAGGGGTCATGTACATACACATGCTTAATTCAATCCCTCCCTTATGAAATCCACACAGATCTAGATCTCACCTGTATTCTTAATGATCACGGGGATTATCCACAAAGATTCCTCGATAGGGAAGACGAGTCCTGCCTTCAACATCTTATAAAGCTCTAGTTCAACCTTCTCTTTGATTCTTGGATTTCATCTGTATGACCTCTTTTGATAGGCTTTGCATCAGGTTTCAAATGATTTTCATCTCACCTACTAGTGAGCCTGCTATGCCTTGCCCGATGCGGACAAGCGGGTCAACCCCCTTAGGAGAAGTCTTTAGGAAATAGTCTCCATATTCTCTAAGTAATTCTACCGTAACTGGTATTTATCCAATCACACTCGGATCTTATTCATAGCAAATAGCCATGAAGCTAACTACCCAGATTTCCCATAAAGACGTTTACACCTGGACTAGCCATATCCACATTTTCACGTCTGATATCGCCATATCTACGTCCTTGCTAAGAATCAATCTAGTCTTCCCTTTGCCCCATAGGTAGAACCTTCGCCAGTCATATCTACGTGGCTATATATGATGTCACATAGATACGTGGACCACTTGGATTTGCCATCTCGATATCGCCATATCTACTACTACTAAGCCAGCAGGTTGCCAATGCCAGTGCTGGGCCTCACTCAGAGACTACTCCACTTGGACTACTTGCTCGGCTGGGCTACTTGAGATAAACTATGTAGCATGGAGAAGTTTTCACCTCTGATATTTGCCTATCTATGTCTGCTAGTGGATCCCCGGCTGCTGGATCCCTGGCTGCTTAGCTTGGATCTGGTCTGCCAACTTGAACTCCACGGAGGAAACATAGCCCTCGACCCTCTCCTCGAAACTAGACCTCGAAACAACCGTGGCCCTACACTTCCACCTCGATCCTCAACCCTTGACCTATAACTTGACATCACTACGCTGCAGAACTTTCCTACCTCAACTTGATGGGCCATGCATTATATATGAGGCATCCGTTGAGGATAGATCAGGCGCCATACACATAGTTTCATTCACGCTAGGATGGTTTTGACGGCCAGGGAAGTAGGTTGGGCTTGGAGATATATTGATTGATTGGACTTGATTGATTCACTTTAGAAAAGATTTTGAGAATAGCGTTCCCACCTGCCCCATCTTCCGAGAATAGTTTGACACCAAACTCCCCATAGCACGTCCCAATAAACTAACCATCTAACGTCCCAATATTAGGCGACAAGAGATGCGGGGTCCACCGGATCGACCAATGAGTGACAGCAGACCCAACCAGGAGACCTAAACTGAAGACCCAGCCAGCAGACCCAACCAAGAGACCTTGCCATAGCTGCCAGACCTACAACTCCTACGCCAAACTCCAAAATCCAACCTTGACCTCCTAACTCCCAAACTCCAAACTCAAAACTACTACCGAACAAGTTTTTCGATAGGGGTGGCCCCATGGATATTCTCATATATAAGAAAGTTGACACACCTAGAAGGGAACCTCAATTTCATGGATACGCTTATATACCACCTGAAGAACACCTAGTTGGGGACAGGCACTCTGTTTGGGTGGACCAGATCTTCAAAAAGATTCTCATTCGCCATTTTCCCATTTTGGATAAACCTCGTTTTTCTCTAGATACAGGAAAAGAACATGGTTGTTACTTACAAGCATTTAGACCAAGTTCCACTGAACTGATTCGATTGGATTTTCTGAACTAATTAGTCTTCTTAGGTTGGCTGGAAGGAGTGGCCAAAGGTGACTTATTAGTCTTCTGGGGGAGGACGCTTCACAAGCTACTGATGAGTATTACGGTGAGGCAAGTTCCAACTGATTTCTATTGTGGCTCTGTCTAGTTGTAGCAGCAGGTAGGTCAAATCAAGAGATGTTTCCGTAGCGTTAGTAGGCCCCTGGTTTTGAGTTTGTTGGCAGAGTAGGCCCATGGATCTTGGCCTGGTGGGAGTAGGTGTGGTGGGATTGGTGTTCTTGGTGGGACTGGACTAGTTGGACAGGCGGGTGTAGTTCATCCCTGTTGGTGTGCTTAGTGTGTTGGCAGTTGAGAAGGGGTATATGGAAAAAGAAAATCAATCTAGCGAGCAAGCAAGAAGCACATAAGTAATCTCATCCCGCAATATCTTTCATCTCCAAGCCCCGCCCCGGTTCAACAACAAGCCGATGGGTTCGACCAGCTCACCAGCCATCCGCCCGCCATTCTACCTCTCGCGCATCCCATCCACGCCATTCTCGCTTTCGCGACTGCCCCATCCGCTTTATTGCATTATCGCACTCCCCCCCCCTTTTTCATTCTCCATTTATCCCATTCACGCTTCCCTATTCACCCAAATTACCGCATTCCCAATTCAACCCATTCTACCACTTTGAAAAGAAGGACCAAGAGGGCAAAACAGGATATCCTTTCGAACCTTAGCTTAGAACAGCAGCTGTTGAAAGAGCCCTGTTGAAAGAGCTTGGTTACACAAATTAGGTTACTTGATACGATGATCTCGATGATGGATTATCTCTATGATGGATGATGATCGCTACCGCTTGCCCCACGAGGAGGCGGAGGGAGGAGGATGAGTCAATTCACCAAGGGAGGGCCTATCTCACACCTTGAAACTCACCTTGAACCTTCTGCCTTAGTCTTAAACCTTTCACCTCTAGCCTCGAACCTATCAATTGGGCCCTTAGCTTGAGGATTGGGGTTTTATGGGAGCTAAGGTCGCTAGCGTTCTAAACCCGAGAGTGCCGAACTCCCACTCGACTTCGGCTCCGGGGCTGATTAGAGCCGTTTTCCCGCCGAGCTGGGCGGAATGAATGACCAGCAGCCACTGAATGACTGGCCCACTTCTCTTCTTTATTGGCAGCGAAGAATCACCAGCAGCCACTTCTCTTACTGGCTCGGTCGAAAAGGGCAGAAAAGCATAATGACTGCTATAATGAATGACGTAATTACGTATATAATTTATGCATTGTCCGCTAAAGCGCAATTCAATATATAAAGAATGAAAGCGCAATTCAATATATAAAGAATGAATGCATTGAGTACCCACTACTTTCTAATTATGCGATTATACGTGTGCGATTTTCAGACTTTTACCACCTGCACGTGATTGCTTTTTTTGACCTTGTACTTGACCCTTTTCCGTCCGCTTTCAGACCAATCAACAAATTCACCTCTCTCTTTATCCTACTAATCTAGCCCAGGCACAGCTATATCTCGGCACACAAGTACTACACCGGGTTCCGCAGTCCTATACCCTTTAGTGATCCACACAGAAAAACCCACTCAATTTGACTACAAACTGGCACAAATCCCCTAACCAGCGGCACCCTAAGATCCCCCATCAATGCTTTCTTCCAGCACAGATAATTCCAAAACACATTCCCCATAAAATCCACCGTCACTACTTCTGGACTCCTCGGGTTATCAGAAAGTCTCAGCTTATTCCATTCTTTAGTCCTCAGTAGCTGGGTCTCGGCCTTATCCCCTTTTGATGCCCCATCTCTATCCCTGTAGTCGGATAGCATGGTATGTCCTCTACCTCCAATGATACCTCCAACGGACGGGAGATTACCCCTATACTGGTTGAAATGGTAACGCCTTTCTTGTCAGATGTGGCTACATATTGGGCCATGAGGTGGGTATGATGGGGACGTGTGAGAAGGATCAGCATACGTTTCATTTCTACCTACCTCCTCCGCTGATCTACTTCTAATACTAATGGTCTGGTGTGGTCTTATAGGATTACAAAGCATGGGCTAAGATACCCAAATGTCCATGCGGCGTCAATCTTTTATATCCTCCGCGGCTATACGATGAGCCTGAGGTCATCTCTCCCGATGCCAGCTCAGAAGAAGGTTTTTGGAGAGCACGCACATATTCTCTTAGGCTATCATGCAGTACCTTTTATGCCTCACTTACGGGCTAGCACGTAATCGCATAGTGGTGGGTTGGCTTCCACCATCTATCCCCTGTGTGATTGCTTGTTAGCTTATTACCGGGTAGTGGGGCTTGTTTGCAGCTGCTGGTAGAAAGACACGCCCCTGTGGGAATATATATTGCGAAAACGGAATGCCGTGATGGTTACGCAATGACTGGTTCGACTCCAGTGTGTTCCCGTCCCCCAGGTGAGTGTGTGTGCGTATACCGGTGTATCTCCCGTATCCCCAATAGTTCTCCCATGCAGGAGTAGGTAGGGATGATTATGCAGGAGTAGGAATGCGTAGTTAGACCACGCATGAATGAAAAGTGCACCACATTGACAAGTCCTGCCCCTACCGAACAGAAGAAGACAGGGGCACGCTTTCAATTTACTTATTGGGTGGCCCCTCTCAAATAAGTAAAAAAAAGGGCCATGCTTACGCTTCCTTTCCTTTCAACCCCGAATCTGCCTCTTTCCTTGCACTAGGAAGCGCAAGCCCCTCCGGGACCTTTCGTTTCAACCCGGAATATGGAAGATTCAATCTGGCTTCCCTTCCTGCAATGTGGAGAGGGAAGACCCTTATTGATGCTATGTGGGTAGGACAGTTGTAGAGCAGTTAATGGCACTCGACCAATTAACCAGTGGTTAGGGCATGGAAGAAAGGCGAAGCCGTGCCTAGATTCATTTATTTACCCGCCTCCATGCCGCCTTCTCCATTGGTGGTGAGACTGCCCACTTTGTTTCTGCTTCTGGTGGATCTATTTAGCCAATTGGGTCTTTGTCTCGAACAGGCTCTGAATCTGGCTATCGACCTGGAAAGGATACTGTAGGCTCTATAATTGGATGTGCTACGGTTTGGATGGTTTAAGTGGCCTGGACATGAGGTGGCTAGGGGGCTAGGTGTGCCTTAGTTCGGGCTCGTTAGGTTTGGCTGAGAGTCGGTAGGTGCATCAATGGCAGCATGTGGTTGTATCTCGACATTGGGGTTATGGGTGCTAGCTTCGACGATTGTGGGTTTCTTTCATCACGCTACAACCTACCAAACAAGATCAGATGAACAAGCTGGTCGGGATGTGAGTGAGGGATGGGACACCTACTCACCCCAATCAAAAGAGACTATCTTGCTACTATACATAGCGATTACGGACCTTCCTACCCTACCCCTTCCATCCACGCATACCATCCCTCCTATCTTTGAAAATAGATGTTAACATATATAAGATCAATTACGTAGTGGTTTCAGAAAAGAGATATTATATACGCTACATGGCATAAGGCCTTTCAATCCAATCTCGACCCACCTCTCATAAATGCTCTTGCCCCCATAGCGTTTCTTTATCTACGCCTTCTACCCGACGCGCTTCTCCTTATCATTGAACCGGCTGTTCACACGGTACCGCTTATTCGGGGCAGTATTGGGGCTCTTGCTCTTGCTCTTGCTCGTAGTGGTCCCGGCATGATTCTAGGTGGTCTTTGGCCGGGGTTTAGAGGATGAAAACTCATTTTGCGCCGAAGAGTCAAAGTTGCTCTGACTGGGTGAACTCGATCAGTTGCTTCAGGATCAACTTGGTCAGCGATTATTTACGGCTATGCAACTAGTGGGGAAACTGCAACTGCACTGGATCAATAATGAACATATGAAATGATATCCCGACGTACTCATTCTCCATTCGAATGGCCCTATCCCATATGCCTACTATGGGCGTTTATTTATCGTACATATGCCTGCGGAACCGGACTATAGGGTAGAACGTAGCAATAATGGGAGGTGGGATTCGGGCAGGCCCTTTCCTTTACTATTTCTCATTGACTACGGAAAACCTAGCCAAGACTAGGCTGAGACTAGTTTCTCTCTCTCCCATCCAAATCGATCGAAATTGATCCCAATCCGCGGGACTGATCAGCGTGCTTGTATATCTCGTCTATATATAAATATGCATGTTTCTGTGGCAAGAATCGACACTATAGGTTTGGCCGAATCGAACCTAAGTGACCACCCGGAATAAGCGTGTTTCTGGAACAAGAATCTGGCCACTACCTGCGAGTTGACTAAGTAATCACTGACCGAGACGCGATGCTGCACCACTGAAATTGCTCGTTTTGGGCTCTGTCCGAACCTATAGAACTAAGGGCAAACTGATTCTGTTCCCTTTGTTGGCTCCTCCCGGCCAGCCAGCAGGCAAGAAGGTTGAGTGTCAATGCAAATGGGAAACCTTGCCCTCGGAAGCGCAAGACCTCCGGACCTTCTCATTCAATAGTTTTTGATTGAAAAAGTTCAATTGACTTATTGGGTGCCCCTCTCAAATAAGTAACTAGCTTTTGGTCGAGCCTGCTTACGCATCCTCTCCTTATCAGTCGAGCGTGCTTTCGCATCCTCTTTAGGGGGTCCGATGGGAAATCTATCATCAGGACACAGAAGTCGATTTTCTCTTTCATGAACATGGCACTTTGAGAACGTTTACCTATGACTGGATTGACCCGATTCAAGGCCTGCATCCCGCCATCAACAGCACCTACCGCACCCAAGAAGCCTTACCACACGCCCTACCTTCAAAGCCCTTGCCCTCGGAAGCGCAAGACCTCCGGACCTTACCCTTCTTTGAAAATAGATGTTAACATATATAAGATCAATTACGTAGTGGTTTCAGAAAAGAGATATTATATACGCTACATGGCATAAGGCCTTTCAATCAAGACCCACCTGGAGAGATTGAAGGGGCTGATACACCATAAGGATGCTACAGCAGGCTCGACCATAAGGTCCGGCAGCCCCCCACCCAATAAGCAAACCCTAACCGACAGGGGCTCGACTGCTAAGGCCGCCATCGTGAGCCTGTCGAACTCTCGACCTATGCTAGTTACTTATTTGAGAGGGGCACCCAATAAGTCAAATGAATACGTTAGTGACTCGACTGACAAGGACCCTTTAGGGGGCTCGACTGATAAGGAGAGGAGAGGTACGTTAGTGACTCGACCATAGGGAGAGGAACGTGGGAGGTCCGTCAGGGGCTCGACTGATAAGGAGAGGAAACGAGCAACTCTCTTTTGGGGCCCCTACCCCAAAAGAGAGGTCCGTCAGGGTGCGTAAGCACGCTCGACTAATAAGGCCGCCATCGGCTCGACTGGTAAGGAGAGGTACGTTAGTGACTCGACCAACGCTAGTTACTTATTTGAGAGGGGCACAAAATAAGTCAATTGAAACGAGAAGAACTAATAAGGCCGCCATCGCTCGACTGTTATGGAATGAGGTTTTTTCCTTGCACTAGGAAGCGCAAGCCCCTCCGGGACCTTGCCTACTCTTCTTCTTTATTGAGGCTAGGTTTCTAGAGCGAATTTTCCCTCTCATGATAGCTAGGTAACGCCAGGTTTCTAGAGCGAATTTACCATCCTAGTAGGTCAGTTATCAGAGTAGACATTATCGTCCCATACGCCAGGTTTGAACTAGTGAATTCACCAGTCGTTTGCTAAGTTCAACGGTCAATTAAGCACTCGCAAGGCCAGGTTCATCGATAGGATTTACCACTTTGACAAAGCCCTGTTTGCACTCTCTATTATCCCCATACGCCAGGTTTCTAGATAGGATTTACCATCTTAATCAATAGGCTTTGTATACACTTTCTATCGGTATCTCCAAAAGTTGAAAGAGGTATATCCGAAGACTTTAGATACAATGATTTCAGTAGCACCCCAGCATCAATGGCTGCAGCAGTTCGAAATGAAGATCGAGAGCCACAGCCAGTTCCAAGCTTCCAAATTCAGTAGATCCAGCTTACCTAGTTCCCATCTCACCAGCGGGAAGGCAGGATCATAGCCAGTTGTTAGTTGATTCGCCCCCACCTCTCTCTTCAAAAAGAAATTCTACGGGCATGCTCCAAGTCCTCTAACTACCTTTCTTCCCGATCAGGTAGTGCGGGATAAAAAATAGAGTCTTTTTTCACTTCTTCTTTACAGAGAGGGCCAGCCATAGAAGGTGGGTTGAGTCATAGAAGATTAGGAAGGACCTAGAAAGAAGGGAAGGTATAGGAAGGTTTCATTCATCCTTCCGAACTACTCATTAAGAAAGGAAGAAGAAAGTAAGAGGAATATAAGACATTCACTAAGAAGGCTGGAATAATAAGGTGGTAACAATAAGAAGAAGGTTTGGGAGGGAAAGGCAGCTAAGGCAGAGGGAGCAGATATAAATCAAAATCCAATTGCAAAGCCCAACATAAGGTAGCGGCATCGAAGCAGCAACAACCTCCAACCAAAGCGGGCACAAAGGCTCCATTTTCCGCTAATAGGGCGGACACAACAGCTAGATCTAAAGCTGGTAGAGTTGCTACTTATATAGCTACAACGGCTACATGCAATCTATCCGTAAGTCCGGCCACTGGTCCAATTATGGTGTTGCACTTGCTTATTATGATCCAATAGCATGCTTGGCTAATGATTGTAAGTCCAGGGCGTAGCTCGCTCAAGGTTCGGAACCAGGAGTCCAATGCACGTGGGAGTTCGCCTTCGTATGATGCAAAAGACCAGGCAAATAAAGTGAAAGGACCAGTGATAGTTGAATCATAGTCATTTTTGTCCGAGTTTTCACCCTGAGGGAGGAGGTTAAGCACCTTTTACATATGGATTAGCACCTCATATATGACCAGTTCAGCCCTGCCTTTCACTCAGGCTAGCTCAAGATCAGACCAGCACTCCAATCTGCCCTCTTCACTGTCCTCTTATGCCTAAAATCAATCTACAAATGCAGGACAAGGCGCTGGTCCCAAGACAAATGGATCAGTCATACAGGGGTTGCAATCCTATATGCTATTCTTGGAGCAGTTACATACTTTCTAGGCAGCATCTGGGCGCAGATTTCAGGTGTGGTGCTGGTCTGACATCTGAACTGTCAGCAGTGGTTACATTTTATTTACAATTGTTGGGGCAGCAGTTAATAGCAAGGAGGGTACAGTTTTGAGGGTTAATAAAGCAGCAGAGGGGCACAGGTCTGACAGCATCAAGGCAGCAGTTACATTCTATTTTTAGGTCATGGATTCACAAGCTATCTTCCCGTTCAGGGATCCCAGCCAGCAGTACTGGAAACAGACGCTCTACCTTGAACGGATCAATCACCTCAACCTGCTGATTACCCACCTGCCCGTCGCTTCAATTATTTGGAAACCGGCCTACCCTTATCAGGACCCTCGGAGTTCGGTTGCCGACGGGACCCGCTTATGCCTAGACCAGGGACCCGTTAGTTGGCCTAAGAAACGGCCCCGAAACAGACTCGAGGAAGCTATCCCTGCTTAACTTATTAGAGCGCCCACTGAGCAACATTCAGGCTCTTGGTTTGACCATCGACCTCAGCGAACCGGAACCCATCGAACACTACCGAAGGGACGGGCACAATTCCCTTATTCCTATGAGTGGTGAGGGAGTACATATACTAAGAGATAGAGGGATACATGTAGGGTGAGCCTAATACTATTTTGATGTAAGCCTTATGAGATGGTGTGGGCTGCTAGATGCTATGTAGATCAATAAGATCACATCGTGCTATGTACAGCAGAGAGAGTTGTTGAGTTACTGGGACCCCACACATCACACATTCTTTACACCTATGGAGGAGATTACTCCCACGCTAGAGAATGTGCAACACATCATAGGGCTTCCAGCCACGTGTGAGCCAATAGTCCTTATCAATCCACAGGACATAGACCCTACAGAGAGGTATGCATTGGTGATGTACATGTTTGTTGACAAGTTCATATGCATGAATGAGGCTATGAGGACTAGCAGAGACATTCTGATGAGCACCTATCCATGAGAGTTGCATCACGATATAAGATTTAGGTTGTTTGTAGGCATGGTATGTTATGCAATGAGCAGTCATTCTGGGAACCTGATTCCTAAGGTAACATTTTCATTGATTAGATAGATGCATAAGCACCCATATAAATATGCTTTAGGGTAGAGATTATAGGCACAGATATATGAGGATCTATGCCTATGTGGAGGGCAGAGGGAAGGAGCTTGTATGTGCTAGTTTTTGATAGGTATGGGCATGGGAGCACTTCGTCAGGTGGAGACCATCCAAGGGACCTTCATAGAGTGGTATCCCATATTACGATCATATGTAGGCCATACAATGAGATAGGATGGGTGGCCACACTTGGAGTATCCCCTATAGGACATCAGATGGTGAGGAGCCTACCCAACTCTAGGTGTGTGTGCAAATTATAGGCAGGCGAGAGATATGGACAACATGTAAGATCTGTATGGAGAGAGGTCATACTACCACCCAACTAATATGGTACCACTACAGCGAGGATAGAGACCAGGTCCACTCCTTCATCCACCAAATCATCCAATGGGGATAGTGCCACTATAGTGGGGTATCAGGCCTATAGTATGACTGGCTCTTCCAGACAGGAAGATGCCTTGCACTAGGATGCTTGCACATAAGGAGTATTATACTATAGCTAGGACACGGCTCACATAACTATGACAGAGATCAGGGCCTATATGGGATGAGTTAGTGATTATATATTATTATGATACATTATTGGTTAGCATCCTACAACGGCAATAGATTAGAGGGCTAGTGGAGTAGAGAAATAAAGTGTGCCTCCTATAGGACCCAGGCATCATATTGAATCCATTAGAGTCAAGCCATTAGAGTAGGCACCTCTAGCAGTAGTAACAGGCACATCGCAGGCAGGTACAGGGCCTCGAGTTTACGCTCAATAGGGCAGAGTTAGCGAGACTCCTACCGCTAGGCTAGTACAAGTTCTAGTTTAGCGATTGAGAGTAGGGACTGCTACTGTGAGGGATATAAAGGGCATCTTGGATTTTGTGGCTACTCAGGGAGGTACACCAGCTACTGGACAAGGACAAGCTAGCACATCAGGCACAGCTGTGGGGGATACTGAGGTAGATTTTAGGAGATTTGGAGGCTATGAGATAGGAGATGGAGAGTTTATGGGCTTAGGATATATTGCAGATTCACATTATAGAGCCACGGCTAGGGGAAAGTCCTTCTAAGGCTATAGTGGGCCTACAGCGACAAAGCAGGTAGTAGTGCCTCAGATGAGACAAGTTGGAATGGAGGCAACTTAGATAGGGGCTATAAAGTAGGTTTAGGGTGTTCTTCTAGGTTTTGTAGACATCGACAACGCCCCATTCATACTATAGACAGTAGTACTAGCACCTCCTCCTATCAGACAAGAGGTGGGACCAGATGGCAGGCTACAAGTAGTCGATATGGAGCCACAGGATATGCTGAGGTACTATGGGACAGACTTGGCTGTATTAGGCATAATATTAGTAGTGAAGGAGACCAGACTAACTTGAGCTCTGGTAGAGATGACATTGCTCAGAGCGAAGGCTACAACATTGAGAGAGCAGCTAACAACCTTTGTATCAGTATCATGCAGTCACACCCGCACCTGCACACCTAGCATACCAGCATCACTAGCTATCAGCATAGCCAGATAGGTCAAGCCTAGGACTGAGGGGGAGGCTACCTTGGGCACGAGAGTGACACAGGATCCAGGGAGTGTTGCAGGGCCTTAGAAGCAGGCAGAGGAGGGTACTTTAGATTCCTGAGGACTCATACTCTTTTTTCTCTTTTTTTTATCCATGTGTACTGACACTACTCGCCTCCGGGATGTGGATGAGTATCTTATTTTTAGAATTGACACGTTTGTTGTACAGCATTTTTTAGTATATATATATATAAGATGTGATGTTTGGTATACTCTGTGTCTCACTATGGATGTGTATTATGTATGGCTCATTTGATTTACATTCTGTTTGACATAATGGATATGTGATGTCACATGTATGTTTGTATTAGTCAACTTTTATGGCTATCCTGACTAACTGTGCTTGTGTAGGATAGGATGACATGGTTATGGCTCACAGCTTGTTTTTGGAACAGAGGTATTTGGTGTGGGATATGGAATGTGTACATGGTGATGAAGCGTAAAGAGTAAGTGCTAGAAACACATCAATATATGCACTGGTTTTTTTTGTCTTTCTCAAAAAATGAACTTACAAAAAGAGATTCTATTACTGAGCGTACACCTTGCTTAGCGAGGAGTACACCTTAGACTATTACATAAGACCTATTACTAGCTTTCAACAGAGACAGATAGAAACTCATACAAAGACAGAGAGACCCTAGCGTACACTTATAGCACCGATCAGACACCTCATATACATAACCCTATAATACAACGAACCCTATTATCACAACTAACACTTCACGTAACCAATCAAACTTTGACTAAGATGCGCATTACACGCTGCAGAAGGCAAGCGGGGATAGGGGGAGCACCCGAACAGTGGCATTTCCACCTACGGAATGGCAGCACTCAGCCAAGGTAACCCCGGAGCATTACACGATCCAACCCCAGACAACCACTTAGACTCACCTAAACCAGCCAAAAAGCCAGATTGAACTAGTAACCTGCACCCAAACAAAACGTCAGGAGATTACGAAATTGCAGATAAGCTGGGATTGGAAAAGATACTGAGCAATATGATGGCTGGGGCTAGCACTGGCGCATTTACTGGCTATGGATCAAACGCTGGAATAAGCTCTTGAACTACTGATTGTTCAAACATCTGAAAAAAGTTCATTTTGATTTGCGAGTGGAAAGCATGAACAAAAGAGTGATTGACTATAGGGTAAAAAGTGGGGCCCCAACCGGCGACCATCAGTTTGTGGATGAAATGCAGTAGAGAACCTCACCCATATGATGGATGAGCGAGAAATCGATGGCGGCCTTATTAGTCGAGCGTGCTTACGCACCCTGACGGACCTCCCACGTTACCTCACCCTTGATTTCTTCCCCTCAAAGAGCGCGTAGTGTTGTGTCCTCTCCCTCCATTAGTCGGTCGAGCGCATAAATGTCCTCTCCTTATCAGTCGAGCGTGCTTTTCGCATCCTCTCCTTATCAGTCGAGCGTGCTTTTCGCATCCTCTCCTTATCAGTCGAGCGTGCTTTTCGCATCCTCTCCTTATCAGTCGAGCGTGCTTTTCGCATCCTCTCCTTATCAGTCGAGCGTGCTTTTCGCATCCTCTCCTTATCATATCCTTCTAGCGAGCGATTGAGGGAAGAATCTAGTGATAACCTGACCTAGCTAGATTGAGGGGAATAAAGAAAGGCGATAACCTTCTTCTCGTAGCGGTCGATCCATTGGGTTATTCCATTTGTTAAGAAAAGAAACGAAAAAAAGGAAAACATCTTTTATTACTATGAAAAAGAACGATCCCAGATAGATGAAAATCCAATTTCGGGTCATTCCTTGGTGAACATAATCTGCCATAATCTCTTCGATCCCCACATGAATATGCCGGAATAAATAGATATCTGGTAGAAAAGTGGAAAAAACTTTCGATATGATAATCAAAGGGGGTGGGGAAGCAGCAGTAATTCTTCGGAAAAGCCCGGTTCTCTCTGTCCCCGAGCTTTCATTTCTCAATCCACTTGTTCGTCTCTTCATAGACCTCCCCACCAATAGATAGGGACAAATGGGAATGACCGAACCACGTCTACGGAATGCCGGTACCATGCAGCTGCTTCAAAGCCAACGTGATGCTTCTTGGTCAAATGACCCAGATATTGGCGAATACCACGTATGATTGGGGAAATAGTACCTATAATCACATGAAAACCATGAAACCCGGTTGCTGAGGGAAAGGTAGAACCATGAATACCATCCGGGACAGTGGGAGGTGCTTGATAATACTCCATTCCTTGGAACCCAGTGGATACTAGAGCCAGTGAAACGGTGGCTACTGAAGCGTAAACTGCTTGTTGCTCTTTCCCCGCGAGTATAGCATGATGAGCCCAAGTTACGGCAGCTCCGGATGGAGGGGGAATAGGGGTATTAAGAAAAGGGATTTCCCAAGGATTTGAAACCCCAATCCCTTTGGGGGGCCAGATACCTCCGATCTCTACCGCAGGTGCCAAAGGAGAATGAAAAGAAGCCCGAAAAAAAGCGAAGAAGAACATGACCTCCGATACGATGGACGGAATAAAACCATATCGAGGTCCTAATTGTACGACTTTGGTATGATGTCCCTCCAACGTGGATTCACGTATAACATCGCGCCACCGTACGAACATGGTATATGGGATGAATATCGAGCCCAAACTGAGGAGTGTTGAACCCCCTGTAAATGGGTGCATGTACATAACACCTCCAACGGTGGTTGCCAAAGCTCCGAGTGAACCCGAAATAGGCCATGGACTTGGATCTACCAAGTGATAAGAATGCCTCTGAGATGAAACCATAAACAACTTTGCTCCTTGGTTGCAATTGTATGTAAACCCCCCCCCTGAACTCGCACCCCCCAAACAAAGTGGTAGAGAAGGTTATTACTTACCTTCGTTATAAGGTAAGGGATCACTTGAGATCTTCCCGAACCTAAATTGAACCCGGGTTTACCTTTCATATCTTCCCGTCTCATTTTCACCCGGTAAGTACCTTTCCCCCTCCTTTCTCCCTTACGAATAGGAAGGGATGGATGGTTCTTTCATTGATAAGAGTGTGACATATGAGGCGAAAATAATCGTTGGTTTCACCGACGAACTACGTGGGCATTATACAGTGAAGTTTTTCGGTTCAACAAACACGGAATCCATAATCTATCTACCTTTGATCCATATCTGGCTCTTTCTTCAAGTAGAAGCCTATGAAATAAAGTAAGGTTCTCACTTACCGTACCTGTGTTTTCTCTTTCTTCTATCTCTAGTTACCGAAGTGATACGAGTCAATATGGCAAACTTCGTCAAGCAAGAGACTTTGGAATGACTTTCCCGGCGTACACTTCTAAACATAAGTCCCCCTTTCACTGTAGCTATTAGGCCCTCATTCGGAAAGCAAGGGCCCTATATTATTTAGGGGTCACTCACTCATTCATATGCCCCCCACCCAATAAGCATCAAGGTACGTTAGTGACTCGACTGATAAGGAGAGGTACGTTAGTGACTCGACTGATAAGGAGAGGAACTTTAGTTGCTCGACCGTTAGCCCCCCCACCCAATAAGTAAACCCTAACCTTTAGGTGCTCGACCTTAAGGACCTTTAGGTGCTCGACCATAGGACCTTTAGGTGCTCGACCTTAAGGGAGAGGGAGAGGATGCGTAAGCAGGCTCGACTGATAAGGACCCTCACCATATGAATAGTGAGTGACCCCTAAAGAATATAGGGCCCTTTAGGGGGCTCGACTGATAAGGACCTTTAGGTGCTCGACCCAGGGTTGACTTATTGGGTGGGGCAATAAGTAAACCCAAGAGGAGAGGACCTTTAGGTGCTCGACTGTTAAGGAGAGGGAGAGGAGAGGGAGAGGACCCTTTAGGGGGCTCGACCGTTAGGGAGAGGAGAGGACCGGTAGGGGCTCACCATTCCGATGGTGAGGATTTCTCGACTAAAAAGCCATAGATGGATAGATGGTGAAACGATCACAAGATGGATGAATGAGTGAATTCATCCATCTTTGGTCATTCTATCTATATATGTCATTACGCTTTTTTTCTTTATGGGTGAGCAATAAATTACCTTCGCCCCTACACCAAGTAAGTAATTCAGGAGTGTAGCCGCTTGTCCGCATCGGGCAAGGTATAAAAAGTAGCTCTGCTACGATTGTAAGTATGCGCTAGTAAGGGTAGTTCAAGTCACAGTGGAAGTACCATTGATGTTGGGTGATACCAATTGATGTTTGACATGGCATGCGGAAGTACGTATGTGGGACGGTGCGATAGAAAGTAGTGGACGGTTCGATAGCTAGCGATGATTGGCGGTAGGTGCGATACGAGGTAGTGAACGTTGGAAGCAGTAGACGGGGTGAGCGAGTAATGGTTCCCACAGCTTGGTTCCTTCGAATGCTTGTGGGTATGCTTCACTCCGACCGGTAGGGAGGGAGGGACTCATCATGGTTCAGTTAATCAGTAAATGAATTAGTTCATGCCATTAGCCCGATACAATAAGCTAGAATAAGCTAGAATAAGGTGGTATAATTCGCTTGCTTTCTTTCCGATTAGCATTGCACCCACCCAGCCAGAATTCAACGAATCGACCGACTTCAATTTTTTGTTATGGCTGTTGTTGAAGGAAGTGATTCTCCCCTTTCGACCAACCCAATTGGAATAGAACATTTCATAAGCCGCCGGATTCTCGCTCGATTGACTCCTTTCTCCGCTATCAAACTTGCAATAATCGACATTAACGACTGAACCCTTAGCTCATCCTTGATCCCACACCTCTGGGGCGGGGGAGTCACCTTTCATCACGCATGTGTGCGCATGCACGTATATAGTCTAATGCAGCAGTAGTAGTAGTATAAGAGCTATAGGTAGTGAGATAGATAGAGTTAGAGAGTTAGATGGGTCTAGCTAGAGCTAGTTGTTGTATAGCTGGATAGAAGGTATGATGAGGATAGGCATGATGAGATGGGAGGTATAATGAGGAGAGGTATGATGGGCTGGAAGATGGGAAGATGGGAAGATGGGAAGATGGGGGATGGGATGATAGGTCTGATGGTAGTGATGATGGGTATGCTGGGCTGATAGTGATGATGGTCTGGATGGTAGTGATGATGGGTATGCTGTATCTAGGTTGATAGGGCCTCTATATAGCCGTATAGAGAGCCCCAGGGGTGAAGTGGGATAGATGGAGATAGAGTGAGTCTTAGCGGTCTGATTCTGATGGCTGGTATGGGGGGTAGGGATGGTAGGGATGGAATGCTTGCTTGCTGGATGGATGGAAAGTAGTCCTAGCCGGAAGTCACGAGGATGGAATCAAGCCTCAACCTGCCTGAAGGATGGAACTCCCTTACAGCTTTCATCCCTCCCTTACAGCTTTCATCCCTCCCTTACAGCTTTCATCCCTCGGTTGGCCTAACTCACTAACCCAACCACCTTCTCTGGATGTCTTGCCTGGTTCCACTATGGTGATTCGATCCATTAGGTCTGGTTATTCCAGCGAGTCCAGTCATGAATGAGAGAGATGATATATGCCCATAGCAGCATGATCTGCTAAGGCATAATGACAAATATCGAGTCATGAATGAGATAGATTATATATGTCATTATGTGATCGGTTCATTCATTATATATGTCATTACGCTCCTACCTACAAGCCCTCTCACCTGCCAAGCAATCTCACCTGCCAAGCTGAGCCAAGCCATCGAACCAATCTAATAGAATATATGCGTTGTCTGCAATGTTCCGATATGGGCATATGTCATTCATTCATGCATAATGACATATATAATATATGCATTTTCTGGGTTCATTACATATCTAATGAATGACTGGAAGAAATGCCTAATTCAATATATAATAGCAGATTGGATTCGATCTCTCAAAATAGCATAATGACATATATAAGATATGCATGATCTGCTAAAGCGTAATTACCTATCTCATTCAGGCAGGGAGATCGTCATGAATTCGATCATGACCGTAATGACATATATAATATATGAATATGAAGGCTGCCGGCATTCGAAAGGCCCTATATTCTTTAGGGGCGGAGCCACTCACTATTCCGATGGTGAGGGTGCGTAAGCACACTCGACTGCCTTTGGTTACTTATTTGAGAGGAGGGGAGAGGGTGCGTTAGCACACTCACTATTCATATGGTGAGGGGTCGCTCACTCATTCATATGGGTGAGGGGCATTTGATGCTCAAAATAGATCATACTCAAAAAAAGAGTTTGATCCTGGCTCAGAACGAACGCTAGCTATATGCTTAACACATGCAAGTCGAACGTGGCTTGCTTCCCCATCCATCCACGTGGGGGCAGAAGGGCAAGATGAATGGCCCCCTCCTAGCGCGTGCTCACTCACTCAAATGATATGCGAGTGGTGCGCTGGGCGTGGGGCACAGCAAGCAAAGTGGCGAACGGGTGCGTAACGCGTGGGAATCTGCCGAATAGTTCACTCCAAATCCTGAATAATTCATAAAGCAAGCTAATTCGCGCTGTTCGATGAGCCCACGTAGTATCAGGTAGTTGGTTAGGTAAAGGCTGACCAAGCCAATGATGCTTAGCTGGTCTTTTCGGATGATCAGCCACACTGGGACTGAGACACGGCCCAGACTCCCTCGGGGGGCAGCAGTGGGGAATATTGGACAATGGGCTCACGCCCGATCCAGCAATATCGCGTGGGTGAAGAAGGGCACTGTCGCTTGTCAAGCTCTTTCGTCGAGTTTCGATCATGACAGGACTCGAGGAAGAAGCCCCGGCTAACTCCGTGCCAGCAGCCGCGGTAATACGGGGGGGGCAAGTGTTATTCGGAATGACTGGGCGTAAAGGGCACGTAGGCGGTGAAAAGGGTGGAAAGTGAAAGTCGCCAAAACACTGGCGGGGTGCTTTCTTGACCATTTCACTTGAGTGAGATAGGGGAGAGTGGAATTTCGTGTGGAGGGATCAAATCCTAAGATATACGAAGGAACGCCAACCGCGAAGGCAGCTCTCTGGGTCCCCACTGACGCTGGGGTGCGAAAGCATGGGGAGCAAACAGGATCAGATACCCTGGTAGTCCATGCCGTAAGCGATGAGTGTTCGTCCTTGGTCTGCCTGCCTACTAGGTAGGATTAGGATCAGGGGCCCAGCTAACGCGTGAAACACTCCGCCTGGGGAGTACGGTCGCAAGACTGAAACTCAAAGGAATTGACGGGGGCCTGCACAAGCGGTGGAGCATGTGGTTTAATTCGATACAACGCGCAGAACCTTACCAGCCCTTGACATATGAACAAGTGTGCCTGTCCTTAACGGGATGGTGCGAAAATTCATACAGGTGCTGCATGGCTGTCGTCAGCTCGTGTCGTGAGATGTTTGGTTAAGTCCTATAACGAGCGAAACCCTCGTTTTGTGTTGCTGAGACATGCGCTAACGGATCAATGTCATCGCCCCTTCTCAAGGGCGAGGGTGAGTAAGCGAACTCTCGGAGGCAAGCGCCTCTTTTTGATTGATGACACTCCTATGAAGGCAGGTGCGTGCTGCACTCACAAGAGACTGCCAGTGATATGCTGGAGGAAGGTGGGGATGACGTCAAGTCCGCATGGCCCTTATGGGCTGGGCCACACACGTGCTACAATGGCAATGACAATGGGAAGCAAGGCCGTAAGGCGGAGCGAATCCGGAAAGATTGCCTCAGTTCGGATTGTTCTCTGCAACTCGAGAACATGAAGTTGGAATCGCTAGTAATCGCGGATCAGCATGCCGCGGTGAATATGTACCCGGGCCCTGTACACACCGCCCGTCACACCCTGGGAGTTGATTTCGCCCGAAGCATCAGACCAATGATCACCCTATCTATATATGTTCCACTAGTGTGGCCCACTATGGTTGGGGTGGTCTTATTGGCGCATACCACGGTGGGGTCTTCGACTGGGGTGAAGTCGTAACAAGGTAGCCGTAGGGGAACCTGCGGCTGGATCGAATCCCTCTCCCCTCCTCTCAAATAAGTAACCAAAGGCAGTCGAGTGTGCTAACGCACCCTCACCATATGAATAGTGAGTGACCCCTCACCATATGAATAGTGAGTGGCTCCGCCCCTCTCCTCTCCTTATCAGTCGAGCCCCCTCTCCTCTCCTTATCAGTCGAGCCCCCTAAAGGGTCCTTATTAGTCGAGCGTGCTTACGCACCCTAAAGGGTCCTTGACAGTCGAGCCCCTACCGGTCCTCACCATCGGAATGGTGAGCCCCTACCGGTCCTCTCCTCTCCTTATCAGTCGAGCCCCCTAAAGGGTCCTTGACAGTCGAGCCCCTACCGGTCCTCACCATATGAATAGTGAGTGGCTCCGCCCCTATGAAGAAGTAAGGGCCCTTTCACCCCACCCATTTGAAGCTTACTTTTTCAGATCTGCCTTGCCCCTCCTATTTCTTCTCTGGCGGCTTCGCACCCTTTGTATGAACATTTTTCTCCCTGGAAACAATATTTGAACCTGATTTGATAACCTTCTATTTTCAGTGACGGTTGACTTTTTCATCATTTCTTTTTGTGCCAGCCCGCAGTCAATCTAATAAGCAAGTGATATAATCGAGTAATAACCGCAAAAAGCGAGCAGCCGGGTTCTCCCAGCCTCGGTTCATATCCCAGCCAGCAAGGAAGAAGCACGTAAGTAATCCTGCACTGGTTCTTGAATTGAGAATCCCAGCCTGCCATTTCTTCTTTCCTCCAGTCGTGATTCGACCAGCGAGCCCACCGTTTCTTTATTGGACCATCCCGGGTTGATTTGACCAGCGAGCAGCAAGCAGCTGTCCGTGTTCGTAAAGCCCGCAAAGCCAGCGATCAAAGCAAACAAGAGAAGCCGGCGCAAACAAGAGAAATCTCGCTCGGGGAAATTCAATAATGAAAGGTGACCTATGAAGGGCAAGACCTATTAGAAGATCCAGATGGTAGATTGATATGCATGAATCTGGCGGCACTTTAGCTGGTTCATTGAACTGGTAATCGTGAGAGTGGGAAAGAAGGCTGCGTATGAAGATGGTAATTCTTTGAGTTCAACACGCTTCTCAAATTGGGGAAATTCAATAACTAATTCAAGGTGGCGTATGCGGGATGGTAAATTGTGGAGTGAAAGGGTGAGAAGTGATAAATTATACGCCTTGTCTACGCCAATGGTAAATGCAATACGGAAAGGTGGCCTATTACTGGTAGGTAGGGGCCCCTTTCAAATAGAGGACAAAAGGGGAGGGCAGGCAAGACCTATCGGACCTTGAACTGGTCAATTCAGTAATAGAAGGTGGCGTGGTCACTGAAAGGTAGCGGCCCAAGAAGATGGTAAATTAACTAGTTCAAAGGTGGCCTATGTTAAGGAAGTGGGGATATCAAGAATGAAGTGGTTTTGAAATCAAAAAGCATGCTGCATCAAAAGGAAGGGATTTGAGGTTTGACCTCCGAGAAGTGGTGGGGTATATATTCCCCTCACGATGGTCGTTTTTCCTCCGACTATGAGCGGGGGGTCTTAAGTGTATGTAACACCACGTACGTATCCGCCCAGCCTTGTCCCAACAATGTATCCAGCCAGCCTCGTTCCAACTATGTTTCCAGCCTTGTCCCAAGTAGGTTTCCCTTCCAGCCTCGCTCTAACTCTGTATCCGTCCAGCCTCGCCCCAACTATGTATCCGTCCAGCCTTGTCCAAACTATGTCTCCAACCTCATTCCAACTAGGTAGCCTCGTTCCAAGTAGGTTTCATTCAGTCGCCAATCAAATAAGCCCGCAATCAAATCAAGAGGGGTTGCACGGTGAATCAACGTAAATGAACCATGTCTCTCTTTCTCGCTATGTAATCTAGTGGTTGCAGCAGCCCCCACTAAATAAGAATAGGAACAAGTCAATGTTCTGTATCGTTAAGCTTTGTGTGTTGAGACGGGGATGCATATTGAGGGACGGGGGAGTTTGTTGAACGGGTGGCACATGTTTCTTTCTCTCGGGTCTGTGGGCAGGTTGTACTGTGTGATTGGTGAATGCACCTAACGCTGGGGACAAGATGATTTCCCCTGGCCGCTCCTTCCGGCCAGCATCATCAGCGGACTAATTCAGATCTCAATCCATCTAGGCTTTTCCGCCTTGTCCCAACTCTGTATAAAGCCAGCTTCGCCCAAACTAGGTATCCAGCCTCTCCCAACTAGTAGGTATCCAGCCTCGTTCCGACTAGGTAGCCTCGTTCCGACTAGGTAGCCTCATTCCAACTAGGTTTCATTCAGTCGCCAATCAAATCAAGCAAGCCCGCAATCAAATCAAAAGTTTTCCGGGTGAATCAACGTAAATGACCCAACCATGTCTTTCTTTCTCTTCGATATGTCTAGTGGTTGCAGCAGATAGGAACAAGTCAATGTTCTGTACGTTGAGGGACGGGGTATTTAGTTGAGACGGTGGAGTTAGTTGAAGGGTATCGTGTGCTTGCTGCGGGACCCCATCACCCCTCTCAAAAGATGTGGGCTATAAATCAATCACTATCCGGGCAAGCATCACCCACCTCCTGGGGCTATCAGCGACCTTCTGGCAATGACCCTCTGGAATGACCTTCTGTATCTGACTGGCTATGACCCGCTGGCTATGCCTGGCTATCATCGGCTGTACCCCCATCTATTTTTGGGGCAATGACCTCCTGGCACTAACTGGTTGGCGATGACTGGCTACTGCGACTGGCAATGCTTCTGAAAAAGACCCTATGGCTCTTTCTGTGTATGATCAGCTATCAGCGGGAATGACCTACCTTCTGGCAAAGAAAGGTTGGCTGTATGACGGGTACTTACGGGCTTACTATACCACCTTCTGGCTATGAGACTGGCTATTGGTTATGAGACTGGCTATGACTAGAGGTCCTAGCAATGATACAGACAATGACCTTAAGGCAAACTAGCGTCTCTGACTCCCGGCAATAACTAGTGGCTCTCAGCAATGACAACTATGTGATCGGCCATCGACTGCTCTTCCTTGTGACAAGTACCTCCCTCCAGGCGACTGGCTCTCGGCAATGACCTTAAGGCAAGGACTCCGATGATTGGCAGCAATGCTACACCTGGCAATCCTCTCCTTTTAGTCGAGCCACTAAACGTACCTAGGGAAACTGACTAAAAAGGCATGTTTGAGTCATAATCAAATCATTTACCGTGTGGGAATGAGGAGGCTCTTGGGTATCGGCAACCGGCGACTACTATCTATCGGCAAGCATCAATCGGCACCTCCTGTGAATGATTGACCCTTGGATCGACTAGTGGAAAAGAATCCTGGATCGAGTACACCAAAACCTGGATGAGTACCGACATCGAAACCTGGGATCGACTCTTGACTCTCCTATCAGCATCCTGTCAATGCCCCTCGCATCCCTAACCTCCTGGGAATGCCAAACTGGGAATGAAGGCATCCCCCGGCTATGAAAGAGAAACATAATGAAATGTCATTATTCCAAAGCAAAAAACCTCTCCCTAGATTGAGAGCCCCTGCCGGTTAGGGTTTGCTTATTGGGTGGGGGGGCTAGATTGAGAGCAACTAAAGTTCCTCTCCTTAGATTGAGAGCCCCTCCGGTCCTCTCCTTATCAGTCGAGCAACTAAAGTTCCTCACTTTCAGTGCCCAAATGAGGGGGATTGACTCAAAAAAAACGAGGACCGTAGGGACTCTAAAGAGGTACGAGGGTGAGGGTTTGAATAAGGCCAAAAGACAAATGATAAGGTTGATGTTATTTCCAAAAAAATGTGGTGCCTGCCCATTATAATAGTAGGGGCCCGGTAGTCCGTCAATATATCAATCAATCTAGCGAGCAAGCTCAAGAAGCAAGCTCACCCGCCAGCCAGCTCAAAAGCTCCCCATCAATCTGGCTTTATTCATAATCCCATGGCTAAGGCAAGTAAAGCAAGTCCCAGCAAGTTGGAGTTAGTTGGTCGTTTCCAGGCAAGCTCGTAAGCAGTTTGAGTTTGGTGGGAGTTTGAACTGAGTAACGATGAGTGTCCAGGGTGGGATGGAAAGCCAGGTCAATGCTACCTACTGGTTGGAGAGGTGGTTGCTCTTTCTGGTCTCTTCCTAAGACCTCCTAATCTGGCCACTCAGTAAGGCCAGGCAGCTCTCTATTCGTTTTCAACCCCGATCATTATGCCCTCCCTCGTCCGGTGGACCCCGCCCCGTCCGGGGGTCCATGGGGTAACGGCATCTCTCCCTCCCGTATCGTGTGATGGTGTAAATGGGTGTTATGGCTCGATCGGTTGATTTCTTCGTCGAGCCAGTGTTCGCCTGGGGTTGGGCTCAATGGGATGGCCCGCCCTTGGTGGTATGGATGGGTGTAATCGATCTAGCAATCAAGAATGGGTGTTATGGCTCGATCGGTTGATTTCTTCGTCGAGCCAGTGTTCGCCTGGGGTTGGGCTCAATGGGATGGCCCGCCCTTGGTGGTATGGATGGGTGTAATCGATCTAGCAATCAATCAAAAACAAATGCAATGAGAAAAGATTGATTGATTGCAACTAGAAGATATTCGAGCAACATTTGTAAATCAAAACAAGCACATAGAAGCTCTGGGTGTAGCAACGTACGCGATGTTGTATCTTCTTCTTGGTGGGATGGTGTATATTCTCTCCTGTTGTGAAGGTTGGATTAGCTCTTTCTTGGTGGGCTTGGTGTGAGGTTGGCTCTTCTGGTTTGGGTAATCCTCATCCAGTGGTCGAGCCGCGCATCATGATTGGATTCGATGTTGCTATTATATATGTCATTATGGTATCGCTGATTGAATGACGATCTCCCTCATGTATAATGAAATGTCTCTTTGTATACGAGATTCTTTTCCAGTTTCAATTTACTTATTGGGTGGGGGGGCTTTAAGATAGAAGGGAGGCTGGCAGTACTATCTGCATCACAGGAACATTCGCCAAAGTGTCTAAGCAGATCCAGTAGATGGACCAGTTAGATATCGATACCCAGCAACATAAGTTGCACACGTAGCAAATACTAGGGGTGCAGGAGCAGAACCAAGAGCAAAGACAAAGCCAGTCGTTTACCTTTACTAAGTAGATCCAGAAGCTTATACGGGAGTAGCTACACCAATAGTAGATTCTCATGATCCAGCAGCAATAAAGCACGCAGACCCAGATCCATAGCTAGCAACATACCTTCCATTTATAGAGCCCGTAGTAGCACCCCTTCTTATAGCTCCATTTCGTGATCGAGGTTCAGAGTCAGTCACTTGCCTTGATGAGCTAGATCGAAACCCAACCTTATCTGTTTACCCATATCCAGATTAAGACCCAGTGCCAGTAGTTTCTCCTGTTGATTAAGCAGTTTAACCCATTGACCCGGGAGATGTAGCGATATATTAAGCTGTTGATTCATAAGTTGATCCAGTCAATGAACCAGAAGCATCTATTGAACCAGAAGCTAAGGTAGCTAGAGAACCACCTGTAACAGGGAAGGTAGTCGTTTCTGACCCAGCAGTAGATTCATATGTATATTCAGAAGTTGGACCAGTTGATCCACCTTAAGCACTAGTCCCAGCAGCATATCGAGATGGAGACTTAGAAGTAGCCGTATATAGAGAAGCGGCACTAATGGCAAGGGAATGAGATCCGGTACCAGTAGATCCAGTGACATAGGTAGAAGAGAAAGTGGACCAAGCATAAGTAGAGCCAGTAGCATATCCAGTAGTTGACCTTGTTCCGGGTTTATGCACATCCCTACCTGTTATATAGCTAGTTACAGATCGAGATCCATACCCAGTTTACCCCGAACCAAAGAAAGCATCACTAGCAGCATAGGTATAGAGTTTCTTCTTTTTACCTATAAGCAAAGGCAGCATATGTATATGAGTCAGCCGAGTAAGTTGATTCGGTTGTTTCCGTTTCAGCTGCACGAGCAGTTCCATACCCAGTTACACCACCAACAGTAGTGACCGTTGTTGAATATCCGTAAGCACAAGTTGGTCCAGCAGCATCCCTTCCAGTCTTTAGTCCTTGATGCTGCAGTAGTCGATTCATTCTTTTCACCAGCAGCATAAGTAGCATTTGAACCAGTTGTCCTAGTCGAACAATCAGTTGATCCACTAGTTTACGTCGTTGAAACCTCTATCTTTGCGTGTGCCTCTGCTACTATGGGTGAGGGGACTGGATCTTTATCTGGGCGAGATGGTGGCTTTGCTACTGCTTCTGGAACTGAATCTGCTTTAGCTGGCTCGGATGCTTTCACTTATATAAGGTCCAAGATGCTGCGAATTAAGCCCTACGCCTGCACGCTATCCATGTGTTAGAGATAGAAATAGCTCCCTATTCAAGCCAACATCAAGGTAGTGCCCCGTAGTGACAAGGTTGGGGATCCGGCCCATAGAATAGTCCATGATAGCGCTACGTCCAAGCGAGAATCCTACTATACGCTCATGTTTTCTGTACAATAGAGTTCCTCGTTTGTTAGGAGTTGAACCGAAACAATCGAGCGGAGGGTTCGTGCTATGGGTAATAACATGATAGGTGTAACGCATGCTATAAAGTGTTTCCAATTTGCTCTGGTGTATTGAGAATCGCAAAAATCCAGTGAATTTGACGGGTCGTAATTCCTGTAGTTACGCAGGCTACCCACTAGCTATAAATCCATCTCCCTCAACTGAATCCACTGGATCAACCGCACAATCTGCTGGAACTATATCTGCTGGATCGAAGGCTGCTGGACCAGGAACTACTGCTATAGGATAGGATATAGGATCTGCTTACCGAAGCTACAGAAACCACCACCCTTGCTAGTGCTTATGGCTCTGCTCCTGTCTTTCCCGCTGCTTCTCCCTATGTCTCTACTACATAAACTTAGGGCATACGGGGTAGCACGAAGATGAAAGCATGGTGAGCGCTACATTCATTTGGGCATACATAGCGCACTTCTTTGACCTGAGTGCTGCCTTCCTTCCACTTACACCAGAGCAGCTTCCTTACCCACCGATAGGTATTATTCTACCGCCTTTATAGCTGCCAACTATGTCTTGACTATTGACTCGGATACTGATGGTGCTGGATCAACAGATGAAACAACCGCCTCTGCTCGCGCTGAGGATTACGTATTAGTAACTGCTTCTTCCGTTGCGAGGCGATCAACCACCGGTAGTAAAGGCGGAACCGGAGCCATTTGACTTTGATCCCATTCCAGAAGCAAATCGAGATTGAGTTCCAAGTCCAGTCGTTGGCCTTGAATCAGTTGATCCCACATAGGTAGCAGCATTAGTGGTAGAGCCTGAAGCAGTTTAGATCCTTAAGCCATAGAGGCAAGAGTTTCACCATTACCAGAGATAGAGGAAGCATCTCGCCCAGCGTCCTTTATAGTTTTAGATCGAGCAGATCCAGTTGTTTCCTCGATCACTATCATCTTCTCTTCGATGTAAGTAGGACGAGTTCATACCTAAGCAGGAAGACTTGCACCTGCCCAAAGTCTGAATCTAGGAATGGTTTCCCTCGAACCAAGGAAGGCAAGAGTAGTTCGCCAGAGCTGAGAATTCTCTACCGGCCACTGAGCTCTCGATAAAGGTAAGGAAGCCTCGCACAAGCTGGAAAGCCCCAACTTTGAGTGGGCTTCTTTCCCTCGCTTTTAGGAAGATGGACTCGTCTTGGCTTTCAGTCAGCATGGAGTTCAGGTATCAGTCTGAGCTGTAGCTGCACGATAGGCTAGTCAGAATGCCAGTTGTAGGTCTTTTATGGTCGTCAATCTCCTTCCCTGATTACAGGAAAGCGCCCTCCGGGTCCTTCTTCTTCGGATTGAATTAAGCGGTAAACTACTACTAGTAGCTATCGACCAATTAGAACGGCCTCACTCAAAGGTGACTCGGCGGGGAAGAAGAGTTAATAGTGGTTGGTACCCAGCAGTATCTGAAAGCAAGTGTTCTGGAAGCTGTAAAGCTAATGGCGTATAGGGGGTACCTACGTGATGGTGTTAGTAATAAGGGTAAGGGTTGGTTGGTCGATCCATCCGTACACTTCCAGCATTAGAACGTGGGGTTGCTTAGTTAGTGGCGGCGTTCACATCCCATGAGAGTGCCCTACGGGGGCGAACCAAGAGCAGAGCAGTTATGGCGCATAGCGAGCGTGGAAGAAAGAGAAAGCCATGGTTTGGTGATGATGATCCTACCGCTTGCCCCCTGGTTGGGTATTTTGAGCCAATGCTTTCATGATACCCTGCTAAGAAGTCTTCCCCTGGCTTAGCACGTGTATGTATGCTTTCATTATTTCCTTTCTAGTGCGATACTGTGTGCTAGTGCTGTAGTTGTTAGCCATGTGCCATAGTTTGCCGTCCGTTGTACCGCCCCCCAACTGGGTGGTATGTGGAACTATGGTAATTGCGCTATGGGAAGTTCTCTACTGGGGAATGGGTAGTAATTGTGCAATGTGTTTCGGGCTTAACTATGTACTTGTGCTCAGGGAATGTATTGAAGACGCCTCCTATCAGCATTGATGTCGAACCTCATCAGTGAAGTGGGCTAACTTCATAAGATCCATTGTCCAACCCAACCCCAGCTTCGTTGCTAGTCCTCCGGTCTGCAAGTATATAAAGCAATGAACCATGAAGATATAGCAGCAGGTGATATGTCATTATGCATTGATGATTCTTCTCTTCGACAATGCAACTATTATATATGTCATTATGCATTCAGGAATTATATATGTAATTCCGTGAAATGAATGAGATATGTCAGGAATTATATATGTAATTACGCTTTAGCAGATCATGCATATATGGGCATATGTCATTATGCATTCAGGAATTAGAAAAGCTTGTGTTATTATATATATAAAGTAAAGAATGACCATAAGTCGGGTTAACGTCGAAGGTTCGTTTCAATCTTTCCCTCATAAGAAAGGAGAATGACGTGTCTTGTTTAGTTCAAACGCTCTCTCCCTCCCTACAAGGATACAGATATCGAAGTGTCCCGGATGGCAACAGCAGCTCCCAGATAGGTACTAATATACTGCAGACATCATATCATATCTCCATCACAGAAAATACAATCTACACACCGCCCGTCACACCCTGGGAGTTGATTTCGCCCGAAGCATCAGACCAATGATCACCCTATCTATATATGTTCCACTAGTGTGGCCCACTATGGTTGGGGTGGTCTTATTGGCGCATACCACGGTGGGGTCTTCGACTGGGGTGAAGTCGTAACAAGGTAGCCGTAGGGGAACCTGCGGCTGGATCGAATCCCTCTCCCCTCCTCTCAAATAAGTAACCAAAGGCAGTCGAGTGTGCTAACGCACCCTCACCATATGAATAGTGAGTGACCCCTCACCATATGAATAGTGAGTGGCTCCGCCCCTCTCCTCTCCTTATCAGTCGAGCCCCCTCTCCTCTCCTTATCAGTCGAGCCCCCTAAAGGGTCCTTATTAGTCGAGCGTGCTTACGCACCCTAAAGGGTCCTTGACAGTCGAGCCCCTACCGGTCCTCACCATATGAATAGTGAGTGGCCCCTAAGTAAGAAATATAGGGTGAGGTAACGAACGCTCGACCCCCGGGAGAGGGCCCTCTCCTTTCACAGTCGAGCCTGCCTCCGCATTAGGGTTTACTTATTGGGTGGGGGGGCTTATGGTCGAGCACCTAAAGGTTAGGGTTTACTTATTGGTTTGGGGGGTTAACAGTCGAGCCTGCTTGCGCATCCATATGCTCATATATAACTAACTACCACCATGCCCAGGTACGTTAGTGACTCGACTGATAAGGACCCTTTAGGGGGCTCGACTGATAAGGAGAGGAGAGGTACGTTAGTGACTCGACTGATAAGGACCCTTTAGGGGGCTCGACTGATAAGGAGAGGAGAGGTACGTTAGTGACTCGACTGATAAGGAGAGGAAAGAGGAGGTGGGTGATTCGAGGAGGTGGGTGATTCTATGTGCGTTAGCCGTATCTAGCAACCAAGCTACTTACGGAGGAGGCTTATAAACCGCCCCATTATGGTAACCCTTCGACCCAGGAGGCTTCTTCGGCTTATTCCTATGATCCATTCATTTGACTTATTGGGCTCTCAAATAAGTAACTAAAAGGCGTTGGTCGAGCGGCCTAACGACACCTTATGGTCGAGCCTGCTGTAGCATCCTCTCACTCTCCCCGGTCATCGAGCAAGAATGTCCTTTCCCGTGGGTCATTGCATATATTATATATGTAATGATTCCATCCCACTCTGATGAATGAGGGAGAGGAACTGAAATAGGTGAAAGTTCAACTTCAAATCATTGGTGTAGGTTATATCGATATAGCCCCCTTAGGAATTCCTTTCATAGGATAGTGGGCCTCCAAACGACCAATCAAAAACTATCTCGGCGGAGGGGTAATAGTATAACTTATGAAGGGAAAGACTAAGTAAGAGCATCTATTGGAGACATAGTAACACATGTTGTTGAACCTCCGTTGATCGTGTACGAACAGGATACGGGTCCAAAGGTAGGGTCAGATAGGATGTAGCTGATGGAAAGATCAACACATATATGAAGGGAACCAATGACGCGTAAATACCCCATGTCGAACTAGGACCAATCAATATCTGAACGGAACGAATTCTAGCTTCTCCCTCCATTGTTCCCTCTCAATTTGTATGATATGGATGAAAAATGACTATGATATTGATCTCGTCGCTCGCCCAGCGGTAAAGCAAACTCTGGAACTTGGTAGCCATTGTATATGCTTCACCAAGACATTATCAACTGCATCAAGCACTTGGCCCGCCTACTCAATGACTCCATTCAATAGGCACCGACCCTCCAGAGTGACTCCATAACTGCCTCAACCCAATAGCAATAATTCAGGATCTACGTCTATGCATGAGGTCCCCACTTGCCTATGAAAAAGACAGAGACATTTTCTGCATTTCCTGAGATTGAAAGCATATCTCCTTAATAGCCCTCTCCCTCTCCGGTCGAGTGACGGATACAATTCTCTCTCCCCAAGCCAAGCAAGCAAGGCGTACGGAAAAGCTGGAGATCGCCCCCATTGAAGTCAGCTACACTCACTCCCTAGTAGCCGGTTGTACCTATGCAACTCGGTGAAAGCACTCTCACTAACCTACTGAGCAATCTTCCTCCATCTCCTAAACCATCGCCTATACCGGCAGGCGGGGATTGGGTTCGCCTAGCTACGAAGGGAAACATTACCAGCAACTGGAGAACAAACAGAGAGAACAAGAGCAGATGGGCATATTCTTAAGGTTGGTGGGATCAGTCAGTACCGTAGGGAGCTTGGGAACATTATGTCCTTATCGCTAGCGGCATCCGTCTCATTATCTCGGTCAAACTACTATATTCCTCCTATTGCCGAGGTAGGACTCCTCTAACCCTTAGAGAATCTATGTTTCTAAACCATTCCAAGCATATCTCATCTCTCCCATCAATCGTACTTGGTCAATGGCAATAGTACTTTGAAACAGCAGGGGCTTCTTCCTTCCTATCGGTCGGAACGGAGAACCCAACAACTATCGGATCAGGTGCACCAACGGGGACTATTTATCCATCGTATCCATTTCCATCTCCCTCGAATCCAGTCAAACTACTATCGCACCCAAGCTTTCTCAATCGTCACACCTATATCTTTCTCGTATCTTTCTCATGGTCGGTAGGTAGAGCTTATTCGGTAGGCTTAGTGGGCGGTATCATAGTAATCATTTACTAGTGCAGCAGGGGATAAGTCCTTCTCTGAATCGTTACTTGCCAATCATTTATTTGAATCCTTACTGAGAGCATAGGGGTATGGGTAGTACGGAGTGTCAATAGAATATCTCATGATCGGAGCAGCTATCTCTAGTACGGGTTGGGAGAAAGATCTTCACTATCGAATGCATGGGAGGAATCGGCTTATTCTCCTAATGCGGTTGGTTCCATCATCCCGTCACCCGCACAGCGGATACGGGCAATAAAGACAATCTAATAAGGGTTGGTCCAGTGATATATTCAGAGGTTCCTAGGGAATACGATGGGAGGGATGGCATACGGTCTGAGGAGGATCGGCATAACGAAATGACTCGAATGACCGTACCAACGACTGAGCTTGAAGAACCAAGATCCCTAAGCTCCGAAGCCTCTATCAATTGCTATCCTTTTTCTGTCTCACCTCGCTCATAAGAGGTAGTCCACCCAGCTACGATTGATAGTTATAATGCCACTAATGAATGAATGAAACCGGCCGAATGAAGATAGGACGAAACCGCTTGACTAGATGAGACACTAATCTTTCGCTTCCGCTCGAATGGGCATCGATCGCAAAAACCCCGTTTAGATTACAGCTACAACAGAGATAGGACGTGTGTTTGAAGGAAAAGGGGAAAGGGCCAGTAGCGAGCCCGCTCGATAGTGGGAGGGGCATAAGCGTAGGGGGGGATACCTGCGTATTAATAGGGGTAAATCATAAAGGACCCGTACCATAGGGAACATAGGACCGTGGGAAGGAACCGTCTGACGGAGAAGGGATACCAGTCCAAATCGGAGGGCGGTGCGTGGTGAATGAATTGATTCCTATTGCTGCCTGAGGAAGTACGTACCAGTGCGTAGTGAACCCGGGATTGGTTGGTAGAGGGATCACAAACCCACAGATCGTACCTGTGTAAGTCAGGGTGAGCAGAGAGAGGATCCGCATCGAGGGCCAGTTCTGGGGTATCAAAGGTGCCTAGGTGGGAGTCAATAATTGGTGGAGGGGGAACCGGTTCGATCGAAGCCTGGCGTGAGTCGAAGAAGAAGTATAGGGGATTGCGCCTAGGAGGCTAGAGCAATAATAAGAATTCCAAAAGGAGACTCGATTCAGGCTGGATTCAAGCTCGAACGTTCCAGGTGCGCAAGTAAGCCCGATAGCAGGGAGGGAGAGCTACATCAATAGTGAGTGAATCTCCAAACTAAGGGTATAGGAAGCGTGAGATATGGGAGAACCGAACCACCGAAGGCATTGGATTATCTGCCCCGCCCGTATCGAGTGCGGAAATAAGAAGCATAACTAAAGATACCACGGTAGGTAGCAAGAGCGGGGCCGGAGACAATAGAATGCGGAGATCCATTCAAGGGAAGGGGTGGATCCTTGAGTGGAAGGGCCACTATAGAATGAATCCGGTAGGAGTGCCGCACCTGCGTTATTCCGTTTGGGTGGAGTGGAATCAAGAGAGAGCACCCTTCGTGGTGACGCACCGGAGCACCTTAAATAAAGAAATAGGGCGTCCCTTTCGTCCTGGTTCAACCTTTCCCTGGCAGGAATGAGGGGAAGGTGGCGCACTGACTGACCTATTATCGGGAAGGAAGTGATATCCGATACGCTTCGGGGTGAAACCTGATATGAATGGAATGAATATAAGTGACCTGATATGAGTGGAACGAATATGTTAGCGTGGACCGTCCAATCAGGCCTTGATCAGACGTCCTGCGCAACCCACTTCGCTCTGATAGCAAACTCGACCATAGAGTGCGCAATGATGCCATGTGTCCGCTCAGGTCCCACTCTCAACATCACACAGGCTCTTTTCCTCCCTTTCATGGGCCCCAAAGTCGATGGCGGCGATGGCGGCCCTTATGGTCGAGCGAGAAATCGATGGCGGCGATGGCGGCGATGGCGGCCTTAACAGTCGAGCCTGCTTGCGCATCCTTATGGTCGAGCGAGAAATCGATGGCGGCGATGGCGGCCCTTATGGTCGAGCGAGAAATCCCTCACCATCGGAATGGTGAGCCCCTACCGGGCCTCTCCTCTCCTTATCAGTCGAGCCCCCTAAAGGGTCCTTGACAGTCGAGCCCCTACCGGTCCTCACCATCGGAATGGTGAGCCCCTACCGGGCCTCTCCTTAACAGTCGAGCCCCTGCCGGACCTTATGGTCGAGCCCCTACCGGTGATGGCGGCCTTAACAGTCGAGCCTGCTGGCGCATCCTTATGGTCGAGCAATAAATTCCTCTCCCTCTCCCTTAAGGTCGAGCACCTAAAGGTCCTTATGGTCGAGCCCCTACCGGTCCTTACGGCATGGCCAAATTCTTAGGGTTATATTTAGCCTACGCAGGGCACTAACACTACACATCACTGAACTTCACTGACCCCGCTTGGGTGTGTAAAGTAGCCGTAAAACGCACGCAAATGCCCTCTCCTTATCAGTCGAGCCTGCTTACGCATCCTTTCAGACGAGATTCCACTCTCGATGCATGCCTCTGGAAAACTACCGCAACATAGGCTGGCTAAAGAGAGATAGATCGAGTAAGTGAATCGGTCTACATTGAATTATATATGTCATTACGGCAGCATCTGAATCTCTATTTTATGAACCTAAACTACCACATGCTCATATATAACTACCACCATAACAATGACTGGTCTTTCTTCTCTCTCTCTAGCTAGGAAATCACTCTCATTATATATGTCATTACGGCAGCCAATGAATTGGATTCAAGTTCAATTGACTTATTGGGTGGCCCCTCTCAAATAAGTAACTAAAGGGTGGTCGAGCGATGGCGGCCTTATTAGTCGAGCGTTCGTACCTCACCCTGCCGGGGGCACGATGGCGGCCAGTCGAGCCTGCTTCCTTGATGCTTATTGGGTGGTGGGCTAGATTGAGAGCAACTAAAGTTCCTCTCCTTAACAGTCGAGCCTGCTTACGCATCCTCTCCTTAGATTGAGAGCAATTAAACCGGTTAGGGTTTGCTTATTGGGTGGGGGGGCTTATGGTCGAGCCCCTCCGGTCCTCTCCTCTCCTTAACAGTCGAGCACCTAAAGGTCCTCTCCCTCTCGATGGCGGCCCTCTCCTCTCGATGGCGGCCCTCTCCTCTCCTTATCAGTCGAGCCCCCTCTCCTCTCCTTATCAGTCGAGCCCCCTAAAGGGTCCTTATTAGTCGAGCGTGCTTACGCACCCTAAAGGGTCCTTAACGGTCGAGCACCTAAAGGTCCTCTCCTCTTGGGTTTACTTATTGCCCCACCCAATAAGTCAACCCTGGGTCGAGCACCTAAAGGTCCTTATCAGTCGAGCCCCCTAAAGGGCCCTATATTCTTTAGGGGTCACTCACTATTCATATGGTGAGGGTCCTTATCAGTCGAGCCTGCTTACGCATCCTTAAGGTCGAGCACCTAAAGGTTAGGGTTTACTTATTGGGTTGGGGGGTTTCACAGTCGAGCCTGCTTACGCATCCTCTCCTCTTGGGTTTACTTATTGCCCCACCCAATAAGTCAACCCTGGGTCGAGCACCTAAAGGTCCTCTCCTCTTGGGTTTACTTATTGCCCCACCCAATAAGTCAACCCTGGGTCGAGCACCTAAAGGTCCTTATCAGTCGAGCCTGCTTAAGCATCCTTTGGTCGAGCGGCTTCGCTCCTTTTCATCATGTCTCTTTCCATTTTAGGCAGGATGGACGGGTGCTCGATGAAATGAAGGGAGGGCCGGGAAAAAGGTAACCTGCGTTAGCTTTGGTTCCCCAGTTCAGGGTATCGTTCGGGTATTATCTATCATGAGCCTACTCAGAACTAGCTGATTCTCGCATTTATGAGATCCCGAGTCTCCAAGTGGGCCCTCTTGGCCACCCACGGCCCTGGCTTTTTGGGGAATCCTGCTCCTGTGTCGCTTGTAGCTCGGCGGTCCACCGGGTTTTTTCTCCAGTTCCGAGTGTATTCTTGGATAGTTATAGCGGCCCATAGGCGCAAGATGTACCTTGTGGGGGCGGCCGGGACCCTGGACATAGTCCTTTCAGACAGTGGCCGTTTAGTCCATGGTCCATTGGATGTTCGGTGCAAGGCCAAAAATTGGAACACACTGCCCGAAACGTTCCCGTCCTTCGCTTTAGGGCCTGTCCCTCAGTGTGGTCAGTACTGAATACTGTCGGGCAGCAAAGCTTACACCTGTTCACTTATTGCGATGGTTCACCAGGGCCTCTTTCCTCCTCCCTTTTCTGCTCACTCGTGAATCAGGGGCTGCCGGACCCCCCCTACAAAGGGGGAGAGAGTCGACTGAGCATCTCAGCCATTGGCGGGAATTTCGCCCGCATCCGATCCCCAATTCTTGTTCACCCTGGATGATCGTGTTGGGTGAATTGTTACCTCGTATGATCGTGTTGGGTGAGCAACAGCCGCTTCGTCACAGTACTTACTTATGGGCTAACGGGTCACACTTTGGCCAAGTATCCTACAAAAAGACTCCCGAAAGCCAGAAAGATTGAAGGAATGGCCTGCGGAATGGGCGCATCATGACATCGTAAGATGTCTCGCCCGAATGGATTAGTTGGTGCTGGAAATGTCGGAAAAAGCGAACGGAAAGAGTGATAAGGAGTGGAAGAGACAGAGACACTTCCCAACCAGAAAGCGAAGTTACCACTGATGGTATATTTGGTGTAAGCGAGCTCTGAGATCACATCTTTGGAATAAAATCCAGTTGGAAAAGGAAATCCAATTAGAGATAGGCTGCCTATGAGCATCATGGCATAGGTAAAAGGTAACGAGGAAGCAAGCCCCCCCATCTTGCGCGTATCTTGCTCATCCGACATGGCATGAATCACTGGACCTGCACTCAAGAATAGTAATGCTTTGGAAAAAGCGTGATTCATTAAATGAGAGACGCTAACCGAATAGTTGGAAATGCCGCAAGCAAAGATCATATAGCCTAATTGACTGCAAGTTGGATGAGCTATGACCCTCTTTGAATCGTTCTGTAATATTCCAGTGGTTGCCGCGGAGAATGACGTCATAGCCCCTGCAAAAGCAATAACAATCAAAGCCGTGGGTGGGTATTCAAATAGAGGGGAGCACCTCGCTATCATGGGAACGCCTGCTGTTACCATAGTAGCTGCATGAATCGGAGCGGATACTGGAGTGGGACCCTCCGTTGCATCGGGTGACCGAGTATGCAATCCTATCTGTGCGGATTTTCCAACAGCACCAATAAAGGGCGAGATACGAATAACAGTTATGGCATGAAATCTAATATTGCGGAAAATGAAATCATTTTGGGGTTCGGAAAAGGCACTAGCACGAGCAGAAATGGTCGGGGAGTCTACTGTTTGAAAGAGAGTAAAACGACCCAAAATCCCGAGAGCTGATCCAAAATCACCTACTCGATTGACAAGCATAGCTTTGATAGCTGCTTTATCTGCCTTAAGTCGTGTGGACCGGAAATTAATTGACGAATATGGAGCGAGACCTACTCCCTCCCATCCCGGGAATAATTGAATAAAGTTATCTCCGGTAACCGACATTGGCGTAAAAAAAGTAAGAATGGATGAATGACACATAAATCGAGGGCTATGTGGATCCTCGGACATATATGAAATGGAATGAGGATGGACCAAGCTACTTACGAATGTAACCACAATTGGCATAACTACGGTCGGGCTATCAAACACAGGGTCGGAAGTGAATTCCGGGTCGAACCAATCTGCGAATCGAGCTCTGTTACCCTTGCAATGATGTGGTACCCCCAGGAACATTCTAATTAAGTGCTCTCCGAACCGTGCGGGGAGGTTTCCCATCACACGGCTCACCAACTTGATATTATGGTTCTTAAGGGTAACAACCACCGTATGTCCGAACAGGATCCCCCCCCCTTCCCCCTCTATAGGGTTTTGACTAGAATTTCTTCCCAGGGTTATACCCTCTCCCGGTGGTCGAGCAACTAAAGTTCCTCTATTTTTTCCCCTCAAAGAGCATAGCGAAGGGTCCCGTTTGAGGGGAAGAAAGTAGTATCCTGCCCTTCTTGAGAAGGGAAAGGTACTATGATTTATTCCCCTCAAAGAGTTAGAAGGGTTGATCAGGACAGGACCTTACTGGGTTGACCTTTCAGGATGCGCAAGCAGGCTCGACCATAAGCCCCCCCACCCAATAAGTAAATTGAACCTTCCCCTCGCGCGCGTTATAACCTACCAAAGTGAATCAGTAAAGAAAGGCGCCATTCGTTATCGCTTTCCTTTGCCACTCAAGTAAGTGTACGGCATCTGCTTGGGCCCCTTCTTCCTTCCCGCTGATTCGCCCCCCCCCTATGAAAGTCAGTAGAAAAAGAGGGGGATCGATCAATAGTTGAGTGTACTACGAGCCCTCTGCCCCACGCATCCAACCAGCTCAGAATGCGTGGTTCACCGGTTCCACCGACTATACTCTTCCAGTTATTCAGTCGATACAGAGGTGCGCTTGAAGTGGGGGGTGTGCTGTCCCTATTGGACTCTTCCCCATAAGGCCCCCTAAAGCCCGGGCATAAGCGCCCTCTTGCTACCCATATGCGAGGCCCGCCCTTAGCCGCCGCCCGCCTTCCCCAACCTGTGCGTGGGATCTCCTCGCCGCAGGGGATCGATCGCTCCCACACCTGTAGCGTTCGTGATATCCTCAACTGTGTATCGAAAGGCGGGGCAGCACAGCCAGCCGGGGGTTTTTACGTCCAGTATGTCCCCCCCCTTATTCCCGACATGCTATGGTGCCCAGGGTAGTTCCCATAGAGCGAGTCGAGTCCGTATCGCCGCGGAGCAACTGCAGCGTCCGGATCGAATCCATCTACTCGGCGATTCATCCGGTGACTTCACGGTCGCCAAAGGAGCCCCAAGAAGCATCAAACATTTCAGAGAAGATCCGTGGAGCAATTTTTAGATAGCAAGCACTAGCTCCCGGTGCAACTTCATGAGAAGCAGTCAAGGATAAGATAGAAGATAATGAAACGCACGTGGTGGTTACTATGGCGGTTCCTTCTGAACCTAGAAAACGTCCGAAAGCACCTGCTACGGAACTACCGAGCAAGGGCAACGATACTATGAGTAAATACATAAAATCGAATATGGGGACAACCAAGAATCAAGCAATTACGGAGCGGCCTGTGATTGAGCAAAAATGGGAAATTCCTCTCCTTATCAGTCGAGTCATGCTTACGCATCCTCTCCTTATCAGTCGAGTCATGCTTACGCATCCTCTCCTTATCAGTCGAGTCATGCTTACGCATCCTCTCCTTATCAGTCGAGTCATGCTTACGCATCCTCTCCCTCACCCAAGGGATTGGGGTGAGCGTTAACACCCTTTGGTTAAGAAAAGATTTGGTAAGTGAGAACCTGATCTTCGACAATGCTGCTATTATATATGTCATTATGGTCATTACCGCTAGGGGCAAGGCAATATAGAGTTTGAAGGGGTAAGTTATTCAACCGCGCTTTGCTTTGGGCGGGTAAGAGAGGCACATTATAGATAATGCTGCGGAACTCAAATACTTGGTAAACTTGAATGGGCCAGATTATGTGACCAGTAGAGGAGCCTTTTGATTAGGGTTGAAAGCGATCGTGACCAAGATGCAGCAGATCCATATTCAGATTTTCCAAAGCCAGATGCATAAGAACCTACAGAAGCACCAGTAGCAGTTGATTCCGTTGATTCTTCTCTTTATTTCGATTATGCAGTTGACTATGATCTTTAATAAGCACTTCATAAAGCAAAGGCAGAAGCACTTACATCCGACCTTTAGAAGAACGAATAGGGCACCTGCTAGTTGAATCATGTGGCCTACGTAGCTTACATAACCGGATCGGACAGGAGGAGCTAGCTCAGCTGGCCATGAAAATTAGCAACACAATAGCTGAGCTGGGAGTGATGAGGGAAGAAATCCATCGTCAATAGAATGGCACCTACGCAGAGTGTTTTTGGACGCCGCCTACAGCTTACAATAACGTAGGGAGGTCATTCCGGAGTTTCAAGTTGCCATAGACTTTGTATCCCATTGCCTGGTTCCTAGGACGAGAGCTTGACAGAGATGGGAGCGCTGTATACCATTGACTCCACCACTCACAGCAAGCACTCCTGATACAATTAGTTGAATACGTCCCACACATTGCGATGCTTCCGGTAAAACACCTATATACCCCAAAACACACCCTAGTCCAACAAGTACAGGGGGAAAACTTCTATCACTCACTACACTCATTACTGAAGTGCTGCGGGCTATGGCACTCCAAAGAGTCAAAGATGAAAGGTAGGGTAGTGGCTTTCTAACAAACGATCCGGACAGGAATGCGCGTGCACCTGGGGCTTTATCTACATCTACAAACTCCACTAGGCGCTTAGCAACCTTTTCAACTACTCGATCTGGTCCTGCTCCTGGAACATACGGCTCTGAATACCGATCACGCTCACGAGCATCTTAATTACCACCATGAGCATCCCACTTTTCATATCCATAAACCGCCTTAGCTCCTAGGTCAGAAACTGCTATTACCACTATGACTCCAGCTACATATTGATCCGCTACTGGTGCTGCTGGTTCATCGACTGGATCAACTTACTATTAGGAATCAACTGCTTCATATACTGTGAAAAAAGTGGTGCTGCTTCTTCAACAGAAGACAATTTGCTGGATCGACTGAATCCACTGCATCAATAGAATCGACTGTTGCTTCTTTACGATCAATAACTGGTCCTGGTTCTGTAGGGTCTATTGGTCTGTAGGGTCTTATCCTGTAGGGTCTTATCCTGTAGGGTATGGCTCTGTAGAGTCTGGTCATATCCATGGCATCAACAGCTCGCTTACCATGTCCGGTGCCAGATGCTTAATCAATGGCAGAATCAAAAGAATCAACGACAGAAGAAACTGGTGAATTCTCAGAATCAATTGCTGAATCAACTACTTAATCAACCGGAGAAACTTCTGCTGAGTCAACAACTGAATCCACCACTGCTCAATCAACTGCTCCATCAACAGCATAACCAACTGATCGGAAGAAGGATTGGAAGGTCCCGGAGGGGCTTGCGCTTCCTAGTGCAAGGAACGTAGTGCTTGCTTGACGTTAGGAAAGCAAGGACCCGACAGGGGGCTCGACTGATAAGGATGCGCAAGCAGGCTCGACTGTTAACCCCCCAAACCAATAAGTAAACCCTAACCTTTAGGTGCTCGACTGATAAGGACCTTTAGGTGCTCGACTGATAAGGACCTTTAGGTGCTCGACTGTTAAGGAGAGGAGAGGATGCGTAAGCAGGCTCGACTGATAAGGACCCTCACCATATGAATAGTGAGTGACCCCTAAAGAATATAGGGCCCTTTAGGGGGCTCGACTGATAAGGACCTTTAGGTGCTCGACCCAGGGTTGACTTATTGGGTGGGGCAATAAGTAAACCCAAGAGGAGAGGACCTTTAGGTGCTCGACTGTTAAGGACCCTTTAGGGTGCGTAAGCACGCTCGACTAATAAGGACCCTTTAGGGGGCTCGACTGATAAGGAGAGGAGAGGGGGCTCGACTGATAAGGAGAGGAGAGGGCCGCCATCGAGAGGAGAGGGCCGCCATCGAGAGGAGAGGATGCGGAGCACGCTCGACCACCGCCCACCACCCAATAAGCATCAAGGGGCATTTGCGTGCGTTTTACGGCTACTTGACACGCCCAAGCGGGCTCCGTGTTGGGCCCTGCGTAGACCTAAGAATTGGTCATTCTTTATATATGTCATTATTGACCGATAAGATGGCGGAGGTTTTGAATAGTTACAGCCCACTAGCTTAGGAGGTTCCCCAACCAACCAAGAGTATGCTTATTTACCTACGTGCTCAACCACCTTTTAGTACATTCCAGTTTGACCACTACTTCCATTTTGAGATCCTGCTTTGACACCACGAGATACACCTTAACCTCCATATGAGACAGCTTACCTAGTTATTCTTTTACCCTTGAAGCAGTCCCTGTTAGTTTTGTTTTGAAGCTATGGTGTAAAGCAAAAGAAAAGTAGGTAAGATGATTTGGTAAGACCTAATAGTAAGTGGGAGCTGTTGAAAGGGCATGAGCAGAAGAGGTAGGTCTAAAGGGTAAAGTACTAGCAGGAGTAGGTATAATGGGCGGACTAACTAAAATAGGTGGATGGGGTACTAAGCAGCTAGCTCAAAAGGCTGAGCAAAGTAGACCGACCTATGGTAAAACCAAAGGTAAGTGTAGGTCTGATGTAAAGTGTTGAAGCTCTGAGGATGAGCAAAGGAGAAGGAGCTAATCAAATAGGATTCTCCTAAGAGAAAAGTGCTTTATTTAAAAGCACAGGTTGTCTAAAGCAATATAGCAGGTAGTGTATCCAATTGTATATGTAGGTAAAGGCTAAAAGCATCCCCTTTCTGTATGGACTATTTGAAGTCAAGACTCTGGGGTTAGGGATGAAGGAGAGGGAGTTACAGTTGATAGGGATTCAGTTAGGTATGAGGGAGAGGGAGTCCCTAATGATGGTGAAAAAGTTTCTGAATATGGTGAGCTAGAGGGAGTTTCTGCTGTTGTTGATGTTGATGCAGTTGATGGAGCCAAAGTAGTTCATTCTGTTGATGGAGTGGTTGACCTTTCATGCGTGGAAGTTGATGCAGTTACGGAAGATCTAATCCCTTCGTGTGTTCGAGATCCTATTGAATACCAGGATGGGCGTATCGAGTTGACCCATAAGCAGCGGTAAAGGCATTTGACCAAGTGAAAGCTCCAGATGCAAATCGTCTAGTGTTAGATGTCTACGGAGATAGAGAGGGAGGACCTGGTAGAGTGGTATCAGTTTGGCTACCATATGTAGATATAATGCCAGCATGAGTTGTTTCTGTTGGTTCCGTAGCTTATTAAGGTGTTCCTGGTGCAGATGGATACCTTGGTTAGCGAGAGTAAGATTGTAAAGAGGAAGATAAAGCAGGACGAGCAGTGAAAGAAACAGGAGGAGTTCCAGGAGGAGATGGAGACCTATAAGTTCAAGGAAACAAGTCTTCACCTTATCGAGGGTCTTAACAGCACCCTAGGCACCAGTCTCGACCAATTTCATATACCACTGCAGGGGTTATAGGGCCTCATGTTCTCTACCCTCGACCCTGCAACTCTACCCGCCGCCCTACACCCTCGACCCTACGCCTCACTTATCGATACGGCACTAGGTTCAGCAATTGGATCGAAGGCATGAATCGACGACAATGCTTACGATGGCTCCTGTCGAGGATAGGATTTGATCATGCAACAGACAGACACACTGTGATTGTATCCGCCGGGAGTGATGATAGTATTTGAAGCGCGAGGCCGATGATGCATTATGTTACTCAATGAAGTGACTCAATGAGGGAAGGAGTATCGCTACCGCTCGATGGGAGCACCTAGTTAGCTGCCGATAGCCGAGACCGGGGGAGAAAGAAGTGGATACCGGGGGAGAAGAAATAGAGGATCGCTGCCGCTAGCCGAGACAAAGGAGACCTCACCGGAAGGAAGATGCATGGATGGAGGCCGAGAATCGTTCAATTTAGTAGCACAGATAAGAGAATGAGCAGCACTTGTAGGGAGGAACAATTGAAGAGAGAAGAGGTTACCCCCAGGATGATGTTATTCGTTGATCTTACTCAATGATGAAGGAAGGTGTGATAAGGGAGCGAGGTGCAATGATGTGACTCGATACCAGGTGAGTACAACTACCGCTCGATACCCGCATGATCTGATTGCTACCGCTTGCCTTATGTTGAGCACTACCGCGATGCCTGTTATCGATACCGCTTGACCCCATGACTTGCCGATACGGCACACAGTTCCTACATCTTACACGCCCCGCATCACACATCCATACACGCCCCGCATTCAGTTCCATACGCCCGCATATACGCTATCCATTCAGTTACATCCGCATTCAGTACGCCTTCTAAGTTTGATTATTGAGATCGAGAGCCAGATTCTGGTTATAGGGATGAAGTGACGGATGACCCAGAGGCAGTCCCCCGAATTAGCGTGATCCAGTTCCTGATTCTCGTGAGCTAGACCCAGTTTCTGTTGATCTTGATCCAGTTATGGAAGATCTAATTCCTTCGTGCGTTCCAGATCCTATTGATTCAGAACCACCATCGACAATAGGGACCAGCTTTGGGATTGATCCACAGAGGCGCTAGGTTAGGCGGGTAAGAGAGCTTTGCTCCCTGGTTCAATAAATGGATTCGGTAGCCAGCCCTTCCAAGAGTGAGGTGAGGCTTATTCGTTCAGTGTTTCATGCGTTCTCTCGATATGGCCCCTTAACCCATAGAAGAGCGTGCCAACGCGATCGTACCACCAGGTGGAATACTAACATCTCTGAAACTAAGGCATGTTTGGCTACGAGTATAAGACTAATAACATATCCGAAGATCCGGTTGGAACGGGCATCAACCAATGAAACAAAAGCCCAAATGCATATCATCCAATTTCATTGCCAGGCGTTAAACCACCAATTTCATTGCCTCCAGCAGCAGTAGCACCACTAACAACATCATCCCTAGGTGGTTAGCCATATTTTGAGATCGAGATCCATAGCTAGCAGCACCAAAGTAAGCAAACCTATAAGCATACCTAGGTAGAGTAGTTCCATACCCGCCGTTGAGCAGTTCCTGGCCCACTAGCAGCAGTTTCAGATCCTCCAGCAGAAGTTGAGTCAGTCGAATCAGCCAGCAAGCAATCAAGTAAGCCCGGTTCTTTCTTATCCCAGCCATCCAGGGGTTGTCTCTTTCTATGGATCGTACCAGAATCTCGTATATAGAGAGAGTCTAAATTAGGCCTTGATTTCTTCGGGTGTCAAGTTTCATTTTACTTATTGGCCCCCCCAAATAAGTAAAAAAAAGAGTCGAGCCCCTCTCCTTGACAGTCGAGTGTGCTTACGCACCCTGCCGGTCCTTCATTTTACTTATTGGGTGGGGGGGCCCACTCTTTCACCTCACCTTTGTTTCATATGCCACGGATACTTTTCTTTAGTGGGGCGTACCAAGAAGTCAGTATGTATGGTTGTAAGTTCCCAAGGAGTAGGTATGATGCATAGGTTGTTACAAAGTCTAGTCCAAAGGAGGGCATAGGGTGTAGGTATGAGTGTACCAGGGCTAGTCCCACCCGGAGGTAAAGTTTCCTAGGCGTAGGTAAAGTTACCAAGGCATAGGTATGAGGCGGAGATTTCCAAGTACGTAGTTGAATTCTGGAGGTCTCAAGGACATAGGCTTAAGGGTCTAGGGAGTTTTTGAAGTATAGTTCCCATGATAGCATTATATACGTGAATATCCCAAACACAATAAGTTAAGCACCACCCACCTTCCTAACACGACTTGGCTTCTTATTCTTTTTCTTTGCCTGTCGATAGAAGAAGGAATGTCACATTTGCGGGTGCACGATTGCGGGGCTGGTTAGGCGTTATCGGCGTGGCTTGTTAGGCGTTATCGGCTGGTTAGGCGAGCTGCGCTGGCCATCTTAACGCTTAACGCTAGGTAGATTCGCCCCATCCATGTAGGTTCTTAACGCCCTAGCTAGTAGGTTAGATCCTGGAGCTGCGGAACTCACTACTCTATTAGAAAGGATAATTACCAACCAATCGATAGGGAATGTAACTTACCGCGATGGCTCCGCCCACTCCTTACCGCGCTTGATGGACGATGGATGGAGGGACTATTCAGTGCGGAAATATAGAAACTATATCTCTATCAGCGCTCTCTATTTAGAGAAAGCTGGCCAATCCCCCTTATGAAATAATCTACATGAGGGTAGGTATATTCTACTGCCCCTCCCCACCCCAGCCAACATCTATTTCACTCGCCTACCATGAATCTCCTACCAGAGCTTCCTAAGGAAGGTAAAACGTCTATGTAAGGTTCCGCGGACTACCTTTTCCCCGAACCATTCATGCATGAGTAGAACGAGGTAGGGTGCCCCTCTAAGGGCAGAACCCAAAGAGTAAAAGGAGGTCCGTGGACTACCTGTCTGTTAGCGTAATACCGATTCTTCCTTGCACTAGGAAGCGCAAGCCCCTCCGGGACCTTCGTTTCATCCCTGCCTTGTTCAGCTAGCTCAGTCTAAGTCTAAGTCTCAGTAGCTAGATTCTGTTCCTACGGTTGGATAAGCTTCACCTTCATCTTTCTCTTTTTCTTTATCGGTAACAGCATCAACCTGCACTATAGCTTGGTAGGGCTGAGAACCGGCAGCCTAATAGCAGCACGAGCTCCGGTTTCAAGATAATAAGCCCAGTCACTTTCTTTTCTTTCTTAGAAGGTTGAAACCTCACTTAGTAGGGTTAAGCATGCGTAAGTAGAACTAATTCTGTTGCACAGGTAACTCAGATGCAGCCACTAAATAAGTACAGGAGCTATTCTCTCAAGGTGTAGGCTTAATTAATTCATTATGTAGTACAGGTCTTTTTGTAGCGGCCACCGGATGTACAGGAGCTTTTCAGAGCTGGCACCAATACTTGCGAGAGGTGGGACGAAGACTCGGTTGTAAAAAGGCTCTGAAAGGTCTGAAGCACCAAATGAAAAGAAAGCGCGATAAGTAGCTGTGGTTAAGAGAGATAGCTTAGCGTTCAAAGGGTGGAAAAAAGCTTCTGAAAAGGGCATCATCTGCCTATGGAGGTCGGTATGTTTACCAGCGCACGAACTAGCACGAGGTGCGGGTCCAAGTGATTATATATAGATATACATCTATATAAGATATAATAACAACTAGCTTGGAATGTGTTACCATCATGAAACGTATATAATCGGGATGCCTACCGAACACCAGGGAGAGGGGTAAAGCGCTAATGTGGGCTACAGCTATAGCTATTAGGAGCCTTTCCTTCATGAAGAAAACAGCTTTCCGAATAGAAAGTGCTTGGTCTGGCCCCCCGAAATAGATACGCTCCCTGTTCCCCGTATGAGCAAGAACCAGTATGAAAAAGGGGTGACGAGAGGTATTGAACTACTGCGGATACAATGACAATATCAAAAATTTCAGGTGGGTAAGTGAGATCGGAATCATCAACCGGACTTCAACTATCTGGGTAGGTAAGGAATCATCGACCGACAGGTATGACTAAGGCGATCACTAAATCGATTTGGCGCTAAGACCCGTATCAATATAATGGCGAGCCAAGTTCTTCTAAAAGAAGGAAAATGAATGCGACGGCGGAAAAAGAGAGTGTCATTAAGACATCAACTGGTGTTGAAGAAACTAGGGCTGGCTTGGCAAGCCGTGAGCTCCGAGCCCACCCGGGTATCACCATTATCGGGAACGAGATGCCAACCAGCCCCTTCGAAGAATACCGAAGCGGATTTGAGTCCTAGCTTTCATCCGCCTGCCTCCAGCCATTGTTATACCGCCTACTCATTCAAGTTATTGCCCAGGCATTTCACATTCAGGTCCATAGCGGGCCTTCCGCTCCAGCACTATATACGTATATAGATGTCGAGTAGTTTCGGGATTGATTAAGGTGGCGCCATTGGACCGATCAATGATTTGCTCTGGCCCGCTCAGTCCACCTGCTTTGGAACGATTCACTTGGATGCTCCAGCATGAATGAAGTGAAGGGAGGGACGGGTGAAAGGGATACCATGTTCAATCGCGTATCCAAGCAGGTTAGCCCTTTTCCTTTCTGGATGTTGGACTTTCGGAACGGGACTTGGCGAACCGAAACACCTAATCCAATTAGCTGGAAGAAGGGGATCGACCCGTGCGAGTAGCTGCGAGCGGAGGAGTTTTCACGTGTACGAGATGGTAGGAAATGTCGGGTCCCGCGGCCCCTAAGAGCTTATAGTAGGGAATGTCGATGGGCAATTGTCCTCTCCCGGTGGTCGAGCCATGCTTCGCATCCTCAATTATTCTATAAGCTGTGCTTCTCAGCTTTCAAATGGCAACAAGGAGATTCGAGTTGAGTTCCCTTCTCTTAGAATGGTTTTATTCACGTCGCTTTCAAAGTAAGGGTAAGGGCCCCTTTTAGAACGGGAATCTCGTATCTCCGGAAGTTGTATCAACCCGAAACTATAGAAGTGGGCACATCACATTACACAAAAAGGGGGAAGTGGCCTTTTCGATCATGCAAGCCTGGCCTTAAATAATAATAATAGGGGGCGAACACCCCTTAAATCAAAATAGTAGGCAGCTTCATATTCCTATCCTGTTCGGTGCATTCCATTCCAACCCGGCCAGGGTTGATTCAATTTCTCTTGATCCAGCCTTCGCAGAACCATTTGTTGATCCAGTCGATGAAGCAAAGGCAGGAGCACAGCCAGGATCAGAAGCAAAGATCCCATTACCATAGCCAGATCGAGAGCCATATGTCATACGAAAGTCATATGTCATACGAAAGCCATGTATGTTCAGCATAGCGCCAAACAGGCTAAGCGTGAAACACAGGCTAAGCGACCCAAGGTATTAAGTGTAAGCGGGTTCTTAGGACCACTATAGGCGGAAGAAAAGCCCATAGCAATAGAAAGCAGGACAGCCAATCGCCAACCTCCATCCAAGCACAGCCTATAAGAGCAGCCCCAAGGTAAGACTAGTCAGAACTAGCTGCTGCTACCAACACGAATGTGATAAGACCAGTTTCCCATCCATCAGAAGCATAGGAGGTAGAGCTAGTTTACTTTGTTTACCCGGAATCAGTGAATGCGCCAGTTTATGGTGCCAGTGAAGCAGCACCCGTTTCAGTTCGAAAGCTAGTAGTTTCAGATCCTTCCGTTCGAGAGTAAGAGGCGGCTAGAGCATATAGGCACAGGTGGTCGGGGCAAAGGCGGATACAGATGCAGCAAAGTCAGTATACAAGGTAGAAACAGAACCATTTGACCCCGAAGTTTGGGTTTTATATCCCATTTTAGGTGCGAATACAAATCCACACCCTCCAGTAGCAAAGAGACGGGTAGCATAGGCATATTTAGATTGATACCCGGTATAAGTACCAGTTCTTTAGCAAGGCACTCGTCGATAGCCATTCACCTGCTCGTCCAAATCTTTGCTTTGTGCCGCACATGACCCAGTAGCCATTTCTGAGTCCATCTATGCAAGGCCAAGTAGCAGTAGAGTGACCCACCTATTGGAGACAGAACAAGCGCGGCGCAGCTGACAACAAAACGAGAAAACAGATGGGTGAAAGTCAACAGTAAAGGTAAGCGGTTGGGACAGACAATTGAAAGGTATAGCAGGTTCTAAAGTAGGCAGCAGAGACAAAGGCAGAGCCATAGCTTGCATCTCTTCCATATCGAGATTGAGAACCTCTAGCAGCATATCTTCCAGATCAATAGGCATAGCCCGCAACCCCCTATTCAATAAATGAAAAAGGGTGGGGCAGCCCTGAGCGATATTGAAGTAATAGATAGTTTGGCCTTGTGTTATAGATTGATATCCAGCGACAGAGGCAGAGATGAAAGCAGGCAGGAGCAATTGAACCAGCACCCGCTTATGGATCAATTCAAGAGCCAGTTGATCAAGTTGAAGCACTCGTTTCCTCGCAATGGTAGAGACATAAGCTGAAGCATAGAAGGCAACAAAGACAGAGTGAGAGGCAAAGGTCGCAGTTTCATCGGTTGGAGATCGAGCATAAGAGGCGAAGGCTTCTTCGGTAGCAAATCCAATTATAGAGTCCCCAGCAACAGGGCAACAGGGAAGGAGGAAGCATTTGAGCTAGATCGAGACCCAGATCCCATTGAAGCACCTGTTGAAGCACTCATCGATGACCCAGTTACACCGGCCCGGAACCTATTGAAGTTGACCTAGAAGCAACACTTGTTGATTGAGTTTAGTTAGTTGTGGAACCTATTGAAGTTTATCTACAAGCAGTTGAAAAGCTAAAGCAGTTCTAGTCCCAGTCCTACCAGTTTCTAATCCAGATCCAGATCCACGTAGAGAGCACGACAATACTTCGATGAACATCATAGAATATAGGAACAACAGTGCACCTAGTAGGAACACTAGCTAATGGCGGAACAGCACTTGTAGAAACAACTAGAGATGCTTATAGCAACATATGCTTATATTAGAACACCACAGCTATTTTTTATCAAGTGAGATTATGACGTTTAAGACAGTATTTCGAGGGGCGGAAATTGTACTAAATCTGTGGAACACAATCTACATACAGCCCAATCCAAACTCTTCACTGAACAAGCTCCACTCGGCAATCTGATTCTGCAATCTAATCCAGTCCCATCAAATATAGGTCGTATCCAACCTTAGCAATTTCAATATCCGTATCTGATCTAACGGAAAGAACCCTTCCTTAGCAAGTGACTTATCAATAGCTCGAATACATACCAATGCGTATCTATCTATATTTCTTTATTGGGTCCAATTATTTCAACTTGACTCATCGAAACTAGATAGATGGGGAGCCCTGTAAAGCAAGGAGGCCCGTATTGCGCTATTCATGAACAGATGGGAGGGGTTGGTTCATTGATGAGATATCAATGAGGAAATCTCATATGCAGTTCCTAGCTTAGGTGTTACGACATAAGTTATTGTTCCCATAAGCTCAGTTCCGATATCTGCTAATGTAGCTATAAGCTTTGTTCCGACAAATGCTGTTGTTCCAAGAAGCTTGGTGGATTAGCCTCGAATAGTTCTGGCATTTGGTAGTGTTCCAAGTAGTCATATTAAACTATAACTTCGGAGTGTTCCCACTTGTGGGGGTGAGGCTGCGTGTGTCAAAGTCTATGTCGGATAAACTCAATAGCCGTATCAAGCAACCGGTGCAATGATCATGATTGCTTCGCTTACCGGAGCTACTAGTGCTTACTTAGGTTCGAAAAACACATATGGATATGGGCACCTTCCACCTAGTCGGACATGGATCCGTCCCTGCCTTATTCTATCACCCCAGTCCCTTCAGCTCCTCAACAGCAAGTAAGGACAGGTACGGGCGGCTAATTTATTGATCTTGGAGGGTTAACATCTTAATCAATAGGTGATAAGAGCAATTACAGAGTGTTCCTAGGAGTGGTGTTCCAACATCTTCAACCATAATGAGTTGAGTCATCCAAACTGATTTTGGCTCCTCTACATGGTCCAGTTCCGACATGCGCTATTGTTCCCATAAGATTTGTTCCGACATAAGCTCTTTATCTAATAAGTCATGTTCCAACATAAGCAATGGTTCCAAGAAAGCGGTGTTCCAGCATTAGTACGTGTTCCTAGAATAGGTGTTCTGAGATTAGCTAGTGTTCCTAGTCGTTGTATTATTGTGGAGCTTGGATGGCATATTACTTAGCGTGGGCGGGGTATTCTTTGTGTGGATGGATGATTCATACGTGAAAATACACAGCAGGCAAAAGGAATAGGTATAAATGGACATGCTATTCAGTCGGAGGTTACACGCTTAGCTGGGCCGCTCAGATACAACTGCTCACACCGGAGCCACAGAGAGAGGCTATTCCGCCCTCACAAGATTGATAGGAATTTAGGCCCCAGTACTAACCCAGTCAATAAACTAAAAGATGCATAGACACGCACTGTAACTACCCAACCCGGTAAACTAAGCTAACTGGCTAACCCAATCTACTAACTTATAACGGTAAAACACCCAATCAACTAATGCACAGACATACGCACAGGTCCAACCCTGACCTAACTAAAAAGCTACCCTAAAAGGAAAGGAAGGGACACATGCAAATATATAAGGTCCAAACACTCTGAACCTAACTAAGCTACTTTGCAAGGGAAAGGAAGAGACACATGTGCGTATGTAAGCTTAGAACTAAGCCTGATCTAGCGAATTGACTGACGTATATGTTAGCACTGGGGCAACCAACCAATGCTACTAAGCTAGCTAACCACATGCACATCTATAAAGTACTGGTACGACCGCTGCTAACCACTGCTACTAGACTGGTGCACTAACCTAGCTAACAACTAACACAGCCGACCAACCCTACGACATGCACGTATGTTAGCACTGGTACAACCACCGCTAACCCCACCTATAATTAGGCTGGTTCACTAACACAGCTAACTCACATGCCCATCTGGAATATTATGTATATTACTACTCACCCCGTCTCGCTCAGCTTAAGTCCCCGAGCGACAGCGAAAGGCCCTATCCGTGCTATTCTATCGGGCCGCCATCGCTCTTATAAGTACCTCTTAGATGGGGATTTGATTTCTACCCTACTATTGGTTGTCGGTACTTTCATACAAATTGGCTTGAAACTACCGAAGGGTGCGTAAGCATGGCTCGACTAAAAGGAGAGGTCAAAACCTATTTGTTCAAGTCCATTCTGCGAAAAGCAAGTTTGGTCAGGAAGAATCAAATCCTAAAGGTTGGGTGGCTCAAGAAGTTGTTCCGTTGGGTCGATCCTAAAGACCTTCTGAAATACGATTTCAACTATCAAAAACCATGGGTTGTTGGGGGTCTAGGCATAATTCCCCATCCGGGTCTCAAAATTGACTTTTTTTTTTAGGCAAATATCTAATTGACAGGGCCCTACTTTGAAGCAAGATGTTAAAGCCATGCTGATTGTTCTGGTCCGTGAATTCATTTGAAAAAGCTTCTGAGATGCATGTTTTCCTATCTAGAACCTGTGTTTGTATGGGATTTGAGTCATATCCATCCACCGGGGTCTCGACCTAGCATTTCTATTTAGTCAACTTTATGAATTCTGGCACTTAAATAGGGCCTGTGAAATCTCGTGCCTGATTCTGGGTTCCGTATGAAAGCATCCAGGTCGGGTGGTTCCGGTCAATCCCAAAAACGTCCTTAGAAGCGGTGTTGTCTATATTCAACCAAGTGTTGTGGGGGTTCATAGACATATGGGTCCATCTGGGTCTCTCAATTTTGTCTATTTTGGCAAGTCGATTACTCATAGCATTTTAAGGTGATTCCAATCAATCCATCCATAAATCTACCCAGCTCCATTCCGCCATTCCATCTATAATCGGGGGAGCGGGAAGCACTCTACTAAGAGTATTCGGCCAGCGAATTGACCATCCATAGCACAAGGCCCGCAGGACACACGATTAGGGTCTTGACACACAACTAGAAGTCCTTTTCACAATAGAGGCCTGGACACAACGTTATGTATGCCAGTTCATCCCACCCATTACGCTTTCAATAACAACACCCACCAATACACATTCGGCCTTCAGGAAGGACACAATACTCATTCAGCTTTCTGGAACCCATACTCATTACACAACTTCAGGAACCAATACCCAGAGTTCACACGGGGTGGTGAGGCAATACACCAGATTCAAAACACACATTGTTGAGGAAGGTTGGCCCAGACACCGATTGATTGAGATTGATTGATTGAGCGATTGATCAATTGTATTGATGGAACACATAGTTTGAGGTCAGGCAGGACTACGGACGATACAGTACGGGAAGGTACAAGGGAACGGGAAGACACCGAGTGAGTTAGTCACTACCACGCACAAGTGTCCTTTTCTCTTTATAATGTATAGCGCTTTTTGAGTTTTCTATTAGACGCGGCTTTACCAAAGGCTAATACATAAGAAGAACTCCTTGCCCTAGGAAGCGCAAGCCCCTCCGGGTCCTTGCCCCTCCTATTTCTTCTCTGGCGGCTTCGCACCTTTGAAAGTGAGCTTTGCTTAGCTTAGAGATCTAGGAGCACTGGGCAGACTCTTCTTTAGAACTCGACTTCCATTCATCTCTTCCTAATGGTGCAAAATCTAAAGGGAACCCGATTTCGTTTTGTTACCAACTCCCTTCTCCAACTATTTATGCTCCTACTATTATTGGATTCACATAGTTGAGAACTAGGGAATTCAAAGAGCAGGGACTTAGCGACCCACATGAATAACGGAGCTAGAATGGAGAAAAGGTGATGGGTAAATATCATATTGATTAATGGCATGTGTGGAAGGACGTGTTTTTCCTTGCCCCCCGGAGGGACAAGCGGCTTCGCACCTTACACAGACTCTCATTCTAGGTTTCGTTTTATAGAATGTCAATGCTCTTTACAATGCTCTCAACATAACGGCCCACTAGCCCCAATTGAGCCACCCAAAATATAGTGAGTTGTTGAAGGATGCACAGAGGAAGATAAAGAATATAGAGAGTTCATAGATCGTGACACCTTGATCGGACGTGGCCCATGGGTTACTCCAATCTCCACCTCTTCATGGCCTCCTACCCCTACATGAGATAGTCAAAGATGATCCCAATAGTACCATCGACCTCAACAACAAAAAACTCCAGAATAAAGCATGTCCTCTCCCCCTATGGCCACAGCCACACGGCATACCTGTGCTCACCTCACCAACATTCTCGATCCTACCTCCCCTAATCCACCTGAGCTTACACATTGGACACACATGGGATGTACACCTCTTGACCTATCTACCACCCAATGTGATTAGTCCTTTTCCCTACAACCACCTAGCAATGACCCTTCCTCAACCTTGATCATGGAGGAAAGCCCTCAAACCACCCTTCCTCCTATGATCAACATAGATGAACCCCAATTGGAGTATGTGCTTCCCTCCTACATCACCCGTGTCTCATCGACCAATTCTGCACCCTTCACTCTGGAACCCTACCATGTTGTCATCCTTGCAATGCCTATATAATCCTCCTGCACTGGTTCTCCTCAAGGGTTTCTATGGAATCCTCTCCTTTTGGTTGCATGAACTTCTTCCCCAAAGAAACTACCATGTCCACCCCTCTGCTAGATTCCCCGCTACTATAGTAAACTCCCAACACCTCAACGCCCTCCACAAATATAGTAGTAGTATCCATTGAACAAACACAAGCACACACTGCCAAAAGAATTCTAAGGACCGGTAGGGTGAGGTAACGAACGCTCGACTAATAAGGAGAGGGGCTCTCAATCTAAGGAGAGGAATTTCATTTCTGTGGCTTCCTCTCCCGGTGGTCGAGCCATGCTTCGCTTCCTCTTATTTCTAGGATTGAAATCTGAGAAGGAGACATACCATGGTTCATATTGATTCAAGTTGTATCAACTCATGAGGAACATGAGATGCCATTGGACACATTGAGAACATTGGATTAAGTTCTGATTGAAATGCATTATGCTAAGATGGCAAAGTTGTGACAAGATTTTGATTAGAGTAAGAAAATGCAAGGTTGAAGGTTCAGTTCATAGAATGACAAATTACGCTCAGCAATGCCTAGTGATAGAATGAAGCCCAACAAGCTTTGAACATGACTATTCTAGCTTTAGAGACAGAGTTGGCACATAAGACAAAGGCAATAAAAGGGTTGACAATTGTGCGATAAGATGTTGAGGCTAGGGTAGATAGTCTCACTATGAATGTGAAAATATCATAAGCCACAGTGGCGCCCCAGGTATTTTCTTAACAGACAACACTTTCGCTTTTCCTTGATAGTACAATGTTCGCTTTGTGGAAGAAGCATGCGACACTTTTTGAAGCTTTCACTTCTCTTCTAAGCATGATTAGAAGGTTCTATGGATATCACACTCTCTTACAATGCTAGTATGTTGAGCAACAACAACCAATCCTCAGTTCGTCAAATGAGCAAGCCCTTGTCAGATAGTGATACAATGAAATATTGAAGTTGTTTATGTTTGTGCTCCTGCCATAACAGCTTGGAGTCCATATCATGGTTCAGATCACGCTGCGGTACTATTGATTGTTATTGCTCCAAGAACTGACCGAACGCTAATAGGGCATTTGATTTTATAAAGGCCTCTCAGACGCTTTCTATACGTCTGCCTTGAATTAAATGACCTTTTCTACCTACGCGACACTTCTCCTCTTTTTGGTGCTCGGCCGGTTGTACCTTTCCATATAGATTTTGCCCGTCAACCGGCTTTGAGGAGACATGCTTAAGAGCCCTTACTGATGCCCACGAAGTGAGGGAATGAGCTTGGTGCCGAACGAAGTGAGATCCACCTCGATAGCTAGTCTGCGGGCTGGTAATCATCCAGAGCTAGTTCGTTGGCTGCTTCCTTGACCAGACCATTAGGCCGGCTCTTAATAGTATTGGTGTGGTGGCCGTAATAGCTACTGTACATCTTTGTGGCCGCCTCCAAAGCCACCTGTACCACATAATGAAATTAGTTTCTTTCACCTTCAGCTCCTATACACGCTTAGATAAGGAAGTATACTTACTTATGCTAATACAAAAGCTGGTAAACCTACTAAGCAATAGTTGGTGCGCTAGCAATGCTTCAAAGTTCCCACCCAATAAGAAATTGATTCCTTCTATGAATCTTCCTCTCAAGCAGTTGGTAAGACTGAATCGTATTCTGGAAAGGCTCGGCCGGACCGGATCTGAGTACGGGTATGTCTGACTTCAACTTCATAAGTAATTGAGAAGAAGAGCAATCTCATGAAATAAAGAGTCTCCGCCCCCACCCCATTGTAGTCAGTTAGTTGGTTCTGGGGATTAGATTCTATACGTCAAATTCATGCCCCACCCCCAACTATATAAAGAAAGCCCAATGGTGTCTGCCCGGGATGACATTGAATATATTCGTGCCGGGGCTTTTGGCTCTTCCTAAATGGCACGTGTGGATAGCTAGCGGACAATGCCGCTATTATAGCAGTCAGTAATTATGCGCTTTTCTGCCCTCGCCGACGAAGTAAATAAGTAAGCGACTGCTGGTCATGATGCGCAAGCAGGCTCGACCATAAGGCCCGTAGGGATTTCTCGCTCACCTTCCCCAAAGAAGTGAGGGACTCGGCCGAGGTTACGAGGTCGAGGAGAGGAATTATATATACGTAATTACGCATCGAGAAACGGAGTAAATCGAGTAAGTGTTAGAGATTGATTGATTGAATGGCTGGCATCGTATGCATGATACAACGTTCTTACCCTTAGACCTTACTTCATTTGGTGTTTACTTACTACCTGCCTACCTGTCCGACCTATTACCCTACCTTGGATCAATTTAGCGCTTAGTAGGTACCACTATTTGACCTCTTAGAAGCAGAAGCAGGACGGAATCTGACTTACCCTTACCTTTAGACCTTCACCCCAGACCCCAGTACCAATCAGCCTGAATCAATACCTACTAGTCTTGGTTCCTTCACTGGAACTAGGCTGATCTGAATCTGATTTCCTCTGTTATTTTGGATCAGCAAGCAGACATCAAACCTTTCTTTACCTTACCTCTTTCTTCACTTAAGTGTTTCCTAATTACCCTATACCAATCGGATGATTCGAGCGCTTAGGCAAGTACGGGACAGCTAAGCTCCGGTAAGGTTGCTTGCTTGTAGGTTAGCTAGTGTGGTTTGTAGTGGACGGTTAGATTGTTTGGCTGTATGGTTTATTTCTCTGTTCCCTTACCTCATGAACAGCCTCTTTCCAGCCCACCTACGTTCGCCTTCAGACGTTCATCAGAAAGAAGGAAACATACGTTCACCATCCCACCAACCAGCAGCTCTCCAACCAGCTCTACAACCAGCCAGCCCAAATACCACTTTATATATGTAATTACGCTTTAGGCTATCATAATAGATCGTAACAGAATCTCGTATATAGAGAGATAGTCTAAAAGGGAAGGGAGGGTTTGGCTTTAAGGAAGACATGGCAGCCTAAGCAAAGTCGTCGACAATGAATAAGGAGAATTCAGTGTCTTGTCTAGCTCTGCTTTCAACCTGATTAGAAAACAAAATCTAGTGTTTCGGATCAGATCAGCAATCTCCTGACCGGTTACTGTCAAGTAGTTATCCCAACCCTTCGCTAGATTGAGGGGAATAAATCAAAGCGAAATTACATATATAATAGCAGATTGGATTCGATACCGTAATTACATATATAATTCATGAAAAAAAGAGATCCTAATCGGATCAAATCTCTCTCATTGAAATGGAAATTTAGGATGAAAGCCAAGCTCTCTTAGTAAGGCCCGGAGGGACTCGGCCGAGGTTACGAGGTCGAGGCCCGGAGGGACTCACTATTCATATGGTGAGGAAAGCTATCAAAATCATTCTTACTATCGCGATCCGGAGCGTCGCGGTCACTGTACCATGATCCAGGTTGGCAGAAATTAGCTTGGTCGGGATTGCCCGCCTACCGGATTGGGGATCATCGAATGACACTCACACATTGATCGAAACCACTCCTTCGACCCCCAATCTGACACTCATCATGGATCCGGTCAAGATCAACGCTAAGGAAACCAAGGAACCAAGAAGGAGCTAACCATCGGATGCCAACAAGCAAGCAAAGCCTTATCGACCAACACACAACAAACACTGGATACTCCTTCCCTTCACCCTCATCATGCACTACACTCCTAATCCTCGTGCCCCCAAGACGATAACAAGGACACACCGCAAGGCAACCTCCTTGATCGGTATCTGCACCCTTGCGGACCATTTCACCGGCATCACGGCTACGCAAACCTACAACCATATGGCTGGGACGAACCTGGGTCATTCTCCTGATAAGGTAACCCCTATCAGGATGCGGAAACAGGCTCGACAAGGGGCCGCCATCAATAGACCTGCCCACCGGAAGACCTAGCACCTGCCCTTACTAACCACTCGCTTAATGAATCGCTTAATGGGTACTGCTACAGACTTCTACGGGATGGGATGGGATTAAACAACCTTACCTTACCCTTTCTTACTCCCCACCACACACCACATAACACCTTCACTCCGTACCCCCTATACGCCTTAGATTAGCGATACAGCATTCACAGGCTTTTGAAAACACTTGCTTAATTAAGACTTTTGGGGTACAGCAAGCACTTAGAACAACCTTGACTATGAACCCTTTACCCTACATTGATATCATTCCCTTTACTTCAGTGTTTCCAATAACCCCCCCCATATTTCTCTTTACTTACCCATAGATGAATTCAACCTAGGTCACAATAATCAAAGCAAAATCGAAGGAGTATCCAAGTATGCAGGTTTAGCTCAGTCTCAGTCTGATGAGGATATAAAGTGGCACAAAGTGATAGGGTAAGGAATCAAGGCAACTCAAAGGGATCAAATGTCAAAGGAGGAAAAAGTATCAAGGAGAAAAAGGAGTGTATATTACAGAATCTCCACTTAGACCTCTCCTACCGTAGCCTTTGCTTATTCTCCCCCTTTTTTCTCTTTACCACTTGATCGATCTGCCGCTGAACAATGACTGAACAGGTTCACACTGGACTGCTGGGCTTAGGAAGGACAAGCAGATGCTGTTCTGCTGCTTGCTATGTGAAAGCTGCCTACACCTCCGTTGCTGCTGGTTGTGCAGCTGCTTTCATCGTTGCCGCAGGGCGGGGAAACAGACTGGCACTGGGACTGGTGGGTTGATGGATTGATTCACTGATGGACGGGGAGCTGTACGGATGCATGTCTGGATACCGGCTGGGATTGATGTTGGAATTGATGCTGGCTGAGATGCGGGCTGGGCACAGGGAAGGAAGCTGGCACTGTTGGGACTGGCCGGAGATACGACACATACATTGGTTTAGATCCCACCTAACACTTATATATGTTCTATGTTCATTATTCATTTCGTTATCTTTCGTTATCCAGATGGCTGTGGCTGTACGCTTAGCTATGATACTGATACGCCACTAACCATGCTGCGGCTTCTTCCCGAAGGTATAGGTTGGACCCGCAGAAATAGAAAGACAGATACCCGCATCCAACTGTCCCCACGCAAGGTGAAACTGTGCGCGCAAGAGCTATGGATTCTTCGAGGAATAGGGGTGAGGCAGCATTACGGGCCATCAATGAATTATGGTTAAACCTTTGCTACTCGCTCTGTTGCTATAGGATATGAAACCATAGAATCTGCTTACTTCGCTGGTTCTGCATCTGGATTGGAAATGAAAAGGACCGAAACCTATGCTTCTAGGTAAACTCAGTCCACGCCTTACGCGGTTAAGTCAATTATATACGTAGTAAATGTAAATGGTGCTTTTTCCACCTTGGCTATGCTTGCCTTTGCTGGTGGTGGATCAACTGCCTCTGCCCCTGCCCTTTTGATTGGTGTTGCTAATGATGCTCGGGCAACAGGATCTGGAGAACGATCTAGGGAACGAACTGAATCTGAAATTGATGGAACAGAATCTACGCCTGGAGTTGGAGAAATATTACAAGTTATTTGAACCAGATACCTACCTGACCACTTCTTGGGTAGATGACTTCAACAGGGATAAAGACAGCAGGAAAATACTAGTCAAATGGTGGGCTGAGGGTATAATATTTCAAGTTAGAGCCGATGGTTTTTCTCCTTCTATTCACCTAAGAGAGCCATACATTTATGCTGTTGCTATGGTAAGCAGGCTGCTCTATGGTGAACCAGATGCCACGCATGTGAAAGAAGCCGAGGTCCCATTAATATACACTGTTTTCAAGCAAGGATCACTTTGAAACTGGGCAGCAATCCTCAGACACACAATGAAGCAGGCAATACTCAGAGCCAAGGAGCATAGCCCAGATTCCCCTCCAACCTTTTATATGGTTTCGTATTTCTGAGATATCATATGTGCTAATCACCCTTTTCCAGGCATGGGATGGGCATGGAGCATCTCAAACATCCCTGTACAGGTATACTGTAAGGATCTGTGGGAGAACAAGTACAAAAGACAGTATGCAAACATTTGTTATCATTTCTTTGCACAGGCCTTTGAGCTAATATTAGGTAAGCCAGCACCGATACTATCTGATGAAGCCATGCAAGTGCTCAGCAATATAGGAGACTGGTACATTGAAAAGGACTTTACCTATATAAGAATCTATGGAGCAACAGCAGCCCCACACTTACTTCCCAAGTTTGTGCTTGACAGGCTGGTGCTAAGAGAAATTGCATACCAGACTATATTGCATGGATTCAATGCATTCTTAGTGAAAGAAAAGCTAAAGTCCTTCATCAGTTATTCTCTATACATTGGTCGGCCTCAGCATAATAAAGCACATAATAAATGGCTTAAACAACTGCCTATGCCTTCGCTACGGGGTTAACTGCTGCATCTGCCTCTACGGTAGCTTCCATTCGGTCAATGAACTTATCCAGGTCTGCATCTTATATAATGACGGAAGGATCTGGATATTGAATAGGGCCTATAATTGCTCCTGGGTGCGGATCTCGTCAGTCTGGGTCTGGATCACGAAGGTCTGGGTCTCGATCCGGCACTGATGGAAGGTATGCTGCTGGTACTGGATCAAGAGCTTATACACGTGCTTAAACAAGGTAAACTAGGTACGATGCTACTGGTCCTACTTATTGGTCGACAGAATCAACAGCTTAATCTAATGGTGGTTAAGCTGCTACTACTGGGCTGGACCCGGATATCATTAGCTCAGCCCAACTAGGAAGAGATGTTCAAACCTCCGCCTCCTGAAAATGGCCAAATTAGTAGGATGCGTAAGCATGCTCGACTGTTAAGGCCGCCATCGTGCCCCCGGCAGGGTGAGGTACGAACGCTCGACTAATAAGGCCGCCATCGCTCGACCAACGGGAGAGGGAAAGATGTTCAAACCTCCGCCAAGGATGCGTAAGCAGGCTCGACTGTGAAAGGAGAGGATGCGAAAGCACGCTCGACCACCCTTTAGTTACTTATTTGAGAGGGGCCACCCAATAAGCATCAAGGAAACTCCCGCCATCGTTTTCACGCTCACTCATCATATGGGTGAGGGCCCTTACTTCTTCATAGGGGCGGAGCCACTCACTATTCATATGGTGAGGGGTCACTCACTATTCATATGGTGAGGGTTATTAGATAGAATTTACCACCCCAATACGCTAGGAGAGGAGGTAGTAAGGGAAAATAAGCCTTCTTACCCGTACTCATTCAGCTAATCAAGTCAGTCAGAAAGGAGGAGGTTTCATTCACCTACTTAAGAAGCTAAGAAGGTTGGGAAAAGGAGGTAGTAGTTGGAAGAAGACTCACCTACTTATTCAGCCTCACATAGAAGGTTTCACTCACCTACCTACTTAGAAGGCTTATAGGGAAGGTATAGTAGAAGCCTATCCTTACCCACTATCTAAGAAGGTTTCACTCATCTACCCACTCATCTAATTAAGAAGCTTAGAAGGAGAGGTAGTAGTTGGAAGGAATAAGACTGAAGAGAAAAGAGATAAAGACAAGCTCCGACTTAAGCTAAGGAGGGAAGGCAGGACCACAGCTAAGGTCTGGCTTAAGCTTTAAACAACTATCTGTCTGTAGCTCCGTAGCTTTATAGCTCTGAGCTATGTCCGGGCCCACTCCAAATTATGGTCCCTAAACGTAGCTTTATAGCAGGCGGCTAGGCTTTAGCTTTCAAAAACCTATGCTACGGCGTCTTCGGTAGGGGAGGAGATGACAGATTCGTATCGAATGTTGAGGAAAGGGCATCCGTTTACGGCGTGGGATAGAGCGTGGTGAAAGCTGCTGGATCGTATCCCATCTCAGCTGGGGATCGGTTTGCGGCAAGGGATGCATAAGGTACTGCCGGAAAAGAGAAGAGGGCTAGAATGAGAGGAGCATCGAATCGAGATTAGTCCAACACTTATGGGTCAGGGGTATCGGTTCGTGATATGCCAGTCGATAATCCCTTCCTTGATTGGATAACCAGCATAGTGTTTTTGTTGTTCATTCCCCCTCGCCTATGGGATCGGATGGATGAGCGTGCTATCTTTTCTCGGGTTGGGTGGAATATCAAATCATCAGCTTTTCGTCCAGACAATATCTATTGACAGCAGGAGATCCAATCCATTTTGATATGGCAGGTTGTCGATCGCATACTTTCTTTTGACAGCTTGAGCGTTGGCAGCCTTACCGATCGATACCGAACAGGAGGTCCTACAGATACTCACAGGGAGGGACTAATCCAATGGGAAGCACTCTTCGAACCTATCCTCAGTGAGTGCATGAACCTCACGATGATACCAACAACAAGGAATTCCTACAACTAGACTACCACTATAAGGACTTGACTACTAGAGACTGGCCTCTATAATGAGACTCTTGAGAACTCTTGGTCTTCTTTTCTCACTAGAGCTGACAGTAGGAGCTATTCACTAACCAGGGCCATAGAGTAGGGCAACGGGGGAAGGGTTCTATTTCACAGGTGAAACCTAAACCTAAACACCCTTCTCACCATATATAGGGAACCGGAGGAAGAACCTTGAAACTATAGTGGGCCCTACCTACCTAACCCTTAGAACAGAGAGCAATGAGTAGGAAAGATACATATCCTACACAAGCAAGGAGTTTCACCATGATGACCTACATTCAAGACGTTGTCACCCTACCCAGGGCGCCCAGGAACCACCTATTGAATTGATAGCGGCCTCAGGAAAGAACCCTCAGGAAAGCGTAAGCGGGGTCAACAGCGGAGCGGGGGATATATTAGATAGCTTAGAGCTCCCTCACTTTAGGGGGAGGCTCAACCACCGTCCCTACTCCTCATCAAACTAGGAATCAGAGAGAGATTGAAAGGCCTTATGCCATGTAGCGTATATAATATCATCAGAAAAAAAGATCTATTATATATGTCATTACGCATCAAAACCTCCGCCTCCTAAAATGGCAAGAATAGGCCCGGTAGGGACTCACTATTCATATGGTGAGGACCTTTAGGTGCTCGACCAAAAGCCCCCCCACCCAATAAGTAAATTGAGAGAAAGATGTTCAAACCTCCGCCTCCTCTCCTCTCCCTTATGGTCGAGCACCTAAAGGTCCTTATCAGTCGAGCCTGCTTGTGCATCCTGAAAATGGCAAAATAGGAGCTAAAAGTTCAAAAAGCTCCGCCAAGAGAAAATGGCAAATATTACGGTTTAGCAGACAATGCATATATGGGCATATGTCATTACGCTTTCTTATCAATGCATATATGGGCATCAGAAAATGGCAAATATTACGGTTTAGCAGACAATGCATATATGGGCATATGTCATTACGCTTTCTTATCAATGCATATATGGGCATATGTCATAATTACATATATAAAGAATGACCAACGGGAAAGGACATTCTTGCTCGATGACCGGGGAGAGTGAGAGGATGCTACACCTTATCAATGCATATATGGGCATATGTCATAATTACATATATAAAGAATGACCAACGGGAAAGGACATTCTTGCTCGATGACCGGGGAGAGTGAGAGGATGCTACAGCAGGCTCGACCAACGCTAGTTACTTATTTGAGAGCCCAATAAGTAAATTGAAATTGGAAGCTTGCTTGACGTTAGGAAAGCAAGGAACGTAGTCGCTTGCTCGACAAAAGGAGAGCAAGGGTGAGCCAGCCGAACTCTCGACAATAGGCCCGAAGGGTGCGTTAGCACACTCGACTAAAAAGCCCGACTCGGCCGAGGAGGTCGAGGAGAGGGAAAGATGTTCAAACCTCCGCGTTATTGGGTGGGGGTGAGCAAGCGAACTCTCGACAAGGGGGGCCGCCATCGAAATGAACAAAACTCGGAGTTCAATTAGCCAGAACCTCCGCCAAGGTGATAAGCCAAAAGAAGAGGCTTTCAAAACCTCCGCCATTGAAGTGCCGCCAAGGGAAAGAAGGTTCCTTATGAGGGAAAGGAGATTCAAAGCTCCGCGAACAACAACCCTCTTATCTTCTTACTGTCCCTAGGAGAGAAAGTGTTGCCCTAACCCATTGATGAAGCAGCCAGGAAGAAGAAAGTACAGTATGAGTATTGATGGTATGCTTCACCTTACCCTCGACTTTCTTAATGCCTTCACCATAGGACGATGGCTTCGCTCCTTACCAACCCATTCTTTCCACCAGGAAGAGAAGTACAGGATTAGTATGGATGGCATAAAACAACAACCTCCCCCTTACCCTTTCTTACTACCCTCAACCTAGGACATGGAGTGATGCCCAACCCATTACCCTTCTATAAGGAACCGATCAACCAACCTTGATTTAGAGAGTACTGCCTGCCCAACCCGTTTATGAAGCCAGGAATTGAAGTAGGGTACAACATCTATGAACCTTTGACTTACGAGCATCCACCAGATACTTGACTTACCACTCCCTTCAACAAACCGGTTATTAAGCGCTGCCTGCCCTTGTCTGGTTACATACAAGCGATATACATTCCTTACCCAACCACACTTTGACCTTATGCCAGCCAGTCAGGAGGGGCATTAAGGGGAAAAGAAACCCAGATCCATGCCAGGTTTCATCGCCTTAAGGTCCTTGTTGATAGCCAATAGCCGCTAGTCTTTGCCAGGATTTATTGCTAGTCATTAACAGAAGGTCAGTCATATACATACAGAGACATACCCGAGAAAGAAAGAAGGAGGCCCCCATACCCCGGGAAGGTACTATGTGCAGGGAGTGAATGTTGTGCAGTGAATGAATGGCTTAAGTGAATCAATTCTTTGTGCTTTTAGTGGCTTCTTTGAATCTTCTATATGGATATGTGCTTTCAACTATGTGCCCGGGGCGGGGTGCACAGAATACCCATACAGGGTGGATGAGGGATGCTGCAGTGAAAGAATTGATTCATCGATGCTTATTTTCGTTGATTTACAATTTGAGGTTCCGACAGAAGCCCAAAGGCATAAGGTTATGCAAAAGTGAGTGGCCTTGGACTGGTCAATTCGCTAGTCAAAAGGTGGCCTATGGCAATATACCTATTGGATAAAAGTTCACATTTTCCTCTCCTTATCAGTCGAGCCCCCTGTCGGGTCCTTGCACTAGGAAGCGCAAGCCCCTCCGGGACCTTTTCGTCTCCAATTAGATATGACTCTCCGAATAACTGACTTGTATACTAGTAGTTATTTCTCTACAGCTTAAGATCTTCACTCCAATGGACAGACTCTCTTTAGGCTAGTTAGGGGGACCAAGGAGAACCTATTGATAGGGTGAATTCAGGAAGCAAAGAGGTGGCTTCTCTACTATATTTGGATCACAAGGAGCATAAGAGCCTAGTATCATTACCGGTAAGTGAGTTGGAGGTTCGAGGGTATAGAACATGGGGACGATTTATTATCCCTCGATGGGTACATGAGATTGTCTCATATTGGGAGTGAGAGAAACTCAAGTAGAAAGAAAGCTAAGCATCAAGTGCATCAACTCTGGGATCAACTACCTACTATCAGTATCACGTGTATCAAATCTAGGATTATTGACAGCTTAAAGTAGCCTCATTGAGTAGCCCCTAATTAGGCCCCATTGAAGCCCCATTGAGTCGTCCCCTCTCCCTGTGGATTCGCCAAGCGGATTGATTGGATCATCCGGGTACTAAGCCCATCCCAGCGGCTTCAATTAGCCGAGCCCAGCCCAATTATCCCAGTTTATGAGAAAATATGAGTATCCAAGCCCAGCTATGACTAGCATTTTTCTTTCTGTATGGCTATGAGTACCGGCGGCTCTGACTACCATCTATTAGCAATGCCCTTCTGGCTATATCAACTATGATTGGCTGTCGACCACCTTCTGGTTATGACTGACAACAAACAGACATTGACTAGCGGCATCGACTCCTGGCCTCAACTATGGGCTATCGTCAATGAGAACTAACTATAAGTGGCACTGACTGACCTTCAATCGAGTACTCCCGACGAGTACTCCTCTTTCCTGTCTATCGGAACTTTCTGGGAATGATTGATTGGGAATGATCTTCATTCAAGCGCAATGACAACAGGCTATCAGCGACCACAGGCTATTGACTATGATCAATTACTTGGCACAGACTAGAGCTATATGCCCTGAGTATCTCTTTGATGAGTGTAGCCATTATGAGTATAGCTTCCCAAGAGTATGGCTTCTTTCTGACACTGAGGAGTAGTGGCACTGAGTAGCTGCAGTGACCATAGCTTCTAGACTTACCTAGCTCCTATGCATTGATTGTTTCCAGCCAAGCTCGGTTAAGTATCCCGGTAGCCAAGCGGAGTAGCGCAGTCTGAGTAACCAAGCCAAGCAGCGATTGAGAGTATCCAAGCATTTGATTAGCGCAGCAGCCACCAGCCCAGTAGATTAGCCCGGTCGAATAGCGCAGTAGCCATCCCAGTTTCATGGCGCAGCAGCCACCAGCCCAGTTGAGTCGCAAAGTATAGTACCCAAGTAGAGTATCAAAGTCGAGTATTCCAGTAGCCAAGCCCATAAACCAAGCCGAGCAGCCGGGGATCCAAGCAGCGTAGCAAAGCCCGGCTATGACCGGCTTACAATGATTGGCTATCGATACAATGGACCGTCTGTCAAGTACTCCCGACAGGGCCTCCCGGCTATGACTATTGGCTATTGATACAATGACCTTAAGGCGCCCTGGCAATGCTCGGCTATGACTCCTGGCTATTGGCAAAGATAACCGGCTATTTGCACTGACCGTAAGGCAATGAGAACAGGCACTGAGTGTCTATGACAACCGGTTATAAGCTATGACCTTCTGTCGCAGATGTCTATGTCAGGTACTTTATGTGCTGGCTATGTCCGGTGCTTATTGTGTTATGGCTGGTATGAGTGGGTAAAACTGTATGGGCTACGTTAGGTGCTTATTGCGGTATGTCCGTTATGTATGGCTAAGTGTCTCTATGGCTATGACTGTCAATGACGACTGGCTAGGAGTACCGGCTATAGTGACAAGGCCTCCCATCTCTTGGCAATGACTCCTGGCTATGATTGTCTATGTGGTTGCTCTATGTACCAGCTATGTGAGGTGCTCAATTTTCTATTTGAACTGATGCATGAGGAGACCGGCAGAGCCCGTAAGTCATAGTTCGGTCTTGTATTTTTTATTTTCTTTTTGAGAGCCAGCTACTAATGCAAGTAGCCAAACACCTTTAGCTCCTAAACGTCATTGGGTAATTATCCCTACCGAGTACTTCTATTGGGGTTCAGCTGATAGGTTGTTCCCTTTACCTCGGTCCTCCTTCTACTCTTGGGTGATTTTCCCTCCCGCGCTACTCACTGGGGCTGCTAAACGAACCATGCTGCTAATCATTGGGGCTGCTAAACGAACCATGCAAGTCGTTATCATCCAATCAGTGACCTAACCCAGTCAGTCTGGTTGTCATCCCCACCTCCTAACTACGGGGTGATAAGCCCCACCTCTATACTAGGTTTTCATCCCTACCTCCTTTACGCTAGGATGCTGGGCTGGTAATCACCCCTAAGCTACTATGGGCTGGTCATCCCTCCCTAAATATGTAATATGTATATATACGTATATATATATATATATCTTATCTGTGTGTGTATTCCCGTATGGGTCCTCTCCTCTGTGTGTAGCTGAGCAGCCCGGTGTAGCTCAGCCCATCCGAGTCGATTAGCGTAGCCTCGGGGATTAGAACGTATTAGAGCCAGTGGATGAAAGCCAGTGGATGAAAGCAGTCGATTAGGCAAGCCAAGTGGATTAGCCAAGCCCATTGGATTAACGGAGCCAGGTCGAGTAGCGTAGCCCAGTCAATTCATGTGGGAATGAGGGGCACGTGAAAGAAAAGCGAACATAGAAGCAATTACGAGAAGGCATCCTCTATAGGTTCCCAAACATAAAAGAATCCATCGCCACACCTGGCTATATGTCTACACCTGTCTATTCACCCCACCTTCCTCAATTCCTAAGCAGAAATTCTTTCTAAGTCAGCGGTTCTTTCACCCGTTATGTCCCTTCCTTCTTTCTCCCCTTATTTCCTTTCTGCCTTCCCCAGTTAATCGCTATCGCTCATGGCTTCCATCAAAGTCAAGGTTCCTTCCTCAGGCCTTGTGATTGCGGTAGGCCTAACTTTACTGTCAAGTTCCTATTTAATAGGTCATTAATCGTTTCATTAAGTTCCCAAGAGTTCATATCTTTTCTTTCTATTCAGCCAAGCAACCCACCTCGTTCAATCATTATTAGCTGATCGGCCCCCGGAGGGCATCATTGGAAGGTGACCAAAGCAAGCAATGTATTTCAATTTACTTATTGGGTGGGGGGGCTTATGGTCGAGCCTGCTTACGCATCCTTAATTGGGCGGTTTATAAGCCTCCTGGGTCGAAGGGTTACCATAATGGGGCGGTTTATAAGCCTCCTGGGTCGAAGGGTTACCATAATGGGAAGATTTATAAGCCTCCTCCGTAAGTAGCTTGGTTGCTAGATACGGCGTAGTTAGTTATATATGAGCATGTGGTAGTTTAGGTAGAGATAGAGATGTGCACCTCGGCGAGATGGCGTAATGACATATATAATGATAGTGATTTTCTAGCTAGAGGCAGCCTTGAGCAATATATAAACCCCCCAAAGAATGAAGCGATAACTCGATTTGGGGATGCACTTTAAGGCTCGACCACTATTTACCCACCCAATCCCCTTAGGCGGAGGTTTTCACATATTTCGATGGCGGCCAGTCGAGCATCCTACTAATTCGGCCATTTTAGCTTGGCGGAGGTTTTCACATCTTTCCCTCAATTTACTTATTGGGTGGGGGGGCTTTTGGTCGAGCACCTAAAGGTTAGGGTTTACTTATTGTGTTGGGGGGTTAACAGTCGAGCCTGCTTGCGCATCCTATTATAGCATTTTCAGGAGGCGGAGGTTTTCACATATTTCGATGGCGGCCAGTCGAGCATGCTTACGCATTCTACTAATTTGGCCATTTTAGCTTGGCGGAGGTTTTTCAAGATTCCCCTTCAATTTACTTATTGGGTGGGGGGGCTCTCCTCTCCTTATCAGTCGAGCCCCCTAAAGGGTCCTTAACAGTCGAGCACCTAAAGGTCCTCTCCTCTCCTTATCAGTCGAGCCCCCTAAAGGGTCCTTAACAGTCGAGCCTGCTTACGCATCCTTTTGGTCGAGCACCTAAAGGTTAGGGTTTTCTTATTGGGTTGGGGGGTTAACAGTCGAGCCTGCTTGCGCATCCTATTATAGCATTTTCAGGAGGCGGAGGTTAGGGAAGTTTTACTTATCATTTGATCATATCAACTTGGCCATCTTGACCCATTTGAAGCTTACTTTTTCAGATCTGCCTTGGCGGCACTTTGACCACCCTTCCCTCCTAGTTTTACTTATTCACCTTGGCGGAGGTTTGATGCTTTGTCCCTTGCCCGATGCGGACAAGCGACTACGTTCCTTTCTTTCTTTGTTCTTCTTATTATTGGGTTTACAGCATATTTGGAGTGGTTTCTCTCTCTTTCCTGTTGTTCCTGCCCAGTTGCTGTTGTTGTTCTCGCCCACCCAGTCGTTGCCCCTAGCGGTAGCGTCAATCGCCGTTTGCTCTTCTGCCCATAGCGGTATCGTCTGTCGAGGGTGCTCTTTTCCCCATAGCGGTATCGTCCATCGCTGAGTGTTTCCAGTAGCGGAACCTCATGGGATGTTTTGGGGGCAAGCAATCAAGCACTCATTTCTCTTCCATTGTGGGCAGGTGGTTGGTTCCTTTATTGAATCATCTCTGTAGGTGGAGGCTCCCATTCCAAGGTTAGGTTGAAACTGGCTCCCTTTGGCCCCTACCCATGGTTAGGTCGAAACTAGACTGCCCCTTTCCCTTAATTGGGGATGAGGTTCCGCTACCACATAGGGGTTGGCACCACCTATCAGGTGAGATGAGTTAGGCCGGTAGTGAGTCAGTCATTCCGGGAGTCAGTCGAACTTGAGATAGGCCTGGACAACGACGATAATGTGTCTGTGGCCCGGTCACTTCCAGCATTAGTCCGTGAATAGACATTAGTTACATTTGCATGAGTACTGGGATAGCCTTCATACGTCCTTCCTTCTTGCCCTTACCGAGACGGAACACACGTTCCTACCTCATGCACACAGTGCAGACTTACTGCCAGACATAGTAGCCTCTGTCAGAGACAGAGAGAATATGCCTCTGGGACCAATTGATTGAAACCTGGATCAATTGTATAATCACCTGGATTGAGCCTTGGATGAAGGTACAGGCCTCTAGTGAATAACCACCTGTAAGCATAAACTTTCAGAAAGGATATGTTTCATTAATAGAAAAGCCATTTCGTCGTTTTGATTAGAATTCTTTGGCTCTTCAAAAGTAGCAATTTTTTAGTTACCAAATAATGTGGAATGAGGCCGTGTAGCCCACCTAGCTAAAGTATATGAGTTGTTGAGTAGCCAATCCATTCCCAGGAGGTGTCATTGCTAGCCGATCATAGCCGATTGATCCTAGACGATAGCCAACTATTGCCGAATCCCCTGTTTCATCTAGCCCACCTCATATTGGCAACTAGCTGATAGCCAATAGCCCAGCATTGCCAATAATAGCCCGTAGCAGCACATATTTATCATAAATATATACCTATAAGTCCTGATCTCAAACTCTACCTTTACCTCTACCTAGACCCTCTAACAATACGGAGCCTTGGGAGTCATGTTCTTACCTGGGTGGGCTGTTAGCTCAAGGCTTATGTGAAATGTATCTAGCCCCTCCCTGAATATATCTATATAGCCCCCTCTCGCTGAATGTCTCTCTATCTACCTGCCCTCCCTTACCTGGATGGCTCTATCTACTAGCCCTACTTCGTTCAGCAAGAGTGAAACCTCGATCTCCTAGCGTCCGATGAGTGGCTCGTAGAATTGATATCTAATAGGATTTGACCTCACCCGTGCATAAGCCTCCTGCTGCTTCCACCTTCAAGATATTATTATCACATTTTGGTTTGTTAGGAAGGAAACTAGCTTTTGAACTTGATATGAGGAGCCCCAAATGAACATTGAAAGTTATGCTTTTCTTTGAAAATCAAAGGTCCGGAGGGCTTGCGCTTCTGAGGGCAAGGAGTTACCCATATTCACCGGGACAGACAAGGCTTACCCCTACGGAACATAAGTTCCTACCTCAACTTTATGCTATAAGCACGCATTACTTACAATGCACCTGTTTAGGATCACATACGCCAGGTCATAGCCCATAAGCACTGTCAAGAGCTATTGCTGCTAGAAGGAAGGTCATTGCTACAAGCTCTAGTCATTGCCAATCAGAGCCGCCATAAGGTCATTCCAGTCAGAGCCCACAAGCAACAGTAAGAAACACTCATAGCCGATCAGAGCTGCCATCAGACCCAGGAGACCTAGCCAGGAAAACTAACCGGGAGAACTAATCTTAGCAGTCATAACTCCTCGAAGGAAACACAGCCCCCGACCCTTCTCCCTATACATAGATGCAACGATGCAACCTCGACCCTTTCAATTTACACAACCGTGGCCCTACACCTCCAACCTCGACCCTCCAACTAGACCCTTGAACCCACAGAGAAATCCTAGAACCTTGGCCTAGAACCTTACCCTACGGAACACAGGGAGGGCTCCTACCTGGCCTGGGATACTCAGCTTGCTTACTCGACTAGAGACAGGAAGATTACATGGTTGTTACTTACGAGCATTTCGATTGAGAATGATTGGATTAGATTGGATTTGAAACTGATTAGTCTTCTGAGAGGGCCAACGGACGGAAGCAGCACACATATTGGGGTGGGGCGCTACTACGGACGGTACAGTATGGGAAGGTACGGTACAGGGCCGAGTGAGTGAGGCACTGAGGGTATACGATAGCCGCTAGTCTTCGGGTTGTCGATGCCAAGAGGTCAGTCCAGTGGTCGCCGATAAGGAAGGAGGTAGTCTTTGACAGAAAGTGACGAGAGCTGCTAGTCAATGCCAGGTGCCAATGCGGCTACTCCATGCCCCTATTCACTCGATGACAGGTTTAGATGCCGGTGGCGATCCAAGTGTGGGTGCACTCAATGACAGGTTTCAACCACTAAATGCCAACAGTCGATACAACTGTTGATCATTCCCAGGAAGGAGGTGCCGATTGATTGTTGCCAATGGATAACCGTCCGTTGACAATACCCCGGAGCCCATACCCACCGGTATATGCCAGTTGTCGCCGAGTTCAAGGCACAGTTGATAGCAAAGAAAGACAAGTTGATTTACCAGTTGAGTGCTTTATAGACTTGCACCCCTCGATTGATACAGGGATGGGCTTGATACACTCTTAGGAGGAAGCCACATAAAGCAACCACATAACTCTGGACATATGCATGGTACGACGGTACGGTATGGCACACGGTACGGGAACGAATGGATATCCTACCTGGGATGGACTGCACGGTTGGGCTGGGATACTCGGCTTGGGTTGGGCTCATGGGCTGCTCCGCTAATCCAATGGGGCTTGGATACTCAGCTGCTTGGCTATTCGACTGGACTAATTGAAGGGGCCTAATCACACAGCTACACATAGAGCTGCTAATCGAAGGAGCCTAATCGAAAAGGGGGCCTATTCACTGGGAAGGGGCATTGACGACGGTCTACCGAGAGGGAGGGGCGCACGGACGGACGAATGAATGAATGAATGAATGAATGAATGCTTTAGGGTTACCGATCCATACAGAACACAAGGGGCCTATAGCTACTCACTGGGAAGGGGCCTTATCCACCACAGGGAGGGCCTTATCACTAGGGCTACTCAATGGGCACTAATCCACAGGGAGGGGCACAGACTACATATACCGAGAAATATGACATTTTACCCACCTGAAGACAGTGAAAAGACATGGCTTTTACTTACGAGCAGATACATTGAGTTTAACGGATTGGATTGGATTGAATTGGATTGGATTTTTCACTTATTAGTCTGATGATGCTGGCCGGAAGGAGCGGCCAGAGGGCATGGATGATTTAGCTTACGTATACAGAACACAAGGTTACTACAGCACCTCACATAGAGATATAGCCATACTGACAGACATAGACAGAAGTCCTTTTTTGATAGCTGATCATTGTAACCAGGCGGGCATAGTTGGGCTTGGATCCTGGGATGGATGGGCTGCTCGGTTGGGCTGCTACTCAATTGAGCTCATGGTGGGATCCTGCCTTGGGATACTCGACCGGGATACTTGTCCTGGATACTTGGGCTTGGTTTGGCTGCTCGGTTTGAATACTTGGCTCGGATACTCGGGCTTGGATACCTGGCTTATGGTGGTCTTGGCTGAAGGTGAAAGGTGAATGGCTTCTGGTTATAGGTGGAAGGCTTATGTCTAATGCGAATGGCTAATGGTTAATGGCTAAACCCTGTCTCAATCCCTTTCAGAGTACCCTTTGCGTATGATCCCTAACTGGCGAATAAACGTCTTTGAGGGGAAGAAATAGAGTGCCAGGACCTTACCTTCTAGCTAGCTATTTGAGGGGAAGAAATATAGGGTCAGTCATATCTTCCCGAACCTCAATTTCACCCGGTAAGTAATGACCTTCTAGCTCAGCAATTACGATCTATAGTGATAGAATGGAGGTGATCCCTTTATGTTCCGATCTTGCAGTAACTCGGCCCTACGACTATCTGTTAGGCCATGTCGGTAAACATGCTTATTGGCCTTTTCTCTTTCTGCCCAACCGAGATGGTCCTATGAAACAATTGGAAGTGGGTCCACTCGGTCAAGATCTGGATTCGGGCGAGATGATGGCTATTGAATCGGCGAGAATGTTGGCTGGGATACTTGCCTTTGCTTCTCTGTCTTTGCCTCTTATGCTTTTCCCACTCTAGCTGACCTTGGCCCACCATACTCCTTTATTCCTGTTCATAAAGGTGCCTGCCCGGAAGGCTTACCGAAGACGGGTTGCAATGGGGTGGATGGATAGCGGGGGCATAACGCAAGACTCCTAATTCGATAGCAGAATCAAACAAATCAATCAGGACCAGCATCCGAAGCCGGACAACCAATCATGAGAAAGAAAGGGTTGGGATGATCCTTACTGGATTGACCTTTCAGGACCTGGACCTACCTTCCTTTCATAACCTTATTCTCGAAAGTATCTGTAAGTAAGTTATCTAAGGGTTGATCAGGACCTTACTACTGGGTGGGCAGGACCTACTGCCTGAAAGGACCGACCCTTCGCTACGCTCGCTCAGGTAAGGAAGGTAGGTAGACTTTTCTCTTTTCCCGAACCATATATAAGCTAAGATAAGGGCTTAGGAGATGGGATGGTATGGAGAGTCAAGGACAATCAGTCAGAGAGTGAGTGCTGTTTCTCTGCTACGAGGCTTTCGCCTAGTCCCGCCAGCCCAGCGTTGTTGGTTGGTTTCAACTTATCTGGGACTCTCGTGCGTGTGAGTTTCCGTGCGGTGCTGTCCCTCACTTTTATTGCTTCCTTCCCCCTTTCTTTCCCTCCCCCCCTAATCCCGATATTACGCATTCATTCCGTGCTCCCAATATCATATAGAGAGAGAAAGGCAGGCTGCCCCTGTTTCGTGCGTGTAGGTGCCGTACATGGGTGGGTAATACTAAAAGGCCATACTGCCCATTAATTCATTTCTGTATGGGCCGTTAGGGAAAGATAGGCGGGCAGATCATCGCATATTCTATATGATGCTATGCCATAATACTAGTGGTTGATCATCCAACCTATACAATACTGGCTGGTTTTTTCAGACCTGCCACAACCCTGACACTATCGGGCGGTCGGGCACTATAACTAGAATTGGATCACCGAAACCGATAGGGAGCATGGGACCGATGGCGGGCACCGGGATATTTTCTACGATGATTTGGTTGGAAGGTTGGATTTGGCCCCTCAAAGAGCAGAGCGAAGCGAAGGTAAGGCTTGCTGGATCAGGAAGTTAGATGAGGGAAACAAACTATATAGATATAAGGGTAGCTGACCTAGTGAAAGGAAGGATATGATAAGCCATCTTGAAACTATTAGAAGGACCTGCCGACAAAGATGGATGCATAAGTAAGTAGTAAGATTATGTCAGTGAAAGCTAGCATTGGACGGTGAAGGGATACTGAGCACACACCGGAATGGTTATGGGGTTAGAGCCTGACGAAGAAAGGTATTGTCCTCAGGACATGAGCTATGGTGTTGGTCTTTCCTACCTGAGCAAGGACTTAGTCATCCATCTATTCGGGGGAAGGAATTAGAGAAGAGAGGTCACTTAGTTTAGGTTCTGGTTGGTCAACTTTGGATTGGAAAGGGAAAGCGGGCAGGACCTGACCTACCTTCCTTCCTTTATGGAGCTTCCTTCACTAGATAGGGGGGGAAATACCATGTGGTTTCAGGTGATAGAACGCTAGGAGTCAAGACATACATATGGGCAGGCGGGCGACGAGTCTGATAAGGGGTATTCTTAATGTGAAATCCACTAGGGCCATGGTATCATTATATCAGGAGGGAGGCAGGGCATTTTCTATTTGGTTAGGGCCGAGCCAGCCAGATTCGATTCAGCCGAGCCAGCCAGATCGCGTTTCATCGCTAATTAGCTGAGGAAGGGCTAATGAAATAACCCTCCTACCGGGCTACAGAGAGAGTGCGTTCCATCAAGCCAGAATCTCGTTATTGGCTTCACCCCATTTCCTTTGGTGCCTTAAGGAAGCTCTGCCTGCTTCAGCATGCATAAGATGTAAATAGCGAGAGGGCTTCTCCTGGTCATGGGAAGTCCACCCTTCGATCAGTGGGACCGCCCGACCGCTAAGTTCTTTCAGTAATTCATTATATATGAGATTATGCAATTTCATATAGGCTTAAATAACTGATAGCGGGAGAATAAAGTGCCGGGAAAACCTTGCCCCCGGAGGGACAAGCGGCTTCGCACCTTGAATAACTGGTCAATTTAAGAGCGAAAAGGAGAAGCGAGGGACGAGCGAGTGGTTCTATTTTGGGGTGGGGGCCCCAAAATGGAGGTGGCAAAAAGTGTAAGTTAGTCATCAGTTAGTCAATGGATCTGCATGAATCTGGCACTGTACTGGTGAATTCCCCATCACGAACGTGGCCTTGTACCTGGTTATTTTGAGAGAGTGAACATGGCATTTGCTTGGTGATTGATCAATCAAAAGGGGTACCAAACAATAAGTAAGTCACACGTAGGGCTAATCGATCAGACTAAGACATAAGCCAATAAGCACCACTACACGTGCTCAGCTGAAGAATAAAGCAGCACCCCTACACGTTGCGTCGTCGATCATCCCTACCAGTGAAAAGCTCATACACGGTACCAAAACACCCTTACCGGTGCTAAGATCCTACCCTTATTGAAGGTCCGTTAGCTACACCAAAGGTATCATGGGCAGGTGCATGGAAAGCACCGGAGGCAGCAGCACAGTCCACATCTTAGTAAGCATAAGCAAAGATGACACCCAAAGTAGAAAAGGCAGTTTTGAACCTAATTTGATAGCGAGATTTAGATTCAGTAGATCCAGCAGCAGGGACGGTTTACCTTGATTCATTTGATCCCGCAAAGGCATAGCCCGTTCGATATTTAGTAGCATCTCTTCTTGTTCGAAAGCCGGTTGACTTTTGTCGATGAAGCAGTTTATTAGCCAGTTTACTAAGTGGAAGCGCCCGTTGAAAAACCCATTTCTCCGTAAGTAGCATCAGTCCCGCGGGGGGGGGAAGCTGTACAACGCGCCATCCTAGTCATAACTTCGCCCGGATCCAGGCCCACCGGGGGCAAAGTACGAAGGAGCAAAACCCGCAAAGTAAGAAGGTTGAGTATGGAGCAGTTGAAGTCGATCCAATTAAGGAGCCCCCTTATTCAAGTTAGGTAGCCAGCCAGAAGCAGTTCGAGATGCAATCAATGAGTCGGAATTCAGATCCGATGCAACACGCAGATGAACCAATTCCTCCTGAGTCCGAAGCAGTGGAGATGGCACTGAGATAGCCACAGGAGATACATAGCCAGCATAAATCCCTTCCATTTCGACAGCTATCAGCTTTCTTTGTTGCAGATTCAATTGACCTTGCCCCTCCTATTTCTTCTCTGGCGGCTTCGCACCTTGTTTAACCAGCAGCTAAGCAAGCAGCATCTAAGGCAGCAGGAGGAAAGGCAGGAGCAGTTTCAGATCCTCTAGTAGCAGATCCATCTAAAGCAGATTAAGTCCCAGATTCAGTTGATCCTTAACCAGTTATAAATCCATATCCTCCAGCAGCAGAGCGAGATCCATATGCGGTAGACCCATTTCGAGAGCCACCTGTTTCAGATCCATAGCCTCCTAAAGATCCAAATCCAGAGCCTTCTGATCGAGATCGATACCCAGCAGATGATCCTGTTCCAGATCCTAATCCTGTTCTAGTCCCATAGTCAGTCTTTCAATTTTCTAAGTAACAAATTTGATAGCTTGTCATAGAGTCACTATCATTTTTCTGGATAGGGTAGGTAAATGAATAGTAGAGGCAGGCAGCAGGTCGATGAAGCAGAGAAATGCGTCAATAACAAATTGGGAAAAGAACAACAACAGATCGCGCAACCCCAAACACAAGGAGTCAGTTATGCGTCGGTCAAAGAACAACAACAGGTCCGACACAATAGACAACTCCAGCCAGAGAGTACCGGGACCCCAGCTCCACACAGGAGACAGGCTGTTTTATAAACACAACGAATCCATCAGACAATGCTCAACTTCGAGCAGCTAGGTGGACAACGAGCACAACATAACGATGGCAGTACAATGCAATAATCCACTCCACACACACGAAAGAAGCAGACCTCCACACCAAACCAACCTTCAAAAATATTGAATCAACACCTTGGGAGGATGCACAGAAACTCTCCCATCTCTGGTCTAGGTACCCTCCCTTGGTCAGGATCACGCAGATAGATAGCTATCACTCCCTATAACATTCGCGAAGGGATAGCCTTGCCTTCACCTCTCCATACAGCACAGGTAAAGCAAACTTCAACCACTCAGAGATAGCTAGAATTTGATCCTGTTGATCCTGTTGTTGATCCAGATCTAGATGCAAAGGCATAGGCAAGGACAGGTGCATCAGTTGATTCTGTTGATCCTGTTGGTTCAGTAGATTCTTCTTTAGATTCTATCGTTGATGAAGCAGATGATCCAGGTGGTGAAGATCCAGAGCGTGATCCACCAGATCCTGGCTTTCGTGATCGTGATGCTGATGCTCGTAGTAGATATTTAGAGCCAGAACCACCACTAGCATAGGCAAGGGCAAGATATAGGTAGGTAGGAGCAGGATCGAAGGTGGAAGGAACAGAGGCAGTGAAAGCAGTCGATGATCCAGGACCAGCAACGGAGGTCAAAGCAAAAACAGTAGTTTATCCAGTACCAGTTCCAGTCCTATACTCAGTAGCGGTTCCAGGTCTAGCACATCGAGATCAAGACCCATAAGCAGGAGAAGCAAAGAAGATAGGAGCAGCAGTTCATTCTGTTGATCCTTCTATTGGTTCAGCATTTGGTTCCGCAGTACCAGGTCCAGATGAAGCAGCACGAGCAATTCCAGTCCCAACATCCCTTCTAGTTATAGGAGGACCAGGTGAAGCAGTCGATGATGCGCTTGACTCTGTGGATGGAGCAATACCAATAATAGCATTTGAACCAGCAGAGCTAGTCGTAGACCCGGTTTCAACACCACCCGCATCAGCCGTTTCTGAGTTTGATGCAGTAGATTAAGCCATTGATTCAGCCATTGACGCAGTAGCTTAGCTGTAGACCCATACCTATATCCACCAGTTTACTTAGTTGAGACCCAGTAGCAAATGCGGAATGTACAGTGTTACCCTCCATGTCGTATTCGCCTCAGAAGATGTAGTAAGTATTCACCGACTAAATGTAGTATTTGACGACCCTCTTCTTGTTTATTCGGCCTTCTTCTTGACGGGTACAACGAGATCTGGCGATACTTGCTTGCTTACTTACATTATTCTTATTGCTCCGACTGAATATCCAAAATTGACCTTGATACGACATGATGAGATCCGTCCGATGGGCCTAGGGATGCGCTTGATGCTCGTGCTGTGAGTTATGTTCCCGATGATGTGTGTGTTTCCTTTTCTTCGCGCTGGAGTACTTCTACATGTGGGTGCTGCTCGCTCGGGAGCGATCCCCATAAACTTGACTGGATCAAAGGATGGGATGGATCGACTTTAGTAGTTCCCTTGGGGCCTCACCGAAAGAAGGAAGGCTCCCCACATGAACAGAGATCGGGGAAGATTGAAGTCTTAGATAGATGTTGGGGTGCGTCTGCCTATTCATGTTCGCCAAGCTGGTTTGCTTATGTGCCGGTAGCTACAGGGCTGGCTACGGGTCTGATCTTCCCGGTGGAGGAAGACGAGTCAATACTGGACTTGAAAGCTGAGTTAGCAAGTAAAAGCACAAGACAGATATCTAGGAAAGTCTTTGAGGGGAATAAATCAAATTGAGGGGAATAAATCATTGATAGCTCGAGTGCTTGCCTTATTCTTCCTTGAACTTACAAAATATGCTGAGTTTACCCAGCATCCTATCAGCACCAGTATCAGTAGAGTAAGAAGCTGATACGGGGTTTAGACAGTGGTTTCTTGAGGATGCGCAAGCAGGCTCGACCGCTAGGATGCGCAAGCAGGCTCGACTGTTAAGGATGCGTAAGCAGGCTCGACTGTTAAGGACCGGCAACGGGGCTCGACTGATAAGGACCGGCAACGGGGCTCGACTGATAAGGACCCTTTAGGGGGCTCGACTGATAAGGAGAGGAGAGGAGAGGAGAGGACCTTTAGGGTGCGTAAGCACGCTCGACTAATAAGGACCTTTAGGTACTCGACCCCAAGGGAGAGGATGCGTAAGCAGGCTCGACTGTTAAGGCCGCCATCACCTTTAGGTACTCGACCACAAGGGAGAGGACCCTTTAGGGGGCTCGACTGATAAGGACCCTTTAGGGGGCTCGACTGTTAAGGAGAGGAGAGGTGCTCGACCAAAAGGGAGAGGAGAGGGAGAGGAGGCGGAGGTTTGAGTGCTCCCGATGGCTGCCTTATATTATATTGGGCCCCCCCTCTCCTTATAAGTGAATTTGGGGGGGGGCTGCCTTATATTGGCCCCCCCTCTCCTTATAAGTGAATTTGGGGGGCTGCCTTATATTATATTGGGCCCCCCCTCTCCTTATAAGTGAATTTGGGGGGGGCGGCCTTTTAGTCGAGAGTTCGGCAGGCTCACCCTCACCCATATGATGGATGAGCGATAAATCCCTTACTGACTTCGATCTCTGAGAAGCCGAGCTATCAATTAGGTACGTTAGTGACTTTTTTAGTTACTTATTTGATAGGGGCCACCCAATAAGTAAATTGAAGGGAATGAGTCAAATGAGTCAAAGCAGAGTGTTTTATATATGTAATTACGCCATCTCGCCGAGGTGCACATCTCTATCTCTACCTAAACTACCATATGCTCATATATAACTACCACCATAACAAGGAGCCGTAAGGCCGCTCGACCATTCTTTCTTCTCTCTCTCTAGCTAGGAAATCACTCTCATTATATATGTCATTACGATCTGAATCTCTATTTTATGAAGCCGCAACTACCACATGCTCATATATAACTACCACCATTTCACCGGGCTATCAATTAAGAATGACCAGCAGTCACTTACTCATTGTCTTGGTCGGCATTCATTATATACGTAATTACGTCATTCGAGATAGGAACCAGATGTGCACCTCGGCGAGATAGCGTAATGACATATATAAGAACGGTGATAGTGACTTGCGTGAAAGCGATTAGCCAAAACTGAAACAGCCGTAAGGCCGCATCTAGGGCCCCATATTACTTAGGGGCGGAGCCACTCACTATTCCGATGGTGAGGACCGGTAGGGGCTCGACTGTCAAGGACCCTTTAGGGGGCTCGACTGATAAGGAGAGGAGAGGGGTCACTCACTATTCATATGGTGAGGGTTCTCTAGCCTCCTACTCGATAACAACCCATCAGGACCTTCATCTACGGGGGGCATCCTCATTCATTGTAGGGGGAGCATCCTCACACGCAGTCACTTACTCATTGTCTTGGTCGGCATTCATTATATACGTAATTACGTCAAAGGAATGTATATCGCTTGTCTGTAATCAGACAAGGTCCGGAGGGCTTGCGCTTCTGAGGGCAAGGAACGTAGTGCTTGCTTGACGTTAGGAAAGCAAGGATGCATAAGCATGCTCGACTGTTAAGGAGAGGAACTGACTGAACCTAAACTACCACATGCTCATATATAACTACCAGCAGTCACTTACTCATTGTCTTGATGAACCAATTAGGCAGCAATCTTGTGAAACCACATGCTCATATATAACTAAGCCGTATCTAGCAACCAAGCTACTTACGGAGGTGGCTTATCAGCCTTCTTAGCATGCTTATCCCTACGGCGCTGCTCCCTTCGTAGTTTCTTATCAGACTTCACCTTAGAACCATGTGTAGGGTGGTGCTTGAACTGAGGAGGTCTTTTCATTGGAGATTCAGTCCTGCGTAGGCTGAATATAACCCTAAAAATTTGGCCATTTTCACCCCTCTTTTTATATATATAGCGCGGAGGTTTTTCAAGATTCCCCTCAATTTACTTATTGGGTGGGGGGGCTTTTGGTCGAGCACCTAAAGGTTAGGGTTTACTTATTGGGTTGGGGGGTTAACAGTCGAGCCTGCTTGCGCATCCTATTATAGCATTTTCAGGAGGCGGAGGCAGAATACACTCTTAGTTTTGGATTATCTCGATTGTTCAAAGTGGCTCCATGACAATAGCGTATATAAAGAAACGGCATCTCCATGAGCATGAAGGGAAGTAAGGAGATCGATACCCAGTGCCAAGACAAAAAGCTAAGCTATCTTATTTAAGGGAGATGCTGTGTGAAACAAATATATGCTCGACTGAAAGGCCGCCATCGTGTGATATATGCTCGACTGAAAGGCCGCCATCGTGTGATATATGCTCGACTGAAAGGCCGCCATCGTGTGATATATGCTCGACTGAAAGGAGAGGGAGCGCATGGGCATGCTTCACCAACGCGAGAGGAGAGGTCCACTCTTACTTCTCCGAGCTCCATAGGGCAATGAGCTCCATAGGGAAATAGGTAGATTCAACCCAGCTAAGCATCACTTAATGGAGAACTTCATGCTTAAGGTCACTAAATCCCGAGACCATTAAGAGGGATCAGCTCAGCTAAGAGCTCCTCGTATCAGACTATTCCCAACCTTAGGGATCAGAGAACTTAGCTTATTTATCTTCCCAACCTTAGGGGACGCATAGGAAGACATTGTTAGTTAGACATCGTTAGTTAAGAGCAATGCTAAGAAGAGCAACATACATGAGGAGACTGCCAGAGCAACACAGCTAACAACACGGCTAAAAAGGGCATGGCACAACTAAGAGCGAGAGGGATAACTCAGCCTAATCGTATAAGATCAGATCATATTGACTGGGATATTGCCAGGCCAGATGGAGGGAGTTTACAGGCCTACCCGGAACATTCATTCAAGAATAAGGAAGGTAGGGAAGACATACTATTCCTCTTCTACCTACCCAACTCCGATAATATCATCTTTCTCATGAACTCGGAGAATCTCATCTTTATCAAGCCAGATCAGATTTATCCCCAGAAGGAAGAATGGCTTGCTTTTTTAGTTACTTATTTGATAGGGGTACCCAATAAGTAAATAAGGAAGCCTATTCATTTACTGATGGGTTTTCAGGATATCACCAGGTCAGGATTGCAGAAGAGGATAAGAAAAAAACAACCATCACTACAGAGTGGGGTTCATTTGCCTACAATGTGATGCCCTTTGGGTTGAAGAATGCACCAGCGGTATTCTCACGGATCATTATCGCAGCCTTTCGAGAGTTCATCCATAAATTCCTAGAAGTCTATATGGATGACTGGACGGTGTATAGCATGTTGAAGGAACACATCAAGTGACTGAGGCTCATGTTTGACAGATGCAGGCAACTGCAAATCTCTTTGAATCTGAAGAAATGCATCTTTTGTGTTCCATTCGGTAACCTGCTGGGACACATAGTGTGCAGAGAAGGAGTTTTGGTCGATCCAGCTAAAGTTGCAGTGATTGTAAATCTACCTCCTCCCAAGACCGTTAAGCAGTTACGATCCACTCTGGGTCACACTGGGCATTACAGGAGATTCATAAGGTCCCGGAGGGGCTTGCGCTTCCTAGTGCAAGGAACGTAGTGCTTGCTTGACGCTAGGAAAGCAAGGACCCGACAGGGGGCTCGACTGATAAGGAGAGGAATTACACAACTATTACAGCGTCGCTGGAGAAGCTACTGAAGAAGGCAGAAGTTTTCGAGTGGACCCCTGCCTATGATGATGCCTTCAACCTGCTCAAGGAAAAGTTGGTAAGTGCTCCAATCCTTACTTATCCAAACTGGATTGTTGAGTTCCATGTGCACATTGATGCCTCTAGAGTTGCGTTAGGTGTTGTTCTTATATAGCTGGGAGAAGGAAGTTTGGACCATCCATTCTATTTTGCTAGCAAAAAGTGGTCTGAGGCGGAGCACAACTACACAACTATAGAGAGAGAAGGGCTAGCCATCCATGGTTTACGCTCTCCAGAAGTTTCCCCACTATCTTCTGGGAGGGCATTTCAAATTCTTTACTGATCATTCTTCTTTGAAGTATCTGGTCAACAAACCTTTCTTAGAGGGACGGATTTGCCGATGGTTGCTCCTATTCCAGGAGTTTGATTTTGAGGTTGTGGTAAAGGCGAGAAAGCTCAACGTATGACCTGATCACTTATCTCGGTTGGAATATGGAGAATCAGGAGTATATGTAGATGATCAACTTCTGGATGCTTACTTGTTGAGAATTGAAGCTATTTCCGACTACCTTGCAGATATTGCATTGTTCCTCAGTACAGGTACCTTTCCTGAAGACTATTCCGCAACTCAGAAAAGGCATATGGTGGTTCGAGTAGCTTATTATCAGTTGATTGCGGGACAGTTGCACAAACTTAGGCTAGATAGTATTCTTCGAAGGTGTGTGATGGACCATGTAAGGCTAGATGTGTTGTGGGAATGTCACAGTGGAGTTGCCGGACGCCACGTAGGAGGAAAAGCTACTGCCAGAAAAGTGCTTCAAGCAGGATTCTCGTGGCGTGTTCAAGGACTATAAGCAGTATGCCAAGTCATGTGATGAAATGCGTATAGCTTTTGGATGAAACTGTGTAGTCAAATGAAACGTCCCAACGTTTCGAGTGGACACTCCAAAAATCATCATGGGAAACCAAGAAAGCTTTCAAAAAGGGTAATAAGAGTAAGCAGATATGATGAATAAAAAGAACATTTCACTATGTATGTTTGACTGTGGAAATCCACATATTCAGAAGTCATGTGATGTCTGCCAAAGAGTCGGTGAACCTTCCAGGTAGGATGAACTACCTTTACAGCCAGTCAAAGCTCTGCGAGCTTTTGAAAAGTGGGCAGTTTACTTCATAGGCCCCATCAACCCTCCATCTCGTCATTCTAAAGCGTGCAACATTATCACCACAACGGATTACTTGACCAAGTGGGCTGAAGTAGAACCAGTGAAGGATTGTTCTACCCAGACCACAACCAGATTCATCTTTGAAAACATTATGACCTAGTTTGGATGCCTGCTCTGTTTAACCATCGATCAGGGTACTCACTTTGTCAGCCAGACCATAGCCGCATTGACCAGAGAGTTTCTGATCCAGCATCACAAAAGTAGCCCTTACCATCTGCAAGCAAATGGTACAGTAGAATCCTTTAACAAAATCTTAGAGCCGCCATCGATTTCTCGCTCGACCAACGGGAGAGGACTTTATTGCTTTGGGGGGTGACTTATTTAGAGGGGCCACCAAATAAGTAAACCAAGGAGGGTCGTTAGTTTCCAAAGAGAGTGAGCGAGGGGGCCTGGGGTTTCAACCAATATCAAAATCAAAGATGGAGTTCGTTGTTAGGAGTTATCCCTTTCCGAGCCGAGGCCGAGTTAGTCGTTCTGATGAGCTAGGAGTCCGCTTAGCGCTACTGGTTACCCCGGAGTGTCCTTATGCGCCTCTTCTATTACCTCTGAAATGCTCCTTTCGTTGATCTGAGATGATATGAGTGACATGATCTGATATGATGCTGATATACGATGCTGTTGCTAAGTTGCGAGAGAAGATAGTGGATCGAGAGAAGATAGTGGATGTTGGGATGCGATGCATGGTGGTTCCTTTGCTAACGATTACATGGATATACGATGCTGTGTTGTTACATGGGATTGAGATAAATGGGATAACCCAATGAGATGAGTGATAATGAGAATGAGATTGCTAACCTTACCTGTCGTTAGGATGAGTTAGATGAGTTAGGATGAGCCCACCTGAGTTCAATTCGTTAGGATGAGTTAGATTCGTTGAGTTAGGAGATGCTCACCTTACGATTTAGGAGGATCCCCAACCCAATCATGGCACCCAATGTCTTCGTGGATACCCATAACCTTAACCAATATTCGTTACCCAAATAGTTGAGTTGTACCCTGAGATGAGTTCCATGAGATAGCATCATGATGTTGATACGCTACGCATTACGCATTCGTTGTTCCCAGTTACGCTACGCACATGATATACGATGCTGTGTTGTTACGTTACATGGGATTGATAGGATTGATATCAACATGGGATTGATATAAGTGGGATATATCTGAGATAATAAGAGAGGATAATAAGAGAGTTCCTTCGGCACATAACCTGACCTGTGATTCGTTAGGCACAAAGAATATAACCTTACGAGTTAGGAGGAGGCTTGGACTTACACCTACCTGCATTCGTTGAGTTGTTATTTAGTTGAATCAGACAGAGTAGCCCCAACCCAATTAGTTGAATACCTAACCTGAGTTGTTAGTTGAATACCCAGCCTAGTAGCCCCAATTAGTTGAATACCCCAATAGTACCTCATAGTACCTCAACCAATACCCTTCGTTGTTATTTAGTTGAATCAGACCAGACAGAGTGAGATGTGCTTTCCCAATGCTCATGGTAGTTTCCCAACCCAAATGATTTGAGTTGTTAGTTGAGATTGCCATAACTAGTTTGTTTTACCTTGAGTTAGCCGGAATATCAAGTTGATTGCGCTTAGTATATATCCCCTGTTCCCCTTTTCATTGAATCAATCTGAGTCTCCGAGTTCCTACCCCTTTTCGTTAGTTGATTAGTTGAAATTGGGATGAGTTGCTATTGGGAGATATCTGAGATAAGATGCTGAGCTAACATAACTGTTAGTTTATTTGATATGCCTCCCCTTCGCTTCGCCCTTCGTTGTGAGTTAGTTGATATAAGAAGTTGCTTAGCTGAGCCTTGCCATAGCGGTAGCGATTGAGTTAGTTTCCAAATCATGCTCCTTATTCCTGAGCCATGAGCCGAGCCCCTGACGTAGCCTTCCTCAACCTGATGCCATGCCTCCTGCTGACTCATTTCCTCAACCTGACTCATTTCCTCAACCAATAAGGATTCATAGCGGATTAGTAGCCTTGCCTTCCAAACCAAATCATGGGAGTTCGTTTCCCAATTAGTTGATACAATTCGTTGATGAGATTGAGTTGCTAGTTGCTTCGCCTTTCCCCTTGCCCATGAGTTAGTTAGCCTGAGATAGATCATGACATCTCATACGTTTTCCTCATACGTTTTCTTTGAGTTCAACTGATAATACCCACCACCCTCCTTCCTATCGTTCCAACCTTAACCCTTATACCTTTTGGTATTAGATTATTAGCTTGATTGCTTTTAGGCTGTGACAAAACAATGAAACAACCAACCGAACATAGCTTACTTTAGACCCACCACCTTACCTACCTCTGAATAACCTACCCTTCTTACCTTCTGACCGAACCTTTCCTTCCTACCTACATCCTTACCCTCTGAATGAACCTTCCCTTACTAACCTTTCCGTCCGCTTTCTGTTCGCAGCCACTGGACTAGTACCAGGATGCTGAACTTGATACTGACTTCAATTAGTGAGCCATAACTTAAGGAGTGGAAGTGAACTAGTGTGTGTGAGGTCACCGATACTTATTTGATTCTGATGCTGAGGCTGGCCAGGAGGAGTGTTGGACCGAGAGCACGGAACTCAAGTCGTGTGAGTGAGGTGGGTGGATTGGTGCACTGATGAACCGAATCAACAATACTACCTGGCATGATGTGTTCCCACTGACCGGTAATGCCTGAACGGACCTGCACTGATACGACCTCGAGACCTCACCTCAATAATCATCCCTACGCCCTCCAGCCTATGTCCTACTCCTTGGGCCCTCCTGACACTCAGCCTTCCTTGGGTACCTCACCCCTACAGCCTTACACTCACCCATACTGCCCTGGTACGCATACTTGGGAAACGACTCCCCACCCCCCCACTTACACTCAAGCCTTGGGAACCTCAGACTCTGACCTATGCCTTGGGACCTTACACTCAGGACATACTGCCTCAGCCCGCATATGAACGAACCTTGCCAGCCTACCCCTACCCTATGAATGAAACTTACCTTCTGACCGAACCTTGCCAGACTTCACCTCCAACCTATGCCTCATAACTCCGCCTTGGGACCATCCTTACACTCCATGCTTGTGCTTTTAATGAAACGAAGCTAGCTAGGTGCATGCTTTAGAAATAGCCTAAAATGGCCATTTTCACTTCATTTTCACTTGGCGGAGGTTTGAACATCTTTCCCTCTCCCCCCTGGTCGAGCGTTAAAACCCTACTGGCCATTTTAGCTTGGCGGAGGTTTTAGCAGAATACACTCTTAGTTTTGGATTATCTCGATTACGGGGATTGGGGTGGGTGGGTAAATAGTGAGTGGCTCCATGACAATAGCGTATACAAAGAAACGGCATCGAAAGTAAGGTAAGATCGTGCATCAGTTCCAAAACATCCAAGAAGACGTCCTCCATCGGTTCCCAGACAAGAAGACATCTCCGAAACATCCAAGAATACATCGGCCCCACCTTACATTGAATGCATCAACACTTGGAGCAACACCTGGCATTGCCTCCTCCTGGGGTCAAGTACCGGATGGAGTACCGGCATCTCGTGAATCAACACCTGGCAATCATAGGGAACCGATCTAAAAGGGCATAGTTCAGTAATAATCAAATCCACTTTCAGTGCCCTGATGATAGATTATTATGCCTCGGCCCCCCTAAGAAAGCAATTTCATTATCCAAGAATGGTGACTGAGGCTGTTGTCTATAACCGGTATCCGATCCAAGTAGCCCAGCTTGAGTATCCAAGGTAGAGTAACCAAGCCCATCTGAGTAACCAATAACGCGCCCGGGCGCCTGTACTTTAGCACGGTATTGTCATAGAAATTGTAAGTATCCGGTATATATACGTATATATAACTCCTCAGCTATGTGATATTGTATATGGCACTATTGTGTAAGCTAACTCGCTATGTCCTTACCACGTAATAACGGGATCATCACCACGGCATCACGACCACGTCTTAATGTTCCACGTAAATGGCCAGGCCTCAAGTGTCCAGGCCTCTATCGTGTGTCCAGGCCTCCTCTATCGTGTGTCCAGACTTCTTCAAGTGTCCAGGCCTCAAGTTCGACGGCATCCCGGAAAGACTCACTCACTAATGGCCTAACTCACCTCATTGTCGCATATCGTTGTGGAACCTCAAATGGTGTATTGTGTCAAGACCTCTATCGTGTGTCAAGGCCTCTCGTTAAGGGACTCGGCTTGTTGGGTGAATGATCCAGTGTCTCGTCTATGCGGCAGGTTCTTGCTCCCGGGTCTCGCGCGGTAGCGCTCCAACCAACCTCATGGGGGCAAGCGGTAGCGATCAGGGGCAAGCGGTAGCAAACCAAACAACCTCATGGGGGCAAGCGATAGCAATCAGTCATCATCCAGGGGGCAAGCGGTAGCTATCATTTCCCAATCAAGGGGGCCAGCGGTAGCGATCGATCATCATGTAACCCGCGGTAGCGTTCCTCATTCCTAAAATCATGGGGGCAAGGCGGCGGTAGCGATTCTTTATTTACCAATCCAGGAGGCAAGCGGTAGGGATCATTTCCAAATCCAGGGGCAAGTAATGGGGGATGCGGGAATGGTAAGCGTTAATGGGTAATGCGTATGGAATGCTTCCTGGGCAGTGAAAAAGTGTAATGAGTATCTTCCCTTGCCAACGCCAATCAACTTGCCAACGCCAATCAACATCAAAAATGAACTCGACATGCATCGTGGAAACGTCATCGTACCTCATGCATCGAACCTGCTGCTGCATCGTGTCAAATTATGCATTGTGTAACCTCTCGCATCGTGTCCTCATCTGCTACGTGTCATCATCATGCATCGTACCTCGTTGTGGAACCCTTCTTATCGTGGAAACCTCATCTCACTTAACCTAACCTTCATCGTGTAACCTAACCTGTATCGCTCATGTAAGCTCTACGTGTAGCTCAACGTGTAACCTACCTCATTGTGTAACATCAAGCATCGTGTAACCTTCATTGTGTAACCCATTGTTCCATATTGTTAAGTGAAAGGAGATCAGTAGTTGTAGGAACCCTGTTCTGTATCGTTAAGTGAAAGGGGAAGAATGAAAGGGTACTAATACTCCTGGATCTCCCTCCTAGGGCTACGAGTGTCACGTACCTCCTTCCTGGCAATAAGTGTGTTCTATGCGGAGTAGCTCATTGTGTAACCTCAAGCATCGTGATCAAGCATCGTACCTAATCGAACCTCAAAACGTGTAACCACATTGTGTAACAACCTCATTGTATCATGTCATCGACATCACATCAACCTCTACGTGTCTCTGTATGAGTATCTGCCTCTGTAGGGACTGTCCCCCTCTGTAGGAGTATTCCCCTTGCACTAGGAAGCGCAAGCCCCTCCGGGACCTTGATTCCCATGGGATCACTGTAGGAGAAAACCAATTGATTAGTCCCATTGGCTTATTCCCTTCCCTTCCTCCCTCCCCTCCCCATTGGATTAGTGGCGTACCTG